GAACTAATCTCGGACATTCCATACTTTATTATTATATATAATCTTTATGATCCTGCGGTAACTACGCCATAAGCCTACTTAAACGACTTTCTAAGCCAGACTTTCCTTGCGGTACAAAAAAAACTAAGGATATACTTTTGAAGGAGTGGAAAGCAAACGTCTCAACACAGACAGATAGTTCAATTCGATCCTTGACCATAAGTTTTCACTGTCCTCCGAAAGATTAGAGCATTCGTCACCGTAACCGCCAGTCTGAGCGTCATAGGGGAATCGGAATAGCATAGACAGGAATAGCCTGTTGGTCTCATAACTTCAAAAGTAGCTTCAACTAAAGTCTCTTACCCCGGAGCTAGAGAAGAGTGAAGTTATCCGGTAACTAAGTCAGGTAGGTTTCAATACTACTAGATCCCTGCTAACTACTACATCTAACTACGAGCCTACCTTCTCAGATAATGGAGGGGGGAACGATAGAAGACTTTTTCCTAACTCCCAGGTAACAACTTCTAAGTTATAAGTCTACTTAGAGACGACTATAGACTTCTTTCCTGATGCTGCTTACTTCCTACCTAACTTACTCCAGAAAAAGATCAGGGCTTAGGGATTCAAAGTGGTTTTGAGGTGGGGAAGACAAGCTCGTATTGTACCTTTGCGCACTCTAACTCTTTTTGGTACCTCCTCCTCTTAGTTGCTTTAGTTTTCTCCCTTTTCCTTTAACCTGAAATCAAGATTTCTTTCTTTCCTTGCGTAACTTGCCATTGGCAGATCCGGTAAGATCGAAATAGAGAGGCTGTTGTAGAAAAAAGTGTAAAATATGGTACTATGATTTTCGGAGGTATAATCACCCACAAGACCTTCTTAAAGTGAGTTTGTGACTATAGACATCGAGGTCTCGGCTTTTCAGCTGTAGTTTCAAACCTCATCTCGTAACTTAGTTACCACTGATAAGATAGGATCCTATTGATCTCTTAGCTGCTTCTATGCGTAGTTGATTCTATTCTAATATCTAATAATTAGTCACCCGGCACTGGAGGAAGTTCAGAGGATCCGTCAATCGCAGTTAGCACCTGCTTCAGGGCTTTCAACAAAGAGTTAGACAGTCTAATCCTTCACGTCTGAAAAAAAATATCAAGACTGATCTCCTGGCGTCTAACAAAATAGACAGATGAATCCCCTCATTCACCAAAAGGACTAATTTCTTGCTTGATTTTCATCTACTAGTCCGGGCTCTTACCTCGGATTCCTTTACTAAGCCCAGGGAACGAGGATTGAGAGGAGGCTGTCTTTGATAAAGGAAGTTCCAGGCGATCTAGTTCAATTTCTATCTTTGTGCTAAAGCAAGTAAAGGATAAAACGAAGAAGTCTAACTCTTTAGTTGTCAACGTAAGCTGCAAATCTGTCTAAGTCGTCAGCCAGAGTTTATGAGTGAAATTTAGCCAAAAGCATTGGAATAAAGGCAGACTTTAACTTAAAACAACCAATAGTAGGCTCTTCCTGTATCCTCATCTGAGAGTTAGGTAGTTAGAAAAGTCCACTCTTCTTCCTCAGATCAGCCGGAGTAAACTCTAACGATTTAGTTCCCATCCAGCCCGGAGAAACGTAAATAGAAATTCAAATCTTTTAGTAGCTTAACCGTAGAATTGAAGTAGGAGATTTCCCTCGTCCAGTATTCCAGTAACGAAGTCCAAGAGCTTCAGTCAGAGGGAGGCTAGAAAGCAAAGAAGAAAGCAAGAGCTCTTAATGATTCTTCCGTAACCCTGGGCAACACCAGCGGAATCACATCCCGCTCCTAATCCCCTGGGAACAGACTAACGATTATGCTTCTTGATCCGTCTAACTGATCTTTCTCGGTAAGTTAGTAAAAAGCAGGCAACAACTACGAACTCAATCAGCAGCAGCAAAGAAGTCATAGTCGTAAGGCTGCGGTCACTCTTGATATTAGAATACCTGGTGATTCTCATCCATATCCGCTAACTTATCAGTAGATCAAAGTCCGCTAACAGCTCCTAAATAGTTACACGACCTTTCCTTACCCTTTACAAAGAGAGGCGAGCGCCGACCTCCTCAATCCCTGTAATCACTTTCTAGTCTCGGATCTGCCACCTAAGAAGTCTAAAGCATTGACAGAAAGGCCGGGAAGAAGCTAGCCTAGGAAGTATGGAAGTTAAAGCATCAACTCATTTTTCGCCCGTAAGGAAATCGTCGTTCGAGCTGCTTTCTTCGTTAGGGTTTTCCTAAAGATTGAACTTTCTTAGTTGCACTTCGCACCTCTATATGTTTATATGAAATTTCATACTTGCATCCCTTATCGGGGAACTGCGCTAGAATTAGAAACTAGCTTCGCTCCTAACCTTCAGCCTTTGTGTTTCATACTCAGGTTGGAAGAGAAGCGACTAGGGCTTAGTCAGATCGGGACTAGTCGGCACACTACGTAGAACCTGGGATGAACCTATAGGACTATCCAACTCTCTTTTAATCACTAATTCTTCCGCATTAGTTGATTGCAGAATATCATGGGATAAGAATCAGAGTTAAGACCAAAATCATCCTCTTTGAACCATCCGTGGGAAGATAATAAAAAAGAAAATCCGTTACTCTAGCAGCTATTTAAGCCAGGACATATTTCGAATCTAAGATTCTTCTTTCCTGTATACGCTCCGATTCCAAGATACGGTAAGCAAGTAAGGAATTCTTATTTTTGTGCCAGCCGAAAGAAAAGAATCTATAGTTGTCCGTCTAATAAAAATAGAAATTACCGGAAATCGGGCATTAGATTGAGTTGCCAAAGGCCGAGATAAGTTTGAAGAGAACAGAAGGCTACGGAGATAACAACTCTTACTTACTCTTTCTCTTTTGTTGGGACAATCTCGTCTTAACCCCAAAGTCGAGTAGAAAGCAAGTTAGGCTGCAAACAAATGTCTTCTTAAGGCTGCTTACGCAAAGCAAGAGCATTACGAAGGAACTATGAAGCCGGAACTCTTACTGAAGAATCGGCCTTATCATAGCCTCGAGAGGCCATTAGAACAACCTTATCCCCTTCTAATTCGAAGTAACGGAGTGAATTCGTCTCAGTCGGCAATCGAGATTTCCAAGCGTTTTTGTAGTCTCTGCTCTGACTACACCTTGGGAAGAAAGGCAAGTCAGTCTGAAAGCAGGATAAGTTCGAAACAAGTCATCCAATTCTCGGAGCTAGATACAGGCTTCTCTTCCTATTCATATTGGATGACTCCTGAAAGCATCCGTTTTCGATTGAAATTTGTGATACCATACCTACCGAAGACAGAGGATTTCTTTATCTTTGCGCTTTGCGTGCATTATCCCTTTCCTTCAGCGAAGGGAGATCAATAGTTGACTTTCAAACTTCTGATCTGGTATGCGAGAAAGAAATTCTATAATAGAAGAGTGGGGGATAGCCCCAGGGATTTAATCGGTGATTCAAATTCGATATTCCATTGCCATTGCTCCCCACGGAACTCGTCCCAGAGGTCATTATAGCCTACACATGGTAGGATAAAGTGTGCCGCTAAGATCCGGAGGAATGGATTTACAGTTGAATTAGCATTTTGAGAATGCGCGGGATATTATCGCAACTATCAGTGCACCGACAGGGGGACAGAAATACTAAATTCAGTAGGCTCCTACCTCGACTCTCCGGGCTACGTAGGAAGGGTTACGGCTTTTGATTTCAGTTAGTAGTTGTAATTCGAAGAAATTCCTATTTATGCGAAATCTCCTCGATCACTTATTTTTCAATCTTTTCATTCGAAAGATAACTTCGCATGGAGAAGAAAGCAGTTAATCTTATCTTCAAACCAGACTCTTCCCACCGAGCAATAGAGGGTTAGAGACAGGCAGGATAAGGCGAGTTCATAGTCAGTTCTATGGAGGGAAATGCGCCCATATAGCAAGAGTAAGCTAATTTCATGTTTGCTGCTTCTGAGTGCTTTGCAGCTTCCGAGAATGCAAAAAGATCTGACTTGTTAGCGGAGCGGAGACGAGATGGTCAACAATTGCTATCTTTATGGCTGTTGTGTGCATGAGGTCCTTTAAACGCGTTTTTCTTGTCCTCCTGCGGCTGATTCGTAACTAAGAAGATCGTTGTTAGCACTTTTGTCCACAGCAATAGAAAAGATAGACGGGAAGTCCGGTTAAGATGAATAAAAGGATCAAAACTACACCCGTTAGACGACTTCTAAGGTAAGGCAAGCACCAAAGCACCATTAGTGCGTTCCTCTCTTCTAGCGTTCCTGAGAGCAAGTTCAAAGCATTGGCAGCTAGTCCCGGATCTGAACTTCTTATTATCTTATCTTCACGCAGGGCACAGATTAAATGCAGCCGATTAAGGGCGTCTAGCTCATAATAGAACTTTATCTCGCTATAAAGAAGAAATGGTAGCCTTCGATGAAGATGTTGCAACCGCCATGGAAGCTACTTCTTAATTGTGTGCGGGGATTAATACGAAATATTTAGAGTTACAAAAGCCTTTTAATCTCATCTCACTTTTGGCTTCTTGGGGACTTGATGATGCTTGAAGGTTCGTAGTTTTATTTGGAATAGAATATATAATAATACGCCCCCAATCAAGCTATTCTAACGACTGACACAGCCCTTAATTAACTTACTAAAGCAAGGAATCCATTTTAGCAATCCCAGACCGGAAAATGAAATAACTACTTTATCTGCTAAGATATCTGCCGGCTTCAAAAGCTCCTATTCAGCCGGAACTACAAGGAGAAGACTTTGACCTTGAGGAGTTTCAAACTTCTATCTTTCATACAATCCCATCCTGTGATTTTGATAAAACTTTAACAAGCCTAACTACGCCATAACAAAAAATCCTTGGGGCAAAAACATTGGATTCAATGCTAATAGCCCAATCTGCCCTGGGATGTTAGCTACTATAAATAAAAAGAAAGTAGTTGTAAGCAAGTAAGTAAGTTCAAGCAAATTCTGTCTATTTCCCCTACGTGGGATGATTACCTTAACTGGTAGTTCAAGAAGTCCGGATTTCTTCACGGGGTAAATCTCATATTTTAGGTCAACTTTATTCTGTCACTTCTCGCTATAAAGTATAAAGGATTGGCTTTAGATCGAGTATGATAGCTCCGATTGCTCTTATAAATTTATCAATCTCTTTACGGATGATGAATGGCAACTATAAGAGTAAGTTCAAAAGGTCGGGAGCTGTACGTAGTTTACAGGCCCATGTATGGTATCCCCCATTTGAGGTAGTATTAGATGATGCTGAAAGGGGAGTTCAATCTCCGGATTGTAAGACTGACGTCTGATCATTCGCCTAGGACAAGTTCAGTCGGGAAAACAGTAAGGAAATATGAGATGTAGCTTTACGCGCTAACATTAATAGTCTAATTTTATCCCACGGCATGTATTATAGGATGCTCTGGTCAGTATTATTAAATTAGAAAATGCGAAATTCAATCCCATCGGGCGGCGTATTCTAATCTAAATAAAAAGACTAGGAAGCTAGCAGGCCGCTCTGTAACTCAGGACTATTTAGATAATTTAGATAATGTATGTCATAAGGGAAGTCAAGGACTTTTTCACTCGAGTCGTCTGCCTTAAGAACTACCAAAAAGACAGAGTTGAAAAGAAGTATGATCGCTACTGAAGTGAGGAAATAGCTGTAACGAACTATAAGTCATCAACCGGAGGTTTGTATGTCTATTCTAATACCTGCAGTGTTGGGACAGAGATGCCGGAAAAAACGAGTTTTGCTAACTCTCCTGGTATGCAAGAAATGACATATGACATATAGTAAGAAGCTACTTTGCTTGCTAACTGTTTGTTCCTTCATCTGAATCTTATCCTTCTGACTAAATTGAAGTTGGAGTCCCATTGGAAGTTCAAAATGCTACTAGATCCGGGGTTAGCCCTTGAAGCTAGAAATGGGCTATCTAGTAGTCTTCTATTTGAAGAGCTGGGAACTAACGGCACACTAATAACAACAGATTCACGCACGGAGAACATACAAAGCTCAGTCTAATCGTATAGTGTGCTTTATCCTCTGATTGAAATCTTAGCTGGAGATTGAGCCGCTAGCAAGTTCGTTCGTGCCCGGGTCACTTCTGTCCCTATAGAGGACAGGGAGCTTGAAGTGAAAGAAATAACTCATTCTATATCTATTTAGATAGACTTAGACGTCCGGATATTGGAGAAAACAAGCGTAACTAAGAATTTTTCTTATTTATTATTAGAAGTAAAAGAAAGCCTTAGCGTCCAACTCTAAATAAGCTTTAATACATAATCTTATTCGCACTTGTCAGTAGTAAACTAACTCATTTTCACAGGGATTTACCAGGAGTTTTAGTCCTACTTCACCGTTTCGTCGTCGCTTGCACGACCCATAAGACTCACAATAAGGTTGGTTATACCTCTCTCGATTGATAGAAAGACATTCGGGAGCTGTTTTGGCCTATCGTGAGAAGACACAATATCTTACCACCGGAAGGCTGGCCTACCGGCCCGCAGACGTAGGGAGCCGCCAACCGAACTGCGTAACCAAAGCGACGCCTGTTGGCGGAAGATAGATAGGAAAATTTGGATCCGATTCATTCGCCTATGCCAGTTCGAGTCTGGCGAGTCGCTCGTTCGTGAGTTCGATCCATTCACTCAGGATTTCTTTTTCCTGGTCAATTCGACGCGTCGTAGATAGAATGGAGCCAGAACCATCAAAGTAGGATTGACGGTTTGGAACATACACCTCCTAAGAGTTAGTTGGTAGTCCAGGAGAGTAGCCTTCATCGGAGAACCTGTTTTGAGTTCAATAGGCAGATTCTCACGAATGAAGAAGGACATCTAGGGATCGGGCAGCACCAGGAACGGATAGACGCGCTCGGGTATGGTTCGGGTTTCGGGTACGACGAGAGCGGGACTGAAGAACCTGCTAATAGTTGGGCAGGGGGGTATAGGCGGTATGAGCAGGAAGTTTTCTTTCTCCCCTCCGGCTTTGCGCGCATTTGGTGCGCTATTGAAGAAAAGAACATTTCTATCTAATAATATTGTAGATAATCACAGAACGCTTCGCATTGGCTAGCTTGCTTGGCCGCACACATATAGATTCAAATAGCCCATTCAAGTCGATTCCGTGGGTTGGATTACTTCTTTTTGCGATGATTCCAAAATGTCAAGCTTCACAAGGAAATATCGTATAATGACGATAAACGACCAAGTCGTCACTTTCATCTACATCTAGAAAGTGCAATCAATCAAGCCTACCGCTGATTGCGCGGCCATTGATTTTTCATTTTTTTCTTTTAAAAGATTTCAACTTGATTGAATTTGCAGTGATAGGTTAGCAACTGGTAGATGGGAATCCTACTCCGACATCGGGTCTAGTTTTCCGGGCGGGCCCTCTTTCTTCTTTCTCTTTCGTCTTTGCGGAAAAGAGGCGGGCAATCTTGCGGAGAGTTGGTGGTCAATTCTTTGATATAGTTAGTGTTCCGCGAGTGGGATAAGGACAAATCCGAGATCAAACAGAACCGCAACACCGACGTCTATTCCCGAGGGCCAATTCAAAAAATAACATAAAAATCCTCTAAGGGCAGAAACTGACATGACATATTTCTTTCCTGCTCTGATAGTTAGCGCGTAGTGGGAATAGCCCCTTCCATTGCCTGAAAGCCAATAAAGAGTGCCTCACGTTCCACTGAACGCTGGGGAAGGAAAGGCACTGACTCTCGCCTCTATGCTATAGGCAGTGGAGACCCGCTCTTATACTGAGTATAAGTAAGGTTATCCTCCGGTAGTCAAAAGAGAAGTCAGAGTTCCCCTCTCTTTTATCGTGGAAGAAGAGTCAGATATAAGGATACCTCCTAGATTGAAGAAGCGCACTCCCATCCAACCTTATTCCATTCCGGTTAAGCCTTATCAGTACGCCTGGGAGCTGTGTTCTTCCTGCCACTACTGAGATTGAATGACCTTTTTGGCTAGCCAAGCTGTCTATCACTGACTGAAATCTCGAGCTTTGAAAGAATTTCTATCATGATTTACTACTATATGTATGAGAGTGCTCGACCTATAAACTTGACCTACCTATCTACTATATTTGCCTGGCTCCAACCTACCTCCTCCTCTTGCTACTGGTGTTACTGAAGCAAGTGCTTCTTCTTTCCGACAGTATGATTAGGCTTCGGAAGAAGAGATTTCATACTTTAATAAGAGACTTTACTGAATGACTTGATCGATCGTACTGTACTAGATAGACCATAATCCTTTCATACGCTATTTTTGATCCAATCTCGCACTTGGTCTGATCGCACCGTACCTTATAAAAAGTTGTAACCGAAGTAGACCAAGAAGGGAGTGGAATGATGATGACCGGGCACTCTCTTTGATTTCATGGTTTGGAGCAAGCGGAGCTTTCCTTTCACTTGGCACGAGACACCGTACGCTACACAGAAGAACACAATGTGAATGAATTTAACATCTTATAATATTAGACTGATTCAATGGAGAAAGCAATGCCCTTCGGAGCGCATTTCCAGTTGTGAAGATAGACGACTCGCATAGCCTGAACTGATCAAGTCTGATCCTCTTTCTTGATGTTCCTTCACAGACCAATCATGTAACCTGATCTTATCTTATTACGGCGTATCTTTCTTGATTGAATACATCATTGAAACAATCATGCGAGAGGTATGAAATTGCTTACTCGTTAGAGTAAGGAGCGGAGCAGCTGTCAGTCCTTTTCCTTCAAGTCTTCTTCTTCTCCTTCGCCCCAACAGTAACTTCACTCTCCCTAGGGATTAATTAAGAATGAATATTCTATTGCTACGAGGAAATACTGGTTCCCTCCGGGCCAGCGGGGCAGTTACACTTCTGTCATACCAGATCGACTCGACTATCATCCCATACCAGCTTTTCAAAGAAACTTGCCCAAGAACAGAACCTGCTATTGCTATCCCAGGTATTACCGGTGGAACTGCTATTACTGTTAGCCCTCATTATTACTCCCTGGCCTCATATTGACTCATCTGGGTCGGCATCGACGGACTTAGCACTCGCTGGAAGCGAAAGCTGCTCGAGAGCAATACGAAGAGGAATATAGGGGAAGATAAATTAGAGTATCCCTCTAAACTTCAAAGTATATCCTCCCTTCAAAGGGACGAAGTAGCTTGACTGTAAAGGAAGGAAATCCATCATTATACAAAAACCATCAAAACAAATCTATCTCTTATCCTTCTTTCTTTAGCTCTCCCAGGAAAGCTATTCTTTCTATTTCTATGGAGGGGAACTTTCACCCGTTGGCTTATGGGAAACTCTCACTCGTTGGCATGAAACTGGCTTACTCTAAGGCTTGCTCACCCACTAAAGCCAGGAGCGAAAGAAAGAGCTTTGATAAAGCCAAGCACTATACCTCCCACAAAGGGACTAGGGATAACATAAAAATCCTCAGTCAGGTCAGGCAGAATTAAAGGCAAGGCAGGATTTGCTTACAGGGAACATTTCGTTCTTAGGAAAGCAACCCTAACGAAACCAAGAAACCTAGGAAACCATTCCTCTTTAATAAGTTCCCGCGACCAGAGATTGAGGAAACCATAATTCATAACTACTAAGAACCTGACTTTTGCCCCTGTCATTCTTCTCCCGGCTCCTTACCCTGAAGTCTGACCGAGGAAAAGGGAGTTGGCTTTGATGAAGCGACTTTCGCTGCTAATCCGTCCTTGGAATAGAAAAAGAATTGACTAAATCCGCCCATTCAACTCCTAAACCCAATAAGCCTGGGACCTTTTGGCAAGTAAGAAAGAAGTAGTGGAGTTCTTTGTTCAGTCTTCACCTCCTAGTCCTGTCTGTCGTAGCTCCATGGGATGGTGGAGACAAAATGACAGCAGCTGTATAAAACTATGACGATTCAGTTGCAAGCCCGGTGGGAAATGCTGTTGAATCGAAGATTAGACTTTACCTTTGAGGGCCTTGATGGTGAATAGTCCTTTTATCTAGAGAGCTTCGACGCGCTTAGCGACTTTATAAGCATAAGCTAAATTAAGAAAAGAAGCAACCTAGGCTGCTGAGGTTTTCTGCCTCAACTCAAGGTCCCAGTTGAACTCATTGAGGCGAGGAAAGTACCAGAAGTAAAGGATTGAGATAAACCCGAGATCTGTCTTTCATCTTAGTTACACATCCGGATTGTATTTCAGTCTTGAGATTGAAATACAAGGGCCTAAGAAAGATCATATGAAAGGCTTTCGACTCCGCAGTATTGAGGAAAAGATTGAGGAATTAGTTAGTGCGTAGTACTTTACATACATAATACAAGGCCGTGCCTTCTTCCTCAGATTAGGTGGATAATTAAGTAGTAAGATGATCCTTTATCTGGGCTCAGTCTCATTCCTTTACTGATCTAGTATGAAAGGCAGCCATAAAAGATCATATTCAAAGAAAAAAGTTGATTCCTCTCTGTCTGCTGAGGTTTTTGTTAGACCCTTTGAATATAGAATATAATCAATTAAAATCAATTCAAGATCTGTTGAGGAATAACTGATGAAAGAGAAAGCCTTAGAATGTCCTATTGCGCCCAAGAGAACGATATAAAATGATTGATCTATTTTATTTCCCTGATTTCCCAACTCTCGTAACTAGCTCCACGAGGACTTATTTAAGTAAGGATAAGGTAGCCCTTAAAGTTACGTAAAGCAGGTAATTCTTTTTCTTTCTGGTGAATACCATCTTTCTATTTGATTAAGTTGGAAAAGCAGTTGAATTGAATGATCCGGGAGATTCGAACAAGTAAGGATTTTCTTGTCCATTGGATGATGATAGTTAGACTTTATGTCTCAGAAGAGAAGTCATGTCTTTATTAACTTATACTTATATACTTTATATACTATAGTATATAAGTAACGGGATTGAATGAAAGTCTGCGTAGTCTCGTCTTTACCGTCCAGTTTTAACTGCTATCTCATTAGTTGAGTGTTTAACTGACCTTGATTCAGGCACGGAAAAACGTAAGGACGAAAGCTATAAACTTTTGTCTTCTAAAAAGCCTCTGCTCCTCAAGGCTATTCCAATAATGTCCCCACCGTAACAGTATAATGAAGTATAGGATCTAATGAATTTCTTTTTTCTAAATGTGTCCGTAAGCCTTAAAGAATCAACGACAGGGCTAAAGATAGAGAAAGCCTAAGCGAATTCGTCTAACTCTCCTCTTTATGTTCCCACAAGGTGGATAAGAAAGGATCTGTTAGGAAATGTTTGCAAAGTCTCATCTTTTAGGGTGAATAGATGGGAAGACCCAGTCTGATTCATTCTCATGTGTTACGAAAGCCAGATATTGGGTTTAGGGACAAGGAACATCGAACTACCGTCAGTCTAAACCTAAAAGAGTGGAGTGAACTTTGGGAGCTAATGGTGAGGAAGATTGATAATCCTCTAGCTCTCGAAAGTTCTTCGCTCTTGTTTAAGTCTGACTTGTATGTGGCTTATAGGAAATATAGGAAAAAAGAAACTAAGAACCCTAACTGTCCTCAGAGGTTCCTAGCCGTGAGGGATCAGGAAGAGTACATGAAATGAATTTCGAGAATCGATGTAGTTTCATTTTCATATTGAATAAAATGCTATACTTAAGCAGTCAAGACTGACCTAGAATTCGAATTGCACCTGCTGACGTGTGAATTAATAAATCTAAGTCAAACAGCTCATCAGGATAAGATGCCCAGGTAAAAGAAAGTGAGTCAGATCTTTCTCCGGTCGAGAATGTACCCTAAGACTTCGAAAGATCTCGGGCTGATCTCTCTTTGGTCGGGATCGTAACTAAATACTAAATCGAATGCCTTTTTAGTCAGTCAGATCTGATTCTAGACTGTTTTTCAGGATCTGGGCTTAGGAAAGGATTTAAGAGAAAAGAAGGCTGGAAAAACTTTGAGTTTGATGGTAAGCCTAGGCTTGAGACTGAGAAGGATTTTATGGCTAGAGCAAGACAATGACTTTAGTCCCGCGCTTATCTGTATAAGTAATTTCATACCTTGTTTTTTCCTTGAATTTATCGGGACTGAGGACATTTTCTAAGTCATGCAAAGACGGAAAGTTGCTGGTCTATGACTTTATGGCTTCTGGACTAGAGACTGAGTCTGCCTTACCAGATTTAGGAGAGGCGGGATGAGCTTACAACAGAAACTGACTCCTTTCAGCATCTCATTCATATTAGTATTATACACTTTTCTATGCATTCTTTTAGACCTCTTCAATCATAGCTCCCGGAGAAGGTTACTAGGCAGGATGGATAAGACCTTGGGATAAGTGTCTTGAGGCCAACCTGTTGCCCCCTAGATCAGATGAAGTCGGGGAATAGGCTGATCTTGCTTCTAGAGAACTTGCTTCCTGGCCTTAGGATCAAACTTCTGTCTTCTCTCTCCTCGAGCTATCCGTCTTACCTTGACTCCGCTGCTTTGAGGGCATTTAAACAACGAAGTCCGAGCTCTAGCTACCGTATCTGACTTCCCGGCTTACTATGAAGACTTGCTTGAAAAGAATTCAGAAGAGATTGCAACTTCATCTTAGCCTGAATGAAGGAGCAAAAAAGATGAAGAAAGAGAGAGATTTTAGGCTTCCTAATACCTATCTTCGCTCTAAGGCCTTTCAAGGGCCGATTTTCACATCCCAATTTTATGACGTGTAATTTATCCAATGGTCTCTCTTTCAAGAACAGGTTGCCAGGCAGACATTTAAGGGGATAAGAAAGAGGTATGGGAATTCAATCTACGGCTTTCAAGCCTAAAAAAGTCTTAGCTTTATAACTTTAGAAAGAGTAAGCTAGCTCCTTCTTTCTTCTTTTCTGTAATTTTCATTCCAACACTTAAGAAGTATTGATATAAATAACCTTAGATTGACCACTTCAGCAGATGCTAACTGTGATCTCATTTTCGTTTCAAACTGTCTTAACTGCATGTGGAGAATCCGCATTATGACCTTCAAAGGCCTGATAATGTCATTTCACCTTCTTCTCCTTTTCTGCTAGGCCAGGAAGTAAGAAAGAATAAATTCCTAAAGACAGATCCTTTTGACTGAGGAAATGGTTACAGCAGTCTAGTATCTAGTAGATAGTTGCTCTTGTGAGCTATTCCCATCTCTTTACCGCTCAGGGGGAACATAGTGATGAAAGAGAAGCAAAGGAGATGTCTTTAGTCTTTAACCGCCGTTTCTTGCATCAAATGGGTGATTCTACCTCCACATTCTGACCATCAAAGGCCTTTTGTTTACAGGATCTAAGGAGAGGAAGAAGAAAAGCCGACCCCGACTTTCGAAGCGATCGGTGAAAGCACAAGCAGTCTACTAGAATGTCTAATTAGGCTTGAGCACAACACAAGGAACTTCACTGCACAATTGAAAGAGAAAGATGAGATAAAGATCGATTTGAGAACAGACGATCTGCGGCATATACTATTTCCATGACATGAGAGAGAATCCTATTGTCCATGAGTGGGATTTTCTTAACTTTCACTTTCCTTCGACGCAAGAAGCATCGAATTGCATGTTCAAAGCATGATTAGGCTTAGGGAAGGAAGAAGAAAGAGAAGATGCGGCTGCTTGAGAAGCTGTTGGGAGTTAGGAGGAATGCGCTCTTAAAGAAATGCCACTAGTAGTAATAAAGAGGCTTAGCAATCATTCGAAAGTTGGGATGGAGCGTGAACTAATAGACAGATGGAATTGTTTGCTTCAAAGTGTCTATATACCAAGGGCTCTTGAAACTATATCAAATAGAATAGGGGATGTAGACCCCAGAAACTCTTGTTTTAATGCCCAAAGATAGGCCTTATCGAGCCTTTGAGCGAACTACTCATTGCTGTCTTGCCCCAACCCAAGGAGGGGCATTTGGTTCGTGTCGTGCTATTACCTATGGGGCGGATTCGTTCACATCGGATTTACTGCCCGCGGGTGCTATCTTAGACTTTGAGAGGGAAGGGGATATAGGAGTTGGAACGCTTCTTTGACACATGGCTCCGCTACGACTCATCAAGCAAGGGACTGATGCTTGCCTGACGTTCTGATGGCCAGACTCCTTGCCATATCCTTCTTTTTTTAGAAAGTTACCGACGAAACCCGACCTTCGCTCGCTTAGTGATTGAGGAGACCGGGTCCTACCTGTCCTTAAATTCAAGGCATGCTAGCTAACTATTTCCATGTAAATAAATGAATAAGACCTGAAACTCGCTTATCGATTGCTAGCCTAGCGCTTTCACTCTGCTATTAGAAGAAAGACATGCTTAAGAGTAGCTTCAATCGTTTCACTTACGATATTCATGAAAATGAATGAGGTACGGGCAGCCAGACAATAACAAGACTCTATGGCTTAACAAGTTCCTTCCCCCAAAAAAGCCTTACTCGCGCTTGCGAAGACCGAGAACAAGGAGAAGAATAAGGAAATAGCAATAAAAACTACAAAGATAGAAGAAAAGGCAGCTGCCAAGGCTTAGATTAGACTACTTTTTTTGATAAAGAGATTGGTTTCCGAATGAACATTTTACGGACTGCTTATGGCTTACAGAATTCGGAGATAGTGGGGATAAACGGGCTAGTAAAGATGAAGAGCTAACGGGATGCTTACCGACGGTCGGGTTAGAATTAGAATACTGATTGGTTATCGCCTTCGATCACCATACCACATTCACTTGCTTTCTTTCGAGGACTCCCATGCGGAGGAAGGAAGAAAGCAAATTCCTGGCTTCAATTCAAGGAAAGCAGCTGTAAAGGCGCTGAATGAAAGCTTCCCGGATTAGGTGACTGATAAAGGATAGGGCTATTACAACAATAAGAAGATAGGCGTAAGGGCCTACAACCCAAAAGAGGTTTTCTGAACTCTACTTACCGACTGAACGAACTCCGGCAAAAGGAAATGTTTCTGATACCGAGCAAGGTTATGGGGATGACACCCCAAGGGAGGGAACTCTGGCAGGAAATCCCCTAGTCATTTATCTTGATTCGCCCGCCCAACTCTACCAAATTGGAAGAGTCAGACTGGTTTCAAGAATAAGGGGAAGAGGAAGCCTTTCATAATAATATAACAACAAAGAAAAGGACTATCCTTCCGTTGTGTGTTGCCGCTTATCTTTCTCTTGAGATTGCATTTGCCAGTCGTTATAGGGGACTTGTCTCGATTTGCTCATAGTCGAAGTCTTCATACTGATAGGTTGCGTGCTATGTACAAGAAAGCCACCCAACCATTTGACCTTTGGTTAGGCAGGGATATGCTTATAGATCCTTATGTAAAGGGGGTTATAGTACATATATTACGTGAGGAGCGTAGTCTTAATCCTAATCAGTTCTCATTCATCCCTTCATATGTTCAGTTCTTCGATCGTCCTCGTGACTTAGTTGAATGGGCCATATTGCGACGATTGGTTCAAAGTTGGTTAAATCATCTTGCCTTTCTAAGCTTGAAGTAAAGTCAGCACTATGAAAAATCTTATTTATTTTCAGACTAGAGCTATGCCCTGAGGTAAGCATGACAATAGGACGTAATTAAAATCCCTTCTAGGGACCTTTCAAAGAAACGAAACTCTTTATTCGTATCAGCGGATAAGACGAGAATCTATTCTTCCTAGCGTGAAGAGGAGAAGAAAGATTACAGTTATCCCAATAGAGACTTTGAAAGACTTCAACCGCCCGTTAAGCCTACAATGAATTTTCATTGCCCGGTTAGCATCAGGGAGAGTAGTACCGATCTTTTTCTTCTTACGTTAACTTTGTTAATGTCATAGTTGATATCAAGATGAAAGGGAAAGACAATAAGAAAGATTCAAAGGTTTACCTATATACTCCTTTATGTAGTAGCCTTTCTTTCCTTGCGTGGTAGGTGTGGCAGTTCCCGTCTTATCGATTGGTTCAAATGCTTGCACTTCATGGAATGCCTGAACCCTTGGGGACGGCGATAGGGTAAATAAAGTAAGCCCCTGCCCTTGTTTCCAGCTTGGGAATGAGAGTGAGCATATTGGAATTGAAGGAAGTCCCCTGAGATTGGGATAGAAGTCAGGCTAAACTATAAGAAGGATATTATCAGGAAAGTGCTGGCGCTATAGTCAGTCATTCCCCTAAGCCCATGCCTTTTAGTATTTAGTAGTTAGCCTGGTGCTAGGAGAAGCAAGCCAGCTAAGCAACTAATCTTTGTTGCTAGAAAGATAGTTTCAGTCCTAGGGTAAGAGTCGAAGTTGGACCTGACATTGGGAGTTGCCATAGGGTCTACCCCTAAAAAGGAAGAGTTTGCGAGAGATTCAATTCAGTCAAACCCTCTTGCATAGGAAAGGCTATCCCTCCCACAGACCTCTGTCTTGGCCGCCCCTACTTATTCTCTCGATCAATCTTTCGTTTTCTCACGTGCTCTCGCGGCGTGATACCCCAAACACTCTGGTGCATGTCTCCCGGGTAGTCTTTTTCCGTTTTCGTCTTTTTTCTAAGTGGAAGAGAGGCATGGTTGAGTTGGGGTCTAGTCTTCTGGTTCTTTCTTCTTGCTTGTAGTCCTGCCTTCCTTCTATTGATCTAGGTCCCTTTCTAGTAAAAGTAGCTTCTCTCTTCCTTTTCTTCTAGTGCTTAGCGTGCTCTTTCTGTCTGAGTAAGATAAGGGAGTAGTATGCTGCTTCCTCCCCTTGGGTATCCAGGTTGTAGTCCCCTAGCTTTATCCTTTAGTCGTTGAGGGAAAAGCCTTCTGAGTTCCCGAGGAAAATGCTCTTTCTTTTCTTTTTATTCGAGCGAGGGTTGCAGGTGGAGAACCGGCCTATGGCTTGCTTATTAGGCTAAGTTCCCATTTCCTTTTGCCTTGATAATGTGAAAGGACTCAATTCCTTCTTTCTTGGTTGCAGTTGCTGCCCTTGTTGGTTCACGAGCTCTTGCTTTAGTTCTTTTCATTTCGTATGTAGTGATGAAGCGAGGTCCTTTTCTTTGAGGTCTTGGACCATGCGCCTATCGTGACGTGAAGGTTTTTTTCCTTTTTGTGGTTCAATATCTTCTCTTATCCCGTAGAGCAGTCTCCTAGTCTATTCGTTATGTCCGCCTCTCTATCATTTAGTTGCAGATGAAAGTGGAAGGCTTTTCAGTCTTTTCCATTTTTTGTTTTAGCTGTTCTTCTCGCAGCAAGAAAAGCGAGTGAACTGACTTCCGTTCTGGCTTGGCTTGAATGCCGTTGGCGAATCTTCCTCTTTTTCGATTTAGATAAGCCTTTATTTAGCCTTTTCTTTCAGGAGAAGTACATCAACTGGCTCAGCCTAGTCTTCCTTATTACACTAGACTATATCGTGAAGAGCTCTAATCACATTCTTTCGGACCAACAAATACAAAAAAGCACTGAAAGGTGGTGAAGCATATCTTGAATCGTCAAGTTTAGGGCTGAGCCCCCTTCTTCGGGGTTATTAATAATTAATAAAAGATTTTAGCTAGTAAGTTCAACAAATATATAGAATATAAAGATCTAAATAAAGGAAGATTTTCTTAGATAACATAACTAGTCCCCAATCCCTGAAGGTAATGCAATTCTGGTCGTAGATAAGGTTTGCTTTCGAAGTTATGAGCTATATGGACTGAAAGTGGAAGCCCTTAGGCGATTTACTAATCCGTTTTGCTAGGATAAGAGAATTCCAGGTGGGAAGATCCTATATTGCATTGCTAGTCCAATCACATTACCTATATCTAACTCGGCTATTCTTTGTTTTCCGATAGGGCGTGTATGGCGATTAACGAGAGCATGGGATTGGGATAAGATCGGGCGCCTATCCGCTTCTATGAATGAGACAATTAGCAAATTGCATTACCATTACCTAGCCAGAAAATGCTAAAGAATAGAATAATACTAGCTTTTAGGAGAAGGGAGAGAGTCTTTCCACAACAGCCTGTGTAAGAAAGCGGGCATAAGACCCCATAGAATGTCAGTTTCCAACTGATCGTCATATTCCACCGAGTGGAATTAGTGAAAATGGCCTATTCGATTTCAGATTCATAAGCACAACATGATGATGAGTAGGTCGGCGCCAACTTTAGAGCTCTGTTCATTCTCGGATGCAACACTATGTTCTGTCTGTTTGCCCCTTCTACCGGTCTGCTCAACTTCAATTTTCCGGTGCGCTGGCGGAACGATAGTGGAATGTACACGGCAGTACGAAAACTAAAGTGAGCGAGTGAGAGTTCAAGTTCAGAGAGAAGTGAACTCAAATGCAGCTACTCTTTTTCCCGGTCGAGTGGCTTGGTAGCTTCACTGAAGGATCGGAAAGGTCGACCGTTTGTTATAGTAGAGGAGCGCAGCGTTAAGGCCATAGCGAAAGGACGGACTAGCCTATACTATAGGAAAGCGGGGACAAAAGCCTGAGTTCAATCAGTACCGTCGCTGTTCAGAAAGGTCCGACGAAAGAAGCTTTTTTTGATTGTCTTAGTTAGGTTCGTGGACGAGTTTGGAATGCGGAAAGAAAGGGAATTCTTATCAATTCATTAGCGAAAACAGCCTTTCCTTAGCCTTCGATACGGTCTTGTCTGATAGGAGTGGGGAAGCACTGCTAACAAGCACGAAACCGGGGCAGGCCAACTAGCAGCCATTAGATCTCCCAGTCGATTCTTTCTTAGTCGGAACATTCGATTGAGACGAGCTGTATCTTAGAAAGGCCATTTCTCGTTTAGGGCTATTCCTAGGCTAGGCCAGGAGCCGACTAATCGAGGATGAGATCTAGAAGCAGGTCTTCTTTAACACATTTTTCACCGTGACCTTTATTCCATGAAGAAAGCAATCCTGAACCGGCTGAGCTACCAACAGACGAACCTGTAATGTCTTAAACTCAGATTTGATTGAACTATGTGCTTAACACATGAAATTCTATTCAAGGTTATTGGAAGATAGGAAGTTGTCTTTTCAGCTTTCTCGGACTTTCTTCAATCAGTATCTGTTTGAGATGACAGCACTCGCAGGACAAGCAGAAGGAGTAGCTCCTTTTTGAGGAACGAAGTAGCTCGACTGGAAAGGAGAGGAACGAAGCTGCTTTACCGAGTATGCCACTCGACTCTCGGGACAGGCTCTCAGAGCGGAGCTGCAAAGCTCAGATTTAGAATAGAAGTTCCGAGCCGTCTTAGTTAGAAAAATGTCCTTGCCTAGGAGATGAAGAGTTAGAATCGGAAAAAGAGCGTCAGAAGACTGCACATCACTGAAGATATTGTCAGATCTTTCCGGTCGATTGAAGCAAAGAAATGGTATCAGGGGGCAGGGCAAGATGGAGAGGAGCGTGCAATGTATTGACCTGAAGAAAAAATGCTTAGCACCAGTCGACTCCGGGAGATGAGCTAGCCCCTGAAGGGAAGATACGCATGACGCTATAGACTGGCATTCCATTAAAGCGTCAATCCTATTCTCTGGTACGACGCTTAGTTATTCGCGATCCCATTCTTTTCGATCCTATCTCTAATGGAGTCAAAAAGGATAAAGAAGAGAATCTCTTTGTTTCCCACGAGCGTAAAGGTAAGCAAAAGAAGAATAAAGGAGACTTTATGAGCATAAGACTACAAACCAAACTTTCAGCGTCGTGTGGCATGTGCGGAAGCGTGGCTAGTATAAAGAGAAATGCCTACTTACTGTATTATTAGTTTTCGTCAAGATTGGCTAGGTGAGCACCTTAGTAAACAGGATCGATTGATCCTGTGGGCTTCAGTTTCCGTTGAAAGGGCTTAGACCTTTTTAAGATTCTCTGTGAATCCAGGCAATAGCCCCAGTTGGAATGCCAAGGAGGGAGATGGGGAATGGAGGAGGAGTCATCGTAGCTTAGAACATCTAACTCCAGTATTAACAGACTGGATTTTTAGTTTCATCTGAGCCTTTTAAAGAGGAGTTTCACCCGAAAGCATGATTTACAGAACAGCTATCCAGTAGTTGAAGCGAAGGCATGTTGAATCTTTTTACAAAGAAAAGTCCTAGTCGAGTTAGCCTCTTGACTTTCCTTAACAAGGTTCAAAGAATTTCCATAAAGATGTTATACGCTTTATTTTGTCGTTCATAGGAGGCAGAAGGGGGAGTACTCTCTGGGCTTGGATACGGTTAGGTTCGGTAAGAAATGCTTGAAGCAAATAGAAGATTTGAATGCCCCGTGGGCGGGTTCCATCTGATAGTAGATTAGATTCTATCCATACAAGGTCGCGCAAGTCGTCTTTTTCTTCCATGATTTGATGAACGAAATCCTATATAGATAGCTTCCCCTACTTGTCATTTGGAATATTCCACTGACCATGTCACAAAGCAATCGCTGAATTCACTCTTCCGGCTTCTGCCATTGAAGCAATCCCGATATTTTCAAATATGACGTTTGAGTGCGAGTGCGAGTTCGCCGACTACTGGATACTGGAATTATCTGTGTTGGTTCAGTGCGTCAAAAGAGGGATCGGACATGAAAGGAAAGGGTATCTCACAGTACGAGAATAGCTGCCTCTTCACTTCCCCGGATTGCCTTTGAGACTTGTGATGAAATGAGTGGGTTTGCCTCTCATCTTCTTTCGAAGTGGAGTTAGTTTTGAATTGAAAGGATGAACAGCCGATCGTTTCACTTTCTATCTTTCTGTCTGGTTAAGTAGAGAATGAATCTTGCAAGCAATCAATCCATTATGGGTTTACTACTGACTACGTACGGCTTCTTAACAAGATTGGAATTATGACTTCCCTTCTTCGTAAGCAAGTCAGCAATTGGACCTGGGACCTGGATCCCTATCAAACAAAAGCCAAGCCAAGCTAAGCAACTACGCTCGTCGCTCGCATTACCGCTCCGTGACTAAACGTTAAGGGCGCTTGTTGGCGCTAGTAATTAAGCGTCTTTCCCTACGCTAAGCTAAAGCTATTAGAGTGACGTTTTAAATTGATCTGGGTAATTAGAGGCTTCTTCTTCTATTCCCAGTTCGGTCTTTGAGTAAGAATGAAACTTGTTGAAGTTACGTGGGAACAGACTCTTTCATGCTAATGGGTCAACGGTACATTTTAGACTAGCCAGGGTAGCAAAGAGCTTGAAACACCTTTCCCTTAATATTTCTATATTCCCTTATGGTTTACTCTCCGAACAGTAACGCGCGTAGGGTTAGGATCAAGGGAAAACTGAACGAAAGAAAGACAGCTGCTCGAGTCGAAAGCACTTTTTTGACCGACTTACCAACCCGCCTTGTCTTGAGCGCAGAAGTAGTACTCTTTAGTTCCAAAAGTAGGATTAGCAGCCCATTTCTTTTCTTGGAAACCCCCCTTCCGCGATTCTGGAAAAAGTCAGAGGGTAGCTCCTACACTAAGTAAGGGCGGCCCTTCCTGGCTAAATCTTTTCTACGGCTCATCAGCTCTTCCCACTCCGAGGCGAGGTAAGAATCAGTCGTAGCAAAAGAAGAAGTGTACCATTGAAGAATAAGGCTCGAGCTCAATAAATAGCTTCTTGGTCTAGCAGTTCGGACGCTATCCCATCCTCATCCGTTGCTACCACCTATTTCCTTACCCCCATCTTTGCCGCTTTCAGCTTTCTCGGCTTCCTATCCCAAGGCTGATGAAACGAGATCTGTGGGTGGGGGAAGTACTTGACTAGCTTTCTTTTCCAGAGGAGGAATATATATTAAATACAATATTTATTACTTTACTTTATTACTGTGGAAAGATTATCTGCTGTCGATACTGACGGGTCGAATGGAGGGGGAAGGAAAAACCTTTCTTCATATTCGGAAATGGGAAGTATCAAGCCCTGGTTCAGTCTCTTTACCTGCTTCGTCTAAAGAAAGCAAGACTCCTCATAGAAAGTAGGGGCTCCTTTCAATTCAGGGGAAGAATATATGACAATTGAACGACGAAACCAATATCAGTCTCAAGGGAAGTTAGTACTTTCATCAGCCGTAGAAGGCTGAATATGATAAAAATTGAACTCCAGCGAGTGTAATACCTGAAGCGAGCCATAGAGCTGCTTCGAGGGGATAGGCGAGGTTGAGGTTCCCAAGCGGTAAAGACCATACAGGAGTTTGATGCTCACGGAAAGTCTTTAGTTCGCAGGTCTTTTTGATTTCCCACTTCCTCTGTGGGAATTGAAACCCCTGTTTGCTGTACTAGCCCCTGACCTGTGAGTGAGTTCCACTTCTTATATGCCATCTCTCCTCTCCAGCTTCTGATTGAGAGATTCGAGGAGGGACATGAAAAACATTAGGGACCGAAAGAAAGCCCTGTTTCCAGGTAAGAGCATGGAAGGGGAAGGAATGAATTCAAAAGATACGTAGATTTGGGTCTTTTAATACGTATAGTCGATTCGTTGAACTATGTGAAACTCATTTCATACGTATCGTCGTTCAAGAAGTCTAATAGTCTTCTCTTTTCTTTTCCTCTGGAAGGAGGGACGGATCATTTGCTTTAGATAGATATTTCTGTTGATCGAAGGGCCCTTTACACTTATCTTATAAGCTTCCACTAAAAATGGGAAGGATCAGGGGCTGAGAGATGAGAATACGTGCCACGGCTCGAGTTGATAGACTCAGGAGGTGCTGTGCTGGGAGATTTGACCAGGATTCGAAACTTGCCCCCGGCCCTAATGTAAGCAGGAGCTCGATGAGTGAAAGAAAGATAGCTACATATTTATTCCCCAGGGCGGTCATCATTGATTCGCGCAATTCGAAAAAAGCGATGCTTGGCAGAAGCGAGGGGGTCCGACTTCAAGAGATAGGGGTGAGATTCCACATAGGTAGTCGACTCGAGAGCCCTCGCTTCCGATTCTTCATCATCTATATTTGCAATACACCATAGGGATGCCGGAGACGGGGGTAGGCACTCATCCTCTTTCTCCTCCATTCGGATAGTCGAGTAGGAGATTGGATGAGCCTGGTACGAGATTGAATACAGGCGCAAGATCATCAAGGATTCAAAGAGCTGTCTTAAAGACTAAGTAGGGTATCTCTTATCCTTCCTCCGTGTATTCGGTCAGGGTAGAACTCCGAAACTTATTAGGAATAGGGGCTTTCTTAAAACCTAATACTATTTGATTTGATGAGGACTTTTCGAACTGCTCACATGACTCCCGGAATTCCCGGATTGATCCCTTTATAAGTTTGACGAGCTTAACCACCTGAATGAAAGAAGTGCGCACCACTGACTCCCCTATTAGTAAGTGAAGTTGGGTACCCACATGACAAAGCCTTATCATCCCTTTTCATTATCATTCAGAAATGGTGTTGGCGTCCATTATGGTAGATGGGTGGGGCTGGCTTGACCTTCCCAGGGGAAGAGCTCCTTCCCTTCATAGGCTGACGAACTGGTAAAGGGGATCTTGTATAGGCTTTCCTCTGCCCATTCGCGGCTATCCAGCTTCAAACTGTGGAGGCAACCAGAGAGAGTTCTTGGTTGAGTGGATTCTTCGATTCTTTGTTCGTGAATAAGCGACCCAAAGACAGCCTGTCTCAACCTACACAAGGCCAAGTCTTGGGTTGGATGCTAACTAGTACTTCTTTATCCTCCTTACCGTAATGCGAATCTCGTATCTTACTTTTTTTGGTTGGTGGCTTCTTTCTATGCTTGTTATTGGAATTTGATTGTCTTCTTGCAACACTGTGGTGAATCATTTATGAATTAGAAAATTTGAAGATTCAATCTCTCTCTGGTGATGGATGGAGAAAAGGTCTCCCTGTGTTTTCGATTCAGGAAGCAGATAATTGCTATTCCCAAGGAACGTTAGCTCTGGTGCCCTAATGAGGCGGAAATCTCCGAATGAAAAGATACGTATCTTTTCCTTCCGTTTCACTCATTTCAAGCGTCGTTCGAGTTACACTCATTTATTCCGTTCGTTTATTCCACTTCGACGAAAACCAACCTGTCTAAGCCGTGGGAAATCCTCGTATAGCTACTACACCAGTATAACAGGTATCAACTCAACACCCTAACCGGAAAGCAGCGACTTTGCCGTATCGACTCATTCTTTCAACCGGCGGGGACTCAAAGAAAAGAAGTGTACCTGGATCCTCCGGAAGTAGAATGAGCGGGAGTGCAGTTGCTCCTCGCAGGAAAAGAAAGATACATCCTTTAACCGGCCGTCAAAGTGGTCCATTCTTCTTACATGAACAGCCATGCTCCATGACGGATGGCCGCCTTTCAGAGAGTCCATGGCAGAGGGAAAATCGATCAGAATCAACTCATCCGGATTCTGATTCTGAGTCTTCTTCGGACCATAGAACAAACTCTATTCTCGCGGAGCATAAGATAAGGCTTCCAATCGATCTCCTTTCTATTCCCGTGACAGTAAGACCCAAAAGTATGGATCTTACTAGCGAAAAGGCACTGGTATAAAGTCTTGCGCCTTCTTTACAATTTATCGGGAGGGAATTGAAAACATCTTTCACTTGAAAGCGATCGATCTCGATTGAGTTGACAAGTCATCACCAGCTTTTACTACTTCTAAAAGATGCAATGATTTATTACACCAGCCAAAGCCAAGCATAGAAAATTCTTCTTCATCAAATAAAAGCCGTCAACAGGCCTTGGCTTGATAGCTTCCAGGCAGAGAAAGATATTGCCTTAGAGTTCAGTATACCGGAGTAGGAATACCAGAGTAGGAGTTGAAAAGAGGAGCATTCGGTTGAACCGCTACAGAAATGGGTTATTTACTATTCGACTTGGTAATTACGTCATAGTGGGTTTAGCCAATGATGCTAACTTTCTCAGCTAGACTGCTATCTATCTATGTATATGTAGAGGGGCTAAATGTGCGGATGGCCTGTATGCGCTGCATCCTTTTCGGTAGATGGGTTTTGGTGCGTGCCCTATCATTCCCTCAAGCCTTTCGGTGGGGTATTGGTATCCTTGGATATGTGGGCTGACTTTAATTTGAATAAAGAAGAGAAGATGTCAGTGTGCTTCTTTGATGTCTTGAGCAGTTCGCAAATGGAACCAACCGGTATTTTACTTAGCAGCTCTAAGATGTCTACTGCCCCTTTTCCTAGCCCAAGCGAAGCTTTGTGGATCATTGCCTTGAAAATGAGGTTTTCATGTCCTCCTGAGGCTGGCTCTAGGACAAGCGGTGGGCTTTAAGTCCAATGCTGCTTTAGTCACTTCCTGAACAGTGCCGGGGAAGGAGGACCTTGGCCATTTTTCATTATAAGAAAGATTCCTTCCGACCACTAACGATGTGATTGGACTAGTTTATTTGCATTTTTATGCCATAAGAAGTGATTATAAAATAGACCTTTAGTCTCCGTTTGGGCTACTATTTATCTAAAAATTAGGGTCCTACAAGAAATGCCAAAGCCGAAAAGGGAGTAAGCCTGGACAGATTCAATTATATTGTCATATTCATTCACTAATTAACAGCCACCTGTGAGCCCATTTTCGTTGGGCAAGAAGCATATCATGCTGGTGGATGGGGTCTAGCCCGCTCAGATATAGACATATAGACATAAGCTCTACCTTTGGCATTTAGTTCCGCTAGGAAAAGAAGAGCAAAGAAGACGTCGCTAGCTAAGATTACTTATAGACAAATTCTTAGGTGAAGGAGTCGAGAATGCAACTTACAGGGACAAGTTCTCCAACAAGACTGCCTGGCATCAAAGATCGAAAAACATCTTTCTAAAAAGATAATAGACCTTAGCGAATTGAGCTGGAAAACCCACTATCGGGATACGTGAACAGCATCGAAAATCTTGCTATCTCTTTCAGTAGGTGGCCTAAGGTAGACCTCAGATCCCAAGGTGGTCCAATTCTACGTTACTGACCCAAACGGATAAAGCTTTCGCTACATCTAATACGACGTATCGGAAAAGACGCTGCAAAAAAGGAAGGTAGCTCACTAGCTCCTAAGTCTTAATATCGTTCGTGTACCTTCCCAAGGTTAACTGACTAGCTTACAGGTTCTTGTTATACTTTGAATTCAAGAATAAGATCTTACTTAGCTCTCTACCAAAGGCGCTTAGAAGCCCTCGGTTTGTCTGTAGGGCTATGTAAGGGCATTGTTATAGGTCCCACTGATAGGATTGATTCGATAACTGGATTCTAGGATTCGCTTTACTTGATAAACTCAAGACAAAGTTAGAAATAAGATTGAAGGGTAGGCTTCGAAGAGTTGGAATGGAATCATAATAGAAAGAAAACAGCTATGGGTATGGTGCTAAATCCGAATGTTTTTATACCTCTACTAAAATACTAAAGGAAAAGCAAAAATAAAAATCCTGGGCTGATGGTAAAGGAAAAAAGGGCACTGACTTTGGACCAGAAAAGAAGACTTCCAAGGCTTAGAACAAGAAAAGACTTTAGATCATTCCTAAATAAATGTCTTTCTCGGACTCCGTTAACGAATTCAAGAAATAGAATGAAAGACCTAGAAAGGTCAGTTTGGAATATGAACAGACCTTATCCCGTTGAGGTCAAAAGGCTCGTTAGATGCATGGTGGTAGATAACTGCTTACTGCTGAGATAAATGTCTCAGCCTTGCGGGGTTCAAGGTCTAAACGGCATAATCTATGCCTAAAGGCAAGAGGAGCTAGCAAAGGAATAGGTGTTCCGGTTGTGTGCCAGCTTAGCCTTGTCCTGGACTTTCTCAGTAACTTGGTCTTGTATGTGTATTCTATATTAATATCATTCTAATCATTTTGAATTCATAAACCAAGTACTCTTTGATGCATCTTTTACTACTACTTCAAGTTTCAAGTCCAAGATAACAGCTTGGATATAAACTAAAAAATGTGAATCACAAGCTTCAATCATTACAGATGTTTCAAGGGGCAGGCTTCTAAGGTTTGTGAAAAAGAGGTATTTGGTGCTAAACTCTAAACTATTAAATCTCTTAACCGATGTGATTCTTAAAATAAATAGGTAACAAGATTTAGAGCTTGTTTGGAACATGTGATTTGTGTGGAATTTAGTTCATTTCAATTCTAGGAAAGAGACATCACTTTGGGCTTTGTTGATTTATTGCGTTATGTGGCCAAAATGAAAAGTGACTTCTACGTTTGCTTCAAGGCAAGCCCAGAAATGAGAAAACGACGGAATAGACAAATTGATTAAAATAAAGGGCTTCTTTTAATGAAGCCCTTGCATTTAATGATTAGATGTTTTTCCCCTAAAGGGGAAAAAAAAGCTCAACCCATCCACAACCACAACGTGCCACCTTACCCTCTTCCTAGGTGGCTGTAACTTGCTGTACCTTTTGTGGGTCTTCGTTTGCAGCTTGGCTTTCTCTAGTAGCAGCGTCTTCTTTTTTCTCTCTATTATTTATGTCACATAAGAGTCTGGTCTTCCTGTCTATAGGGATGTGGCTTGCTTTCCTTCCAGTGCTTGTAGTGGCATAAGGAAGAGTTTGATTCAGGTAGCTCTATGTTACTACGGTTGGTTCCGGGAAAATCCTGAGGCAACTCGCTTACTTTAGGGTTAGCTCAAGCTAAAACAAATAAGAAGAAATTAGATCTAGCCAGCTGGTTGTTCCAGGAAGCTAAGATGGCTGCTATCGACGAGCTGAGGAGAGAGCAAGAGCTGCTTAACTTCGTCAAGCCTAAAGGGTTAAGTCCTTTGTAAGATGCCCTTCTTTACTTCTATCTTTAGACTCTTACTGCGCACCCGACTTTAGGACGTACTAGAGTGAGTCCTTTCTATCTCCTACTGGCAAGAAGACCTAAGAGAGCAACCCATTTCTGGGCAGAACGCGGGTAGGAGCCCCCTTTCTCTTATATCAGTACTAGGAGTAGGACTTAGCCTTCTTGCTTGGCTTCCTTTCACCCGAATGTCTAGGGGCTTGGTTGAGGTGGGTTGTTGCATCCCCTCTTTATTATTGGGATATAGTAAGCTTAACTCCGTCAAGCCTCTGCTTCCCAAGGGAATCCTTGTTCAGAAGTAGTGACGATTCTCTGTTAGGTCGGCTTAAAAACCGCTTATAAGATAAGAGGTCGGTCGCTTATCTAAGTTGACGGTTGATTACAACTATATTTCTATTTTTAAATCAAAATCACACGGAACACCCACTTGAGAATCAAAAGATGTGATGTACAACCAAGTCCTAACTTTGGCATATTCAAACCAAAGATTTGCTAACGCATCATTCTTTAAGTGGTTCCAGTCCTGAAGATGCCCGTCGGTTAGTCAGTTTTTCAGTTTAAAGAAAGAGACACAGGCTTTACTAAAACAATTATTTAATGCTGCATTCGCTAAGTTTGAAAAGTCAACTAGGGCAAGAGTCGTCTTAAGGCAAGGCTTAAAGTAAAGGCAAGCGTCAATTAAATCCGTCTTTCCCTGTGAGACCTTTATTTTACTAACATAGCCCCTTTTTATTTCCCCCCATACCGAGGGCTTCTTTAAAAGGATCCCCGAACTCCACTCCTTCCCTCGAAACTAAAAGCAACTAATTGTACCCCAAAAGCGTGCCTGCTTTCAGACGCTCAGCTCGTGCTTCTTTCGAGGAATCCCTTCATCGTGACACTCGACCAACCTAATAAAGGGGCTCGAAAGCAGGATTGCCCTTTCGAATTGGATTGATAGGTTTGACGGAGGTTAAGTCGTAGATCAGGAAGAGATGATCTTGATTGAAAGAAGCTTCTTCTTCATTCAACAAAGCATTAGTAACTGATTGCAGATTAGTTTCGAAGATTTCTTGGGGCGAATGCATTAGGACTGAAGCCTTTTTGCATAACAAAACTCCGTCTTCGGCTATTTCCAACATGACGCTAGATGATACGCTACACAAGAAGGTACCAGATCAGATGTAGGGCAGACGCAAGATTTGGCTCTGTCTCTTATGTTCGTTCACCTGCCTGAACCGTCAAAAGGGAAGTTCGACAAGAAGGCAGTCAAATGTGTGTTCGTTGGAGACTCCACTGAGAGGAAAGGGTGTAGGTGTATTGAGCCTTCGGCAAGGATGGTGGATGAGTCCCGTGACGTCGTGTTCGGTGGGAGATGTTAGCTCTTGTGTTCCGGCGATGGGGAGTTTCAAACAAAGGGACGGAGGTACGTTCTGACCGATCACAAGGGGGCAGGCTGGCAGACTACAAGGTAAGGAGTGTTAAACCCATTAGACTGATTTCTTGAGAAGGTCGGGCAGGGTAGGCTTAATTGTTTGGCTGACAAGAACCATGACTCTAGGAAGAGCTCACTGGAATGTCATGCCTGGAAAGAGGTCAATGTTCAATTGGGGCCAGGTAAGATGAGATAGGAATGGATACGGCAAAGAATAAATGATAAAGAGAGTACAGGGCAGGGGGACGGTGAGGCAATGTTCAGTACGGTTGATCCGGCATCAAAGATAAAGATATTGTATTGAGCGACCGATAGTCCGAAGAGCTCAGGATAGGTCTGTAGGTCTTTTCTTTGCCTGGGGTCGAAAGAAGCCAGTCGAAAAAGAAAATAGGCTCAGGCCTTGTCCGCTAAGACAATTGAGTCCGTCTTAAAAGTGTGAGTCACATAGAAATCGAAGGATGAAATGCTCCCCGCCTTATCAGGCCGTGTCTCCTCTAGCCTGGAGGAAGTCTTATCGTAAACAGGCAGGCATTATCTGATTTCAATACCTTCTGGGATACTGATCATGGAAGCTAGTGTGGCCAATGCGTCAGCAAACGGATTCTTCATCCCCGGTACGTGTATGTAGGTAGGCTTTCCGCTTTCAGAAGTAAGAAGCTAGTCAATTTTATTGCGGTTTCCTTCCCGGAGCGACTGCTTCGTGAGATCAATGCGGACGCGACGAAGGGCTCTCAACACCTTAAAAAAAGAGCAAGATGGCCATATATAAGAGATGGATTCTGGCACTCTTTCTTTACATGGGTGCATACTGGGATACAATAACTGGATGGGCAGAACAGGAGAAAAGAAACGGGATGTCCGTTAAAGCTTTCTGGTCTAGGATTTTCAGATGTATGGGCACTTTCTTGACTATCTTAGGTTAGGGACTTAGCCGACCTTCATGCCGAGAGATTCTGTTTGACACCGCTTCACTTACGCTTTCTCAATCTCTACGAAAACGACTTTCTTTATCTTTATTACTTTATTTGAATTTCGAGACGACCGAGCGAGTTACGTTACTCTTCTCTTGTATAGCTGTAAGTCATAGTGTTAGTCGATCGACTATAAAGAGAAGTCGTGCCCCGACCAAGTTCATTTGAACCAATAATTCAAGGAAGAAGTGAATAATGGTTCCTAAGGCCTAAAGGTAAATTGAAATGGGTGGGCTTTCGGACCTGGCAGAATGCATTTAAAGGCTAAGCCTGGGCTAACCATTGCTTTTGTTGGTCCTCAGCCAATCGCTTTATCGTACCCTTGGTCGGGCTGATATTGATTCAATCCCTGAGCGGAGTAGATCGATATGAACTTACTTATGATGATGCGTTTTCTGCTTATGCACCAGTGAAAATCAATATCTTATTTCTTTCATTGACTCCATGAATGGATCTGAAATAGTAGCCTGCTGACTCTTTTACCTATGATAAAATTGGTGCTTTACTTGCCTACTTCTTCTTTCTTAGAACGAAGACGTAATTTTTGCTCTATCAGCAGAAGAGGAGATCCTTCGTCCAGGAGTCAATCTCTATCTTGGTCTGGGTAATAGTTAGAGAGTACCTACTGAGCTGAGTTGAGGGCTCAGCGAAGCTCGTTGTTTAGTAGTCTTTCTCGTCGGAATGGTTATACGGTAGCAGTGACCTTAGCTTAGCAGGCCTACAATAAAAAGCCATAACAAAGTCCTTTTCGGATCCATTTCGTTATGATTCTTTCGAGGTCGCGGAAGAACCTGAAGTTCTATCTCTTACGAGAATGAGTTGATTCAGTTTTGCATGGTGAATTCGACTTATTAAAAAAGCAATTAAACTTATCCCCACCTGATCGTAGGGACACGCAAGCGCTAACCGATCTGCACCTCTCCCCTCTCTTTACTCCCCCGAGTCCTCTCGGTCGGGAAAGCTTTGTCAGGAAGTTTTTAGGTTTTGGTCTTCGATCGGTAAGTTCCAAGAATGGCTGAAGCCCTAGTAAGACCGACAGAAGTTGGCTCCCTCCTTGCTGAGCTATTCGGATCGAAATTTTAAGATTCGCCTTTCAGCTCTCGCATCAGAAAACTCAAGCCTAGAAGCTTGACCGGACAAGGTGGGAGTAAAGAAGGCTTGATGTTAATTAAGAAGCTCAATTACATCGGTTCAAACTTGCTAGAGGTTGCTACTAGAAATTTATGGGTAGAGAGCACTAAGGGCAGACGGATTTATAGGTAGGGGATCATGCTCAAAAGCTAACGATAGGACAAAGAACTCCTGGTCAATACAAAGAAAAGATAGAGACTCCATTAACAAAAGATAACCAGCCAACGCGTGGAGGGAAAGAAAGACTAAGTAGAATCCTTCTCCGAATCTCGCCAAACCTTACGAGACTAAAGACCCTCTATCACTTAAGAACAAGAAAAACCATATCAAAAAGTGAGCTTCCGAAGAAGATCCTTCTTTTCATAGATGGGGAAGAAAAGGAAGGAAAGTAACCCATAAAATATAAAAAAGGGAACAAGAGGTGATATCATACAGATCCCTCCTTCGTAGCCGGTAGCCCGAAGAGGCTATTCCAACAAGCGTCTTCTCTCCACCAGTCTTCATTTCATGAAAGTACACGAATCCTGGCAGCTTTTATCCAGTTTTAGGGCTTTCGAATACGACTTCGATATTTGCTTTTATAGTTGAGTTAGATAGTTGTCTAGACCTGTCCATTAAGGATTGACTGCTGGATGTCAAGATTCTAAGTGGACACTTTTGGCGTCTGCCTCGAGCCATGCTAAAGATTGTTCAAGATATTGCTATGATAGGATTCAAAGCAAACTACTAGTTGTGCTACCAGGTACGACTTTGCCAGATACACCTCTTTTACGAGACCTCTTGCAGAGACTCGTAATTATTTGAGAGTCGATCGAATAACTATGCTTATTGTTAAGTCGAATTAAACTGACAATTGAGGTCAGTAAGAAGCTTACCGCCTTAAGCTATAGGACTTCCCCAGAGGGATGAGGTAGTCGTACCGCTTCTGGGACCACGATATGAACCACTTGTAGTAAATGTTCCGGTTGACCAACCAAGGGAAGGCAGTGGAAGTAGGGGATGAGGGAAAATGCACAACAAGGTCCGTCCAAAAAGCATTTTCTCGGGATTTTTCGTTGCAATAGTAACCATAACGAAGATTGAAAAACAACTCTGACGCGTTTTCCCGGGATTTTAGCTTGCAATAGGCCTTCCTCTTCCAATCCACCATTCTAATGGTAATTGCCCTTTTCCCGGTGGTTTTGTAGCTGCTACCCACAACCGCTCCCATGTTCCATTTCTTTATTCAGTCAGCCTTGCTTGAAGGCATAAGTGGAAAATCAAATATGACGAGTGGATCCTATTCTAGATGGATTAGAAACCTTACCGACGCGTGATTCCATGCCTGACTTGCCCTTTCCCGCTATTCCTGCCCTAAAGAGAGGGCCTCTGCTCTGACCCACCACCCTGGTAGGAATTGCCAGATTTACAGTTAATGAATCCTTCTAATACTTTTTCTGTCCTAGAACGATGGCTACGAACTACGCGAACTGAATTGAATTGACTTGGAACTGAATGTACTGAAACAACCAAGGACCTACTCCTGTTGGTGCGCAAAGACGACATCCAGCAAAAAAGAAGATATCCCCGGCTGCGACTGCTTTCTTTGCAGTTAGGTTAGCTGGTCCGCTCTTTCCTCTTATGCCTCTTCAAGCCCAATGAGCTTTGGGTGCCTTTGCCCCCTTCAATTAGAATAGATCTTGATTTATTGTCCTGGGGTTATGGAATTTTCCGGAAAGTGTGAAATAAGAGTAAGTAGGAATCGTTGGAACTAGATGAAAGCCAGTGCCAGTTCTAGAATGAATGGCAAACGGTGCCGCTATGGGGTGCGGTTCCAGCATTGGCGGTTCGTCTTTAACGTCTTTCCAGTCAAATCCAATCTTTCTTTGTTGAATGGCCGTTTTTCGAGGCTTTTAGCCGGTTCAGTAATGGCCCTTGATGAGGGTTTTTAGCACATTTTAATGTCACTGCTGAATGCGATTGGCCCCACCAATGGCAGATAGATTGACACCCCTAATGGCTTTGCCCTGTGAGGAGATAGAAAAGGCCGATATCACCCCGAAAAAGGGGCACTCAGACGCGAGAAGACAACCAGAAGAGAGAGAAGAACAGAGACAGATCCTTTACTTACTTACAGGGCGAGCCCAATCACTAATCACTAAAGGCAGGGACGGGGGATATTCTATTTAAGGCTGGCATCGCGCCGTAACCCCAAACCCCAACGGAGAGGGATTGGATTCGAGAGTTAGGGATCCTAAACCGATAAGAACCACACCAAAGCTGGCTGGACCAAGAACAGTTGATTTAGGATGGATTGGCCAAGAACAAAGACAAGAGCGAAAAGAGAAAGAAGGGATTGAGTAAGGACAGGGTGATCGTCAGAAGGCAGTGCTCCCAACCGAAAGGCAGGAGGGCGGGAGCTAATTAAGCACCCTTGGATTAGTCCATAACATATTATGGATAGACTTTCAGAACTACTTGAATTTAATAAGTAAAGTAAATAGCCTCTGTGTTCTCTCTTTTATTGAACTAAGTAAATAAGCTGACCCTTACTTAAGTCACTCTATAGAAATGATTGAATAGAATGGGCATTCTAGAGAAAACAAAGATATGAGAGTTGAAAGTGAATAAGATGACTCATTGGACCTACTTCCTCTGCCTTGTGTCTCAGCATTGGTCCGGTACCCTCGCTAAAGGAAAAGACTGATCGAGTTGCTTCACACCTCTTGGTGCTGAACCAAGGGAACAGTTGCTTCCAATTATGAAATTGGAGTTCCTGTGCGAATGAGGATGGGAAAGAAGAGGCTTTCTCTGGTACATTCCCGTAATCTATGAGGTTTCCTCTCCTTGCTCCAATCCAATATAGTAAACTTCCATACTTTCCTACTAAGGAAAGAGAGTCGGAATGAAGACAAAAGAAGATAAATTGTTTCGTCTACCCGTAAATGACTAAATAGCTCTTATTTCTCCATTTTGATAACAAAAACACGGGGTTAAATAAAATTTTTTACGTCTTTGAGCTCCGCTTGGGATCAGAAAATGTCCCAAATTCTTCTTAGATTGTCGATGCACGTACAATCAAGGTTTTGACTGCCTTGCTCCTCGGCCTACCATTGCGTGGCGTGGGGATACAATTACATGTCTATTTCCTTTACAGGTTATAGTATAAGGAGCCGATCTGCGGTCAGATGCAGTTACAAGGCATGAATCAGAGAAGCCACAAACAATCACGCACGTAAGTAGGTCTGTTCGTGATAGAATGAAAGTACTCTACAGGTAATATCATATAGAAGAGTAATTCGAACTCCGCCTAGAAGCCAGTCTGATTTATTACTCGACTATTCCTATCCTATTAAAGGAAGAAGAATTCGTTACAAGGAATCAAACTTCTCCCCGCCTAGGGACTCCCTCGAGATACGGATGGCTCCCTACTGCAATTAGAGCTATTGCCATCAAAGCAGTTAAGAAATACAGAATGAAAGAATGTTTTCGAAGGAGTCAAGCTTCTCGCAGCAGGAACTAAACGAGCTAGGCTTCGGCTGACATCTTAATGACGCTTCGTCCCCTAACTCAAAACACCCGGAAGAAACCTGCCTGATAGCCACTGGAATCAGGTATTCGTGCTCCGAGGCCCCTAACTCAAACTTAAGGGAAAAGCTTCTCCGCCCTTACCCTAGAATCTACTCTCGGTCGGAGGAATGAAATACTCCGATCTTACTGGGGATTCATCACAGGCTAGGGCTTTCGAATCAAAGCATGGGCATCTGCAACTAAGAGGGAGCAGTAGATCGTCGATTGAAGAGCCAGGTCAGTAAACTCAACTTCTATTGATTATTGATTCTACTATAGGGACTCCTAGCAGCAAACTTGTATGAAGGGGCCCCGCAGGAGCCGCCAGCCGGATCGACCAATAAATGATAGGCCAGAGGGCTCATTCTACTAAGAAGAGATCCCTGGCCCTACCTAACACAGAGATGTCCCGGGATTAGTTGATCGGAAAGCTCAGGCAGGAGTAGGACATTCCATAAAAATCTTTCTGATCCGCTAGCTGGTGGTCCTCTCAAATCCCATTTTTTCATCGGGGTTCATTCTTTTCAAAATTCCGGTTGTAAAGCTCCAGAAGAGGGAGAATGGGCACAGCCCCATCAGCAGCCCGCGTTTTCGACCCAATTGAAAATGAAACAAGAATCTGTGTTCACTATCTATGGAGTGACTCTCCTTAATCTCCTCTTCCCTATCTCCCCCTTTTTTTTCCTTTCTCGCCGGCCATTTCGATTTCAGTCAAGAATATTATGATTGATCTGTAGTTTAAGGGCACTCTTCCTAATCCGAGTTTGAGATGAAATAAGACCCGGTCGGCCGGGAAGGGATTTTTTCTATTGATTTTTTACTTCCTTCTGGCCTTACCTTTCAATAAGGGGTTCTTCTCTTTCCCCACGAGCACGAGGGAAAGCCCTTTCCAGATGGAGTAGTGCATCTCTGTCTTGAAAGCCCGCCCTACCCTACAGATAGGAACTCCTATCTCTACTGCCTATCCAACCCGAAGACTAAGATTCGTGGTGGAGTGCTTCGAATAGGATCCGATCCCATCCCAGCAGTCAAACTTCTTCCTGACCCGGCTTACTTGCCTCGGAAGCTGGAATGCCTTTCGTCAGGAGGCTACCCGAGGCAATGAAATTGAAGTGGGATGTGGAATGTGATTGGTGATGGATGGTGGTTATGGTTATGAAATCAGTTCTGCATCAGATGATGAGCCCATGCGAAAACTTTCTCTTTTATTGGCGCGGTAGGCTATTAGATTGAGTCGAAAGCCTACCAACGCATAAAGGTGGAGATTCGAGCGAAAGCCCGAACGGGGGAGGCGAGAACAAGAAGCGGTCGTCGTCCGGCGGCCGGTAGCTCTATCTTCTATTGAAAGCTGTCCTTTAAGAGCGCATTCGCTTCCTCCTCTTTATGAGCCTGAGATCATATGGGTGAAGAATTCTCATTTCTTAGTTACAGAAAGCCCTTATCAAGGAAGTGAGCCAAGAGCCACTCATCTAAGCCAGCGGATTCGAATTCGTATGTGCTGCTAAACTTCCTCATATGATGAAACCTGTGTGGAATACTACAATCCGGGCATTCCTCTTATTAAAGGAATCGGTGAGTGAAGACAAGATCGGATTGCCGGGTCGCTTCCAAAGCCCTAAGCAAGAGGTCCCATACTTTCCTGTCCTAAACAAGAACGCGAACTCGAACAACTGGCTTGACTTGACTTTAGCTACATGGACAGTTTCACTGACCTAACGGCCAAAAAATTACAACTGGAATCTGGTTATCCTATTTATTTCAACTTACTTAGTGGCACCTCTATTATGCTTTCTTTGGAACGGCCGTTTCACTGACTTCGCATGTCTGGACATTGGACCTTACTTATAGGCATCCTCCATTCATATCGATTTCCGGAAAACCATCTCACCCAAAAATTTCTATTTTTGAATCAAAAAAAGGAGGTTCCCCTGGGTTTTTATTAGTAGGGTCTTGTGGACTCCCACCCCCAGTACTACCCCCCTCCTCAGTATCAAGAAAGCCATTGTGGTACCTTTTAGCATCGGTGCGATCCAATTTAGGTATTGGATTACTACTATAATCTTCATTACTCTTTATAGTCACATTCTTTCTCTTCTGAGTATTTGTTTCTTCCAAATGCTTTTCTTTTTTTGCCCAATAATCTTGAATCATGTCACTGATCATTTTTCATATTTCCTGTCTTGTGTTTTCCATTTTTCTCTTTCTTATCGTGACCACTCAGGTTCCCCCACCTTTTTAGCGTTCTGGGGCTCTACTTACTATTACTATATATAGAATCCCCTTTATAGAGTACCCTATATTTCTTCCATTTCGAATAAGAGTTTCAAGTTTAATGTGGTTGGTTGTTGACCAACAGAAAGGATGCATGGGACTTTTGGGCGTAACGTAACATTCTTTTGCTTCTCATACGATATTTATAGTTTGATGAAGAGAGCGCTCCTAAATTATAGTCCAAGGCTTCATTTCCTGATTCCTTACTTTTTTGTCTGCTCTCAGATAGGGAGCTAACAAAGCTTACAAATGGACTTTCCATCAGATTATCAAAGAGATAGCAACTGAGAGGGAGCACTGTGTAGCCAAGGCTTTAAGCATATTTGAATTCCTCACTGTAGTAAACTCCAATAAATTCCCCGGTTGGGAAGATTAAAGTGTTATTTTTGTCCCGATAGGGTAGAAAGGGTCTGTCGATAGTACTTGGACAAGTAACATATGCTTCAATAAAGCCAAACATATTATCTAAATCCATACCAGTGAAATTCCTGTACCATTTTGGCTCACCTCCGGGCATTGGAAAAGTCTTCATGACAAATGGATATAAAGAATTAACGTCATAGTAAAAGAGATTCCCCCCATGTGGTTTATACACATCTGAATGCCCCCCATAATAAGCACGACGAATGAAAGTATCCTCGTTCCTATTCGGTATATGGATAGGCCAATGAGAAGCATCGTAGTATTTCATACGATAGATGCATAGAGCAAGTGAGGAAAGGGTGATCTTGCTTTCAATGTCCACCTTGTACAGCTTCCAATAGATCTCCTGCGCTTTTTGCATAACACCACCAAGGAGAAGAATGTCCTGCTTCATATAGTCTATCAACTCCTTTTTCATACTGACCAGAGTCTCAACACTCACATCATCATATGGGATTGAGCCTTTAGCGCCTAGACCAGGGCATAGATTCTGAGCTAGGGATGAGAGTTTCCCTGGGAATATATTCAAGGAGTCTCTGAAGCGGAATAACATCCGCGCACCTGAATACACAGCTAACTCGTAGAGCCTATTGTTCCTCATAAGTGGTTTTAACAAGTAGTTTTTGTGATGACATGCGTTGTGCTTAAGCAAGAGAATCCCATATAATCTATAGAAGTTGTGGAAATACACTGTTTCAATCGAGGGATTGAGTCTCACTAAAGCTGCTATCCGTTCTATCAAGTCTATCATCAGCTTTTGACTTCTATCCTCAAACGAATCCATGATAATGGAGTAATCCTCACTGAAATAGGTATCAATCATACGAGCATTGAACTCTTCACCAGGAAGAACCTTCATCAGACCTGCTGCATAAGGCTTATGAACGTGATCGATCAATAGTGTCTCGAGATCCCCTACAATGAATCCTTTCAGCTCTTTGCGTTATGGTTTCAGTGCTGTGATATAGCTAGGATAGGTACGCTTACCATTTCGTATTTTTCTAGCTATTCTAGCTTCGTTTACTTCGTTGATCTCAGTCAATCCCCCTTCAATGAGTGATGAAAGCGTGCTATCTCTCTCATCTGAAGATAGAGATGCCCTACACGGATTTTGTCCATCCATATAAACTCGGATCATGAGATGAATGATAGAATCACCCTCGTAAATCTCCATATACTTCTGAATCAAAAGAGATAGATTTGCGTACACCTCACTCATTGGAATGAGCTTTCCGTCTTCATGAGTCAAAGGGATAGCATTACCAAGCGTAAATGTGATCTCCTCTCCGTAAGTTCGCTTCATGGTAAAGGCAATTGTGAACTTACCGTAACCTGATAAGGATGGGTAAGCAAACTGGATCTCTTAAAAAAGTATGGTGGTGAAAGAATGATAGACATAGAGAGATAAATTCGACAGAATTAAAAAACCTTTTTTAATTATTTCATGAAAAATAAAAAAATAAAGTGACGGAAGGAATGGCAAGGACGCTGAGCAGGATAGGAGTGTGGTAGCGTACCAAAGTGTGCTACCCTTCATTTTTCCATACATTCTGACACCAATCATTTACGAGTGAGTATTACACCAAGAATTGACAAGCGGATGAGTTTGATAGTTTACAGCGCTAACGAGCAAGAAAACTCCTGCGCGTTGCTAACGCTAGCTTATACTATTCTAAGCTTTCGCGTCCGCCCTTGCTTGTTCGGTAGCTTTCAATTATACGGCGAAGCCGTTGCTTGTTCCTGCGAAACTTCCTCTTAAGCTGATCACCCGGATCTTGCTGACTCTATTAAATCGGATAATTCTGATGCTGTCTCACATAAACTCCTCCACAGTTCCCCCCATAAGAGGAGACAAGGGAACATAATGGTCCACCATTACAGGGAATCTCAAAGCCCCGAGCTCCGTAGTAAGGCACATGTTCGAAAAAGGTGGAATCGTCGTGTAGAAGGATCATTCACACTTGTAGCCCTTTTGAGAGAGGGGTACCCCAACCTCACTCAAGAAAACACATAGGGTGAGATGTAGGGCTCAATTTGTCTTGTGCAGGAGATTCCATTTGAACAAAGCACGTGCATCCGAATACTCTGAGGTTTGAATAGTCATCTCTTTGAAAGAGAGTAAAACGCCCAAAGAGAATGTGTAGAGTGGATCCCTCACCAATAATAGGAGCCATCGTCTTCTTACTCAGATAAGCAGCCATCATGAAATAGGGAACTCTCATTCCCAGTATAAGTCCTCGAGCAACTTTACTAATAAGGGAAAGGCCCTTTTTTTTCTATTTTTTATATTAGTATAAGGCGCTAGCTAGCGCCCAACCTATACAAGGGCTTTCCACCTCCATTTGGTCGTGTTGCTATGATGTAACGCGCAGTCGTCCCGAGGCAGCAGGATGTAAATAGAACAAACTCAGGCACCTTATACCCTTTTGGAAACTGATGAACTCGGTCGATCCAATCAGGGTATGCTTTCGCCTCAGATGGACGAGACAAAGAACGCAACTCAGAGAGGTGGAGGTCCGGACAAGGCTCGACCTTGCTACCCCAATGGTGCCTATGATCAGTCTCAGTTTGGAGCAAGTCTACTCTCCTTGGTGGCCCAAGAACTAGGAAAGAGAATCCCTGTATGCATTGAAGGTTGGGCTATTCTGGAAAGGGAACACAGAGATTTTATATGGCGTCTACCTTGCTTTCACGGATCCAATCAATGGATTGATTGCTGTCTTCGCTCATCCAAACAAGAAGGGGACAGATGATATTCATTTTCCTTTCTAACTAATGGCACATCTTCCTTACCTTAAAACTGTACTTCTACGCAGGCATCAGGAAAGGGATTTACCTTTGGAAAGTCACTTCATCTCACAAGGGAAAAGGGATTCGTTGAACTAAGTGTAACGATTCGTTGAACATAGTTCAACTCATTTCGTACCTCTCCCCTTTCCCTATCGGTGGAGTCACTGCGTACCTCTATAGAGCTTTCTAATGCGTTTTCTGGACATCATATGATCATTCTTTCTTAAACGTAGTTTTATCCGTAATAAGATGCCTATTCTCTTTATGGATAGAAAACCAATGTAGCTTAGCATACCTGGCAAGATACTTTAGCCAAGGTATAGACCGGGAGTACTTACTCATAGGTTGCTTGACTTCGTGCCTATCACATCACAGCTTATACCTTGAAAGGCTCAAGCCTGGGGCGAAAGCCCGGTCTTCCCCTCCAGCATCTGCTCTATAGTTAAGTAAGGTGAAAACATCGATTGAATTAGTAGAAAACTGCCATCTTTTTAGGTTTTTAAACCATCAGGACAGAATGCTTTTAGCGGCAAATAGAACGAAGCGGACAATATAACGCAACCTATCAATTGTTGAGCTAAACCAGCCTTTTACCCTAAAGAAGATTTCCAACTAACTGGATTGAGGGATTTCTTGCTTTCCGGGGCATATCTGCCCTGATCTTCCCGACTGAACTCCTATAGACTCAAGAGAAGCTGTAGGCCTTACTGAGCTAATTCAGTAAGCTATTCAAGCTCCTAGACCTCCGTCTGCCTAGTCCTGTCCTCAATAGATGACTTCTCGGAGATGAATCGATCTATCTTAGTTACGACCGGAGACAGATCGGGACGAGCTGCATCCTATTAAGATTTAGAATATTTAGATGTTTTAGTTAGGGCGGAAAGCTACCTATCTTCTTCTGTCCTAATCTTCAATCTTAAATTTCAACTGCAACTCCCTATTCTGACTCTGACGCTACTTACTATTCTCTATTCTTTCGAATCTGAGTCCTTTTCTACTACTACACCTTAAAGCACAGCTGGAATGAACAAGTCCAGTCCGATGTAAAGCAACAAATAAGTCTTCAATGCCAGGAAAAAGGATAGCAACTTATCTTAATGTTTTAGTGCCCATTAGGGATTGATAAATGAGCTAGTTCCGGGAGATGACTCATTTCATTATGAAAAGTATCCTCAAGGTCACCGCCTTAACCCTCCTGCTAGGATCAGGATCCAGCTTCTGATCTGCCTTAATCCGTGGATTCCCCGCAGCAGGATTCATTCTTCTTTTTAGTGTGCCATTGTTCTTTGTTCCCTATTGGATGTCGAAATGGATTCCAAGGGACTATGAATTGATGCTCTCTTCCTCTTTCCCCCCTTTTTCCCATGAAGCATTAGCATTGGGAAGAGGTCATGCTATCAGCCATAAAGCTAAGAAAGGCTTTCTTTCATAAGAAATGCCCACATGAATACGCTTGGTTTACCTTCTTTACCATGTCTTAGTTAGCTGGGCATATCTTTTTCATGTTCCCGAAATGAATTAGTGTCTTTTGATTAGCTTTCACATTTTGGCAATTCGTGAAATGGGCCTCTTTCCTTTTCTGTTTTTGAAGAAAGGTTCACAGAATAGCAAATTGCAATAAGATAAGGGTCCGTAGAAAGAAGTGCTCGAAAGACAGACCTCTTCTTATTTTATTCTATAGAAATTCTTAATTACATAAGAGAGGATATAAGCATCTTTTACCTTTCTTTATCTATCATCTTTTATCTATCTTGAAATCGGCCCAGATCTGCATGTTTTCGTCGCTCGCTCTTCTGACTTAAATTCCTTCCTTACTCTCTAACTAGAGCAAGAGATGATGGTATATAATTACTACATTTTTATTGTAAGATACCGTCTGTGATCCATGGATTGATCTTTGATTTCCTTCTTTATTTTGCTCTTTCTTATGTCTTATGTACAGTGATAGCAGCAGCCAATTTGACAGCTGAATGACTTGGTGGATTCCAATAGTCTTTCTCACTCAGCATATATCATATATAAAAAGAAAATAGACCTTAACAAATAGTTGTCTCGATGTAGCATACATATCTCGGTGATTGAGCTATGAGGGTTGATACCTCTACATTTTTCTACTTATGTCCCTAATGCTGCGGCTTTCTTAGTGGTGGATGAGTATAAAAATCTAGCTAAAATATATAATCCGGGTAATCTGCTAGCAATAGGTAAGATCTTATTTCGGCCCTAACTGAAAAGCTTTCTAAGCCAGCTTTACCTATAACAAACTCTGCATTGAATGCAGGTGCGATTCCTTCTGGAAGTTTCGATAACCTGACGCACTTTGCTGAAAAGTTGTCTTTTTCGCACAAATATCCTTTTCCAATGGGGATCTAAAGTCACATTCTGCGTACATCTTATAGGCCATAGAATCAGTTTGACCTACTTGACTCAGCGGTTAGAGTATCGCTTTCATACGGCGAGAGTCATTGGTTCAAATCCAATAGTAGGTAAAACAAACCGGCCGAAACCCCTGCTTCTGATCCTGATTGACAGCAAGGAGTCAACTGAATGACCAAAGCATCGGCTGTTATAGATGTTATCGCCTGTCAGAGCATATCAGCTGTCTTCGTCAGGCGCATATACGCTGCAGAGAGCCTAATTCATACGAAATATCTTAATAAAGTAAGAGAGATGTCTTAAGCAAAAGGTGGCTTAGAGTATACCCCAAGGGCGAGAAGTAAGCGTTGATCCTGAAGGTCCGCTTTTTGAGTTCGTTTGAGAAGGAGAAGAAGCGGGGTAGAGTAATGGTAAACTCATTAGGCTCATGATCTGAAGATCCGGGTTCGAATCCCGGCCTCGCCTTATTCATTGGGTTAGTGTTCAGTCTACTTTCGTAGAAGATCGAAAAGAGGCATACCAAGCCCAAGAGAAAAAGAAGGAGGGGAAGAATCGACAAAGAATGACGAAAAAGAAATCGTCAAATCAAATTATGGAATGGAAAAGTACAAAAAAGCGTAAAATAAATGAGAAATAATGTTAGAAGGTGCAAAATCAATAGGTGCCGGAGCTGCTACAATTGCTTCAGCGGGAGCAGCTGTCGGTATTGGAAACGTCTTTAGTTCCTCGATCCATTCCGTGGCGCGAAATCCGTCATTAGCTAAACAATTATTTGGTTATGCTATTTTAGGCTTTGCTCTAACCGAAGCTATTGCCTTGTTTGCCCTAATGATGGCCTTTTTGATTTCATTCGTATTCCGATCTAAAGAACATAAGATATGGCCCTCTAATTCCTTAGGTAGTTCTAGGGGTAGGGGGAGAGGTTGGGTGGCCCCTTTCTTAGTGAGTTGTGATTTTTTATTTCATTCTATGATAGGGGTGGAAGGGAGTGGGGAGGAAGGCCCCTTCCACCAGATTACTTTACTTTCATTCATTCAAAAACAGTACAGGAACTGGTTTTACAAAAGGGGCCGAGAACTACATAGATCTGATACTTGCCTTCTTCGATCTGGGAGGTAAGTTATGTAGGCGTACAACTCTTCCGTTGTTGTATTCGATCACGAATGACCAAAGAATCGATTAGTAGTATGCCTGTGCCAGAAGACCAACAAGCAGATGATTTCTAGTCAGTGTGCCGCGGGTGGCTTCTCGATGAATAAGCTGCGATTGCTCTTGTCGATACAGTTTCATTTTTTTAGGTAGTTTCGTATTCTACCCGTCTTACCTGATGATTAGGATTTGCTTTCCCTTTCATTCTCTTCTTCTTCCTTCCGGGGTAAGCACTTCCAAAAGCAAGGTATGATTCTTTCTCTTTTTGTTCAAGCCTATTATCTAACCTATTCTAAAAATAGAAAAGAAAAATAAAAAGATCAAAAATCGAATCGAAAAAGAGCTCTGTAATGGTTACCATTAGGCTCTCGTTTTCACTGGCCTTAAAAGACGCAAAGCCACTAAGAAAAAGCTACTTCAAAGAAGAGAATCATAAGTAATGAAAGCGTAAGTCAAACCGAATAGCCTAAAGTTAGCTACTTTAGCTTATAAAGGATCAGTAGGATCTGCAAGCCTCGGAACGGACTATTCTACTCTGCTTCTGATCTATAGTCACTGATCTTAACAGATTTACAGTTTCATTTCTCTATTGAGAATTTTCCCTATCCTAGGAATGTAAAGTCAAGTCTTATATGCCCTCCTTTTCATGATCAGACTTCGATTCCCACTAGTTGTTATCTTAGGGCAACTGCCCGACATGATACAGATCTGGTAGGCCCGTAAGCAGTATCTGAAGTCAAGGATTGACTTCGTCTCTTTCTTTCAGTATAGCCTTAGGCCATAAATGAAGTCAAGAAATCAATAGTTGCTGATGTTCAGTCTCGAACTTCTCTGTCTCCAGTCGGGCTAGTACGTCAGCCTATATATAATATCCTATAGAAACTATATATATTCTAGTAGGATGCTTTGAAGAACTTCTCAATCACTTCACCTCTAACTTAATACTGACTTGCTTTTCTCTAGCGTTTAGGTCTTTGATTCCACTAATGAGATAGCTGTCTGCTCCTTTCTTTCCTTCACTCTTCTTCTTCACCGAGTTTAGTAAGATAGTAAGACATGTAACTCAAACCAAAATTTCCATACTTTCAGTACTTGACTAGCTTGCAGCTCAATCCATCTCAGTACGGATGGACGTGTAAATAGCTCTGGCTTCTGACTTTTCTCCGATCTTTCACCGAAAGCTGCTCCTTCTTCTCTCTCGGGTTTAGACTAAGAGATTATGTTGGACTTGGGCCTTTCGCCCGAGGGTTCTCGTTTGTCCTTTCAACAAAGATTTTTTGGGAATATGGCAGAGCTGACCTCAGGCAAGGAATAAGAACTGATTAAATAGGTTTAGGCCCAGACTTCTTTGTAAATAGCAGCTTGGCTTAGTTTACCAAGGAAGAAAGACCAAGCTTATCATATGCTATTTCATATGACCGGAAAGTCCCATCTATTCATACCTTCTTCTCAATCGGATTGCAACTTCATCGGCGGCGGCATAAGGGCTCGTCTCATTCGTTAATGGCGTGGTAACAAGAGAAAAGAGGTTGCTTTCAGCTTATTGAGTTTATTCTATAGTCACCCGGTAAAGAGTGCGGAATTGAGACTGATTTTGTTATGCTCTGTCTGCACTTTTGGTCTCTATTAAAAGAGAAAGACTTGCTGCTTTTACAGCCTATTCACCATCTGGTTCGGAAGTAGACTAAGCAAATCCTGGTAAGGTTTCATCTTCCTACTTCATTTAGTCAATCGTAGCGGATTCGTTTTTCAGTTCCGGTGGCAGATCTGGGAATAGCTCAATCTCAAGACATCAGTCCACTAATGAGGCAGACGGGATAAGAGGATTTTCTTCTTTTCTCAGGCTTTTCCTAAAGCTTTTCTTAGGCCTCCTCTTGTCTCTTAGGTGTAAAAGAAAGAGGTTGCTAGTAGGTCCGTAACCTTATCTCTTTCAGGTTGGGCGTCAAGATCTATTTTTTCCATTAATCGGACTTTGAGTTCAATCCCGCTTTCGTAACTGGTAGGGCTGCTAACACAATCTCAATAGGATTCTACGGGAATTTATGACTTGACATTCCTACCTTCTCTTCATAGGATGGATGGGAAAGAAAGGAGATGTTCCCGGATCCGGATCTGCGTAGTTGATTTAAGGTTGCATTTAGTCCTTCGGAGAATCTTCCATTTTCTTGACGGGTCTACTGAAAGACTACAAAAGTCAGGAATGAAATCGAAGTCAGTAGGCCTTCTAACAAAAGAGAGAGATTAATCTCAGGCCTTTACAACTTCGTAGCGGATTCTTTTCTATGTAATTTCCTCATCAGTCTTATCTTACCTTCTTTCCCTAACTCCCGCTCACCAACTCCCGTTCTTCGCCCTGCCAACGCTTTGGGAGTTTGACTTCCTGTTCTTATTAGTAGCTCATTCCTTCAATCGAAGATATCAATACTGATTTTAGGACGGACGAGCTCGATAGTAAAGAGAATGACTAATCCCCGGACAGACGTGACTAGCTTAGAAATGCCGGGCAGCCTAACGAGTTAGGAATCCATCTGTATGGGCTTAAGCCAACAGATAGAAGTAAAGATTCTCGAGACCAATTCAATTTCAGTCTTTACAGCCCTCTAACAAAAGATAAAGACTTGTTGAACTCTGTCCTTGTTCTCCGTGGTTTTGTAATTGATTAAGCGGGAAGGAAGAGATAAGGAATCCCTGGGACTTGGATGAGAATATGTTGGTTAAGGAGGTCCACGTCCGTCACTCTTGGATTTCTTTAGTGTTTTCTCCTTTTAGGCTTTCGGAATAGGCTGATCTCCGCCATCTCTCTGTCTAAGACATAAGGCTGCTCCCTGGGACGTTAAGCCTAGATCGGAGGCAGTCAGAGCCGTAAGCATTAGTTAGCTGCTAAGGATCTAAAGAGATGTTAGCGGACTAGGCATAGAATCGTTGGGCATAATAAGCTTTGATTATTAGGCTGCCGGAAGAGCAAAACCTTTCATATGTTATTTCGGCCGAGGGTCAACTCTTTGTTGTTTTTACTTGGTCCCCTTTCACTGCTATTTCCTAACCTGAAGGTTATTTATATCTTGACTGAATAAGTATTGGTTATTTATATCTTTACTTAACAAGTGTTGGAAGAGCAGGTATCAAGAAAAGATTAATCGGGAACGGGATGTTATTAAAGGGAAGTAGAGCTCCGTGGCCGAGGCCTATTCAACCTTTAAGGAGTTACAGTAGTTGTTCTCTATAGTACCTCAATCTGGTGACCATAGGGCGAAAAGCGGGAAAGAGGAGTCGAACCCAACCAAATCTTCCATATGAAGCCATCTCCGGCTCTTTATAAGATCGGGCTTCTACAAGAATAGAAAGAATAAGGTCAGCAGGCTACTTTCGTTCTTCCTTTAGTCCTTCGTAGCTGATTCGATTCAACTGAATTTAGTCCCGCATTAGCGTAAGCAGCCTTTCATGTTTTTTATTCTCTGACTTATCGGCCATTCATCCCGGGCTAGTTCAGTGAGCCATGGATACAGGTAATCAATTCATAGCTTGCCTAACAATTAACCCTGCAACTCAATCAAAAGATTTGGCAATAGAATGACTTTTTCCCGCTTATCAGTAAAAGGGCTAGGGCATTTAGTCCTTCGTTGCTGCTGCTTTAGAATCTCTATCTTGTCATGTCTGCTCTGTCTCCAGTTCGTTGACTGAAGACTAAAACGAAGGAAATCCCTAACTTACTCTATCTTTGAGGTCAATTGATGACGAAGTAGCTTCTTCTTTTCTTTCTTCAAACTTCTTTTAACTAAAGGATAAGGTAATGGTTATACACCTCTGACCACATTCACTACTTCACAAGAAAGAACTCAACGACTGGACGACGGAGGGACTGAGAACAACCTACTAGCTACCTCTCCGCTTCCTCTACTTAGAAAATAGGCCAATGAAGTCAATGGTGAGACAAAAGGAACCCCAGGATTTATTATTCCCTTAGGCCGATTCTCACTCCTTCAACTAAGAAATTCAAATCAGCACGGAGGAGAAGCTAGAAAAACTTCTCCTAAAAGAGAAAGAAGGACTTGAGATGCGGTAGAGAACGAAAGCAAAAGAAAAGACTCACCACTTAGAATAGACCGTCACTCTCGGCTTCCTCCACTTAGACTGAGGAAAAAGGCATTCCCGCTTAGCCGATATGGACATGACATAGACCTGAAAGCAATCTTAATTAGCTTAGCTCAAGAAAGAAGAAAAAGCTAATGAATTTCGTAGGGAGAGTAGGTCAAATCAAAGTCTTGAAGCTGACTGAGAAAGCTGGAATGCAAGAACTTATAGGGCTGCTGGAAGGCTAAGGTTCCGAATGGAAGGAATCGAAAGCATTGAAAGCGGCATTGACCACTTCACATTACAAGACTTGACGTAGACTGCTGGATTACTACAAGATAAAGCAGTGACCCAGACTCAGACGATCGCAAAATCCCTCTATTTTGACTAGATAGCAGATTCAATCGTCTTTTGTCCTAGCCGATGCCAGTCTCAGAGTCCTAACATTAAGGAAGGATCCCTATAGTCATCTGACTTTTTAGACAACCTTTTTACTGAGTTTTCCGGAAGGTTATTTATATCAATACTGAACTTAAGGCAAGGGAATGAAGATGAGAGTTCTTTCCGAGTATATTATTCATAAGACTAGCTAAAAGTTCTTGAAAGAGATTCATGAAATGCAGACTCCTCACTACGGGGTCGGATGAAGGGATTCGAAAGACAGCATGGATCGGGGTTTTGGGAAATTTGTCTATTGATCGAGAAAGCTTGGGCGGACCCCCAACCATTAGCACATTCAAAGATTCAGATGACTAATTGGCTGGAGTTGCAGAGGGAGAAAGGTGAATCCGCTCATGATGCGTGGAAAGTAGGGGAAGAGTAAGATTCAAAACCGTCTGCGATAGATCACACGTCGAACTGAAGCACGACAGAAAGAAGCTTCTAACTTTTGGTTGATTTGATGCTCGAGAAAAGCGAAGAGGCGTTAGGGTCTATGCTAATAGAGATCGACCGTTAAGGTAAGACAGTTTTTTTGTTTAGCCAGTTCTTTAAAGGGGAAGGTTAGAAAATGGATGTCGTCCTAAAGGCAAGTTCCTCAAGTAGAAGCTTCTGAGTTTGGAAAGACTTTCTTTTACAAAGGTACGCCTATGTGGAGTTTCCAGCCCCAGTATAAGTAGGGAATGACGCTGCGTAAGGTTTTCATCTTTCTTAAGGTTTGGCAAAGAAAAAGAGAAAGCCTATCCTAACCTTTTGCCTTTTCTTTTGATTCCATGCTTATAGTTTGATTTAGGTTGAGAAAGAGTCCGTGAAAAATAATATGGGCATTGCCATGGAAGGAGGTTGGTAACTACGCTCTGGATTGGTCGACTAAAGTCCAACGTTTTTTACTCAACATCCCTTCATCTGGTCGATAAAGGAATGACGGCCCAAGAGCAAGTTTTCCTGCACTGACTTTGAGACGGAGAAGACTCTTTTACAGGGGATCCACCATTCTCAAGGGAGTTTCCTTTATTGTCATTGATGGGACTGCACTATGACTGATTGTGTCGAGAATGTATTAGCCACCCGCTCATAAACTTTTTCTCCTACTTCCTTGGTGACTCTAATAAGCACACCCCCACGTACTCTTTCCAGGAAAGGATGTACTGCCTCTGGCTCGCATTCCGCCCGGGAGAATTATGGGATTCTATTTTCGAGGGAAGGAAGCTAAGCGCAGTAGCGTCGTAAGGACAGTGGTTTTAACATAGGATAAAGGTGCATTCAATCTGCTCTCACCACCCTGTGCTGGGAGTACGGTTCATTAGGTAACATTTTTTCACCTAAGCATAGTAGTCAGAGGCCATGACCATGTCTTCCTTCTCTACTTAGGAGTTTGAAAGCTTCAGTCCTAGGCGCACTAGAGGATAGCACAGGTCGGAGGTGAAGCTTCTACTTAGACCTTTCATTCCTAAATCCGCTTCAGGTTAGGAATCAATCCTCTCTTTTCAATATCCGGGCAGGAAAGGGCGTCATGGTAGATTCTTGATATAGTTAAGTTGGGTCTGTCCTATTTGATTTCATGTGATTTGGTTTCTATAGTCTTCTTCTTCATACCTGGAAATATAAGACAAAAGGCAGTAAAAGACTGATTGACCATTAATAGCGGGCGGCATGGATGTATTTCTCTTTGTTTACAAGAATAGGTTCTTAGTAGGTCTAATATTTTGATGGAAATAATCTAATTTTTTTCAAAACGACGCATTAAGGGCGTTATCACGATATATGAGAGAAATAAAGAAAAAGTCGTGATTGGTGTTACGGGAAAGATCTGTTTATGATATAGTTCAAGAAAGAGTCGTTTCATTTCCCGTTCTTTCGTCTTCATTTACATTTACTTTCAGGCTGGTTCTAAACAACGATCATCGTCCGACTTGCATGAATTCTTTTACCGTTCTGAATTGAGGTCGGTGTACAAGGTTCAAGCAAGGTAATACACCGCTTCCTCGAGCGTTTATTCCCCCCTTTTTTTTTTACTATAGATTGGTACCACATGAGACCTGACCCGTAGCCTGAGGTACCCATATGCAAGGAAGACTAATAATTGGAGACTTATTCTAAGATCTTTCTTCCACTTCCAATAGTCAAACTGTCCTTTCATTCTCCGGCTTTGTCTTTCTTCTTCTGTTGAAGAATGCTGATAGAAAAAGTGGATACCTCCGCTTTGGGAGAGTTGATCTTCAACTAAAGTGGGGGGACCCCGTCTGGACTTTCCTTCAATCGAAAATAAAAGGCCTCAAACTCAATAAAAAAAAGAATGAAAGAAAGAAGCTTTATGTTCTCTTTCTCCTGCTTGGAGAATGGGTGAATAAATGGTTGAGGAAATGCCCTACAGAAGCCAAAGCTCGAAGAATCATAATTCTGACCGATACTTTACCTGCCACTTAACCATGATGGACTCAAAGAAGCAGAAGAAGACACTACCTCCTACTCTCCAAGAACGACCAACGACCGGAAATGTACAAGACACAGCACACAGACGAATAGAACATAGACAAGAACTCAAGCCCCTATGATACCACTCACTGCAGGAGCATACAAAATTGAGTTGTAGTTCCGTTAGGAAGAGTTAAGATCGATATTCCCGGAGGGAACTTGACTTGAAAACGAAATTTCGCTATATTTAGATATACAATAACCTGAATTGAATACTGAGGCAAAAGAATGAGTTTATGCTTTTAATACGCTTAATACCCTGTCCTGAGATCGAACCTCGGCGTCATATTGTTTGGACGTTCCCTTCGTCTCCACTGGCTAATCCATGAGATCAGGGCTACCAGCATGCTGACCATTTCAAAAGGGCGGTAGAACTCCCTGGTTGACCTGTTTCAGAGAGAAAGTGGGAGGCCTGGACTTGTTTTCGTGTGCTTCCCCAGGCTTCACCTCTATTCCCGATAAAGGGCTAGGCGACTTACGGGATAGACAGGCGCTGGAAATGGCTGACTCTCTGTCTGTCTCTGTCGTTTCCGATGTAATAAATTAAATGGGGTGCTTGGACTTCCCAAATCGTTGTAGTCGTTGGGGGCTGACCGTAAGGCGTTGATCCTATATCGAACATTTCTTCATCTTCATTTTCTTCTATTTTATTGCAGCGGAGTCTATGGGACAAACGAAGACTTGCTTCAAATTCAAAGAATCTTTACTCCCAAGTGCTAGTTCTGTAGCAAAAGCTAGCCAAGTTCAAATTCTTTCACCCTGCCTTCCTATCTGTATAAGCCGTTAATCCAGCGCTCTAACCCGGAGTAGTAGTAGAACCAGTATAAAAAAACCAGCCCACTAGCTAATCTGTAAGCGTCTGACTATATCTTTCTCTTTTCTCCCCAGGGAGATTCTATCTTCTATCGTAAGTTTTGATATCGTAATCCCACGTGCTATCCAGTCAGGTTCATAAGTTGCAAAGTAAACCTAAGTCTGACTTGTAGAAGTGAGGAAAATCCTGTAGTCGACTCCATAAGCAGTCCAGTATTCGATTTCTTATGTCCCCTAGTCCTACTTCTTTCTATATAGAATGAAATAGTGAAAGACGCAGCCTCCGTGCGTGTGATTCACATTCCAATTGATGAAGAATTCTTTCCCTTCTTTTGGAAGTAGAAAAAAGTCCTGCTTTACTGGCAACTTACAGTAGCTCGTAGGCAGAAGGGACAAGAAAGGAAACTCCAACTTCCTATCCCTCCTCAGAAGAGGGCACCCTAAGATAAGAGATAAGAAAAGCCCGAAGTTGGTTAAGGGTGGAAGTACATCAAAATAGTATTCTTCAATTCTATTAAGCAGACATCCTTGCGTGGCGCTGGACGCATCTTTCTTTTCTCTTGCCGGGAGGCTTGAAAGCCAGTTCAAGTACCGGTTCTAGTTCGCCCAGGAGAAGTTCCCGTAGTAAGGGTTCGGGGGCTTCCAACTTTCTTTTCTATTTTGCTATTTAGGAGGTGTTCCGGGACTAATTAAGATTCTTTCTTAGAAAACAGGAGTTCCTTAAAGCAGACAGCGACAAAGTAGCAACATTTTTTTCTGGGTGGAGTAGCCTAAGCAACTCTAGTTCTTTAGACTAGTTAGACTTCCGTTCGTTTGGAAAGATACACTTGACTATACGTATTACTTGACCCTTTGATACGTATGACGTTGATAAACGAATACGTATCTTTTCGTTTCACTATGTGAAACTCATTCGACTGAAAGGTACCAACGGGAGAGGGAACGTAGTTTAGCTCGACCTACGGGAAGAGGGAAGGGAAGATTTCAACTCATTCCCGTGTTTTATAGCTTCGATCGTAAAGACGTTTAACCACCGCTTTCAGCTGGGGCTGCATTCCCAAACAACCAACCCGACTCGGCGACAGCGCCCCATCCCCCTCGAGCTCAACGTAGACGTTACCCATAGAAAGAGTTCACTAGCTCGACATCACCCCTGGGCCTAAAAAGAACTCGTTACTTACTGGAAAAAGAGGTTATGATGATGATATCACCACAAACCCCACACACACTTGACAAGTGATACCGTGTTTCCCCAAACCACACCCATGTTGCTCAACTAAAACCATGCAAAGCAATCGAATGAACGGAGAGGAGTTAAAGAACCCGACCAGCGGGAAGCGGGAAAGCAGGCATGAAAGAAAGAGTTTTCTTGGCCGGCTGTTCAGTCGTCGCTTGATTATCGTTATTAATATTTCTATTTGATTTACTTTTACTTGAGCCAACCTTGTGAACCGGGAAGAGCACTCGACCACAGGGAAGAGGGAAGAATGACACTGCTATTGGCGCTTTCCGAGCTTGAAAGGGAAAGATCATCGGTCTGAGGATCAACTACAATCCCTTAACTCATAGTTCCATCCAGAAAGAATGCTATGCTTGCGGTTCCAACCGTGAAGTCTAACTCGAGAATGCTAGCTTCAAGTGATTTAACTCGTAAAGCCGGAAAGAAGACGAGGAGTTCAAGAGTTTTCTTTGCCTGTGCTTGCTGTTCAGACCTTCCGGAAAGACTAGCTCAACTCGTTCCCATTCGGAAAGACGAATGATGCTAGCTCCACTACGTTCCCCTTAACTCATGAAAGAGATTCTTTGCGATTAGCGCTTTAACTCTTGAAAGGTGATTAGCGCTTCAAGCAACTAACTCTTCTGCTTAACGCTTTAAGAAGAGTTGAACTCGTTTTATTCATTCCTGATAGCGGTTATAGCTTCAAGCGCTGGAAACGGATTCTAGCGATCGTAAACACCTTTCAGAAGAACCCCTATCACATTGCTCGTTTAACTCATGCTAGCTTCAAGCAACTAACGCAAGAGATTCATGAGTTTTCTTTATCGCTTCGCCCTCCTCTCCCTATGGTCGAGCTTAACCTAGTTACCTAGCTGTTCAGTGTTCGCTGTCGCTTGATTCTCATATATATTTATTCCACTGTAAAAGAAGAATAAGAATGAACTCATTTGAAGTCTGATATCCCTTTCAAGCTCGTTAAACTCATCAACAAAGGTCGTAAGCGCAAGCAAGCTACAACCACACGAATAACTTCATAAAACACGTTCCAAGAGGATTAAAAGGCCAATACTAGGATTCCTGAAAGAAAGCAGGAAATCTTACTCTTGACAGCATGGGCTTTGACGGTCCGGAAAGGATAGGATAGGAGAGCTTGCTAGTACTCGTTTTTACCAACGGGAAGTGAAAAAGTCAACGAATGGAGTTGGCTTACCGAAGCAGATGGATTGGGAGGCTGGAGATTCCTTCTTGTCAGCCGGTTCACGGTGTAGCTAAGTCAAATCCCCTTCAGAAAGCAAGGATTGAATCGTTATTAACTCTTGTGAAAGCCGCTCGAGAGGGAAGTCTTTCGTCTTTCTCTGAGACTGCCCTTACGATACCTCAATCGTAAGAGAAAGTCCATTTTGGGAATTGTATTATTAATGATCTCTTTATCCCTCTTTAATACCTCATCCTCATTCAAGAATTGTTTTTGATCCAATCCGTAGGAATCAATAGAAAAGGCAAATCCCTTATGATACACCAGATCCGGCTCGGTTATTGATAGAGTGAATAGATCTGCCATTTCTTTCAATCTCTCTTCGGATTCAAAATCGTGGTGTAATGTCTATCCCCCCCTGTTCCGGTTATGGAATAGATTCTCTAAGTAAAAAAATTCATTTTTTTTTCAAGAATGAAAGATTATCGGAACTGTCCATATCCGGTTCATCCTTCGGAACCATATCACATCCCGGATCTGATGAAATAGGATGAATTGTTACGGTATTTTGTAAATACGTAATTATCTTGAATATATTAACCATTTCTTTATTTTCCGATCGCCTGGAAGGGGCAAAAGAAAGATCTTGTTCTTTCTTCAACAATTTATGATCTCTAGTGGACCTCTCAGTAGGATTTGAACCCAGATGAAGTTCTGACCATCTGCCGGATAAAAAAGAACGAATGGATGAAGTAGGATTCTCAAGAAGTTCTTCGATTTCTTCCGGAAGCGGATGAATAAGAATCTGCTTCTCACGTTCCGTGAATAGCCGATACATTGAGGAATATCCATAAGGGCATTTCGGGAATCGGTCTGATTCTCTCTCTGTTCCTGTAGTTTGAAGAAAGGAAGGATCCCGAAGAATCGATCTTTCTTTTAGTTGTTGAATCTCTCTTTTATTGATTAATGTGTGATATTCCGAATCCGCATTACTAATGGAATCCAAACGATCTCGTTATTGATCAGAAGATCCTTTCAATTGGCGTCAATCCGTTAGAAGAACGAAACTAGATGAAGTGGAATCATATTGAATATTTGACTTTACATTCCGTACCTTGCTAAAAAACCGATCAAAGTTTACCAACCACACAAAGAGAAAGATCGAACGAGACCCTCGCGAAGCGGATTAGGTTCCATCCTATACCTCCTATCGAATGGATTGAAATACAAAGAGATTTTGGCTTAGCCAATGCTTACTGATAGAATTTCAGTAGAGCCGGGAAAGACTGCAAGGCGGGAAGACTGAGAACTAGCCCTTTGTTTGAGGAGCTCTCTATTACCATATGCAGAGGGGGAACCAGGTTCCGGATAGAGTAAGATAATAAAGAGAAAGAAGTTCTTTATGGGGAAGCTCTGACACTCAGCTTAGCAAAAAGCATAAAACCTCACTGCGATCGCGTTAAGGCTTGCAAGGATCGAACACTTCTCAACTCAAGCCAGACTCGCTTTTCTTGCTGCGAGAAGAGCAGCTAAAACAACAAATGAAAGAGACTGAAAAGCCTTCCACTTTCATCTGCAACAGAATGAGAGAGAGGCTGACATGACGGTTAATCTAACCTTACCACAGACGTCTGGGTCACACTCTCGGGATCTGCTACAGAAAGAAGTCGTGGATCCAGAACCAAAGAAAGAAGGGGAACATTGTCCTTGCGTCATATTTCTACTTAAATCCTTCACGAGCAGGACCCAGCACCTGTAACATGGTTGGCTTCGGGAGCAACTCAGATGAAGAGCTTAACTTCTCAGAATAAGAAGAGCTGCAGATGGTAGACCAGAGCGGACCGGAGAGCGAACCTGTTAGTTCTTCTCAACTGCCGTCAATTATAGTTCTTACCCAGCTTCGGGCCTGATCCACTGCTGGTTCAGAAAAGAGGATTTGAACCAACCAGACGGTCTAAGCTCACCTCTAACCAGTAACCTCGCCCGGAAGAGGTTGATTCTTGCCTTCGTAATCTTCTCTTCAGCTGTGAAGTTACTCAACTATTGATTTCATTAAGGCAGTAGATTATTTTGACTGGATTTCGAACATCGTCCTCGTGCCCTTCAAGGATGGACGTGTTCGCGTATGCATTGATTTGAAACTATATAAAGCATGTTCCAAAATAAGCTTTTCCTAGTCTTAGTTTCGTTAAAGCAATATTGGATAGAGTACCTAAGAAGATGTGCATATTTTTGACTGTTAAAGCCTCTGTCGCACTTTCTATGGCACGTTAGGAGCACCTCAGAAAAGTATATTGGTTTCAAATTAGACTCCCAAGCTCGATTTCGCTAGTTGGTACGTCAATTGCTAATGGGACGGTTAAAGACTGAAATCCGAGATCGGTTCCTCTTTTGGGGAGTTCACTCTCAACCAAGCGCGTTAAAGGAAGACCTATGATGTGTTAAGAAGTTCTCTAGTCATAAATCACACATGGGAGTATTTCCAAAGATTCTCTCGGAAAAGGGTGAAGGTAAAGCTTTTCTTGTACCTGCGAAGCGGAGCACACCACGTAGAAGGTTGTTTTTGGGACAGCTATCGAGATTCATTCTTTAGGGCAAAGCTTTGAAAGGCATTCGTGTGAAAGTCTTATTTATTCCTATCAAGTTATTATGTGCGGCTATTACGGAATATCCGAGACTTGGCAATATAAAGACTTCCGCTAAGCAAGCCATGTCATTCATCAGAGAAGTAGACCGAGTCATTACAAAGTCAGTCCCAAGGAGAACCTCTTTCGTCTGTCGGGAGAGCAACTTTCGTCTTTGAAGGAGGGTTAGCCAAAGAAAAGGGCCATCTCCCCCAATAAAAGGAAACCCTTATTCCATGCTAACCAAAAAGGAGTGGCAGAGCAGCCTGACGAGTAGAGCTCACTCCCCCACTGTCTAAGGCGAGGCCGGGATTCGAACCCGGACCTTCAGGATCAACGCTTACTTCTCGCCCTTGGGGTATACTCTAAGCCACCAACAGCTGATATGCGACATCTATCTCTCTTACGATATTTCCCAATAGTTATATGATATTTGATATTTCTAAATAAAAGACAGATATGCCAATTTTGGATAAGAAGAGAAAGATTGCCTCTATCAATTAATTCCTTTCAACAAGACTTTGACGGCTTCTTTAGCCGACATCGCGTAGCTCTCTCTTTCCTATATGGTACCATCCCTCACATCCGATTCTCGAACTCAGACAGTTAAGAATAAGAAAGTTTCAAAGGTAAAAGAAAGTTATTCAAAAGGAATTGATTGCACTAGTCTGCTTTCTCTCTCTCGATGCTTTTCCTATAGCCTTACTAAGCGTTGAAGTGAAATACCTTTCTTGGCATCTATCTCATATCTGAGCTGAGATTCTCAAGCTCTATACCTCTTCGAGACTATGCATGCCTGCTCCTCATCTGATAATTGCTTATCCTCATACTGATATAGTGAAATGGGGCTCTTACTACATGCTTAATGCTGTGCTAGCCGTGTAATGACAATCCCTTTTTTCTATGCCTTTTCATTTCAATAAGTCTTGTCTTCATTCTCTCCTTATGCTCCTAGGCTTTCTCGAAATCAAATAAATCCTATTCCAAAAGACAGGTACTCTTTCTAGTAAATCAGTCTTCTTTCAAATAGTAATTCCGAGAATGCCAAAGAAATGGTTGGTACAGGACTTTCAGAAAGGTTACAACCCTGATCTCTATCTGAGAAAGAAATGTGTAGCTAGGAGAAATGTTATGCTACTCTTGACTTGGTTGGCTCTACCTCAACATCATATGATCTTATGCCCGCTTTAGAATACCAGCGGGAGAACCAGAGCAGAGAAGCCATAAGCACTTTTTCTTTCCTAACAACCTATTCTTCTTAGTTACTTTCCGTCTCAAAGCCATCTCCACGAAAGAGAGCAAAGCAAACGATTTTGACGGTAACCTTGAAAAGAAGATTTGTAGCATCAACAGCATTCTTGCATGAATTCATTTCTTTTCAAGATGTCACTATGCGGGAATAAGATCTTTCTTTGCGGGGAGAGAGTTTCAACGGATTTTCCCTTCTGCTGCTCTTACTATCTCGATAATAGATAGCCTATGGTAACGCTAGAAAGCAGAAGCACCTACTTCTTGAATAAGACTAGGACGAGCAACCTGGCACGGCAAAGATTTTCTTTTTCAAAACTGTTCGAGAATGGCTTTTGACAGTTAATCAGAACAGAAGAAGTTTTGGAAGAAAAAGAAATGCCACATCTGAGATTTTAATTAATAAGAAAAATGACTGTATCGAGCTTTTTCTTTTTATTAGTAAGGCATTCGTCCCTGTCTTTCGATTCGGGCATTTCTTTCATCTTCACTAGAGAGTTCCATGCCCCACTGAGATGAGAAGAACATTCGACGACATTAGATTAGCATCCGACAAAGCTCATGACATCTAGGGACTAGCTATTAGGGACCGATCTTCGAGAATCCTATTGCTGAAAATAGGATGGTCGGGTGTACAGTGAATCTTAAAGCAAGAGGTGAGTAGGAAAGGATAAAGAAGTGCACCAATCCCCTCTTTGAAGGAGAAATGCTATTGTTAATGGACGAGGAGTAGGATGGAGACAGGAATTCATGCTAGGCTGTGAGAGAATGCCTTCCTTCTTACTCTACTCTTTGAGAAGAATCGCTTTCTTACCGAAACTGACATCCATAGTTTAGTATAAGGAAGATGCCCACAATCGGACGATAGAGGCTCCAAAACGAGCAACTTTCATAAAGTCTTATTGCAGACCCATTCTATTCCGAAAAGTAAGATCAGTGCCACAGCTTCTTTCAAGCATCTTCGAGTGAACATGCCCTTACTTGAATCTAATCGTTGGAGGTCGATGTCCATTCAAATAAAAAAAAAGAGTCTGATGAATGCGCAGGGGATTTGTCCACTCAAAAAGGGACAAGCTACGCTCCTTTGTAAGCAGGCACCTAATTCCTAATTGCGGTTATTCCTCCAACAGGTTACGCTAAACCTTCAAGCCTTCCACCAGCAAATCTGCGCGCGGAAAGAGAAAGCTACTCTTCAAAAGTCTATGCCGAAAATCCTATCTTTGGAGTGACCATGAACACAGACTGCTAGAGCTTTTTTCGTGATACAGTTGGGATGGAGCTTGAACTAATAGAGAGATGAGATACTGAAGAAGATCTCTTCACTCTCCTTCAGGTTAAGGCACCTCTTCTCTCTCAATTCAAAAGGAAAGATTTGCAGTGGATGAAGTCTTTTTGAAGTCAGCTTTCGTACATCTTGAATTTTCCCGACTTCTTGGGTTGGGCTTAGACTCTCCTTCAAATCAAGTAGTCTCTTCCAGTCTAAATGATGAAAGAAGAGGTGCGATAGCCTAACTCTTCTTCAACCCTTTATGTCTGCTGGTATTTGGCTAACCATCAAACTATGCCTGACTAAGAATAGCACGCCTAATTCCGTATGAAGACCTTCCTTTCTACTTTCGAGAGGACTTTCTGTAGGACTTTGTAGTCTTTTCTTCTCCTTCTTTTTCTTTCTCGATGCGATTTTCTCTTCTTACTAGGATTAAGAAACCAAACGCAATGCATTAGACCAACCCAGAACAGAAAAAATCTCAATCTTCGCTTCGATCTACGAAGAGCCAAGAGCCCTCTACTTATTGCACAAGAGAGACCTTTCTTCGAAAGATAGATTGGATTTAGCAAGACTCACCTTCTCTTCTGACCTGAGCTAGCAAAAAAGGTTATTTATATCTTGACTTCTTAAGTGAAGGAAGGATCCATACGATCATATTGGCTCTATAGCAGAAAAGGTCTTTCTTTCATGGACTAGATCCTAGCAGACAGCGATCTTCTTACTGAGAAAACAAACCTTTAATGAATCAGATGGGGAATCCACATGAGGACCAGAAGACGCGTTCTAACGCTCTACAAAGCCCGACAGACTGATTCCGGAGTTCGGATCAGATCAGATAAAGATGGAGACTTAATAGAAGTTCAAGAAGGTATTCATGCCCGTCGTGTCCTTTATATGGACATCCGAGGCCAGGGGGCTGATCTTTGAATAGGATAAAGCTCTATACGATACGCGAGTTGTTGGTGGAATACGAGTAAGGACTTTGAAAGGGTAATCGTCAAACCCCTAGTGTAAAATTTAGCACTATTTCCTATACAACTGTCTGCGGAACTGAACTATGTAAACAATTTTCTAATGAATAAAAAAGAATAGGCAGAGAATGCCCAATAGGGTCTTTGGCTGTTTTATCATCTATAGAAGAAGCAGTTCTCGAATAAACTGGAATCGGTTGTTCAAGATCAAAAAGGGATTCTTCCATTCTAGCTGCCTATTCAATAGCTATTGATCCGAAAGATCAGGAACGGGAAAAGACGAAAAGAAGGAGGGAAGCGGAACCCAAGGTTGAAACCTCAGCAAAAGGAACTGGCACTGCAACGGTTTAGCAAGAGTAAAGCGAGCTTTTTACAATGAGAAGATAAAGAGGCAGCGAAATCAATCATTAAAAAGACTGATTTTCTTGTTTTCCTTTCCTCCTATTTTAGTCGTTAATTCCACCTTAGCCCATGGGCACATTGAAGCTACCCGTAGATGTGTAGTGAAGGAGTAGTTTGCTGGGGAAGATAAATTGTTTGGGGAGTAATCCCTTGGATGAGACCATAGAGCTCTCTTCTTTTAGGATTTTGAAAAGAATATTTATCCCCCCAAACTATAGCAGCCAATAAGGATAAGGATCCTAATTTTCCTCGTGCTATGGAATAAGAATAGAAAGCTATTATGGCTAAGAATACTTGTAATCTTGTTCCACCTCCACAAAACACTAAGAGATCTTGTTTGAAAATATTGGGTGTACCGAATCAAAGAGCGAGCTGATGGTTCTTTGGAGCGATACGAGGCTCGCCTTCCCACTCAAGGGTTTACTTTCCAACATTATCTTTATCATAAGCGAAAGCATACTAAGAATACGAGTTCAAGAAGTAAAAAAAAACGTAACCTTGCAAAGCAAGGGGGATGATCGTGCACTGTACTCAATGCCCCGTTGGTCTAGTACTCTCACTGGGGACACGTATCAATATTGGACCTAGCCTGGCTGATATTCGGCCTTGTTCTTTTCTTTGTATTCGTAATTACCTTTCTCCGGGTGTGGATCATCCCCCATCTCTTCGGGAGGGCTTCATTGCATTGATTTGGCAAACAGACCAAGGGAAAGGAGACAGCGTAACGGAAGGGGCGTTGGCCTGTTTATAGAAATTAAGAATGAAGCCCATCCATTATAGATATCTCATTTTTGCATGAAACCAAAACCCGGAGATTCACACTCCCACTCTTATGCATACGGGGTAGGCTACTTTCGCGCTTCGGAAGGAGGAAAACTGAAGTGGGAAAAACTATTAAGGTCCTTATTTCGTACGTCCACTCGTGGGCAGCAACTTTGAAGTTATATATTCCCACCTTCCCCAACTAGGGCTTTTACCACCCTACTTTCTGAATCAGATGGGGTACAGTCGGACCAGTCGTCTTTGGAAGATATGTATGTCAGGAAAGCTGGTGTAGTGGTTTAGACAGCGGAACCAAAGGTGTAGGGGCCCGGAAGGGAGAGAGATCGACTCGCAGAACCGTTTACGCTCGACGACGACTTGGACTCGGAAGAATAGAGGACGAGACGGCTTACGTCTCGGCGGGATCCCCGCTTTGGGGAAAGCCAATTCAATTACTTCTCTTTAGTACCGGTATAACATCGACTACTCAAAGTAGAAGGGAATAAAGGTTGGTTATCCAGATCCACTAGCCGCTTCTTTTGGTCAGGGAAAGGAGGATCCACTTGTGGTCATCATTCTTTATTCTTCATTTGAATAAAGTAACGGGGATTCAAATAATCCATTGCTCCGTTGACTCTTTAAAGCAAGGCTTCCTTGTCTCATAGGCCCATACGCTCTCCATAGGACATAGAATCGGGACATTAGGATCGCTGCGGCCGGATTTCGCTCAAATTTGTACGCTTCCCCAGTCCAGAAGATCCATTCTCTACCAGGAACATTGCTTTCAATGCTTCTACCATTGGCCCGGAAGACCACTTCTATCAATGGCCACAGGACCTTAATGCCCATCCACATTTAACATAGGTTCAGAGGCTCTCGCTTCATAGCTTCTTTCTAGAGCCAGAGGGACATCTTCCACGACTGGCTCCAAATAGGCTTGGCTCAAGCACGAATAGGATTTAGAGCTTGCTCAAAAAGAACCCCAGCGTGCTTGGTTCGATTCTTGCTTTCCTGGATCGTGAACCAAGGAGCTGTGGGGGAGGAAGGGAAGCCTATGATAAGTCAATTCCGCAATAAAGTCAAACGAAAGTCGGAACATGACCTTTGGTAGAGGTCTGACGCGGAAGTTATAGTATAGCACAATCTCAGATTAGGGGTAGCCCTTGGCGGAGCATCAAAGACTGATTTGAATAATCAATAGTAGCTGCCCTAGCTCCATAGCACGTAGCTCAACCGATTGCAACTAATGGGGGCCGGTCAGAAGCTTCTTTACGCTGCTGATACCCGGTGTGGTTCTGACTCGCTTCCCCCTGGTGCGGTGCCTTCTCTTTCTATATAGAATACGTCCAACCAGTCCCCACACGCCCGATCACGAACACAGGCCCCGAAAACCGGGCACAGCACAAGTGACGGACCAAACCAGGCTCCGCCCCCGAAATTCGTGATTCCGAAAATCAACGTCTACAACGGGACGGCGGGTCCAACTGACCATCTTCTCCACAACAGGAATATCATGGCACTGAACACATCAGAAGACTATCTGATGTGCCGTGTCTCCCAGCCAGCCTAGTCTGGTTCCATAAGATACCAGCGAAATCCTTACTTCAAGGAGCTGAGCAGACTCTTCCTAGCTCAGTACTCTTGTAACCGGAGGCAGATCAAGGATCTTGACTACCTCTTAAACCTGAAGAAGAGCGTCACAGAATCCATTCGGGATTCCACTAAGCGATTCTGAGCTTCAGCCCTTCGGGTTGACAACTGCAACGAGCAGCCAGCAGTGGTAGCCTACAAGAAAGGGCTACCCGTAGAGTCCAAGCTCTACCTGTCTCTGGTCAAGAATCGACCAGAGAGCCTTGAAGGCCCCCAGCTCCTGGTCCCCAACAGCTGTCCCTTCTTAAGCAATGACTCTTAAGGATATGCATCTTTGACTAAACGGTTCATGAACCTTTAGTGGGATGGGGCAAAGCCCTGGGATAAGTCGTTCTTGTAGAGTCATTTTTTGAGTATTCTTTCCCTATCCATGAGCTGCAAGATCAATCCTTTTTATATGTCCAATACGAGTTACTCCAGCCGGTTATTCATACTAGTAATGGAACTATAGTGCCCTACCCTTGCAGGTATACTTTGACACATACATCTCTGTCTGAACGAGCAATTTCGATGCTTCTTCTGGCCCCATCTCGCCAACCATTAGGTTTAGGAAGAGATCCCATTCGTAGGAATATCCACTCGAGAAAGACCATTCATCGAAGCAGAAGCGCCTGATCCCACTGGATCTGGGGTAATTTGTCAGCTTGCCTTTACATGGAAAAAGCCCATTCCTTAGCTGAGGGTTTGGTTCCTCTGGTGGTGCTTCCACGGGTTCAGGAGATAAGAAATATCTTCCCGCAGTGAGTGTCCCGCATTGCCTTCCCGACTTAGCCTTCTTGGGCCCTTTTCATGATGGGTTTTCGGCAGTTATTCACCGTCCTCCCACTGAAGTGACCTATGTTCAATCCTCACCCCGTTCCCTGATGGTTGGCCTACGAACTGCTTGAGTTTGTGGACTTCTAGTCTTACATCCACTGCTTGGTGTCTCAGGTCGATGTTGCTGTTAGAAAATTCTTTTGCTGGCCTTAGGTGGGCTTAACCCCTCTTTCTCCTCTGAAAGGTACGATTTTCATTTCACTCTTTCTTGTTCCTATTGCATTCTCGGTGCAGTTTCAAATCAATATTAAATCAATCTAAGCATCAAATTGCAAACTAATAATAGAATAGTAGATGCGCGTCCTTTTTAATGAAAAAGCAAAGGACGACTTCCTGGCGAGACCCTTTCCCTCCAATACTCGAAGGGTGCTTTCTCCTTCGATAAAATAAAGGCTGGTAACGTTGATTCTTATTATATTAAGATAAGAATATAAATCAGTCAACGACCAGGGTAGGGTTCTTACCGACACTGAACGACGGCCCGGTTGAGTGGCAAGCCAACCGAGAGAGCACCGAACCCAGCTCAGAATAGGAAAACGATTCCTAGCAAGGACTTTCTCTGTAATGCTTTCCATGCATTAATGCCAGCTTATCTGCTACGGAGTGCTTTCATAAGCATAAGAAATGAAACTGAATCGACATAATATAGTCAGCTGCTTGCTTTATTTCCACGATCAAAATGACATGTCCGCTCGCCAGCACAACGCAAGGAATAACGATCTTACCGCCTAAAATCAGGCATTCGATAGCTTACTGCCTCTCTTCGATCGGAGTGGGTCCCATCGCTTTAATGGCCATTGAACCCGAGTACATCAGGTAGAACCACCGCTCAGTTCACTAGGAGGATAGGTATAGAAAGGCAGTGCCGTCTCATAATGTATAGATCGAACCCATGAGCACAGAAAGCGACGAAGCATATCTGTACTGAGAAAAGAGGTCAGTCTCTTCTCTTTAATTCAATATGAATAGCTTAACCGTTCAGTCATAGTTGAAGATTCAATCAGAATTGGAGTCTCACCTGGGGCTTGGCTCTAGTTATGATTCAAATTTCTTTCTCAGAGAGGAGATCCGTTTTGTATGGTTTGGCACTGGCAGGTGTGAAGGAGGATTGACCGCATTAAAAAGCAAGTAGAACGTCGTCTGCCCACTCAACTAAGCAATAGGATCGGGCGCATAAGAATCGGTTTTATGAGTTGCCCGTGTAAGCTTTAAGAAAGCGGGTTTAGTAAGGTTAGCTTCCACCTTGGAGGAGATCAGTCAAGCCATTTCAGCGAATTCACATCATTCTAGTTCAATCCGATTTCAATCTTTTATCTTTCCTTACTGATCCTTTATTTGACCTCGAGTCTTGGATTTCGTTCCTGGGCTGGGCGTATTCGCTTCACAATGGCTCCAATTCTAGTTCTGACTGCTGGGCCTATCAGAAGGTTGAGGGAATTGTGAAAAGCCTACTTCCCATGGTTCACTTTCATTTATCACCCATTCCGGAGAGCCGACCCTTTCATGAAACAAAGCGAGGCGAAAGCCAGGCCAAGTCACTGGTTGGTAGTCCCAATCACGAATAAGCTCAAGCCGACTACACCAGTCTGAAAAGTCTAATTTCAAGGTAGAGAAGAGAAGAATTAAGTAAAACAAGGGTAGAGGGAGTGGAGCGAAGCCTGACTGTAATGATAAGTAAGTAAGGCCAATTAGTTTCTAGGTAGAACTACGGGTGTAAGCGAGGCTAAGTAGCTAAGTTGACTAGTGAACTTTGAGAATATTTACTTAGAGAAAGATTGAAGACGAATCTGTGCTTTAGTAGGGAATTCCAGGTTCAAGAAAGAGAGCAAGGCCTAGGAGAAAGCAGTTGAACCGCTATTTCTTCTATTCTGCTAGAATCTTCCTTTATTTACACAACGCACAAGTGTAACTACTGAAGCTAGCATACTACCATTGGACAGGATCGCTTTTCCTCTTCAATCTTTAACTCGCCTGTTGACTGATGAATGAAATCTTACTGCAGTTTAAACTAGCTCAGAAGAATCAATTCAATGCTCACAATTCCATGTTCTTCTCTTTGCGGTCTCATCTGCTTGAAAGCAGAATGGGAAACTTAAAAGAAAGTAAACGGTCATCACAACGAATCCATCGTCTAGAATGAGAGATGCTGGTTGGTTGATTTTCATAGATAAGATCAGACTAATCTAATAGGAGTGCTCTTTCCCCGGTGCGGTGATCTAACTTTCACTTAGAGTGGCTGGGCTTGCCCTATGTTATTAGTAAAGCGCTCACGTGCACCTGCAATGCTGATTCATCTCCGTTTTTTTTCTAGAATCTCTAGTGGAGACGCGTCCCTGTAACAACGACATTCTTTGATCGCTAAGTCGACAAATTCCTCGACCCCGACGGACTAGACCGAAGCAGCTGATTCGCTACCTATCGCTGTAGAGTCAGAGGTAGCCTGGTTCATAATAGAAGTTTGAAGCTTTTGCTTTTATACTTGAATTTTGAATTGGTAGTTAAGTATACAGTCAATAAAGGAATAAGAGGTTAGAACTCAACTTGATAGTTGGAACAGCTCCCAGCGCTTTCACTTCAAGTGAAACTTTCTTCTATGAGGGCTCTTCAGTAAGAAGGTCCAGTTCCTCTATCTCTTTCGGCTAAGGTCCTTATTAGCTAGGTGAGTGGGAGGTCAAATCCTTCACTTTCCGTTTTCTTTTCAGAATACAGGACGAACAAGTAGTCCAAGTAGACCCATTAGGGGGGACGAGATTCAACCTTTCCATTTTTTCTTCGATTGACTTTGAGCTATCTATCGTCAGGGGCTTAATACCAGTTCGAATTGAAATTGGTGCACATCAGTCCTAGTCTACTTTGGTCAGCTAATAGAAAGTGGATTGACGGAGTTGATTGCTTTTCTTATATGGATTAGGCTTGGTTATAAAGCGTACCGTCAAGCAATAAAAGGAAACGTAAACTAGCTCTCCCGAGTTGGCTTCCTCGTATGAGCCCTAGCAGCATCTATTCCTTCCTCAGTTTTATACTTTCAAGCCAGATAGGAAAGTCGTAGTGAGATAGCGGAATGTGACTGAAAGCGGAACGGTGACTACACAGGGTGGCAGTTTAGAATCCCTTCGATAAGGGGAGAGTCACCCTTTCTGAATCTTGAGGGTTCCCACAAGGTGAATTCAGTTCTTTAAAGCTCTAATACTATACTGACTTGACTATCCGCTGCTACTGACTCGTGAGAAAGGGCGATAGCCAGTTCAAACTAAATCTGAGACTGGGGCTGCCTGCTAGAAAGAAGGTCTCATCCTCACTTCAGGTAGTATTCAATACTGAGTCTCATAGGCGGGAAGCCCCGCAACTGGTCTTTCCGTAGAGAACGTCTTTTGAGGGACGGGAGTCAACTTATGAAAGACTCCTCAATCCGGCCTGTGAGAAAGAGGCATTCCAATGGGCGGTACCGATGTGACAGGGTATTCTGACTATAGTAGGGAAGTTGGTCACATTGCTCCAGCATCAAATCCAGTTTGAGTTGAAAAATGGATTTGATTGACTGGTTTAGTGATTGAGATCTTTGAGAGTAGAATAAATCTCCAAATAAGCAAGCAAGCGTAGGCTCGAAAGCCGTAGCGCGCTAGTGCGCTTTCCGTTTTCTCGCTTCCCTCCCCTCCGCTCTTTGCCACCCTCTGACCGCTACTTACCATTTCAAAAACGAAAAAGAATTGATCCTCGAGACAGACGCGGGAGAAATGAGAACGAAAAGGTAGATGATTTTCGAGAGGACAGACGACTGGGGTGGGGAGGGTCTCTCTCTATGAAACTAAGACGTGAAAACGTTCTTTCTTACTGTAGATATTCTAACGTGAAACCCGGGAATCCTCCCTTTGACGGAGTATTGAGTCCTCTCTCGCCAGTCTCGGTCAATTACATAGACCCTCTCCTCTTCTTCAGAAAGCGACGAAGCTTGAAAAGATCAACTAACAAATCCCGATCTTGAAAGAAAGAAGACGAAAGGTAGAAAGTGGAAAAAAGACGACGCTTGTTCTTCACTCCGGAAGCATCCGAGATTGGAATGTCTTTTGGAGAAAGGCTTTTTACTATTGAAATAGGGTAGGTTGTGGTGAACAAAGTCCCTCATGGAGGATTGATGCTTAAGAATAGACTGATCTTCAGTTCCTATGCATAATATGGTTTCCCCATTTACTAGTGTTAGTTTGGATACTTCTAGGCCTTCCAGATCTGATGAAGGAATTTCCAAACCCCAGTGCAAGGAGGGAAAGAACTATTACTAGAACGACCTACTCCCCCGCTAACAAGCTAGCCAGATTCCGTCTTCTTCTAAACCTTTTCTCTATCTCCCACTTCTTTTCCATTGAGGACGGCAACTCCTTACCTTACTAAGGCATACTGTCACTTTGACGGGTTTCAAGACGAACTTACAGGAGTATGAAGCATTTTGAGTACCTGATCCTTATGTAGCCAGACCAAGGCTAAACCTCCTCGAACTCTTACACCCGGAGTCCCCTGTCAGAACTCTTAACAGGACACCTGAGTTAACAACCTGGAGCAAGAACACTATGTAACCCAATGCCTATAACTCCGAACTCCCTGACTTATGGCTTCGCAACTCCTAGCTTCATTCTGGTTAGACACCCTAGGAAATGGACCAATTCTCGTCTCTGGGTTAGACAACGTAACCTGGAATGGAACCTTTGGCTTGGTGTTAAGTCCTCTAACTAGAAACTCAACGCTTCAGGAATCGTTTAAGGTTTAGAAACTATTGGTAATTTATTTCAATACTTAAGAAGGTTATTTATATCTTAACTTCAGAAAGAATAAATAGAATAATTCACCACAGTCAAACAAAAAACAGTGGAAGAATATATTAAGCATCTCTTGAATTGCAACGAAAAAGACCGATCTTTTGTAAACTTTCCTCCCTATAGGAGGTGTTAAGGGCTCTTCCTGACTAGCTATGTGTCTTAGGAGAGATGGCTTACCAAACCATCCACTCAGACGTACCAGCGCTTCTCTCCCTTACTAAACTAAAGAGAAAATTTCTTCAATTAGATCGCTCCTTAATTAGGTACTTCTCCAACTATAACTAGACTCGTTCTTCCAGTAGCTTTGCCCGAACTAGTCTTCTTTCTTTTGCTACGGCAGTGCTCATAGCTTTCTTCTTCACACAGAAAAGTAAAGGATCAAGTCAATCAAGAGCGGCTACCCCGCCTTTGCTCAGTCAGGCATGCGGAGACCAGAGCCTCTTTAACCGGCTTATTCACCTTCAACCCTTTCCCTTTACTGATCGAGGGGAAATGCATTTCGCTTTCCGAGACCGGGCATATCATATTCTTTCTTCTTGGATGGCCTTGGACCTAGCAAACGAGCCCATACTAAACAAAAAAACACGCCTCGGCAATTAGTGAATTATAGGAAGGATCCGCTACCTACTCGCTTTTGGGGTCAAAGTTACAAGTAGGAAAACTAGTTCATCGACAGTGGCTTGCCCTCCACTCCCAGTTCGCAGGGCCCTCAATTGCTTATGGGCGGAGAGTAGCTGATAATCAAACCTATTGTCTGCCCAGCTCTATAAGGTCTGAAAAAGGGAAATAACAAACATAACCTCACCAGCCCTTGACATATGAACTTTTGTGCCTGTCCTTACCGGTATGATGCCAAGAAAGAGCAGGGGCCGCTCTCTATCTCTAATCGCTTTCTAACTTCAAGCCCTCAACCAGTGATGGCATTCCAGTATCCGAGTCGCGGCGGATCAAAAGAAAGCAGCATGGAAAAGAATTTATTCTGATCTAAAGGGTGCCGCTCGCCTATTTTCAATTCTAAGGAAAAGCGATGTTTCGATTCGCTAAGTCAAAAACGAATCCTACTCATGAAGTCGCTCGTACGCTAATGCTGAAGGATGAACCGGACCTTGGCCATGTCTCCTGCTTCAGAAGCCGATCGATCTAATCAAACTTGAGATCGATAGGACTTTACAACCTTACTTCGATGTCAGCCAATGGTTGTATTCTGTTTAATCAGAAGAAAAAGATTGGTTTGCTCCCAATCCTCTTCGCTTCAAATGGTAGGGAGTTTAGGTCTCGACCCGTGCCTCTTTGCTGGGCAGGGCCGGTAATCATTCCGTAAATCTGGTTAAAAAATCTCTTATCTCAATTTACGTTTGGATTTGCGAACCTCGGTACATGAAAAAGATTCCACCCAGTCATAGGCGCGTACGGAAGAGTTAATTCCTATTCACTTAACTAAAAAAGGCTTCAAGGGAAATGAGATGGAAGATCACTCTAACTGTCAGAGATTAGGATAGCTCTTGAAATACTTCAAAAGTTACTTAGGGAGTAGATCTATTTGCAGCACTCGAGAATTGTTAACCTTAGTAAGCGAGGTCTGTGAGACGAAAAGAGCCTTGTCAGATAGTTAGCTCCTTCTAAATTCGGACTGCACCGCAGGGAAGGAAACTAGCCTGATACTCCATTCGTCTTTACCACTTCTAGGGCCTTACTAAGAACTGCTTCATAGGCAGCATACGAACCCGCTTTCTAGTCTGATGGAGACGAGCTAGAAGTGAGAAGTGGGAAAAACCTCTCTCTGTGTAAGACATAGATGGAAAAATTTGAATGGATCAAATCTCTACCCAGTAAGGCCTTATATGCCGCTGTTCCATCTACCACAAAGAGGGCCCTGACTTTATCTTACCCATTTTGTCAGATCCACCTCCATGATCCCTTTTGTTTGAGCCACGCCACCATCAAAGCTGGTAACTGAGACTTCGGAAGGGATTCAATCTTGCTCGGACTTGGGCAGCCTCTTCTTCTTTTTCTGTTCACCTGAGCTAATTCTTTTCTCTATTGTAGCGGAATCTCCAACAAAAAGAGATAGAGAGAGTCTTTTTATGCATTGCCAGATTCGAACTTCCTTTGTAAGTCTTTAACCGCCACTCAATGACCCAAGGGAAAAATGCACCTCCAATATGTGACTTGACTGACAAGTTAGGTGCGGGATTTCCCCGGTTTCGTAGAGGGGAGGAATCCTTGATAGGGTCCTTCCCTGTGCCAGTTGCAGGTATTCTAGGTGCAATGCTATTTTGTTCCTCTCCCGCCGTTTAGAGTTATCTTGCAACGAGTTCGCGTGCTTCTCCTGAGTTGTGAGTTGCAGTACCAGGCCTAAAGGGCTACCACTATTTCGTATTGAATAGTTCTCCCAGGAGGGCTCACTAGGATTTCTATCTTTGCTGTCGATCCTGGTACTGTTGGAGTGTCAGTTGCCAGCTATTCAGTTCCAGTTGAAGTTCCCCTCCAGGAAGCAGGGTAAAGGGCTAGGGCAGACACAAGTTAAGAGCGAGGGGAAAGGTGCGTAGTTCTTACCCGCTTTATCTAGTAGGTATAGTAGGGTTAACTATAGATCTTTTCCTGGGAGTTCTGTTTACACCTCTTCTATTTGAAATGAAATTTGTAAGCTAAGCTTATTCGAGTTCTAAGCATAACATATCTCTTAAAAGAAAATATGTAGTGAAAATGTCCTAACCGTGGCTATCCTGCTTAATCTTGAGGTTGTGTTAGTGAGCTGGTTTATGCATAACGAAAACCTAACCTTTACCTAAGAATGGAGTTGCTTAATCTTTCCCTAATAGTCAGAGGGTCTCGCGATTGATTGAAGTATGCTTGCTTCTCTGCTAAATAGAATGTGGGTGGATTCGAGGACCTCCTTTTTGACTGAAAGTATGGTGGGAACTGCTGTGAAGAAGTCCGAGTATGCTATAAGATAAGCCATATCGAACTGCTCATGGGGGCACGCCAGCGCTCCGTCTTTCAATTGAGTTCAGTCTATCTGGACTCTGACGTCATCTGGCGGGTAGAAAGTTTATGACTCCAACCAAACTAAGTTCATGTGAAAAACATGAACAGCCCTCCCACCATCATCAGAGAAGGATTGCTATGCTGCTCACTTCTTTGGTAAAGACACTCGACTGAAAGGAGTTGGTAACTCGACCATAGGGAGAGGGAAGGTGTAATTGAGTAGAGAAGAGGAACCTGTTGCCAGAGGAGGCTATGGAATAGTTGCCAGTGATTGCTTTGGCAAGCTAACTGAAGGATCGAGGCAATGAGATTGTCCTGTTTCCTAATATACCTATTCTAAGTGATGGCTTCCCCTGTGACTTGCTTTCTTAGCCGCTTGCTTCCGTCTTCAGTTCATAAGAATGTTCCATTGATTGGACCGTACCCATTAGCCTAGCGACTACTGAAGAAAACCAGGCAATATCAATGGAAGACCAGAAAGACTAAAAAAAGCAAATATTCATGGTTGAGTGCCGGTTCCTACTATTATGCCTATGATAATTCCAGTTCAGGTTGTGCCAATCAAACTATTCCGAGTGCGACACCTGCTCATAGGTAATCCATACGCCAGCTCGAGTGACTTGTTCTATAAGGAGGCAATGCACATTGTGGCGGTGGTGCCTGTTCTGCTAATGAAATTGTTCAATAGCTGTCTCAAGGTGCTACTTGATGTGCTCTTTTCATGGTTCCTGGCCTTTTCAAGCCTGCCAGATCCCTTTCGTCCGCTCCGGTCTCTGCGTGTCACAGGTCCATGGTTAACTCGACCTCTCTCTTACTCCCGCTTCGAAACCTACTCGTTATTCCATTGGCTTATGGAAAGCAGCGAGCCCAAAAGAAAACGAAAGTAATTTGTGCGAGTTGTCGAAGCAGGACAAAATCACTACTATTTCCTCCATGGTTGGGTGTCCTTTTCCCCCTCGTGATTGGGGTTCCGTACTTGCTTGTCTGGTACTTTAATAATGTTCGAACGAACTCTCTTTTGTTGAGTGTAAAATCCTGATCCCAGCTGACCCCAGAATAAAAACCTTCTTGTTCTAAAGGCACCCTATTTACCTCCCTCCCATTCTGCTTCCGTCATGCCTTTGCCTGTGACATCCATTCCTATAGTTCCGGAATGGGCTAAAGATAGGCTGCTCTACTCTACTCATACTCAATACGGAACTGGGAAACTAGACTCTAAGCTGAAGCCAAACCCAACCATTACCCGGGTTCCCATTCCCAGGCCAAATAATGCGGTTGTTTTTGGCTTATGTGGGGCTCCCTTGGCAGTTATCTCACTAAGTCTTACCTCCGGAAGTGGCCGCCGTCTTGTAGCCGATGTTTCCTGCTTTGACGCTTAGGATGAGAAATCTTTCTTTGTTGCCCCCTACTGCTAGCTAGTACTCAGAAGACAATCTCGCAGGATCCGCCTAACCTCTCTTTTGAAGATGCTAGGCCTTTTCCTATAGGAGCTGTACTAAAACCGGTGATCTCGATCATTATTATACGAAATTTCGCATCCGATTCCTCGCTATTTGTTTTCGGGATATCGGGGGGAGCGGAGCTTTCCTTTGTTTTTTTTTTGAGATCGTTGTGAGCTTGAATCGCCTATACTATAACAAGTTCTATTCTCCATTTCGTGGCTATCGGACCAGAAGTCTTTCAAGCTATCTTTGAAGTAGTGTCGTAGCAGAACCCCGATAATCTATTATCCCCTCACTCACACTGTTGAGTTCTCAAAGTGGATCCCAGAAAGACTGACCCATCCCAAGTCAAACTTTGTTCATTCTCTCCAACCCTTGCTTTCTTTATAGTACTTACCTGACTGAAGGAAGTCCTCCCGGTAATAGAAAATCTTGCCGGAGATTGGATTATTGTATCAGAAGCACCACTTTACTTTAATTGATTATCTTATTCGTCGTTATAAGAACGAACTACATCTTCCAACACTTAAGAAGTATTGATATAAATAACCTGAACTTAAGAAGTATTGATAGGAATACCGGGGGTTCGAATCCCTCTCCATCCGCGAGGTCATAAGTTCTCTCTTGCCTTATCTATAGATAAGAACGAATCGGATCGACTCGACTGATATGATAGATGGAATGGTTGTTTGTGTTATGATTGAGTTAGGACCTTGTCTCCCTTTCGTTATCTTCCGCTCTCCTTGTATAGGTTGGGAAAGGCCCTGGCCGGTGGTACTACTTTGGCTTATCAGACATGAAAGTTTATTTACAAATTGGGTAAAAGTCTTAGGACATATATCCCATGATGCTTCATGTCCAGTCTGCGGCTTCCAAGTGGAATGCTAATTAGAAGTCCATATACTATGCTTTTATGCTTTGGAATTCACATAGCTGACGAGCGATGAAGCATTCTCCTCCAAAATACGATTAGCAATTGCTTTCGCGTATTTCTTTAGGGCCTTTCCCCCATACCAAAAGAAAACATATTAAGCATCCCTTTCTGCAGCTCCTGGAACAGCCGAATAATCTGGAGTTGCTCTTATTCGAAGTAGTAGAGCGAGCTTATGTGCTTTTCATTGAAGGGAATGGTCTTTCGCAAAAGAAGTGAGAATCTCCTTCCACCTTTGATTTGATGCATCCTTGCCTAATCCGTTTAGCACGTAATCTGTAGTCATATATATGTAGTCCAGCTCCCTAATAGAATGAAGGGCAGTTGGTAAGCTAGGCGATTCCTTATATACGCGCAGCCGACCCTCAATGTGGATGAAGCCGTCCGTCCGATGATGTGTAGAAAATGAGATCTACCCTTTTCTTATATATGCAACCACCGGTGCCAGTTTTAGGGATGAGCTATAAAAGATACTATCAACGATACGTATCGTTGATAAACGAATACGTATCTTTTCTTTTCGCTCTTCGTCGTTCAAGTTACACTCATTAGGTAGGGGCTTGCTTCTCAATCTTTTACATAGGCTACGCAGCCTTCGGAAGCAATACAAGATAAGGTTCGTCAGACTTTATCATTCCTCCGGGTCAGAGGGAATTGCGAGACCTACGCCCTTCTTCCATGAGAGTAGGTAGGTATACTAGAAGCCAAGAAGCTTGTGAACAAACCAGAGAGGGGAAAAACCAAACTTTTGCATTGACTACTAAAGAAAAAGGCGAACTTTCTCTTTATTCCATTTATTCCATATCAGCGAAAAGCGTCATACGGGCTTACGACTGTTTAGGGATTTGGCTACGCTACGACTTGTGACTTATATCAACTCACTCGTTACTCCTCTTAGAGAAACTATGTCATGAATTCCTATTGTAAGGGGCGGTAGCGTAATCCCCGAAACAAGATTTTCTAAGGTAATCTAGTAAGAAAGGCAAGGCAAAAGGGCAAGCAGGTCCCTAAAACTAGCTATCTTCTCGTTGGTGCATTTCTGTCCATATAAGAGTATATTCTAGCAAACAAAGGGAGACCCAACCATACTAACAACAGGGGATTCATTATTCCATGCTTCAGTAACCGGTTGTGGACCTTTGGATGCCAGTTTGATATAAGAGAAAGACAAATCTATCGCTCGAAATTGACTAGTTCAAATGACTAAGTCCAATGTTGGTTCCCTTGTGGACCGGTATACTCTTCTATAGGGAATGATTGAATCAAATACTCAAATACAAAGAATAAAGAATATGGTATTCATCCAGTAGCAGTAGCAGGGAGAATCTCCTTCTTTAGCTTTAGGTAGGGCTTCTCCCCTTTACGCAGAGCTTTTGGCGGGTTTTCCAGTGTTAGCTAGCCCACTGCTTTCTTGTGAGCTACCTTTGACGCTTAGAAAAAGCCTTGGAACTCGTCTTTTTCCCGTGTAGCTGCTTTCCCTTTCATTTTCTCTTTCTCTTTTCCCCAGATAGTTGAATGGGATCAGGGCATGCCTCCATTATCCTTCAGTTCGGGGGTTTCAGGGGGACCTTCGAATAGGGGCTCGGGTATTAGTCCCGTTGTCGGGTCCGCTCCGCGAGGTTTAACGAAGTCCTCTTCTTTATACGATGGTCGCCACCCGCGGCGTCTCACATATCCCTTGACGCCTTCTCCGTAGAACTAGTCGACCCAATCGTCACCTAAAAAAGTATAGCAGGACCTAAGTTACCTTAATGTGAATGAAATGAATAAGAGTTCAAAGAAGATTCCCACTGATCGATGAATTCATACTTCACTTTTTTGTAAGATCACGTCCACGCCTTAGGCACTTCAAGTTCACCTGCTGTACCGAAATCTGAAAGAATGCGAGCTATAGTCCTGCAATTAGTCTCGTACCGGAAACGACTTTCTCTGCTCTTCGAGCGATTTGAGATTCGTTTCATTAGATACGTAATGAGTTGATAAACGAATACTACTGACGTTGTATCTTTCCGTTCGTTGGGGTATCCGATAGTTCGTATACCTTTCAACTGCCAAGCATGGGAACTTACTTATGAATCTAACCTTTTTTAATAAAGGTGAGAACCCGCTTTCAAATCCTTGTTCTGTGCGCCGGGGATAAAAAAAGCTAGAGGCGAGGTCTCAAACCTATTTACCCAGAAAGAAAATAGTAAACTGGGACTGGCTTTGCCTTCCCTATGCTAGCTTTTGTGCTCCCCTTTCCATGCAAAGTGAAATTTTGAATAAATAGAAATTAGATCTTCTTAAAAGGGAATCCTATCTATAGCCTTAAGCTATAGTTCATTAATGCTTCTTCCAAGCAATCGAATCAGCTAAAGCCAAAATGCCAGACTTGAGTCTCTCTATTCTGTATTCAATTCTTCTTCCTTTCAACATCTTACCCCCTAAGTCGAAGCCTTGAGTAAAGAAACTGCTATCTGCTTTCTTCCCTGTAGGAGATTTCCGCTCTATAGTTCTCATTCGGTACGGGGCACGGCGAGGAACTCTCCTGCGCTCGGGACAAGGTTGGTAAGCATACCTGGCTCAGCCATTAGAGTGATTTTCCATTCACGGCTCCACTAAATTGCTACGCTCCTCTCGTTGTCACGCTTCGCTCCTCTGAGAACTCGTAAGACAAGAAGCTACAGGAAGATCCGAGCACTAAAAACCTCGATATTCCAAAGAGCTTACTTCTTCCTATTCTTTCAAAGCCTCCTGCCATGGTAGCCTGGCTACTTACTTCTCTTAAGAAAGAAGAAAGAAGTGGTTGGAAAGCCTAAGTCAAGCTCCTTTCGCCATTACAACCAAGGAAAGCGGTCCCAGCCTACTTCCTCAGGCAAGTTTCAAAAAAGAAGATTTAAGAAGAGCTGCATCGAGCCTCGGATGTCTTACTAGAAGACTCCGGTAATTCAACAGTCTATATGAGTCTATCTCGTTAGCTGAGCTGCTTCCTGTAGCTTTCACTCCTTTCTTCTCTTGCTCGGATGTTAGGCAATTCTTCTCTACTCAGCTTAGCCCAGGACTTGGGATGGGAATAGAGCGAATAAAAGCGCCCTCATCTTAACAACTAGGTTTTTCCTTTCAGCAAGCAAAGAATAATGAGCTGGGGAGTTTCCGAACTACAGAAAGAGTCGAAATAACTAATTCCAATGAACTAGATGGAATAGAGGAAGTTCAAAGCTGAGGATCTTATAGCAATTTCATTGCCTTGCTTTGCTACCGGCTTCATTCCCTCAAACCTTCTTTTTCCAGGGTTTCGGAAGTGAAATCATTAATATTCGTGGAAAGCCCTTTCAAATCAAAGGGCGTCAGGTCTTACGTAACTTAAATCGATTAACATTTCCGGATATCTATGGCATTCGGATCTCATAAAGTGCACGACGCCCTCTGAGAAAGAATCTTAATGGATATTCTATAGATAATAAAACTCTAACAGAGAAGAACAAAAGATCACGGATCAAAATGATTTGTTAGTTGGCAGGGTCTATTAGGACTCGCAAAAAACTTCCAACTATTTCTATTTCCTGCTCGCTTCGCTCTTCGGCTTCTTTCTGAACGACGAACGACGAAGTATAGTGGCTTTCGCACCTGCTCTCTTTTCAAGTTTTATACCTGGCCAAGGTAAGAAGAAATCTTTTGCTTTTGATACGGCAAAGGAAAGAAATGGATATCTAAGCGCCTTAGACGGGGGACTTTAGGGGTGAACGAGATGCCTTTAGGACTTCGGCAGCAGGGCTTGGAACTGCAGCAATTGGATCCGCTGGCTAGCGTCAGTGACGGAGATTGAAAAAAGAAATGGATTGTTATCAAGGAGAGAGGGACTGCTAACCTGCTTGTTTCGGATGGCAAGGAATTAGACGTCAAGGGCTTTCTCAATAAATCAATTACCGATTTTCAATTTGAAACAATTCTTCATTCTTTCCCCATTCTTTTAGAATGTGAACTATCTCTTTCTTGTTTTGAACCATATGATTGTTTAGCCAATGATGGATTTCGTGCGGATCAAATATTGGCCTTCAAGAATGACGATTACGCGAGCTCACCTAGGGAAGAGAATAGAAGACCAAGCAAAGTGGCGGATTTGGACAGTGATAACCCATTCCGGAGACCAATGATAGACTGAACACTAAGCCAATCTACCTTTTTAAGGCTTATGACTATGTTGAAACGGACTTCCCTTTCCTTTCCCCTTCGACTACGACGGACTTGATCTTAGGCAACCGCTGACCGCCTCTATGAGGACCAAAGGGCGGCCATCCTCACAGTCATGCGTGTGCAGCCTACTTCTATTGTTTTATTATATACGCCTAATGAAATGAGTCCCTTTCCCTGCCTTTTCCACTTTGTGTAAGCATTCAAAGTGAGGTCTGCCATGACATTACATTGATATCCACTTTCAAGTGACGACTGGACGAAGTTAGGGTTCTTATTAGTATTCCTGCCAGGTCTCTGATACGAGGTTGCAGAATAGGCCCTTACTTACAGGCTTTCGGCTTATAGAAATAGGGAATCGCCTTAAGATTTTCAAGATTTATCGCATTCCATACTTTTTTAAGAAGACAGTATCAGAGAATAAATGCACATACAAGGTCAGCTTCCTTTTCTTCCTCATTGACTTACTACTCTACTATACTAAGCATCTGAAAGGTGTCCTAAATGGCATCTTCTTCCATAGCTATACTGGCCTTTTAGTACCTTAGTACCAGACTTCCTTTCGCCCTGATTTCCGAGATCCGGGAAGGAAGCCGAAGACGAGCCGCTTCGAACTACCTGCATTGCTTCCGGGCTATACCAGGAATGGCTTGAAAGGAATCGGGCGAAGTACTTAAGAAGCGTATCGCTAGCTTATACCGAACAAAGCTCGCCCTATAATACAAGGCGGAAAGAAAGGGAACCTGTTGGGCCGTCATATGTCGATGACGAAAAAGCCTATGCATATGGGAACGAAAGGTGAATGGAGGGGTGCTCCAGCGAGTTATTCTAGATGTCGGAAATGGAAAGATTGGATTGAGGAATGCAAACTCATTCGACAAAGAGCCCATGTTGTTCGGAACTATTGGAATGATTCAGTTACCAGTCGATTCTACCGGGAGATCTTAACGATGAATACAGACATGGAACGGATGCGGAAACAGAGCCCCTACCTTCTCTTTTCTTTGAAGAAGCGGGAAGGAGGTTGCACGTTTTCCTGTTTTTTGCATAGAGTGATCTTCTTCAATCACCTTTCCATCTCCAAGTTTCAAGGTAGAACAAGGGAAGGTCAAGGCTTTCCACGGCAAAGTCAGCATCTTAGCCCGAAGAGAAAGAGTCAAAGCAGCGGCTTTCAGATCTTCATGAGGAAATGCCGCCTTAGAAGAGAATCTGTAACAAAGGATTCCTTGGTATAGCTTATTTAGGATTTCCTTCCGAACCCGGGAACTGAAGGACGACAAAGTTTCCGTGCTCACTTACTATTTATCTTAGTGCAAAAGTCCATACTGGAGAGTCTATTTTGGTGAAATCCCGTTCTTCGAATCAAAAAAGAAATTACTAATTTAGCTGATCGAACTCATTCTAGTGCAAGCCCCACAGGAGACAGAAGAGCTGCTAAAAAGCTACAACTCATATAGCGTTCGTTACCAATAGCCATCATCTCAATCCGAGGAAAAGAAGCCGTTGAAAGGCCTAATTGTCCCCATAAGCCATAGAAAGAATGAAGTTAAGTAGAGCCAGCCGAAGTCCAGGAGTGAATTCGTCTCTTTCTTTAATAAGCGGATAGCTTCCAGCGTCAGATGGGAAAGTGTACATAGTCGGAAGTCGACGAGAGGAGGAAAGCAAGCGTAACTCCAAAAACATAAACACGTCTTGAAAGGGGCGCGCAGAGCACCTAATCCAGTTTCATCTCTTCCTACACCAATTGATTCTCATCCAACTCCCCTTGAATCAGTTATTTGTCCCGCCAAACCCATTCCTTATCCCAGGGGAATCAGATCAAAATCCGCTAACTGATCTGACGGCTCGGGGAAAGCGTCTTCTCTTCCAACCTGGCTATTGAATGAAGACAAAGGCTGAAGTAAAAGAGAGTTCCGTTGTTGTATTCGATCACGAAAGACCAAAGAATCGATTAGTAATATGCCTGAGATTGCCAGAAGTGAAGTACAGAAGAGCACACATTAATAAGATGTTCATCTCCACTTACTCTATCTAACTAGCTTTATCCGATTCAACCGCAGCAGAAGAAGGGGCCGTATCAGTCGGCTTGCCAATCAACTGACCCGCTTTCCTTGGTCGACAAGGGAGCTACCCCTAATCCCTACTTTCATAATCCCTACTTGAAGCGGAGTTTCTTCTATATTTTTTTCCGGGCCTCGCGCCACTTCAAAAGTAAAAAGAGAGGATTTTCAGTTACCTCCGTCATAGGCGGAAGAGGGTTTATTATATATATATCTTTCTATACGAAAAAGAGTCAAAGTTCAAAACAATAAAAAAAATTATACGAAAGAGAACATTGGCTTTTTCTTTGCGGATTAGGTATTCCTGTCAGTGGTCAAGAAAGCAGGAGCAAAGGGTGTAAGCGGAGGCAGAAGGCCGGTGCCTTGATCGATACCTTTTTTGGCGTGAGTTGCTTAGTGTTTAGTGTATAGCCCCAAAGAAATTACATAAGGCATTTCACACTCGCTTTCCGAAAGTCCCACAGCGTGAAGCAAACAAAACAACCTTTCACTAGCACTGGCTGCTATTCACTCAGCAGACGCTCAGGCGAGATGCTAATGTTCAAAGGACTGACCGGACCTGCCTTCCTCAGAAAGCACGAGAATACAGATTCGTAGTGTTCGTTCGGCATGAACCTCGGGAAAACCACTCTCTTCTTTGTCTGTCACACCGTACGTTGCCCGGCTTAGGGTAGGGGGCAGCCTCCCCAACAGACGTAGGTTGCGTATGAGCCTCCAGTAGGACTCTGGCACCCCAACTGTAGAAATGGGTCCCGAACCTTAGCCTTAGATGAGAAAGAAAAGAAAGAAGACTAGACGACTAGTTAGACTCACTCCTTTTATTCCGAAATTTCACTCCAAGTCTATAGAACTATAGCTTTACAGCAGGAGTCTGGTTTAGAGCTCACTGGAAGGATTATGTCATTCTAAAAGAAGGGTCAGCACCCAGGCCCGCGGGAGTTGCCGTATTGAAGCTCTCCAGGTGGCGAGCTACGTCCAAGCTGGTGTGTGATGGCGGAACGGAACTTAAAGTAATGATCGATCAAGCGAGAAGCCTTGTTAAGCAAGAGCTCATGGCTATCGCTGAGAGCCTCGAATCCTTCGAAATATTGAATACGGGCCGTATCCACAGGCTCAATTTGCCTGTTCGTCGGCCTACGAAATAACCGCGCGAAAAATGCTTTGATTTCACATTTACGATCATTGCTCTGCCCACTTTTTATCACTTGAGTGGGACTGAAGTCTTCCATAGACTTCTTTGGGCGTTTGAAATGAAGTGGCGCGTTCCGCCACAACGGATGAGATGAACGAAAAAGTGACTTCGTAACCTTAACGTACTTTCTTACTGTATCATAGGCATTCTGGTGCTAAGACCGACGACTACACGGAGTCATGAGCGATAGCGAAGCCAAGCCGATACGATAGGCGGGAGCGCGCGAAGGGCTAAGCCTAAGCCACTAATGTCGTGGCGAAGGAGGCCTACTATACGTATACTGGATTGGAAACCGGTGAAATACCAACAGGCTATTTAAGTGAACTATTGAAGCTATCAGTGTGATTGATCAGACAAGATACTTATTTCATTTTTCATTGACTCAGAAAGGGCGTTTTTAACGACAGAAAAAGGTCTCTACTGCAAAGGTTCGCAGGAATATGCTCTTCACTTTCCATTTCATCAGCTGCTGTTAGCTCTCCAGGGAACTTAGGGATTCACTGATGCAGTTGTTCACGAATCCCTTTCTAGTGGACTTGGCTAGACTAATTGCAGAGGATAAATCTAAATATAGCTGCTACACCAAAACTAGGTGCAAAGAACCAACCAGACTGCCCTAGTGGATAAATAAGGAATACAGAAAGAAAAACAGCTTGTCAATTATTGGTGTAAGAATTTATCACACAAAAGTCAGTGTCAGAAGTCTTTGAACTCATAAAGTAAAGAAAGAAGCAATGAAGCTTATAGTTCAATCATTCGTGCTCCTACTCAGCGTGGAGCACTTCATTCACTAACAGACCTCTTTTTGATTGAAAAAGAGAGATTTCGAACCTTAAGAGGGGGCGCTTTCTATCTCCTTCCCCTATGTACTTGTAGGCTAAAATGGGTGAATCGCCTTGCTGGACATCGTCCTCTTCTGATTCAATTGCTACAACTGCTGATAGGGAGTGAGCGATCCTACGGAAGGAAGCGGATTAGTGCTTTTATTTATAGAATGTCTTCGCCTCGTCCGTAGCAGTTCTGGCTCTATCTTTGTCGGCGTAACCGCCTTGGGTCTATCTAAAGATCCTATCCTCTCTTCTAGGCTTCCACTTCCACTTCTCCTTCTTCTTATTCCTGCTGAAAGTGGGCTAAGGTTTTGGACTGAACGAACGGAAGAAGTAACAGAGTCTTCTCTACTGCATAACTGGTGAATTTATTCTTCCAAGAGGGTTTGCACACAGTCCCTTTCCAACACTTCTTAAGTATTGATATAAATAACCTTCACTTATTAAGTAAAGATATAAATAACCAATACTTATTCAGTATTGATATAAATAACCTTAACTTATTAAAAACTTATTAAAGTAAAGGATCTTTAACCCAAGGAGTCCTTGAGCTAGGGCAGCTACTTAGTGGATTGATTTCTGTTTTATGGAATGATCCAAGGGTAGTTCTTGATGTTCTTTTATCATAAGGCTGTTCGTCACTCCCTCATACCTCTATAGTTGTAGTACGGTTTTGGTCCAAAGCTACTCGATCAACAAAGAAGAGAGTAAGAGGCGTATTATCCGATATTCTATTTTTGGGGAAGAAGCCGATAGGGAGCGGGTGATCCTATTCTCGTTAATCCAGTGACTGGAGAAGTATGAATCTGTCTATCGAACGACGAAGAGCGAAAAGAAAAGATACGTAGGTTTGAGTGAAACTCATTACGTAAGACTTGACTATACGTATCAAAGCTTTCGTTTCACTAAGTTCAACTCCTTCTATCCGATATAGTTCGTATCCCCAGGTGGGGAGCTGCTGTCCAGCCGCTATGGAAGAGGGGGCGGGGGACGGAATAAAGACTTGAGAATGAGCATCTTGGGTTGGCGGGCTGTTTACTGAGGTTGATGGCCCGGAAGCTCCAGACGAAGGCAGCATGCTACTCCGGGGTCCGCTCTCGATCCCCAAACCCACTATGCGCCTCCCTCCCATCCCAAAGCTCGACTACAAAAAAAAGGTGAGCGACCGACCTAGTAGACGGATCCCGACCCTCTCAAGAATGTCCGTCAAAAAACCGAGGTTCAGTTGAAGACAGAGAAAATAGCATCTTTCTAGCCTGCGAACTCAATCTCATTTAGAAAGCCTGATCTCTATCTTTCAGCAACTGAACGGGAATGAGTTGAACTCAAACGACGATATCGACTATACGTATCTTTTAGTTAAACTCATTCCTCTCCTTCTTTCAGGCTCAAGCTCTGTCAGGTCTTCCTTCCCCATTCCCCACAGGCTTCCGGGTCTGTACTCTGTTCGGACCAGAATACTTGCAACACTTACTTACCGAAAAATACTGACAGCTTTCCGACTTTTCGTTCTGCCTCTACTAGTAAATCTTACAAGAAGCTTGACTTAAAAGGCTTGAACTGAAAAAAAAGTTATAGAAAGCCGCTGTAAATAATGAAAAATCTATTAAAAAAGCTATTCTCTAAGCCAACTTATACAAAAAAGTAGTCCTAAACCAAGGAATCAGCTTCGCGTCTTTATACTAATACTGGCTTCTTAAATAACTATATCCTTGTTCGAACAAGCAACATAGAATTGCGTATATAACACGGACACGTAATCTGAATCAACAATGAAATTCTCGCTCTTCCCTTGAAGTCCGAAAAAGCTTCCTTTAAACAGCTCGTCCCTAATACCCATTAGGGCCTTCTATTTCCCTTTCAGGTTATTGAGAAGTTTATAAAAGACTATTTCCCTCCGCTTGGGTTAGGAAAGGTCTTCCCCATTCTCTTGGCAGAAGGGTTATTAGAATACTATTACTAGCTTGACCCTAAGAGCTACTCTTGCTTTTGAGTCGAGTGAAACGAAAAGCTCTGTATTCCGTGAACTGAGATACGTATTCGTTTATCAACGATACTACTTAAAAGAAATACGTATCTTTTCGTTGAGTGAGTCTAACGTCTAACGAGTAAGACAACCTTCCCTTCCAAGTAGTTAGTGCTGTAGTTAAGTCTTCTCCTGAGTCTAGCAGGGAATATCTTGATTGGTCAACAACTAGCTCCTACTCCTATTCGTTTAGTCGATCTGGGCATACCATGTCAGATTACCAGGATTCAGTGGAATCCATCTTTGATTGAAACTATGATTCTTTCTCTTTTCATTCGGGTTAGCTTCTTTCTTCCTCTAAAAGAAGGATCCTCACTCCGATCGAGCTACTAAAGAAAAGATTCGTTTCACTCATTAGGTCCCTCACCCGGATGAGTCAATCTCTAACCCCAAGATTGCATGAATGTCTTTTCCTATACTCATCGACGGTAACGGGTAACTGCGTTCACTACAAGACGGTTTCCTTGCTAACCTCAGAGCTTGTCTCTCTTTTAGTTTTGAACTGATTAGTAGAGGAAGACTAGGGGTTAACAGCTGCAGCCGAATAAGAATCAAGCAAAGAATCAGGTTTAGGAACTTGAAGATAAGTATCCGGGGGTCAAGCTCTCAGAAGGATACGGGGTGACACGGAACTCTTAGTTAGGTTAGGAGATTGAGATCTCCCAGCCTTTCTGCGAATCGTCAGTCTTGGTAGTTTTCATACGCCCTCTCTTCTCTGGTTCTCTTTTTGTGGATGTCTAAAGTCTTAAAGCGTTGTATTTTCTTCGTTATTGTTATCACTCTTAATCCTGGCCCCCTTTTTTTCGTCTAAGCCACTAAAGTAAAGGCCTAGTTTGAAGGTTTCCCAAAGTGCCTTCACCCGACAAGCCGGTCACCATTGGCGGAGTAAGAGCCCTTCATCACTATGACTTAGGTAAACTAAAGAACCCGCCCCGAAAGAGCAAGAGAGTATGTATTTTCTATCCCATAGTCCCTTGACTTGATTTGAATGAGAAAGAGAGGAAGCCCTTCAATGGTAGTGACTTTAGTTCCCCTGTAATCGGGATTTGGATAGTTCTATAGACTCTTCCGTTCGTTCACTCACGACGAAGAGCGAAAAGATACGTATCTTTTCTTACGTATTCCCCTATTCTTAGGATTTTCAGTTACCTTCCTGCAAGAGGTAAATAGATCTATCTCATACTTACACTTCCCTACTAGTTCTCCGGGAGGCGCGCGAACGTAGCTAAAGGCTAAGAGAATATCCTCTGCTGTTGTAGCTGCTGGAGCTAGTTGCTTCTTTGGAGCATTTCCTCGTCTCACTGAACCCCTTTAGGAAGGACCGTCAGTATTTCTTAATCCTGGCCTGGTAAGACCGACAATGAGCCTTTCTTTCTACCAGGTCCTATCTTTCCTGCCTTCTAACTCCTGGAAGCTGATCTTCGAGTGAATGAAATTCATATCGCCTTTCAAAAAGATTAGGTTTGTTTACCCTTACTTTACCACAGGTAGATCTCAATGAAAGAAAAAAGGGCTAAGAAGAGAAGAGAGAAGAAAGCATTAGGGTGGGATAGGAGAAGGTAAAAGGAAAAGGATGGTTTTCTTTCCTCTAAGCTTTCCGTGGTCGTAGATCCGCTATAGAAAGCCCCTAAAAGCAGCTACATATAGATGAATATCGTTCCGGTAAGTTCAAGAAGTCTAAGTTGAAGTGGAAAGAACACCAGGTTTTTTTCCTCGGGTTGAATAGGCTGCTTGCAACCATTCTTTTGAGTCACCTCCAAACCATATTGAAAAAGACTAAGTCAACTCAAGTCCATTCTTTAGCGCACACCTCCGCATGCTTATCGCCTTTGTGCTAGCTTCTTGAACTCGGAATGATAACACGAGCCCTAGAACAAGCAGTCTTAGCGGAAGGCGATTTCAAAGCGAAGCACTAACTGGCACCGCTCCTTGGGCTAGTCCGAAGCAGCACCATTGGCTCTATTCTATGGTCTAGGGTTTCGCACCTTTCTAGGTCAATTACATCTTTTCCTGCTCCCGAAACCAAATTGCATAAGAGAGAAGAACTCGAAAATGTATAAGAGAATCAATGGACGATGCACTATTTTCATGATCAAATGGTGACTTTGCTCTCTAAGATACCGTCTGTGATCTACGATTTGTTTAACACATAGCTATTTTATGAATAGCTCAATCGATCCTTTCTCTTTGAAGAGCTCAATTACAAGGAAGGCTGATGCCGAGTACCACAGCCACTAGGAAAGGAAGCAGCAATAGACCACAGCATAGTAGATGCGAAGCTTACAAATTCCCTATCCGGGAAAAGAAGCAGGTCAGCATTCACCCAAGTGGCTTACGGCTTACTTATTCATTTGAACGCATACAACAATTAGAGACTAAGCTAACAACTGATTACACAAACGGGGAAATCAAAAATTTTGATCGACTTTTATCTACATAGGGCGCAGCTCCGGGGAGAGTAAGACACCGAGGCTTTGGTGCCTAATTAGGCAATTCCCCCGCGCTTACCCACCATATGGGTCCTATTCAACCTCTCTATCGAATAGTCGGCTCGAAATCAATAAAATTGTGTATATTGTGTATAAAGAAGAGTCACGCTCTTGAAGCTTGAAGCCGGCTTAATCGGTTCGAATCCATTAGTATTTTGAACTAGACCTGATCTTGCTTATGCTCTTAGCATTGTGAGCCAGTTTATGCGAGGTGGCTCTTTGCCTTCCTTTTCAAACAAGGGTTTCCTCTTGACTCCGAGTATTCGACGTTCATTCTTAGAGCCATCCACTTTTTTCTCTGCCACCTTCGTGGCTGGCTCCTCGTCATCTCTTCTATATGAACTGACTTGGCAGTGAAGGACCTAGGTGGGCTCAACCCATGGATCCACAGATTTACTTGGAGGCTTGGGATTAGTCCTCGATCTGTGAGCTCCATTGTGCCTGACTCATCATCATCTGCACCAGCAGTCTAAAAGGGACTCCACCTCCTCCTACATCTCGGAGGGATATGCCCCCGAGCCCTTTTCTTTTGATCTATCTTGATCGAGTGGCATGGCTTTCTCCGGTGTAAGCTCTGAAACCGAAGGTCTCTCTACTCACCCAAGTCGGAGACTTCCTTCCAAGGACCCTTCTGTTCTGTCCAATAATTAGAAAAGAAGACTGACTGCTTGTCGTATTGCCTAACGGCGTATTATAGCCTATAATGAATGGTTCATTTCATTTAAATGGAAATGTGAATGAGTCAAAAACTGGAGTTGAATCATGAATTGGACTCGAACCAATATCTCTGTGCGACTTTCCCTTTAGTCGATCATGATGGAGTCGGCACCCCTCCCCCCTTTCTTTCGAGGTACGTAGCTTCAGCTCACTCGTGAAACGAATCCGTTGCAACAAAGGAAGCTAAGTATAGGACTTGTATGTAGGCAGAATAGAGTAAGTAGGCCGTTAGGCAATACGGCAGTAAGTACTGGAGAAAAATTATTAGACAGAGGGTTCCTTGGAAGGTAGGCGAACATTCTTCTTGCTTGGTCTTTTATAGGTATGTTAATGTTCAGTCTTTGGTGCAGTACGCTTGAGTGAGTTCGCTTGATCTTTGCTAATTGGCTGCCATTGTTATTGCTGTATACCGGTATAGAGTATAATAGAGTATATCTGTATATTTCATAAAAAGACTTTTTTAGTAAGATCTTATATCATCTGTTCCAAGAGCGATGGGATCCCCCTCTATCACCGGGAGCCCGAGCGGTATTAAGAATTGCTTATAATTGCTTATAAAAGGAGAACTGGCTAACGAAGCCTAGCTCGTTTAGGTCCTGCCATTCCTACCTATCTATCATTGGTCAACTCGGGAATCAGCTAGACCCGACTTTCTCTTTCAAATGAATTGATTCGCCAGTTTATGAGCTCACTAAGCCTACAGCCAACGCTATATCTCTTGCTATGGCTCTTTGGGGTATCTGGTCAGCACACTAAGAATGAAGTAGTACGATCGGCGGGCGTTGGAAAGAGAGCTGAAGTACAATTATCGCTGCTTAGCGAAATGAGGTACAAAGCACCTTTCCGCTCTTTGCTTTGCGTATGCTGGTTCGAAATCCACTTCTTTCGCTGTCTTCTTTTTGTGTGGTATAGCTCCGAACTTCAGTGTCAGCAACTCCATTCCTTCTGGTGGGCAGTAGTGTAGGGTGCCTGCGAACGCAGAGCTGAGCCATCTCCTGCTACTCGCGCGGCTGCTTATCAGCCCGTAGCTTGCTTGCAGGCGCTTGAAGAAGGATCAAGAAAGTCACCATCGGAAGTTGTAGTTCGCTGGAACCTGTAGTGGTGGAATTCACTGAAGCAGTGGGCGTGGCAGAGGCAGATCTTTGTATGGGTAGAGTGGTTTAAGCAGGGGCATGAATAGATCGTGCTTGCACCGGTCCGGACAGAGAGGAGGTATTCAGAGGTAGAAAGCCTCGTCTCATTCCTTTGATTGAGAGAGAGAGGTCCCTTTCCCGGATCCACGGAACGAATGGAACTTCTCGAGATCTTGACCTCTCGCTCCCCTTTTCCAGATATCCACATGTTCGGGGCGGCTTAGCAGCGGCAATACGAAGCACTCGTCCTTCCATGATGTATGCACCCGATGAACGAAAAAAGCCCAGCCATTCAGTTAAGATGTCGGGACCGGGATCAGAAAGGAGGTCCCTACCGGCGGTAGGAGAAACCATAAATCCAGGCAATCAACCTTCCTCCCTTCTCGCTTCATTCCTTCCGAAGCCAAGCTAAGCCACTGAGCCATCTATTCAAATCATTATTTCTCCGGATCGGAAGGAGCCGGCCCCGGGCCAAGAAAAACCTCCCTCTCAATAGGCCTATGCAGACTAGGAAGTCTGCCCGTTCTTTTTAGTGACGGGGACAATATTTGCAAGCCAGTCCGGGTGCTGTTCCTCCCTAATAAAGCCGACGTCGCGAAGCTTCTGCACCTCTTTCTCTATCTTTTCCATGAGTAGAGGGTGGTCGTAGATCACTCTGTGCTTGTTTTACCTGCTTTGCATCTTCCCGAATTTTGAGCTCATGGACGGCGTTTTTCCCTGGCATCGTAGCATAGCGGAATGCGAACACATCACGGAACTCTTGGAGGAGTTGGGTATACTGCATCACTTCTTCAGGAGCAAGGTGAGCATTGATGAATATCGGGCGTGGTTCATCGTCCGTGCCCAAATTTATCTGCTTGACTTCGTCTTCCGTGGGAGGAGCTTTACGTAATCGGGGGCTCCTCTCTTTCTGACGCTGCACGTGTTAAGGCTTGGAGTTCTTATTCATCTTCCTCGCCTGATTCATCACTGTCGGAGCTCTATTAGTAAATTAGGACTGCTGCGCAGTTTACTGCTAGAGCAACTAAATCCTCAAGTTTCACTTCAGAGTCCCAGCCTTCTGTAGTGGACGACTCATAAGCTTCAGATTCCGACCCATCTGTCGTTCCATAATCAGGGATGTACCCCAGAGCCATTTTGGACTGAATACTAATTTCCGTCTAGAGTAGAGACAGCAGCCTTAGGGATCCAGCCACATATGGAGTGGAACCCGTTCCATGACAGGTTACAGAGCAATAGGAAACTCTTTCTTTAGTCCACCCGAGGCATGCATTCAGCTTCCGGATCTGTCGTATGTCACGACCTTATTTGGATCGTGCGGCCTTAGTGCACAAACACGAGATCGAACACTAAGTAAGCCTGAAAAAACCCACAAACTCTCAAAAATAAATAAGAACACGAAGAACAGAGATGGAGAGAAAAAACTCTATTGTATTGCTCTCAATTGAATACAATGCTTGGAATGAATTAACCCTAAGACTAGCTAGCTTTATATAGGATTTTACAAGTAGATCCGACGGTCCAGATCCGTACATATCCATTTAGATGGATGGCTAGGATTAAGTGTACAAGCAATAGAATCCTAGTCCTATTCTGTTGCCTTTTTGGTGAGGAATATTCTGGAAGCTTCTAGAATGATTCTCTGGCATATTCCTTGATGCTTCTGGGTCAAGTCTGGGTCAAGCCTCTCGAATTTCATATTGGGCCTCATACGGATTTGGGCTTGGGCCGGACGTGACATTCTCCCCCACCTAATTGCGCGATGCCCTCATCGCGAAGTCGCATCGTGAAACTCCCGAATCTTGCTCTCAAATTGCCAAAGTACATGCTCGGGTTCCCAACTAGTTTCACAATCCGCTAAGCCCTTCCACTTCACGAGAGACTCACGACTCGGATTAGAATTCTGCCTGCGAACCACCCTTGTATCTAGAATGGCCTCGATGTCCTTGTCGTAAGCGGAAGTGGCACCAAATGGCACTCGTTTGGGCTCGTTTCTTCAGGATCTTCCATGTCTGCATGATAAGGCTTCAAACAACTCACATGGAAGACTGGGTGAAAGTTCAGTCTCGAGGGTAGCCCCAATTGATAAGCGACGTTTCCAACCCTCTTGACAATAGGAAATGGGCCCTCATACTTCCGCAGCAGTCCCTTATGAAGTGAGCGTGTGGATTTGTGTTGACCGGCAAAAATCTTCACAAATACCATGTCTCCCACAGAAAACTCGACATGTCTCCGTTTACTGTCTGCCCATTTCTTCATCTTCTTGGTTGCCTTGCTCAAATATGACCGTGCAATATCTGCTTGCTCGTGCCAAGTCTTGGCAACTTTGAATGCCGCGGGACTCTTACCATTGTAAACCTTCTCAACGGTGTGCGGTGTAAGAGGTTGCTGTCCCATAATCATCTCGAATGGACGGAGATTGGTAGCTTCACTCCGTTGCAAGTTGTACGAAAACTGCGCAATATCCAGCAACTTCACCCAATCTCGCTGGTTGACGCTCACGAAATGCCTCAAGTACAACTCTAGAAGTGCATTCACCCTCTCGGTTTGCCCATCTGTCTGCGGATGAAAACTGGTGGAGAAATACAGTGCGGAGCCCATGAGCTTGAACAACTCTGTCCAAAACTTCCCGGTGAACCGTGAGTCTCGGTCACTGACGATGGATTGCGGTAATCCCCAATACGAAACCTTTTCCAATACTTATGAAGTAAAGATATAAATAACCTTTCTTACCCTCCATAAATTGAATTGCCCAATTAATATTAAAGACCACACGACCGAACCTCGAGATCGTAGAGAACGAAACAACGCACCGTGAGCTGCGTACGAAGTGCTAAAACCCAGTACCAAAACAAAAGACTTATCCCGCCCTATTACCTACCATCGGGCACTTCGCCGCTCTTTCTTTAGAACGTGCGAGGGTTAGTTAGTACTCCCGACGAAGAGAAAATGAAGCCCTTTGTTGATGCCGGCTCCGCGCTATTCTTTCTTATTAACGTCCATGCGCCATTACTTCTTTTCCTAGTGCGAATAGAAAGAGGAAGATTTTCATGCAATGCATGCCATACGGGTTCGACCCGAGGGTTTCCGTTGCACCCTGCTCATCCCCGGAAAACTCAATTCACTATTTGATTTGCAGCTCTTCCTTCACTTCTTAAGTCAAGATATAAATAACCAACACTTATGAAGTATTGATATAAATAACCTTCACTTAAGAAGTCAAGATATAAATAACCAACACTTATGAAGTATTGATATAAATAACCTTCACTAAGAAAGTAAAGATCTAAATAACCGAAGGGAAGGAAAGAGAGAATAAGATAAAGTCCTTCTTTTTAGCGTTCGTGACCCAGCAATCAAACTCCTGCGCGTCTAACGCTATACGGCTTTCGCTAACGTGCGCTCGGGCCCTTGCTTGTTCCTATGGGTCACTTCACTCTCTGTTTTGTTCTTAAGAGCAGTCCTAACTAAGAGAAGAGAGTTAGTTAGTTTTTTGGTTTAGAGCGTAGCGACTGGCCTCGATTGCTAATTAGTTTATTTATTTTATTAGCTTAGAGCGTAGCGCTTACTCTGCTACTATTAAACTGAAAAAGCTTTCCCGCCGAGGAAGTCAAAGCTTTGGCCACCTATCAGTGGCAGACTTGAGATCAAAACTGAAACAGTGGCTGCTTGGAATTAAGCGAACCCGAGGAGCCGTCTGATTAAATGTACCGTCCATGGGAATGCGCTTCAATACAGACGCAAACCATAAATGGACAGGACGGAGTAACCTCTGATTGAAAGAATTACCAATAGCAAAGATACGACGCTTGCCTGCTCCCTCAGTTGCCTTCGGCCGGAAGACTTCAAAGAACTCAGCGATTTCACCGGCAAAAGAGAAGGTAGCCGTAGCTTTCCATAGTTAAGACTTAGCTTTAGAGAAGCTCACGAGAAAGAGGACGCGGGCTTATAAATGGGCGCTAGTCCTCACACTGCTTTGAGTCAACGAAAACCTATTTTCAAATAGAAAAGATAGAAGAAGAAGATTCAGAGATGATATTGATGATGCTCCAGCACTAGAACACTTGAAGATATTTACAACAGATGTAATCTAGCCTCATGGGGAAAAATGCACCTCCAATATGCTTTCCTGAAGGATTGACTTTGATTTTCCCTTCCTTACCTGAAATGCTTTTTCTTTCCAATCGAATAGGATGTATGATTTGCTCACGAGCAGAATTATAGATCTATACTAATCTATACCAACGGCATCGGGTTTCAAGTCTGTCGCTTTTGACTACTCGCCCACTCTCCCCTTTCCAGGGCAGGGCACTCATCATATACTTAATCGGGCGGAGACACTTTTCTAACCTTTCCAACGCCCCGCTCTTCTCATCTTTTAACAGTCTTTCTAGCCTCTTTGCTTCGAAACCGTGAACAAAGGTCAACTATACTTTTTCCGTTGGTCGAGCAACTTCATAGTTCTCCCTACGGAGGCTATCGATCCTTCACCTCAATTTCACAAGCAATTGAGTGACGCTCCTCCTTCTCCCATTCAATGCTAGAAGTGAAAGGAGTAAGGATCTTTCTTTTCTCTTAAGAATGTGATCCCCAATCCGGAGAACACGAAGACAAAAGCATGTCTCGCACCATACCCATATGATAACAAGTGATTCATATTCCACCCTAACCAAACAGCGTATTCTTGGAGAGTAACAGCTGATTCAATAGCTGCCTCTTCTTCCTAAGTCGGCATTCTTAGTTGAAAGGAAATCTACCATGAATGGACTCCTTGCCCAGGGCTGTGCCCTATCAGCAAATCTCCCGGCCAGCTGAGAGAGAGGCTAACTAATCGTATGGCCTTATCGAATATATAGCTGGAGCATAATTGAATTGATTGTAATAGGTGCTACAGCTTCGTGTCGTGTAGGGAGGATGTCTTTTCCTATAGTCTATGCGATGTGATTACCATCGCTCTTGTGATATTATTGGGTTACAATTCCGAACTCTCCCCAATAAATGGGTATCCGCTCGCAGGAAGAACAGTTCTGCCAGAGCGTTCCTATATCCCCTCGACAACTCCAGGCTCTCCATAACCACTTTTCTAGACCTGAGACCATCGTCTCGTATTGTACGGAAGAATGTCCCTCCAGAGACAGAGAAAGGTGAACGATCCACATCAGGAGAAGACTACTTTTTTTATTGGAAATGCTTAAGGAAGTTCATGTCATTCCAACTTCAAAATCTCTGGCTCGAGATGCATATGTACCGGATCTATGCGGCATTAGACAAGGAGCTGACGAACTGATGTAGTATCATCTTCTTTTGAGGTATTGCCACACTTTGGCATGAAGTGCGCTATGTCTTCTTATGGATATCCCCCCTCGCCTGACGCTTAGAACTAATCTTTTCGAATCTAACCCATCTAACTCATTGGCAGGAAGCTGTGGCATAAACTGACTTTACCTTTGTATTTCGAGGGTCTTAGTCAGCGCTTTCAGGAGGCTCGGTCTTTGACAGTGCAATATCCGCTCTGCTCCAGAGGCGGGAAAGGAGGGAAGCTGCTCAAGTCCATGGCCGATCTCACTCGAAGGCAGGAAAGGGAAGAAACCTCACCGAGATGATATGGGAAAGATCATAGATAGATTAGATTCACAATCTCATTACGAAGTCAAGTACGGAATCAGAGAAATCGTTGTAAGTACAATAAGTCCGCATCCGGGATATGGTAGATAGAATAGATATTAAAAAGAGTTCATCCCGAAAGAAAGTGAGTTCAGTGATCAATGCTTCTATTGCCTTCCTTCTATAGGAATGTCATGGGAAAGGAAAGTTGGACTGGACACGGAGGATCCGCTTTCTGTCTTGCAAGACAGTTCTGTTTACAGGTAAAGGAAAGGTAAGCTCATTCATGCCCTGAAGCTGGGAGCAAGGTCAACCAGATTCTAAAAGAATACAACAAGTTACGGAACTTAGCATTACGAGATTCAGATAAATTCCTCTTCACTTTCCTTTTCTTTTCATCGCCACTTCCACTATCTGTATAGAATCTAACCTTAGATACCGTAGATACTGATATTGTATATGATCTCCTAGAGTCTACGTTGTGCTCCTAATTTAATTGACTATCTCCGTACAGCCAAGCTTGTTGCATAAGCCTGACGAGTTGCACCAGTTAGAGTTGAATAGGAGGTTTCCCCTAGTTGGATACAAGCGAAGACTTTAACTCGATAGGAGGTCTAAGGTCTAATAGGCGAGGTACGAGGTAAGATGATCCTGTCGAACTAGTCCTACATCCCTATCTTCGCATGAAGAAAGTCTAGTCTTTCTTGAAGTTTCTTGAAGTATAGCCTAAAGCTATATTATTATAAGTAGGAGACTCCATAGTTGCTGATTTGAAGTCTATAAATTATCCTCCCGCTTCCGCTAAGGCAAGTCAGGCATATAGGACATAGGACTTAGAAATGACTGAATTTCCATTGGCATCAAAGCCAAAACCTTATCTTCATTTTCTACACCCGGTAAGAAAGCAAGTCTTAAGACATAATAGGAGCTAGAAGGTAAGACAGCAAGAAATCCCTTTCCCTTTTGAATCCCGTAGTGAAGCTTGAAAGTCAAGTCTTCAATGCCTATTTATGGCGGCTGACCATCTTCGATCTATTGTTGTGGAGATTCCAGAGTTCGATTTGTGTGAAGAAAAAACGTCCTATTCCAGCCTTTTTCTCTCTAGTGGAATGCAGTCTGCACTTCTTCATTTTCATTTCCTATCTTCAGGATTGAAGTCAGAAGCTGCAATGAACTCATTTGAAGTCTGAAGTCGGAGAAGCTACTATTTCAATACAAGGCACTTACGCCTAACTGGAAGTAGAAAGCATTGGAAGAAAGGCTAGGAAGTTCGAATAAATGCCTATGCCCTGTAATTCCATTTCCAATCCCATAGAATCTTTTCCTATGATCCTGCCTAGTCCTGCTTATGATCTGACGTATCAGATCCGGGAACATACTATGACGTAGTTAGAATCCCTTCCTTAGAAGGAGAAGAAAGAGCAGGACGAGCAGCTTCCTATTGAGATTTAGTTGTTAGAATCCCGACCTGAGAATGATAAGCTAGCTTCCTATGGCTTAGGCAGGCCTATAAGTCTTTTAGCTCGACCTATGCCTTACTTAAAGCCCTTAAGGGATTGAGAAGTTCGATTCCCACCAAAGGATCAGTCCAATAATACCACTCACTGGTAAATAGCGCAAGACTTCTTCGTGAATCTCCGCTATTTGAATATGGAACATCATAACAACGAATAGGAATGAAACGGCTATAGCTCCTATATGAACTACTGGGAAGATCATAGCGAAGAAGTCGAGACCTAAGAACCTAAGAGTTGGTTATGCCACATACAGAGCTAGATAACCTAGGGCTCAACGCTTTGACGGAATAGGTGTAGTTTACTTTCTACGGCATAGCCTAATGGAAGACTTTATTTCAGAGTCGAAAGGGATTCATTGACCAGTTTATCTCTAGAAAACCGCTTTTGAAAGCCCCTTTAAGCGAAGGGGATTCCATTTCATCTTTCTCCCGTCAGATGGATTGATTCAAGCATTCTTCCCGCCCCAACCTTTGTTCATAGAGCTCCGGTCCCATTCTCATTCTGTCAATGATGGATGGGGCCGGACCAAGATGGAATGTATTTTCTTTCACGGAAAAGCCAAAGTAGCGAGCCCTATAGCTAATGGAAGGGAAGACTGGAGAAACTCTGGTGAGGTAATCCTCTTCCTCTCCCATGAGCATATCTTTTAAGCTAAGACCCTCAAAGAGGAGCATGGTGAGGAGAGCGCTAGAACAAGTCGGAATTTTTCTCAAGCGTCTGAGGCTTTTTGTGCCAGTTTCTTTGTCTCGTCGTAGAAATAGAAGACTTCCTGCTGTAAGTTCAGTAAGGAATAGAGGTCAGGCTTGAACCTGGGCGTGAAGGCGGGGAAGGAACTAGAAGAATGAGTCTTTTCATCGACGGTTACGTCTTCAAGTGTACCGTTCCCCAACGCCTTTCACTGTGAGAAGCTTCTGAGGCATGCGAGTAGACAGCGCATACGAGACGAATTGGTTCAGTAGCTAGTGGAAGAAGAAAGACATAGATCTATATTCAATACATTCAATACGCAATCAAAATCGTTGTTTATTGAAGGGATCGCTACCACTCAATCCCTTTATCGAATAGAGCCAGGAATGCGACTAATGATCTTCCGGTGAGTGGGATGGAACTACTTCCTTTGAAGCCTTTGGGCTTGCAGGAGAGTTCGGAAGATTGGCCACAATCAGAATCCGAGTTGGGAGTTTGAGTTACTAATACGCCCAGCGAAGCTGTTCAAGAGAAAGAAGTATCTTTCCTGAAAGAGTAGCTCTACGTCTCGTTCCTCCGATCAAAGAAAGGAAGAATGTTAACCGCCTCTGCTGTATCAACCTATGATTCTGTGTCCCTTGCTCCTTTAAGCGAGTGGGATTCACAAGAAAAGCGCCATTTGCCTCGCATAGGCAAGTCGAAGAAAGAGCGAACCTCCTATTCATTCCCACCCTGCAGCTGCAGCTCTCACGGATCCGATTCATCTTATTCTTTCTAGGCTCCGCACATGACTTCTTGCTTGCTTTGAAGCTTTCGCGATATCTCTTTCTTTGTCTTTCTCTCTTCTCGTCGACTCGGAGTCGGGTAGGATTGGATCAAACTATTTGACTTCAAATGGAGCATCCCGCTATTGAAAAACCTGAGACTGGCTTTCGAATTCATCCTCCCACCGGACCTGACTCTACTAAAGAACTATGAATTTGGAAAGTTTTTCCCTCCTTCGTCCAACAATTCTCCCAAAATTGCTCCAAAATGAAGCAAATCCTTGAGGAAGATTGTCTAGCCAAAGAATCAACTTCTCAAAATCAGTCATTTTTTCAGTCCCTCCCACATTGAGAGTTTTTAGCTTTTTTTCCATATTCCAGCTTCAACAAATCCTGGTACTTATACTGATCTTGGTTTACCTTCACCTTATGAGAGGAGAGCTAAGCTCCTCTTTTGGCTTATCCACAAGGCTTTTTTGTCTTCATTCCAAAGTCTCTAGTGGTCATAAAAAGTCCCTCTTCCTATCGTCGAGCATAGAACCAGGACTTTGATTCTAATGATTTGTAACATAAGGTAGGGGTCCGTCCTATCCTTAGGGCCCTTGGTATTGAATGCTCTCATTTAATGGGCATAGGCAACCCAGATCTCTCCCCACCTGGCAGCGTAATAGAACCCCTTGTTTGCTAAGGTCGACCGGATACTGGATAGAGGGCAGAGAGAGAGGACCCAAGTCATCGCATTCGTCGCACCAATCATAGATAGAACCCGATCCTTGGATAGAATCCATAATAAGAAGTGATCGGTACCGTTAGCATCTTCCCAAAGATTAGAATGTGAAGGTCAAGGCTCTCTCCTGACTGATAGGTTAAGGGGTGGCCCATGCACAAGGGATTAGCCAAAGGATAGCCCACTTCCCGAGTTAGAAGAATCGAATCCAGCAGCTCCTGCACAATCAGAAGAAGAATTATGGCATGCAGCCTCTCTGGCATCTCCTGTACGATCGGTCATGCCGAATAAGCGGGTTCATTACAAGGGTTAGAGGCACCTGGTCCACCAACAACCCCAAGAAGGAGGGCATCTCACCTTGATCTAAGCTAGTCACAAAAGCAGTTAATGGAATCAGCCAATCGTGGCACAAGTCCCAACGATAAGAGGAAAGCCCATCGAAGAGATAGAACTACCTTGGCCTATTCCCAACCGTATCTTGGCTATGGATCTTAAGGCTTTCAGGAAATCCTTACTAAGTGAGAACGGTTCGTATGTTTGTCGGTTTGACAACAGAGGACTGACAGTCTCCTAGAAAGAAGTCAATGCCTGATTGTTGACTTTTGCCTTTGGGCACTTTTCGTGCTTTGTCTCGTTCAATTGTGCCATCCGCTTGTTGCTTGAGACGACCACTTGCAACACCGACTATGTTCATGTTGTGCTTAGGTGGCAAGGGTCCGGTTGCGGAGAAGGGCATTAAACTCCTATCAGTCATAGTGGGCATAGAGAGAGAGTATTAGCGGTGTGACTTTATGCTATGCCTGGGACGGTATGCTTCCTGATAGTAGGTATCTTTAGTCGGTATCCCTGGTTCTAGAAGTAAGAATAGTAGTCAGTCCACCAGCTAATCCATAAGTCAGTTTCCAAGAAAAGTCAGTAATTCCCGCTAGACCTTGAAGTTGGAAGTTTCAGTTATCAGTTCAAGTCCCTGGTTCAAGAATAAGCAAGAGGATAGTAAGCAAACAAGCTAGCAAGTAGTTAGAAAGCTAACCCGAAAGCAAGGGAAGGTCAAAGTAGGGTTTTAGAGCAGGTGCTAGAATAAGAGATTGTCAGTCCCATGGGATAGAATAAAGAAGCGTGATAGACTAAGGATGAGAAGTTCAAAGTAAGCCTGGTGCTGGTGTAAGATATTTCGTAAGTAAGCAAAGAGCGCTGTAGTAAAGCTCTACCCTTCCAGCAAGTGACTCATTCTCTCCAGGTTCCAGAGTAAGTTGCAGTTTAAGTCCCTATAGCCCACGGGAGAAAGGAAGTTCAATCTCGGTCAACGGAGTCGCGAGTCATTCCCGTGGATGATACAAAGATTTAGCAGCTAGTGGTACAGGGAAATCACTATTTCTTTATACCGGGCTCTCCCTCGACCCTAACGAGGTTCAAACGGCCCGGCATCTTGTTGAAAAGCTTCGAAAGCCCCGGGCGAATAAGTTTCTATTTCGCAGTGGGAGACGCTGCTGGTATAGCTTCTGAGTGATGGAAGATGTCAAGTGGGCAATTCTTCTCGTTATGCCCCCTGGTTATTCAGGTATGGCAGAATTGACTTCAAATGAATCCTCGTAACTGAGTTGACCACTTTCAATCTCGTAAACGAGGAGAGCAGATCCACGTGTGATCTTCAATGGAAGGCTTTTACCCATAAAGAAGCTACTAAGGTCAAACCTACACCAACATAAATTCACCGAAACCGTATCTCAACAGAACAGCTTGGAGATTGGTAAATATCAGATTCACGTGGGGAGTAGCTAGTGAGAGAGGGAGCACTCGGGAACAACCTGAGCATGGGAAATCAGAGCACTAGAAGTGCCTGCATTCCATTTCTGGGAATAAGACAAGAGCATTGAAATCTCCTGACGAGAATGGCATGAAGGGAGCTCTTAGCACGTACATAGAAAGCAGATTAGAACACTTAGCGAGTAATGCTTTTTTTTTATTTGACAACAAGGCGAGCCGCCCATTCTGAATAAGGATTCCTATGTATTAACTGGCGCCTGTACTTCTTGCCTGCGAGTTGCCCCTTTATGTTGAATTCTGTGATCGGAAACAAGAGAAATGAGTGCAGGAGAGAATCGAATGATGCTGGTGGATCTATTACTCTTTGGGTTCGATATGCTGCTCAACGAGCAAGAAGTGACACAACAGGCGGAGGAAGGGCAAAGTGATTAGTTGAGGGATAAGAAAAGCGAACAACAGATTCTAAAGAGAAAGATATGGTCCAAGCGCTTTCGAAAGGCTCGGTAAGTGGGCCTACCTCCATTATGCAGTCGGTCTTTCCTCGTTATAGGACTATCTTCGCCAATGGAAAGCCCTAAAACATTACCTTCGAATAAGGGACCCGTTACTGAAGGAAAGACTCCGTTGATTGCTCCGATGATCGTGACCTTCGAACCCCGGTGGAACATCCACGTTAGCTTCCGTTGCAGAAGATCGCGCCTTTGTTGGAACTCTCTCCTTGCCCTTTCCCGTCTTTCTGTTTTCCGGCCTAAGGTAACTTTGATTGGCGCCGGAATTTTTGCCTACACCAGACCTGACCGGTCACGGTTTTCACGAGGGTCCGGCTTCTGCTTCTGGTTACTCTGAGATCTATTTTTGTTATTGCTTACATTACCCTCCGATTCCTCATTTGTCTTCTAAAAAACTCATTCAGGACTTCATTGTGCCCGATCTTTCGTCCTCAGCCTCTTCTGGCGAAGCATAACCTTCCGGAGAGCCGGAACCAGGGACGGGATATGAGGCCACCTCTCCTAGTCTCATTCTTTTAGTTACATGTACTAATTCTATATCATATTTGATCAAAAATTGTTACATGTAAAGATATAATGATATTTCATTCTTTAATAACTCGTTGTATCGATTAGTGCTTTCAGTCTCTATCGATTTCAAGGTTTGTTCTTTCCGGATGGGAAAATGTTGCTAGCCCCGCAGGGAATGAAGTTGGGCTCGACTGTAAGGAGAGGGAACCCGCATGCCTATAAGAATGTATTAATATCATAAGATAAGAACTTTTTAACAAAGAAGCTAAAATAGCCAAAAAAGACGAGGTTTATAAAACTTTTGTATTCGATTTTTTCATTGTTGTTCTTATCTCTCTATTCTTAAAGCGCTAATTGGCTGAAAGAAAGTAGAGGTTGAGCCAGTCAGCCTGTCGGGGAGAAGGATTGGGATTGGGCTAGTCAATCAGAGGAGGTTTAGGCGTCAGGTGCTCAAACCATATTACAGCTTGATGGGTTTTGTGAGACTGAAGGGGGAGGATTATTGTTCATAAGTTCGATCTCGTACCCCCTTGAACATCAGATAGAAAGTTTCGCTTCTCGCGTAGTGGCTAAGATTAAGGACGAGTCGTTCGGTTGATCAGAGGAAGGGCAGAGACGCTCGGTCGAAGCAAGCCTTATCGTTCAAAAAGGAAGGATGCTCAATCGGGGTAAGCCCAACCACCCTATCTGCGAAATCAAGATGGACTTGAAAGCACTTTCGGGGGTAATGACTATTGTGAGACATCTGGGCACTTACCGCCTTTGTCTATAGATCTATAGAGAGCACTTCTTCCTTCTTTTACAAAATCATAAGAGAGAAGATACTCCTAACTGAGGCATGTTCAATCTCTTGGCTTTGAAAACTCGGCAAACCAGGTATCCTTTGTGATCGGTTCAATTGTTGGGGTAGAGTAAAGGTCAATTGATTGGCATGGTCTCGTTAGGAGCTACAGGAATGACGGTATGTTAATATCTAAATGGAAAAATATAGACTTTTCGGTCTATGCGAGAGAGGCTTTTTGACGAGGTAAAGCAGCTAAACAACATCAAAAATCTTTCACACTTCATCAATCGAAACAGGACTGAAAGAGGTAGTCGATGAGAAGAGTACGAAGTCTGGTTAGGATCATTATTCGATTTACTCGGTCTAACGAAATGTCATGGATATGTATAAATCGTTGTCGCAGGTAAGACGGTAATGAGAATCTTCCTAGCCTCTCTTCACCCCGCCTATCGAGATAGACTTGCAGAACAGTTCGATGGGAAGAGTGTGCGAAGTAGGCATTGACTGGGGTTGGCATCGATGTCCCCTCTCCCAAATGCTTTGTCGACGTGAGCTATAATCGTACATATCGATAGCTAAAGCGAGATGCTTGGAAGCGCATTTGGTCATAGAATCGGTTTACGAACTACCTTTATCGAACTAAAGACATAAGCTCATTTTCGATTGATAAGTAAGATCGAGGTTGAGCAGGTCGAGCAGAGAGGGATTAAGGTTGAGTTGGTAGTGAAACAATGACAGGGAGCACAGCGCTATAACTTGACTCTGTTGCTGCATGCCCGGTTCCCCCAGACCCCGCGGATGGGTTATTTCCACCTTTTGCCGAACTAAAGCTACGAGTGTTTGGTTTCAATTTCAAAGGTTATAGGTAAGATTGAGCTGGTCGGTCGGAGTTAGTGCCTTACTTTTATCGACTAAAGCGGTAAGTGCCCAATATCGATCGAAAGGTGCGAGTAGGCTGTGCTTTCTGGTATAGCGAACATGGAACGGTATCAATAGGCTCCTGCTCTAACCACTATGCTGTAGACTCAGTCCTGCTTTCCGCACTCCAACATATTGTGAAAAGCGCTACTAAGTGTATCCTTTGGCTCCAGCAGCAAAAGGGACTAGCCTCTCTCCTGCCTGTTCCGTTGAATAATGTGCTGCACAAGCTCATCCCGACTTCTACAGTAAAAAAGGTAGCACGGATCAGCCATATAAGATGCGAGGGTGCCTAGTCGAGATCGAAGGATAGAGTAAAAGACTTTCTTCCATACGTCGTCTTACACCGAAAAAGAGTACTCACAGGCCCAGCCCGACTTTAGAGCGGCCAATTACCCCGGTCCTTTCTGCCTACTAACCCCATATGATTCTCTTCAAACAAATACAGATAAAAAGCTTGACATTGGAAAAAAGTACACGAGAAAGGCTTTCTCTAACGCGTCTTTTTTTGATGAAAAAGGTTTGGCCTATTTCCTTTGAGTTGCTAATCCAAGAGTTTGTTCTTTTCGTACCTTCAAAAAGTATAAAAGTTCCCAACACCTTCCCTCTCCCGTTGGTCGAGTACTAGCAAGCTATCCTTTCATTCTTTGATCGAGCTGATAGCGTGCATGGCCTTGAGCGAGTGTATTGACTATAGAGCATACCAACACCGAGCATATAGGCTTGTAAGTGAGCGCATTTGCTCGAGCGAACGTATTTCTTATCTTTTTTTTTTATCAAACTTCCTTCAAATCCGAGCATCGTTATGAGAAGAATGAAAAGACAAATATAGCGGAAAGCTCCTTCAGAAGCAATTCCACTCGAACCTATATTGATTATGTGTATATAGATTATGTTACTGTACTGATCGATCCGATCGATTGGTGGTTATGAGTCCGATTCGAGAAAGAGGGCAAGCAAGATGCTTCCAGCATTCCAAGGCATGTAAAGACGTCACTCAGTTTCGAATTCTTTGCGCTAGCTTCTTACTCTGCTTATCGGCTCGTGTTCGACTCATCTCATGCAGGTCCTCCGCCTTCCTACTAGTAGCTGCCCTTCCTTTGGGGCTTGAGGCTCATCTCACGATGTTCGTCTTGTTTGATTGTTTTTGTCTGGGTTGGGAAGCTCTGTTTGTTTTGGTCAGGTAGCCTGCTTCGCTCTCTCCGTATGGATTGTTTCGTTAGTTGGTCTGCTTTGCTCTCCCACTGTAACCGGCTTGCTGGCCCGCCTTCGAGATGGTCGTTTACACACGAGTTGGTCTCGTTAGGAAGGGCGGGGAATTTGAGTCAATAAATTTCTTCCTCATTCCGCCACCAATCTATCATGACCGTCTTCTTTCTTTTCTTTCTATTAGGGATGTCTTCGCTCGCCTATGGAACCCTTTCTGTAACTGGTAAGGCCTGCAGGACTGGGCGGCTCGGTTCGGCCGAGCCTGTGGGCGTGGTGTTTTGTCCGTAGTTGGATCGGCAAATCGCCAATAGATTTGCCTCGCGTGGCAAAAAGTTTGAAACCGAATGAATTCCTTACAGCAGTAGCTGTAGTAGTAGCAGGCAGTAGGAATAGTTGCCAAATAGACTGAATTAGTCTTTTTGGGGATCAAGATCTTTGTAACTCTGCAGAACTTAACTTTTCTTAGAGGATCAGCACGGCAGTCTCATCCCGGCTTGTAATGGCGAAGGCGTCATTTCATGGACCAGGTTGCCGCTATTACCCTACACGAAGCGCACTCACGGTCATTAGTCTGGTTAGCTCTTCCTGATAGGCTGAAAAGGATGAAAGCCCGGGTCAGGAAAGCGACAAAAATCAGTCTATTTTCTCTCCTTTTATGGAATCGTTGATACATATGTTACGATGCCTTCGGATGAGGGAGGCGAAAAACCCTGATAGCTTTGGTGGTTTGGTGGCAGGATATGACTCTCTTGATGGGCCGAATGGTGAAGTGATCTGCCTGTCGCAGATCGCGATATATCTGGCTTTGAAGTCGAAGTGGAGTCCCAACCCCGGCAAACAGCCTTTCTACCTTCCCTTCCTTTCTCAACCCCTTACTCAACATAGGGCTCACTACTCATGCCTTTTTTGGTCTGATTCGATAGGGATCTGGATGAGGCCCTTACTTAAAAGGGCTTCAGCCCCAACCGATCCACCATTTCCGTGGACGCTATGTTATCCGAACTCCCAGCATCAATGAGCCTCTTTGCACTGGCCAATTCCGACATAGATTCGGAATACAGCCTTCCGTCTCCTCCTCCTTTCTGCTGACGTTGGCTCACGTTGCCACACAATTTAACGACAGCGAAACTGTCTCCTCTCCTAAGCTTCGGAAACCCGCTATGTTTCCGACTTGAACTTACCTTTAGAGCTTCCCGCATCAAAAGAATATTCGAAAACAGAAGAGGGAAGATTCTCTCAGCAGACCAAGAGACTAAGAGCTTGACTTGCTTCTAGGCTTACGGAAAAAGGCGAAAACTTTTGGATTTTTTCTAGCGCCTACCGAGCTAGCCTAGCCCGAAAGAACCGCTTACCAAAAGGAAAAACGGATTTGATCTTCGGGTCCAGAACAAACAAAAGAAGGGAAAGGCGGGTGGTTGAGATAGTGTAGTCCGTTTTCACAAGAGTACGAAGCTTCAAATTCAAGCACCCTCTTTCCTGTGGGAGGGCGAAAGCTAAGGAAGGCTGTTTCCAAGGGCGGCAGGCGGGAGAAATATGGTGTGTAAGGCAGGGCCAAAGAAGGTAGCATGGCTACTAGCGGAGAGACTACATGCTTGAATTTCATAAGTGGGCGAAGGAAGAATACCTGAGCTTCAAGCAAAGAAGGCAAAAGAGAGGGAAAATGCATTTTGGTGGACGGTAATTTATATCTTGACTGAATAAGTTTGCATTTTCTCGGGATTTTTCGTTGCTTTGAAGAACTTTCTCTTCTTTTTGGACGATTTCAATATCAATTCCATTCTGTAGAGCCCATTATTGTTCACCTTTTTTCCACTTTTCTACAAGTCCTTTCGATGAAAAAATCACAGTATCAAACTCGCTCTAGAAATACCAACTCATGGGGGAAGCTAGAACGTCTAGAGTATGTTTTTCAATGATAAAAGATAAAAAGCTAGCAATATCTCTTACCATCAGACTAAGATCGCTCCCAACCCTTTACGAAGAGAATGAGTACAGAAATTGGACTTGACTCAGATAAAGGGTATCATGCCTCAAACTCTGAAGTTCTTTGTAAAAAATTACCGGTTGAACTGGAGTCTTAGTGCTTCTGGATTCCTTTTATAGACTTGAAAGAAGGGAATATGGAAGAAAGCGACTCTCGTTGAAAGCCTATATATATGTATATATGTTATCCCTGTATTTTCAACAAAAGACTCCGAGATAGAAAGCCGGCTATCTGCAGGCAGTTCCTTACTTATAACGAATATGTTAACAGGTGGACTAGCCTGATAAAGAGAATGCTAAAAGAGACCATTACGGATCTAGAATAGGATCACAGCTATCTACCAAGTAAGCTAGATATAGCTTCTTCCCCTCCTTTTTCTTTTCCCTGCCTTCATTTTTTCACTCTATTTTTTGACTGGATCTATATTCTTAGAATCTCGAATGAACGTATTGAAGCAGCCTCTACATGATCCCCCTTATCAGTCAACTAAGAAATGGAAAAGGAATAGAGGAGACTCCCCACAGCAAGATCAATTGACCTTTCAAAAAGACTTCCTATTAGATCTTTTCATGTATTAGGATTTTCAAAGTCTTTAGGGTCCTATAGGAACTTTATCAAAGAAATGACTTCTGTCTCTACTGGGTCGAATTGAATCGAGGCTATCCTGTAAAGCCTAAGGATCTAGCTAAACGAGATGGTCATAGTTCCGAAAAGCAAGATCTAGGCATAGAACTGGAGTTCTCCACCAGGCCTTCCTGAATGAAGACCAGGCGAAATCCAGGAGAAGTCCAGGATTCGTCTGATTGTTTGATTGTTCTACAAGGAAGGCCTTTCTAAGACTGTAAGCCCCACTTAGGAGCTTAGGGTTCAAAGGTGAAATCATAAATTCATGACATAGAAAGTTTTGAAGTATTGGACAATGAGGTAAATCAAGATGGGTCTCTTAAAGAGCTTCTTTCTAGTATCGGAAAATTTATTAATTCAAGATCTAACCTTGACTTTCTTCTTCTAGAGGACTATATTTCATATATCTAATCCTTCCAAGAGAGACTAAGAGGAGAGGTAGACTAGCCCTAGAGACAATAAGAATCTAGCAACTTCATTGAGACAGAACCCAGCTATTTCGATTGAAACAAATATAGCTTCTCTCTTTCTTTCGTATAGATTGATTGGAGCTAAAGGCAAGACAAAAGGGCTTAGGCATGAAGGCCTATAGAGAAAGCAAAGAGCTATCTGTTCTAAAAAGGAAGTTTAACTAGCATCAATAAATGAAAGAAATTCTTAATGGAAGACTCAAAAGGGCTTCCATGAAAGGGGATTTACATAGTATTCTTTTCTTACAAAGTACAAAGTGCTAAGCTAAGATCTACGGGCTGAAAGTGAGCTATATGACCTCTCCGTTATCGGTTATGGAACTCAATAAGAATAAGACAAGACTGAAGCCACTAGCTCGAAGGTACTCTATCCCCATTTTTCGTTTTGACTGTCATGGTCTTTGAAATTTGAAATAAGAGAGCCCTATTAATAAATAATAAAGACTAAACTTCTCCTCTTCTTAACGGACAAAGAGTTAGATGAGAGATCCTCAAAAGCTATTCTTAGGAATAGTACTGTCAGGCTCTTTGCTTCCGACTATTCGCCAAATTCACTAGAAAAATAAAAAAGAGCCTATAATCCCTAATGAGTAGATAAGGGAAAGAAGGCAACTCAGACAATAACCAAGTTACAAAGAAGAAGAGAGAACGAACTCATAGTAATATCCCGTATATATGCCCTCATGTTCTGTATGTTCTGTTCCCCTGGATCATGTTCCTAGAATCTAAGTTTGTTGATAAAGAGGTTATGGAGGAATTCCTAGTTCTTTAAGGGAGTAAGAGAGCCCCGCTTAAGCTTAGTCCATCTATACCTATCCTGTCTTCCCTATATCTCCTAACTGAATGTTAGACAAAGGCATCTGCCCTTCAAAGACATAGAAAAATGGAACGAGTAAAGGGACAGTCTTACCTTTCTTTCGTCTTTCCAAAGTGAAAAGAAATGTCTTCTCTCAGTTATGCTTGTGTCATTCTTATATCCTTTTTTCTTCTTTCTCTGTCAAGTCAACCAAGATGAGTCAGTAAATCGAAGCGACTTCCATGGGTACTTTCATTTTGTCTTCCTAAACTTTCGTTCCTTTTCCTGTAACTAACTGAGGGCTTAGAGACTCTCTAGTCTTCATCAATGCATCTTACTTAATTTGGCGCCCTACGGTAGAGGATGAGCAGACTGGAAGTCTGTAGAATACCTTGGACATGTTGATCCATTGAGTGAAAGAAAAAGCTAAGACTACATAGTGCAAGTAGTTCTTGATTCGACGAGTCAATCTCACCCCGAATTCCAAGCTATCTCCTAGCCTAGAATAAAAATCGATTTACAGTGACCTAAAAGGCTTCCTTCTCCATGTTCTAACTTGAGTTAAGTTATTCAAGAACATGAGCTGTACCTGTGATAATAGAAGGGATAAGGGCTTAGCCTGGAGTGGTCTTATAGCTGACATCTTTCTTAGTAAACTAGAAACTAAGTAAAGAGGCTCTAGTCGAGTGATTGGCTTAGCTCTTTGAAACGAAAATGCGCCAATGAGAATCCATGGAACTCAGTTTTAATAACGAGTATAAGTAAAACCATAGAAGAACAACTTTCAGTCTTTCAGTACGGACCTTAAAGCCTTTTAGAGTGCAAGACTGGCTTATGACAGAAATGCAACTCTTTTCCCACAAGTAGGATAAGTAGAGACTGGAAGGTTAGTGGACTATTATATATCCCAGAAGACTGCTTTCGCTTTCCATAAATTAATACAAGTCTGACCTTACCTAAATTGAAATTGACTTTCTCTCTTGCTTTGGTATTTACTTTCAATCCAATATTAGCAAATAGAATTTCTTATGCTTCCCTTGTAAGGAATGAGCGATTCTGTCAAATCAATGACTGACTCGAAAGTTCCTAGAGAAAGAGCTGCTGTGATGGAATTCTTTCGCGAATCCTAAGAAAACCGAGACCTTTCCCCTTATAGCATGCATTTTGGTATTTGGTACTAGTATCGAATAAACGCAAAGTGGACCTTGTATCTTCCCATATAACACCTTTTAGTTGCTCTTGCTATCCTAGTGAAAGAATGATCCCGAAAAAAAGACATCCATATCTTTATCTTATCCAGTATTCATGATTCCTAGCCTTAGGAATATGCATTCATTCCCATGTGGACTCTCTATCCCGCTTTATCTTTATATGGACTCCTCTCAGATACGATTTTATAGATATCAGAATAAACTATAACGCAAAAAAGGAAGTATAGAAAATAAGTTACTCCAATCTCAAGATAGAGGAATTCCCACTGGTACGTACTTTTATTATACTTATAGGGGATATATAATTCATGTTGTTCCGAATAGCTACAATGGAAGATAAAAGGATTTTTTCAAAGTCTAATTTCCTATCATGGCTTCAATTCGCTCGTCTAGTCAATTTTTCCTATTTGATCTTCTCCAACCCACCTAAAAATAGAATGAGTTCACACCAGATCCGAAAAACAAAGCAAAGAACAAAGAGGATAGAATGCATTAAACGCGTTAATAGAGAGACCGATGATGCATTAAGACCTGTTCTTTGCTTCAGGGTAAGAAAGTTATAGGAAGATAGAAGATAATACTCGACATGAATCTCTATCTTCTTGGTCTTGCATGCCAAAATAACAATAAAAAGATAGGAAAGCTTGTCGAAGAGCTCTGGCATCATTATGATCGGTGAGAACAGAACCTCTCTTCTGGTAGCCAGGCTTCTTTGAATGGTATCTAATTTTGAGTAAACAAGAAGGCTGTTAGGAGGGTAGAAAGATTCTGTGTCGAGCAGGGCAAGAAATGGTTCCGTCTAAGTCACAAACTTCAAGCATTCCATTCTAAGAAAAAAGCACATGAAAGCCAAGATGAATAGATAGGATGAAAATACTTAGGGAATTCTTTCTTTTTTATTTTGTGAATAGACTCTACTCTACTTCGACTGGGATCACAACATAAAAGCTTTCTCAATAGAAAAATTCATACAACACCAAAGAGAGCTTTCTTTTTTCTATTCCTTCTAAGTGATCCGCTGTAAGTCCTCTCCTCCCATAGCACGAAGTGAATAATAAAACAAATAAAGGAACTAAGTGTGGATAGCTGTTCTTACAAGGGATTCTACCAAACAAGCTCTAAAAAAAAACAGATGGAAAGACTTGGAATGTTAACATATTAGACATTCTTCTAGTAGAAGACCAAATATTAAGCCCAGTGGTTTTTCCTGTCCCCTTCTTGTCAAGATAACTACTCTATATCTGAGCTATTCTTTCACTAAACCCCTTCTCTCTATTAGGCTAGGTTGTTTTCTCCCTTATATCTGCACACTTATTAGTTATTATAAAGACTATTCCCTATATATGGATATAGTTTGACACTTTAGTTTAGCATGAGGAGCACAATAGGGAACCTTGATCTATCCACCTTGGATCCCACCCATCTTGTTCCCACTTAGTCCAGGAGACTCCCTATGTTATGTATAAATGTATAGTAGGGTGGAAGATGCATATGAAACTTCCTATTAGACTTGATTGAAGCCTTGATCGGATGGTTAGACTCTCATTCAGGAAATAGATAAACCTTGACATCTTATATTCTAATTATATCATTCTTTCGAGCCGCTTTTCACCTCCATTGAATTACAGAAGCCCTTCTCCTCATACGAGCCTAACTCCTAGGTTCAGCTCTTCCCATGAGCTTGACGCAAAGAAGCCATTCAGACCTTGAATAGAGTTTAAGCAGAATCCTTTTCTCTCAACTCTTCCTTCTCATGTATTAGATCCAATCTCTGGGGCTTAACTTACCTCAGAATGAGGTGCTCACGAAAGGGCTTTCACTGGAAATTCCAGAATTCGACTTGCTTGCTTCATTGGTAGACCTTTTTAGATGAGAATGACGCATCTTTACTAGGTAAACATAGGGACATTATGGGTCTTAAGACGAAGTAAGACAAGATTCTATACTGCTCTCTAGGAAAGCCCTTCTTTTGTCGTTCGTCAGAGTAAAAAAGATCTGTAATAGAATTCTCTCCAGTTCCATAACTGTTTTCAACAGAGAGTTTTCATTTACATGCAACCACTTTCCTACTTCGTCACTATACGTCTATATAATCTATGACTTCTTGACAAGGAGCCCTTTGAAACCCTAATGTTATAGAAGGATGCATTGGCCAGTGATTGGACGTTAGTCCATATGGACTTTATAACGTACTTCCATTGGTGTCGTTTAGAACGAGATCTATCGGGCTTCAGTAGCGACACCTTCCATTAAAGAACTCCAGTTTTTCCGGCAAAGAGGAAAAAGAAAAAAGGTAGTCAGCCGGGCATTCAGGCCTTGCAGTTGGGACAGTTGCGGAAGGGACTCTCAAACGAGAAGAAAAGCTAGCAGCACCAGCGTAGCAGCCTCGGGCGTATGCGTATCATGGGAAAAGGAGAAAGTCTTCCTGGGTCGTCTAAATTCTTCTTGAACAAGAAGGTCCTCAAGACGGGAATTGGAATGTAGGTGGGATCGTAGTCTCATTCATTCTCCTCCAAGAGTTCCGTGATGTGTTCGCATTCCGCTATGTAGAGATGCCAGGGATAAACGCCGTCCATGAGCTCAACGGGACATCAAAGCCGATGCGATGGAAATAATACAAACATCTTTCCAGGGAATGCGGCTATCTTATAGGATACCACCAGCGTCGTATTCTATGATGGACATATTAGGTAAAGAAGCAACATCCCTCACAGCGGATTCAAATAGCAGTTGATGAAAAACTTTTTCAAAGAGGCAAGCCCCATTTCCCTTAATCTTAATAAATAGGCTGATTCGATAGCAGTCAGACCGGTTACGCTTACACCAACAGCAGGTGGGCAAACAAAGAGATATGGATGGCTAAAGCACCGGTAAAGACCAAGGGCGGAAACGAACACAGCTTTTATTGCATCAAGCAGCGGGTATTGTAAAGAGCCAAACCAAAGAGAAAGAGTTCCTACAAGAACAAGACTAGCACCCGATACAGAACAGATATAAGACCCTCAGCGGACTTCACTTAATTGACTGAATCTCAGCCACTAGTGGCTTAAACCTCACTCTCTTGATTCAAGGACTAAGTGATCTTTCTTATCTTATTGGATTAGGTACTTTCCCTTTTTTCTCAATCTAAGCAAGCAGTTTTCCTCATCTTTCTCTTTCCGAAGAGCCTACTTTTGCCCATGGTTCGCGTCGCTATCGTGCTTGGTCCGTTCGCTACTCTATTTTCAGCCATTCTTGTATGCGTGTAGCCTAAGTCTACCCTTTGATTGAACTTTATCCAGATCCTTTGACACCCACTCATCTTACTTCCCATTCAGGTAGGTTGGTGCGTGATGATTCGTGGAGTACAAGGCTTTCTCTGGGCCCCTCGGGTACGGTATGCGTTAGATCCTAATAATAAGATCTTGACGCCTACGGATCTCGATTGGTTTGAGACTAGGATTGGCAGGTACTTACCATCATGTTATGATTTGGGGGTACCTCCAATCACGGGTCGACTAAGTCAGGTTGTGTAGGGCGGTGGCAAAAGACGATTATTCGCTATAGGCAACTATGTCAATCAACGGCTATTAAAACCAGTCCATGATTGGCTTGCACAGGTCTTGAGGAGGATCCCTGAAGATGGGACCTTCCACCAGACACGTTCGTTAGATCGGCTAGTTGGCGAGAGTGAGTCTTATTCGTTTGACCTCAAGTCGGCTACAGATAGATGGCCGCTTGTGTTGCGAGTTAATGCAAGCTTGATTCGAAAGGTCGTTTGTTGTTAATTCAAGGTTGGCGACAAATGTGTTTGAGGTTCGGAAAGATGAGAATCTTTTTCGCTGCTATCAAAGTCTCCCCACTAATTAGGCGGACGAAAGACGGCTGTCGTTGGTCGTGAGGTAGTCAATTTTTTCTTTTTTGAATCAGCTTGATACTGTCGTCAGTCTGGTATTGGTTCTTGAGGTGATGGTGGATCGTCTAATAGACCCGCCCCTTTAGGTAGGAATGCCTATCAGTCTTGGTGGTCTAGTAGTACACGTATAGTCTTCTAAGCCTTCGCTGCTTTCGATTCATGCTACGTCTTCGTTCTTTCTTTCCTACCGTACGTATCGTATTTAGTCCAGTCTCTTTGCTAGCTGCCCAAGCTGTGCATTAGTCTTGCAGTGGTCTATGTCCTTCTTTAAGCCGAGTTGGCATATTCTTGTAAGCGTTCTAAGCCTTCGAAGTAGTCGCTAGCGAGTGAATGTGCTTTCCTGGTGGATCACCAATCCCGATCGTCTTTCTCTAGGCTCAGTTTAACTTCACCCTCTATGTAGGCAAGCCGCCCCATAGAATAAAGAAGCTTTCTGTTCTGATTGTAAGCTCTTCGATTGGTCCCTCAGTTGATGTATATACCTTTTCCGGGGTTACCCCCTTTAGAGAATAGAATGCTCTCCTACCGCTTTCAAGGGTTTATCCCATGCAATAGGCAGAATACCGTCACCCATTCTTACTTAAAATACTAAAAAACGGAAAGAAACCTGGCAGCAAAGTAAGGAATAAAGAGATGTAGAAATAGAAAGAACTTACGAAACGAAGGCGAAGGCGAAGGGGACTAAACAGGAACAAGAGCGCTGGCCTTTCCTTTTTCTACTGTTTTGGAAAACCCTACAATGCCTTTCTTCTCAGGTCTTTCCTAAAAGACTAAGACTCGAATGCACAACATAAGATATCCAGAGATCTCTTTACCTGCATCCAAGCTAGTGGATACGGGCCTGCTTTCAGGACGAGTTGAACTCGCTTCGGGCTCAAGCTTAGATAGAAGAGTCCAATGAGCCCAAATGGAAAACTCAAGCTGAGAAAGTCACAATCCATTGAATAAGATCGGCTCAAGGTGAGAGCTCAAAAAAGAAAGAAAAGAAGTCGCTCACCTCAGCCTGAAAAAACTAATAGATAGAGTTGGAGTTCAAGGTCAAGGTTGATTGATGAGTTCAGTGGACAGAACGATCGATGTGAGGCCTAGGTCAAGGCAGGAAGTTAAAGTGTGACTTCCCCCGTAGTTGGGAGCGGGGGCGTCCGATTCGACAATGAACACTAAATGAAAGAGGCAAATCAAAGAAGTTTCTCACCCGCCGGAGATTGATTGGAGACTTATTCAGTAGGTCCTTCTTCCCGGAATTCCAGGGCGTCTTGCTTAGATCGCATTTAATTTCCCTTACTCCTGAATAGTGAAAGATTGAGCCTCCTTCGGACCCTCACCTCAATAGTGATCTTACTAGCCCACGGAACTAATCATATCAGAGTAAGCTTTTTACCTCAAAAGAGAGTAATGCTTATAGGAGGTCTATCTCCCTTCTGTCATGCCCTTCCCTTTTCGCACTGACTGCCCTTTCCTTGCTGCTCGCGCTAAAGCAATTGTAGAAAGTAGGATAAGAATGCCGACGGCATTCCATGTGTGGAACTTTCGGAATAGAATAGGCTCAATGACTTTGCCTGCTTTCTTGCTTGCCCCGCTCCCCTTAGAAGCGTTGGTTGAACCGCTGGACTCTATCTCCGTTGATTACTATTGGATTGAGCTATAGAAGCTATTTGACCTACGTGAACACTTCAGCTAGAAAGACTGTAGAGATAATTCAATACATTCTATTGACAAAGACAGGAAAGACATGCTGTAATATTCGAAATAATAATAAACGTTCGTTCCCATCCTGATGCATTCTACGCCTGATCTCTCGATCATTGCTACCAATAGATGATCTAGTAAGACAAAGCCTTGAACCGGCCGTCATGGGAAACTTGGTAGCTTTGCCCTCTCACAGAGCCATCGGTATCCCTGATAGAAAGAATCAAACGTCGAATGGTCCGAATGAATGCTACATCAGGAGCCTTTTTGACTTCACTCCCGGTGACCTGCCGTCGTAACAGCACTGTGGGCGGAAGTGACTATGTGATCACGGTTTCCGACACAGCATTCATCCAGAAAAGCCCATTGGCTTGTAGAGTAGAGAAAGGTGGAAAAGATTTTTTAGGAGGGTAATCGAAAAAACGTGTATATTATATGTAAACGTAAATACCTGGTCGATACCATATCTCAAAACAGGAGAAGCAGTTCCTCTACAACACCGAATCCGACAGTAGAAGAAAGAAGAGTCCCGTTCAACCTCCTTCCAAGATTTGATGATTCTATACCAGCTTACCAAACTGACAATTTATCGTTCTATTGGATCGTTGTGAGTCCCCTCTTCCTTAACGTCGAGCTCTACTTCGTCCCGTTGACTGAGATTGGTTCACTCCGTCCTGCCTTGACTGCTTCTTCTGCCTTGAACACTGACTCCTATTCTAATAAAATATTCTATCAACACTGGCTCGTGAGCAACGACGATCAAAGAAGAGAAGGAAATGCCCGACTTCAGTCAAAGACAGGTAAGGGGATAAGAAGATCAGTCTTTCTCCTCTGCAAAGCTATCGAAGAAGAGGAATAGAAGGGTTCATAATAAGCTAATAAGCTTTCGCCCGGGAACAACCTTATCTGCTTCGTCGAAGTCAAAAGGAGATCTTTTTGTATCGGTATGCCATTACTGCTTGAATGAATACCTTAACTTCGGTTAGCTTTGCTTGACTAATCGATGGAAAACCTATCTTTATACTCTTTCTTTCTCGCCTGAAGGCACAGGCAGGCCTATGATCGATCTATGTGAACTACTCGATATCTTGACGGAATCACTACTAAGAAAAATTCTATAGGAGAAAGGGAATTGTTTCCTTTACTTCTTTATGCCAACCCCTATCTGAAAAGCCCTATCTGACCTTGAAACCTAGCGCACAACGTTGAGTTCTATTCGAAGTGGATCACTGGCTGGAGCGGAGAGAGGAGGATGGAACTTCTTCTTCTGTGCGAAAGAAAAGCAACCTGAAGCTAGCATCCCGTGCTGGAGGTTGCCCCTGCTTTAAACCGGCCTTAAGTGAGTAACAAGTCGTTCTATTCTCATGTCTTTGACCGATGGGATGGTACAACCGCCTCAAACAAGTGATCAAATGAGAAACTAAGCTTAAGCTTACAACCTAGCCTGAGATTCGATCTTTCTCATTCACTGCCGTCACCTTCCCTATTTCAATTTTCATGTAGGGGCAGGAAGAATGATCATTGAATTGTCGTACCTGAGGGAGAAAAACACTTAATTGGCTCACCGGCTTTCTTCCTGAACTGACTTTCTTAAGTGAAGACTTACCGATCACTCCATCTGAACTAAGGTTATCCAGGTATCGGCCCTAAGAACATGTGCTAAAGCACCTCAAAGGCGATAAATCCGCTGAATAAGCTTGTGGGGGAGACTCAGCTGCTAGCTCAGATCTTCTTGTTTCGGCTTTCTTGCTTGTTAATGGGTGGGCCAAAGCTCAACGCGTTAGCGAGAAAACTACCTATTTCAAGGTAGGACCCAGACCTTCAGATCCTTCGCCATAGAATAAATCTATCGGTCTGAAAGCGCGTAAATAGCTTATGAGAGAATCCGGCTACTTAGGGTCTTCTCTTGAAGAGGTGTTTTACGCACTTGAATCTCTATCAATAACAATAGGAATAAAAACCAGATTAGAATCGTTAGGAAGTGCACTTATTTTCTTGTTTTAGGGCGGGGAAGTCTATGCTGCGACACAACTAAAGCGGAAGACCTCCGGTTGTAACAGAAGCGAAAAGAGGAATTGGTTCGTTTGGTAGACCTGGTCCAAGCCTGGTAATAGACCCAAACTCCGAAAAAGAAAGGGTCAATGGATCAGTTTATCACTTCGGCCTGCCTTATTCCTTTGAGGATAGGCATCGGGGCTAGAAGACTGTGATACAAAACCACTCAGCGAGGCAGAATCTGCAAAGGGTCACATTGTTTTTGTCTTTGTATAGTAATCCAGTTCGGCCTTCGGACGGGATGATGGGTAGAAATCCGCCTGGTTTCGAATGGGAGAGCAAAAGAGGCGAATCTCAATGACCAGACGAATCCGCAGCAAGGGCATCTGCCAATTCTCTTACGCCAGTGATTGTAGAAAAAAGTGAAACGGGCTTAGAGGCTGCGTCAGACCTTGAAACCTCTATTTGACACCTATTAGGTTGAGTAGTAAGTTATTATATACTGAGTTCTTTCAAATCCGATTTCTAATTGGTACGAGGGGAAAAGGGTCACCTTCAAGTTGAGAAGCTTTTACCGAATTGCTTTTCTTTTTGCTAACTCGGATGTTGTATCCTAGTTGCTCCCTATGGTTGAAGTCCTAGAAAGTAGAAAATGAAAGCTTATACAGGAAGAGAAAAATGATCGGATTCTTTTGTCGGCACAGCCTCTTTTCTAGGATAAAGCTTTGGAGGAACAAGATTGAGGTTAGGAAGATGGGGTCAAATTCCTCGTAGTGAATGAGGGTCCGAAGGAGAAAGAGCTTTATATACGAAAAAACATTCAATTACGACCCGGACGAAAGAAGGTTAGCGACTTTACCTCATCTTTGGATTCTATCGTCGAGCCAGGGCTCGCAGATCGAGATCTTCCAATCCTTGATCTAGTACCTTTTTGAGGGGTTGATGAGATGGACTCGTAATGTACAACCGAGACTGGAGAATGAAGTTCGTAACGGAATCAAAGCAAAAGTGGTACAACTCGATTCGATGACCCCCTAACCGTTTCAAGTGGGACTCTTACTACTCTAGTATACCTTAAAGCTAGCTCGGGCATTCGTTCGAATCCGTAACTGGACTTATTCCGTGGGCGGGGTCGTAGTTTCTTCCTATAGGCTAGCCCTTGACTCCCTTTGTTCCGTCATTTCGGGCAGGAGATTGTGACCCAGGGACCTAAGCCGAAGAAGTCAGCCCAACCAGATCAAGTGGTAGAGGCGGGATATTCAAAAGAAAGGGTTTGGTATTACGGCCCTACTTCCAACGAAAGCCGGTCAGCTTGCTTCTTTTTTACCCGTATTTGAGTGACGTTTAACCCGGCCGATTGGCCATCTCCGGTAGTTTATGTTCCTGCGCTTCGGAAAGAGCTTCTGGGCCAGAAGAAGACCCCGAATCAGGGCTAGCAGCTTCCCTTTCCCCGCTTTCCGGTGATCCTGTCCCGCTAAACACAAATATCTCTACCCTTCTTCTGGCATCTCGCATTCTGAGTAGTCAATTTGAATATCCTGGGTAAAATCCTGCGTAAGCCTGAATAGCTCTCCTATGTACACATCCCCAGTGACATCCTCAAGTCAACGAGTTAGGAGCTCGGGTAGGAAGGGAATAGAAGAAGCTGCAATTGCTCCTGTTGAATGAGTTTCAGTTGGAAGAGGGGGCATTAGCAGTTTAGGAATCGATGACGCTGCTTCTCCTAGAGATGGAGATGCGGCATAACCGTATGAACCGTACTCGTCTGCTTCTTCTTCCTCGAGTGCTTTAGTAGGGACATATGGAAGGGGCCTAACTGCTGTTTTAGTGAAAAAGTGTCCATCTGCTTTCTGCTTCACTTCAAAAGAATGACGTAAGTAGACTAACTAGAAGTAGTAGGAGTTCCCGTCGAGAGGAAAATTATGAATTTAGGAAAGATCCGATACCAAGCAAGCTAGCTGTTGGTGCTATAGTCAGTCCGTGGTCAGCATACTGAGAGTCGTCTTCTTGCTGTTGTTGAATGTGAAGTTGTGATCAGCTTAGCAGTAAAGAGCTGAAGTTTAGCGAAAGTCGTATTCGGATTCTGCTTGAGCGGCCTTCTCTCTCTGAGTTAGGGCAAAGGTAGTTCTTCACTCTGAATAATGTCCTTTTATGTTCCTATTCAATTCTTCCTATCCTAACTTTGGCAAGGAAAGAAAGCTCTTAGCGCACGAAGCAAGAGGAAATCGGTACCCGCGAGGCTGGCGAAGTAGGCGGAGTATAGGCAGCAGTTGCGGGTTCAGGTGCGGCTAAATCAATATCCCCGTCTGGGGTTGGCGGAGTTGGTAGGAAGCACGGTTGGCGATAAGCTGGTACTGGTTTCATTCTTTCTATTCAATAAATATCTCTTCCCGGAACTGGTAAATAAAATATACTAACAATGTAGGCACACGTTGGCACAGTTCTGTAAATAAGAGATTTAGAATCCGGTTGAGCTGTCGCAATCAGTCTTTCTCTTCCTGGTAGCAGTCCGAATAGGAGATCCAACATGACTGTATTAAGCCTGTCGCAATCAGGGTTGTTAAGCTAGCTCATTGCCAGAAAGCAAACAGGAGCTCGTATTTAGATCAGAAGACGCTCATCCCAGGCAGGCAGCAGGGGCTTCGGGTGGAAGGAATGAATCTTTTAAGGTGCGAATACTGTTGAAGTGATTTATTTCTCCGCTCCGCTACTCTACTGACTTCCTGACTTAGCCTTTCTTTCGTATAAGACAGATAAGTATGCCCGAATAGAGTAGTAATTTATTAGTGTTTCATAGGCGCAATCAGTTAATCAATTGGGGAATGGGGGCTTCCGCTTTCTTTTAATGGATGCTGTTCCGGGTGCGCCACATGGGAGGCGCTTTCGCTTCCCTCTTTTTAATAAAAAATACATGGTAGTCGGGGAGCCAGGCACATAGAGATAGGGACATCCATCGGTAAGCCAATAATTACAATATAAGAATAAGAACATGGGGAACGCGGTACACAGCATACAGGAGGACGAAATCAATACAAGTAGTGGGGAAACCGGCCAATCAACCATGTAGACACAAGAAAGATAGCAAACTAGCTCATCAGTACAGCTAATTGATTCGTTAGGTGACATGAGTTACACAAGCTAGCTAATAGGAAATCGGCACGTACCTAGCTTTCTTTCTTCCTCTGGTTGAGTAAATAAAGCTAGCTGCCGCTTTGAAACGTCACTGATGTAGTGGGCGGTAGTTGGAAGCACAGTACGGGCCGAAGCAATCCCCAAGCATCATTTTAGAGCTCATTAGTCTTAGTGTGAAACCCAAGATAAAGGGGTGCAATAGGTCACTATAGGAACATGAACCCTCCATAAATGACCTTCTTTTAGGCCTAGAAAGGGAATTCCACTTATAGATAGGAATAGGCCCATGCAAAATAAGTATATCGGGAAACGGGAGTCAACGGGGGGCAGTTAGCCCGGTCGATAGATGCGGTGCTGAGGTCGCACTTCTCTTAATGAGTCTGTCCATTCGAGCAGTCTGTCGGAAAGGGTTGTAATCCCTCTCTTGGTGATAGTAGCTCTTCATCAGCTTATAGTAGGAGCTGAGCTCTCCCGCTAGCTTACTAGCTCAGGTAGTAAGGCTCTTCGGTCAATAGTTCCACTGGAAACTGCTTCCTGTATCACTGCTTTTTTTCATTTTTCTTTTCTGTAAAGATCTCGATGACCGCTTAATTCATCTTTCCTTTCCCGCTCCTGAATGAGAAGTGGTTTTTTTTATTCCTACGGTCTTGGCCTGAGAAAAGTTTTCTCTGAAACTGAAAGCCTTTCGACTGAAAAGTTACCAATAGAATAGGCTGACGAGTAGCTCTTTCCAAATAGGTCGAGTAGCCCTTTATAGAAATCGAATTAAAAGGAGCTCTCTAGTTGGGATTCACACGCACAGCCTTATCCTATGAGTCTACCTATGCTACGCGCCTGCCTTTGAGAGCCTTTCCGCTGGTTCCCTTCGTCGGCGTCATTGAACCTCGTTAGCATTTCGAAAAGAATTGGAAGCTAAAAACGAAAGGTCAAAGGAATTGATGATTCGTGTTTAGTCTCTGATCTTCGCCTAGTCTTAGAACCTGCACTGTAGAGAGGGGAACAAGCACCTCTTTCTGCCGCTCTCCTCCCAGATGTAGGTCTTCCTGGAAGTGAGAACACTGCTGCCCAACTTAGAACCCGGTCACTCCCCGTCTTCATCCGTCACGCCACTGGTACTATTCATCTATACTATATATGGATGACTCCTGCTTTCTCCCCAATGGAATGATCTGGACCCTTGCGAAAGGACCTCAAAATCCGACGACCTTGACTGAAAAGCTCCCAATTAGGTCAGTAGCTGGCCGAGTAGCTGATAGACCAAATAAGCACAGTAGCTGTTTAGAGCCGAAGAAGCTTTTGGATTCCATAGCCTACGCACTTTCCTTTAGGGGATCGAAGTTGGATGAATCTCCAGTGGTTCCTTCCATCGGCGTCATCGAACCACGTTAGCAATCCAGAATAACTGGAAGCTCGAAACGAAAGGAAAAAGGAATTGATCCGTTTAGTTCTGTTCTTCTCCTAGTTTTATAGCACACCCATGTAGAGGGATCTTTCCGACGCTAAGCGCGCTGCATCTCCTGTCCAAGTGAAGAATATATTGTCCAAGTCCTTCCAGCTTGCATCCTTCTTCTGCCATTGGGAATGGAACATATCTCAACTTGTAAGTGGTAGAAATTAAGGACTCTGTTGCAGGTTTTGGTTGATTAAAGAATCCTCTCAGAAGCCTGTTAGATTAGTGAAAGATGTTACTTTCACAGGTCCGCTTAGCTTGAAGCAATCTAAGGCTATTTCCCCTCATTCCTCTTCAAATTCAAAGGCAGTCAAGTCAGGTTAGACAGTCGTCTAGGCTTCTTTAGGATTGACTTACGAACCCGGTAAAAGAAGTATGGGATTTCGCTGAGCCTTACAATCCAAGTTAGATTTAGTCTTGAGACAGGACCTTACTGGAGATGATAATCCTCTAACTAAGTCTTTTGATACTAGCTGTCCTTGAATGATCAGAGCCGGGGAAATCCTTAGGAATGGATTTAGCAGTTTCCTTCGTTTCAGGATTTCTTTAAGAGGTTAGCTTCCTCTTATATCTTAGAATCTTATATAAGTCTAAGTTATAGTGTACTAGGCTTCTTTCCTTTTCTGGGGTTATGTACAAAAATAAAGAAAGGAAGGTCCGGTCGGAGATTAATCTATCTCTGGAGCTATGCCTGCCGGTTGATCTGACTATTGACTTAGAAGCCCGCCCTAAGAAAGAAGAAAACATCGGAGGCACTGATGTCCAAAAAAGCCCCTTCTTATCTTCTTCTTCCTTATCCTGTAATTCTATTAGTAAACTTGGGAAAGATGATCTGACTATTCCCGGCTTATGGAGGAAACCGTAACTAAAAAGGTTGAATGGCCTATAGGGAAAAATCTAAGAAAATCTCTATCTCTTGAGCTCATCCCCAAAAGTCAGGGTAGGCAAGATAAGCAGCCTATTAAGGTTTAAGGTAAGAAAGATGATCGTCTCTTTACCTCCCTATTCCTAGTCCTAGGGATTCCATGCCTATAAGCCCGTCTCCTGAATCTGATCCGGAAGTCAGAAAGTAGTTAGAGATTTCTAGGATTAAGTTACTGGGTAAATCGTAAGGAAAGCAAGAAAGAAGTCTTTTTAGCCGCCTTCGTGCCCGCTCATTTCACTCGTCTATCAGAAAGAGGAAGAAAAGAAGCCTCGCGCGGACATTCAAATCCCTGGGATTCACCTCCGTATCCCATTGATGAATCACTGCCTATTCTCGTCTCTTAACTGATCCAGGGGAACTAACTAGAGAATCCGCTACTTGAAACTTTAGCAGATTAATAGGATCCTCTAACAGATCAACTCAACTCCGTGGGAACTCTTTCTGTTGAAGTAGCAGCCTGGGATTCAAAGCAAGCAACTATTAAATGTTAGCTTGAAGCGAGAGAAAGAGTATGATCGGACTATTATCCTATTGGAGAGTGTTGGAGAGTGCAGGCTTCTCTGACTATTATTCTCTCTTGCTCCGTAACTCTTACTGATGAAAAGCCTGAAATATAATCAATTACAGATCCCGGGTAATCACTGCAAAATTGGCAGGGAAAAGTCATTCTAACTCTTTGATGAAATCCCCCTTACTGCGGTAAGAAAGAATGCAATTACTAATTTAGCAGATGCTGAGATTAATCTGTCTATTTTCTTGTTGCAAGCCTTTCAAGAGCGGATAAAACAACTCTAAGTCAAGACAAAGACTTTGACATTTTCAAGCTTAGAAAACGCATTTTTTAGACCGAGCCGAGCCGAGGATTGTTTACAATCAGTCGTGATCAAAGCTCTTTCAAGCCAATAAATTGGCTTTCCTGGAGATATGTAATATCCCTGCCCCGCTCGCTACGTAAAGGAGGGTGGAGTGAAGCTTCCCTTGAACTGGCTAATAGAACTCTATCTGCCAATCACTCTATCTATTATCATTTCGTTCCAGAGCGCATTTGAAGACTGATTTGAGCATTTTCGTAAGGTAAGGCACGAAGGCACCACAGCTAGCTCGCCTGCCCAAAGAAGTAAAAAATAGAAGAGTGCGTCTAAGAGGAATGGATTGACCTAGCTTATATCGCATTGAATCTCCTTCTTCTGAATTTCTATTAATTGCATTGCATAATTGCACCCCTATTTCCTTTCCAGTTTAGCGCTAGCTAGACGTCTTTCTCAACGCAGTCTTCCACATTGCCTACTTTGTTTCATCGATCTACAGAACCCACTGAGCTCATGGACAGAGACAAGGTTGCCCTGCTTCTCTACTCAACGACTTTACGGAACCAACTGAGCTGACTAGCTCTATTTGATCTACTCAACTACGTCGAACCTGTTCTTCAGAACTTTCTTCAATTCTATCGCTCCTTGATCACAGGTCTGTGAGGCAGGAAAAAGGATTGACTTATGACATAGGCTCGCTGGACAGCTTTTCTAGGATAGATGAAAAGAACTTTCTCTGAACCTTCTTCATTATCTCATTCCTAATTGCACGACTGAACCGGCCTTGGACTCGAACAGAAGGGACTTCGACTGGGCAGATAGAGAAAAGAATGTTGTTGCCGGGCGTGAAAGCCCGCTATTTGGACTTCCGCTACGAGGACTTCGGCGATGATCTTGACTAAACTATCAGTTTTGGTGCACCGCTCCTACAGAAATAGAGTCTCGACTGCTTTCATTGTGTTTGTCAAAAGCCTTTTTGCCTTAAAAAAAGATTGATGCCCCCGCCGAAACACTTGTCTCTTGCCCGAAATGGTCGATGAACTTACTTTGGGTTTTCCTCATGTGGATTGGTTCCTGCTACGTTATCTGGCTGTTTCGGGTTGCACCTAGTCGTCTCCCCCTTATCGATGGATAGTCCGAGTTCTTCTTTCTTTGACACTTGCTGGATTCATTCTGGTTTTCACATCTTGTCACCCTGTCTGCTTTGGCTATCTGTTCGTAATGCTTCCTTCTTTTCTTCGATTGAATGAAGTTCTTCTTGACTTTTGACTTTCCTTTCCGGCCTTCCGGACGAATTCCGTTTCATTTAGTAAGAGTCACTCGACTCTTTAATGAAGATTGGAGAGGCGCGGGTTGGTCTTCATTGTGCACCATTCGACTCGTGGGAATAAGAAAGTGTTCAATGCACTAGCTCAACCTCTCTTTACTTGCTCCTCTAGTTATCCATATTTGTGTATGTCTAACTAGTACTCGTTTTACTCTTTGCTCGCGGAGCGGCATACCGAAAAAAAAATAAAAGGTATTCGGCTTTCAAGCAAGCTTAAAAGAAAGAATCTTTATCCCATCCCGCATCGCTTCTAACTTCGGAAGATGTTTGATACTTTGAGAAATCGACTTCGGATATAGCATAGGATATGTGAAACCCTTGGAAAGGGCAGGTGAGGGGAATAAAAAATTAGTATTAAAGGTATAATGTCTTTTACATAAGAATGAATAGGCCGAGTTGTTTCAAGGTAGTGAGTGGTCAATTTAGAGCAAAACAAACTAGCCAGCAAGCTAGCGAAGCTAACTAGCAAGAAAAAAAACAATGCCTTGGCGCGCTAGAAGCATCCAGTGATTGCCTTGCCAAAGGTAGCAGTTTAGTTAGCGTGTCTGGGTCCGGTATCGACACATCGGATCTCACTTTATTCCCTTCGTTACTAGTGTGATTACCGAGCAGAGCACAGGATAAGATCAAGGAATCAATCGGGTAACTTAAATAAAGACATGATTCTTCCTAAACAGCAGTTCTTGATGGCAAGGTCAAAGATCAATTCAATCTTCTGTCTTTCGATTCTTTTTGTGTTCAGTCATAAGCCCAGCCCTTTGTTCGTAACGTTGGGATTCAACAATCGCGGAAGCTGTGTTTGATGATCCCAGTTGATTGATTTATTTTTCTTTCTTTTAAAAGAATCAAGATTGGCTTGCTGTTTGGTTAGCATGGAAAAGCCAAATAGAAATAGCAGGGAAAAGAGCATTCTCTATCTCGTCTTGAAGAGCCTTACGGACCCTTTCAAATCAAACTCCGCCTCTCTTCACCTATCGTGAGCATACCTCGTCCCTTTCTCCAACTCCATGCCCTTCGGGCTTACTAAAGAGCTGACTGTATTCGTCTACTGACCGCTATTCTAAGTCTAATGAGCCTTGCCCTTTAGTAGCAATCTTCCCACCATCGATTTGATCTACTTCAAAAAAAAATGAAAGAAGTCGAGTACTCTATACATCTGTAGAACTACCCTACTGTACTGGGGCGAGAACCAACCTACATACCCGCTTAGGCTCTCTATTCCCGCAGCGTAATGGAAATTGCTGCCCTCTTTCACTATGATTCCGCTTTCCTCGCATCAACCAAGATCATCCTGATCCCACAGAAGCTTGTGATGGGAGGAGCTTTACAGACATTGGCATTCGTCCTTTCAGGTTTCAAAATAAAGAGATCCATGCACTGAGTCGTCCAATGACGCATGTCTATCCAAAGCTCCTTTAAAGCAGGATAACCCTAACTCGGTTTTGAATTTGAAGAAGACTTTACTTCGCCCTATATTTTTCTATTATTCTTCTTCTTTGGTTTGGACATTGTGGAAGCGAATGATATTATTATAATCCCAGCGGTCCCTTTCCAAGTTTTGCTTGTCGATCCCAGTTTGAGTAAGCGAATGACAAAATCTTTAATCTTCAAAGAATCAGCCGACCCCCTTCTCCAACATCGAGTGACATACCATCTCTAATCCTATCGCTCCTACAAATACAACCTTTCTAGTCTTCAAAAGAAATTATTCCGCTTTGAACTTTACTAAGACAAGTAGATAAGTAGCTTAATCCCTCGGACTAACAACTTGAGACTTTCCGCTATACGTAACTTATCGTTATAACTCGCTCTCTTCTCTACTTTACGTAGCTCTTACCCGTTGGTCGCCTCTCCTGCCGATGTAACCACTGGTTTCGGTACTTTCACCATTGAGCCAGCACCCGAGCTATCCTAGTCGTAGTAAGCGGATCCCAATCCAGTTCTCTCCGGACCCTGTGGAAAAGGATCTTTTATTTTCCATGCCCTAGCCGCTGCTTCCCTTCCGCTGGATCCTACCTAATCTGTTGAACGAGAGGACGGTAGTTCGCTTGACCTTGCCTCGGGTGGACGTCGCCTTTTCATCGCTCCTTCTTTCATAATCTCGCTACACGCTTCGAGCTTGCCAACTAGGCAATCTCTCGCTCTTCTCCGCTCGCTGCGCACTCGCTACTGGACTAATACGCTTCGAGCTCCATGTACTTATGGATCTCTCGCTAGCTTTCAGTCCACTAGAGTCTTTCTTACAGTAATAAATCGAAGAAAGAAAGAACTCTTTCCCGCCTCCATAGGGCCATCGAGGTTCCCCTTTCGGGGGTTATACGTCCGGAATCAAGAAGTCGAAAGACAAGAACTAAAAATGCAGAGCGGAAGGAAGACACAGACCTCATAACATAGCAAAAGGCCCTAGCACACTTAGCTACCCCAGATGCGGAATTACGTAAGAGAAGCTTTCTTAAAGAACCATAGCACCTTTCCCTCGGCTCGGGCACTCTTCGTGCTCTTCTTTCATCTTGCTTTCTTTCAAGGTGCCCCTGGCTTGAGTAGGGGTTCGTCTTCTCTATCTGATTAGTAGCGGCCAGTGGTAAGAAGACTAGCTCTGGCTTGAAAGCGTGAAGAACGACAGAGATAACTGGACCTGAGTCTCCGCTCTATCATCCTTAACTCGTCTCATCTGACGATGATAATTGGGGATTACCTTAGGCCATCCCGAGACAGCGCGACGCAGACAGGTAGTTGACCAGGCGGCCTAGGGACCAAGAGATTGCCCCGGTTTAGACCCGTCAATGGGCGAGATTAGAGTGAGGCGCCTATACTATAGGGAGAGTTCACTTACTTAAGAGAACCAACCATCCATTCACTGACTTTCAATTTCAAGAGAGGTCGGTACGGAAAGAATTGAGTGATTCACCTAACACTTCTTAGCGTTACGGTTGTGCTTCTTTAGAGGGAAGCAAACGCGCCAAGCTAAGAAAAATTCCATACCCGTCTACTTTTTCATCCACTAGCTGAAATTGGTCTCACGTTTGAAGATCCATCCTTCCGGCTAGCCAACCACTTCTCGTAGTTCCTATCCCCGGATATGGGAGCTATTAGGGATAGTTCTACTTTATCTCAACTTAACACAACCCGTAGGGGCTGAACTTTCACTCCCAAGCAAGATATGTGCGATCGTGAGCCTACCTTACGGGAAAAAGTCCCGATAGGAGCCACGAAGCACACGCCAATTTACCTGACCGACGCTGGCGCAAAACTTTATACAAAGCACTTAGCGCCTTTCCTTTCCCTTATACCTTACGCATTCGGGCTTTTTTATTTCCTTGAGCGAGTTGGGGCATCCAGGTGGATAAGCAGAGGGTTTTTTCCGGGGGAGGGCCAATCTCATTCTTTTTTTTTTTATTTCCCTAGTCTGACGTAGGTCCAAGCAAACATTGATTTCACGTCCATAGCTTTCACTTTTTCGCCTCAAATAGCTATAAGAGCAGGCATGATCAGCCTAAAGTCCCCTAATATATAGCAAGCGGGAAGCCCAACCAAGTCTTTTTAGGTAGTAAGCAACCCCCGCCTTCCATGGGTTCCCTTGTGGGCGTAATTCAGTTGTAGCGACTTGGCAGGCGTCTCTCAGCAGGCCGATCCCCCTCCTTAGCCCACCTTAGCGCCAACCAACTAGCTCCTTTCTCCGCCTTGGCTAGCAACCTAACTGGAAGAAGTTCCCGCCCGCGCTCTCCTTTTCCAAGCCGGCTTTGCCAGCTCTTCAATGGTTACGGAGTCTTGCATTCATTTCTGTCTCATTTTTATGAAAGAGGCTCACTTGGAAGGAGCGATAGAAGAGATAGCCTCATTCAACAGGAAAGCTTTGTGGGACGTTAAACGTAATTCGTTAAGAGCGTTACCACACCGAGTCTTGGCAGTTAAAGTGAAAGTTTATTAGACTAGTACCACTAAGATGGCGGGGCCGGAATCATAATCTCGTTCACTCCCGGGTCTTTACCTCAGGGGCTATTCTCTCACTTCCTGCAAGCATCCTCTTCTCTGTCTTTTCATTCCTATAGGTCTAGTGAAGTGACCAATAGGTCTTTGGCACGAACGAAATAAGACTTCTTTCTTGCTTGATTCTCAATCCGATAGAAGCTAGAGAAATGTGAAGTAGGCTCGGACCTCTATTACTAAACCCTCCCGGAGGTCAGCTCTAGTCCCACCAATTCCCCTTTTTTGGAAGAATGATAAATTTCCGGAATGAGCTCTTATTGGAACAACCGTAACTAAGAAATCAAAGACTTTAGCCACAAGGCCAAAGACCAACAGAATCCTGCCTCTGATCTAGGCTTCTCATCCCAGATCTTACCCCTCAATTCCTCTATAGTTGACTTTTGAGCGGACTGCGATGTCTTTACTGGAAAACCTACTTTGAAGACATCCGATGGCTTCTTTTACCTCCGATTACATGAGGACCTTTTTAGGCCTTTTATGGATTGAGTCCTAAGCCGATCCCTTAAGACTAGCCGGACAATGGAGATAGGTGTGGATACGCATCTTTGAATTCATTAGCTCGCACAAGATCTACCTCCTAACCACAGAACCTCAGAGTTCTATCAACCAACAGCCTCATAGAGAAAGGAGTCCCCATTTGTTTGATCTACAGTGGCAGCATCCGCTCTAAGAGATTGAAGCTTGGCCGATGGGAGTAGGAAGAGTGTTGCAGATCAACGATTTTGGTGAGAAGGAAGCGTTATTCTCATTCATGGATGGACTCAAGCCTTGGGCCAAACTCGAACTTCATAGACGTGGAGTCAAGACCATCACTGAAGCAATGAGGGAGGCCAATCCTTAGGGGATTTGAGGAAGTTTGACAACCCACAATCTTCTTCAAAGAACAAAGAGAAAGGGAAATTCTATTTTGATAAGGAGCATCACAATGATGAACGAGGTAAGAGTAGCGGAAATGGCAATCATAAAGCCAAAAAGCCTGCCAACAACAACAACAAGACCGCTAGGAATGAGAAAGCACCAAGCTCGTATTTGATTTGTGGAGGATCTCATTGGGCCCGAGAATGTCCACAAAGGGCCAAGTTGATGGCCATCGCTCTTTTTTCCACGTCAAGGAATGGAATGATAGACCGGCTTACACCACTAGGAGCTATTCCACCAAGATCAAATGAGGGCCGACTAGGGGAACTTAGCCAAAGGATTCCAATTCACTTTTTCTTTGTACCTTACTTAGCCGGTTAGTTAAGAACTATTAACGGAGAGTTGGAATGCATAAGCTTTTCCTGCGCTTACTCCAATAGACAAAGAAAGGATGGCATATTTATGGAACCGGGATCAAGCTAGACCCTGTGGATCGTAAAAAAGGTCCTTTTCCTGCTTGCGGAAAGCCCTTTTCGACAATCTGCTTCATGAATGTGAGGGATTCCTGATGTACTCTTTCAGCAGATCATAAGCGAGCCTGCTAGCCTTGCAATCATTCATCAACTTCAAGGCGAGTTCGAAAGCTTGACAATTGACTTTTTTTGAGAGCCCTTCTTGGACTGAGCTCTTCCATAAAAGCAGAGTAGACAAGATGTAGAGTAGTATAAACGGAGCAAAGAGGAGCCAAGCGGGGGAGCCGGGCTCAACTACTTAACTAGTACGGAGCAATGTCCCTATGCTATCTTCGTCTCCTTCTTTCTCTTCTTGCTCAAGATGGTCGATTGCTGCTGTCGACTACCTATGCCTGCCCGCTGATTGCTCGACTATCTTTTTGCGCTCTGTCGAATTCCTATTTTCTTTCCTGAATCCTATTAGAATCCAAGAGAGAAATTGGAGAGGAGCCTCCACTCTTCGGCACTTTTTTCTGACATCAAAAGTCTATATCATAAGATTGTTCGCTCTCTCCCTATGGCTTTAACAGAAGCGTCACCCAATAAGATAAGAAGCCCTTAATGCAGCCATCTCTTTCTTTGTGGATCTAGCTTTATTTCCTGCCTGTGCTTTAGTTGCATAAGGACTAAGCGCTTTCTTGTTTTGGATTGCCGACAGTATACTAGATTCATTCCTTTTGCTCTCTATCTCCTAATGCCAACTGCAATTTAACATCTGCAAGGTCAATGTAGAGTATAATAGGTGGAAGCTCTTCTCTATGTACTTGTAGTTGAGTCAGGACTGTAAGCTTCAAGTCCCTTCAACTCTTTTTTTAGTTTCAACAGGAGCATTATGTAAGGGGAATAACGTTATATCTTTTCATCTTAGTCCTTCTCTTTCCCCTAGTTAGCGGACTCTAAGTAGTCTCAATTGGGCATCATCCGAGGTCGGTTCTTCTAGTTTTTCCAACTGGAAGGGTTGAGCAGATAGGTTGTCTTCGGTCTACTGGCCGATGTCGCACGGAGCACAGTGATCGGTTGAGTCTAATTAAACGACAAAGTGGACTTGGTCCGTGTTATCTAATTCCCCAATATGATCACTTGAATCTCCATCATTGTCCTAAGCTTATTAATCTTAGTTCAATGACCCTGGTTGGAACCCAGGCGCCCCCCCACGAACAAGTTTTGTCCGAAAAGGAGAGTGGAACATACTAAAAGGTCTGAACGATATAGAACTAAACATCTATAAATATTTATCCAATCTAGTGCAATCGAACGGCCGAACATTTCCCGGTGGTAGGAAGAACTGAAATAGGTTTCCTGAAGAAAAGAAGGGGCGGATAATATCACTGGGACAAACGACCAAGGCCTCAATAAAGCCAAACAGGTCGTCCAATCTCTCACCCTCCAAATTGCCACGCCAGACCGGTACACCACCAGGCATTGGATAGGTTTTCATGATAAAGGGGTAGAGGGAGTTTACGTCGTAGTAGTAGAGGTTCTCACCGGAGGGGATATACGCATCCGTATGACCACCATAGTACTCACGGCGAATGAAGGTGTCCTCGTTTCTATTAGGTATATGGACAGGAAATCTCTTTTCATCATAGTCTTTCATACGAAAGATCCTGGTTGCAAGCGATGATAAAGTCATCAACTCCTCGATATCAATCTGGTAATTTAACCAGTATATCTCTTGCGCCTTAAGCATCACTCCCCCTAACAGACGGATATCCTGTCTCATATATGACAACAATTCCTCACCCCTTTCCTGCAGATTTGACAACAAAACCTCAATATGTTGGATTGAGCCCTTAGGACCCAATTGCGGACATAATCTCTCTGCCAATGATGCCAGACTCCCTGGGAGCAAATTGCATGAATCTCTGAAACGCATAAGTAGCTTACGGCCCTTATGCACTTTCAGCTCGTAGAGCATATGGTTCCTTATCAGGGGTTTCAATCTGTCAATATTATCAGTACGTTCAACATAATGCCTCATAAAGAATATACCATCAAAAAAGGCCAAATTATGGAAGTACACCGTTCGAACGGACTTATTAACAGTCAAGGTCCTCTCGTCGGAGTTAAGAAACTAAAACATCATTCTCTTACTCCTATCTTCCATCTTAGGTAGGAATTGAACGTGGGATTCACTGAAACGCGTTTCAATCTCATAATCTGCCTTTGAACCTACATCATCCCCTGGGGATACCAACATGTCACCAACGGCGTAAGGCACATGAGCATTACTTTTCTCGTCCAATAACGTCTCAGTATCAGCAACTATGAAGGGTCTCAGCTTCGTGGTCTTGGGTTTGATTGCGGTTATATGATTGGAATACCGAGGCTTTTCCTTATTCATTGATTTAGCCTCTGGGACCTCAAGACCAACTATGCGTCAACGTTGATCATCTAAGATAAGGGATAGTATATCTGAATTGGAGATGGATGGAGGCGCTATATAAAACCCGGGTTTAGCACCCGTGTAATATATACGAATGAAGACTGAACGTATCACGCTATCCTTATACTTCTCTGCATATTCCATCAATGTTCTCAATATCATAGACTAATGCCTTGGGAAGAGGTTGACCATTCGAATCAAACAAGGGAATAGCCTTTCCAACGGTTAATCTATATATACCGGAGGAGGTTTCAACCACTAAACCTATGGTGATAGTCAGAATCCATATTGTAAGCATAGCGGTATAATAAACGCAGGACCTCTAACGATATAATCACAGGATCGAGCGTATGGCTCCACAAATTCGTTTTCCGCTAGGAGCGACCCATTATAGAATAGCTCAGAACCCTGCATATCCATTAAACGACTCCAATTTCTAAGAAGAAATGTATTCTTAAATACTGATTTATTCATTCTATTAAGGCTAGTATAGCGTCGGAAAAAAGGCTTGATTAGGGCCTCCCTTGGACTTCTTTTTAATCCTACGACTCGCCGAATTACTAACAGAAGAGCCTATATTAGGGCTGGACCCTACACTAAAAAGAAATGCATGATACCTAGTATACTCTCGTAATAACTGCTTTATAAGGTAAGCAACTCCGATCCGTGAGGTGGACCTTACCCTAGGATACTAGATTGAGTTTCTCTAGCTCTTGTGAAGATCTCTCTCGAATGTATAGCCGGAGAATCAATGGTTGAGATAGCTCACTCGCTGAAATCGAATGAATCTGAGGGGCGGGGAGTTAGTAAAGGAAGGAATTTTTTCTAACAATAAAAAATGAAGTCTTGGGGGGAGGGATTGAGGCCTTACTTTGGGGTTTCGTCAAACGCGCCTTCCTACTCCTTTCCATCCTCCTGGCCTTTCGGTGCTCTCTTCGCACCTTCGGCTTTCCTTCTTTCTGTTTTTGATTGAGTTTCGGGTTTTTCTACGGATTCAAACCAGTTAGATTTTGATCTAAGACCACCTTCTTTAGAAGGCGAACATCTCATGCATCTTTAGAACCATGGAACTACCATCTAATAGGGGCGAACGCTAATGCACGCTATATCTCTTAGTCTAATGGGCTTACCGTGAGGGAGCTCACTCTCTGTATAGGGAATTAGGTTACGAAGGGGCGACGACGAAGGAGAAGGTAACCAGTATCGGAGCGAAGGCTAAGATTTTCGAAATAGAAGTAGTCGCGACGAACGCTCGTGCTCAGACTATGGCTATTAGTATCGATGATGGTTACCTTATAAAGCTAGGGAAACCCCATCTTTATATGTCTTGGCATTGCTTTCTTTCTCCGAGTCGTGTAGGGCCTGTTCAAGTTCCGCAGGAGTAGTTTCGGTTTTTTCTTGGACGCAAGCAATAAAGTTATAGAATATCTCCTGATGGGCGGGGGGTCTGTTCCTTTTTAGGGCTCTCCTAAAGTCCTAAAGGTGTGGGTCCTGTCCTTTAACTCTTAGGATTTAGCCAATAGTTGATTCAGTCACCACGACGGCGGGCGATAGACCACACAAGGGTGCACTTACTTTGATTGAAAGGCAAGGTTGGCTCGTAAGCTCAGCTCAACTCACTCGAGAAGCGCGAACAAAGGAAAGAGCTTTTTCTCGCATTTTTGAGCAGTTTTGGTGGTAGTCCAGGCTAACACACTTTCTATAAGAATGAGTTTAACGATGATCTGACCCTGACAGTTAGCGGACGTTGGCGATTTCGCTTCCGCGAGTGATGCCTGGCTAAAGCACTCGAGCGTTGAAAAGGCGATCCCCATACCGCCCTTCCCCTTGTTCTATCAAAGTAAGCTCGACGCCTAGTGAATAGCAAGCAGAAGGGTCGTTTACGAAACTTTACTTCTTTTTCTTTCAATAGTCCGGGATGTTCCCGGTCGTTATTGCATTGCCCACCCTTCTTTATGTAAAGTGTAAAGAGTTAGCTTCGGACGGAAAACTCTTATCTCTTCTTAGAGATAGAAGATTCCCCATGAAATTCCGACAATTAAGAATAGTGAACTCATATGGTAAGGGCCGGAGGAGATAGAGAGGGATGAATGGGGAATTGCAGTCATTGGCTAAGGTGCGGAGCGGCAAACTCAGCCATGCACAACAGTCTGAAATAGCAGGGGATAAGAGCACCACCAATCTTTTACCGCGATTCATGCATAATAATAAAGCCCTTCTCCAAGGCCTTGACTCTATGTCAGGAAGATCGGCCTTTTTTCTATAAGGTCTATTCTCTTTCTTGGCATAAAGAGGGGAGCAGTTCGCCTTCTATACCTGAGGAAGAGCACAAGGGCTCTTTCTTTCTGCGTGTCGTTGGTCTACGCCCCATGCCTATAGTCGGATGACTCATCATCCACTTTAACACTGGCTGGTACATTCTATTCTGGTCGCCACCCCTAAGTGACCAAGTTCATACTGCCTCCTCTGTCCTTTTACCCAGAGACATTATGACGTTAGGGTCGCTTGATTACCCTACTTCCCTAAACTATGATTTACCTCAATCACCGAGTGGCCCCATCTACTAAGCCATTCAGGCACATCCCTCTTCGACGCAGCCCCGGGCAGGCAAGAACATTTATGCATCCGTCCGGGCCACCAGTATCAGACCGAAAATGCTTCAAAGAGCAAGTTAGCGACCATTGGTTCCAATATCGGAGATTCCCATTCCTACGGATCCCTACTTGATAACAAGAACTTCACTCATACTGATGTCTTATCTTTGTCCCCTAAGGCATCCGAAAACTAAAATTTCAATTACCTTGGGTATCTATTTAGTTACCTAAATTCAGACGATAAAGAAGAACTTCCACTCCAATTAGGCTTGAAAATGGTACAGCCTACCCATAAGAAACTGCGCCAGATGGGGCCCTCAAAGCGTCTTTATTCTGTAAAACAACAAAGAGCACTCAGCTACACCAGGAAGGAACTCCCAAAGGCTGCATAGAAAGGCCGAAAGGAATCCCGAGGTATGTTTAGTCAAAAGAGCAAAGCGAGAGTTATTCAGTTGCTCACACAAAGTGAGAGGGATACGAAAACCCCAATTCTTTCTACGCAATTTCCCACCGGGCTTGAAATGAGTTAGAATGACTTAGTTGCAGCTTTCGTAACACGATAGAGTGACTTGTTTTCTCCGGCTTTTCTGTATAAGGAAAATCTTAGTGCGGAAGGCATATTAATAGATTCCCTGGGAACTGCTATTTCCCTAACCTTTAGAATCAGACTTTCATTCTTCTTTCTTACCCTCTCCCGGGATTGAGAAAGACTTAGTGTTAGTTTGGCAGCTTGCAGGTGAGCTCTTTCAGGTTTAGTAGTTCAGTGACAAAAGGAATTGGTCACGCGAAGGCAAAATGACACTTCTTTCTAACTTTCCTTATAGCTCCCGTGTAAGTCAATCTAACTACCTGCTGTAAGTCTTTATTACTTCCAAAGCTTTCTCCTTCCAGTTAGGCTGAAGGACGTCTAACTAAATCCTAATCTAATGACTTCTTTACGCCTTCGCATTCTTTAAAGCAGAGGGTAAGAAGAGAGGAAGAAAGAGCAGCAAGCTGCAAGAGCATCCTATTTAGTCCTATATTAGATCTTAGCGCAAAAGCCAGTACTTTAGAGTCTATTTTGGTGCATTCCCCAGCTTCATCTGATAAGGTAGGCCTGGAAGTTGCAGTTTCATTCCCATCAGTTGGATCCCTAAGGCTTAAAGGAAGAAAGTCTGTCATTTACCCTGCTTCCGGAAGTAAGAAAGAATCTATTCCTATCGGAGATTCCGTTTTTGATTTAGAGTTAGACTACACGTCCAGAGATAAGTATTGATATCGTGTTACGAAAGCCTTAAATCAGTATTGAGATTGAGAAGATTAATCGGAGAAAACAAGTAGTATTAGAATACACGCCCTACCTTAGCTTCCTCTATCTATGAAAGCCCGCTTTAAAGTCAAGTCAGGCAGTGGAAAGAAAGTCAGTCAGAAGATCAGGCTGAGATGAGAAAACTATTGAGATTTGTGTTCAAGCCCTTACTTTACAGATCGGGGACTAAAGGCAGTTGAAAGCAAGCAGTCTTCTATTTATAGGTTTGAGTTAGACGCCGAGCTAGCTTCGTTTAAGTCTTTTAGCTCTACCTCTGCCTTCGATTCCTCTATGGCAACCTCAGCCATAAACTAACTATGACGCTTCTTAGGGCTTAGCTACTTTATCCGCTAGAGGAAGATAAGCTGCCTTGGCCAAAACCCTTCGAATCTCTTACCCAAAACCCTTTTTACGGGCTAGCAGGTAAAGAAAGGATACAGCTGGTAGTATTATGAATTACTTAGCCTACTGGTTTCTACTGGCTAGCAGGTACAGGCCATACAGCTGGTAGTATGATTTCTAAGTTACACGGGATCTAGTATTGAAGGAAAGCTAGAAAGCTAATTGATATTGAGTTACAGGGGATTCCCCCATATTCTATTCAAATTCCCTCCCATTCTATTACTACACCCAGGGAATCTCTTTCAACACCAATTGATTCTCATCCATATTCCGTTGAATCACTTCATAGTCCCTTTTAATCTATTTCAAGACCCTGGGATTCGATTCCCGCTCCTCTTCTCCCGGAAGTTAGGGAGTAAAGAAAAGCCATAAAAGGTAAGAAGATCCCTTAGCTGATAAAGGATCAGTAGGCTCAGAAAGCTCCTCAATTCCGAAACCCTGCCTGAGGTCCGCTCTGCCAAAAGCCCTTAAAGCAGTTACTAGTCCCTTGTACTCCATTACAAGACCTAGGATTCAATGCCACTAGGATAGCATCAACTCTTCCTAGCCTTCCCTGAACTACTCTATCGGAAAGCAGCAAAAGCAGAGAAAGAGCTTGAGGTGAAAAGAGAGATCGGAGATTTATCGATCTATTGAGTTACGTTGAGACAATACCGACCTTCTTCATCTTCTTTGATCTTTCCCGGCGGGGGGATTCTATTCCAATGCCCAAATCCCCTCCTTACTTCAGCGGATCTAGTAGGAAAGGCTGTAACTAAGGATTGCCAATCAGCTTATTTAGGATTTCGTTCCGAGAAGCAGGTAAACGAAAAATGACCTTGTCTTGCAAAGGAGCTTGGGGCCTTATCCTATGGTGAATAGACCAACGTCTATGAACCTGTAAGTGTAAAGTGTAAATAGATATTTTCTCTTTAGATATATAGGGCTAGCGGGGACGCCCGATTCCGATCTTCTTTCTGCGATTTTGGCTTCGGAGGCTCCAGTTGTTGGGCAACTGCGTAAACCTGCTTTAGTGAGCCTTTCAGAAAGGCTAGCGGATCAACGACCGGGGTAATGCATTGGCCGGAGCTTCCTTGAAGACTTAATCCTAATTACTTTATTACTTTATCCTAATTGTCGGAATTACCACCTACTTGAATGTGTCCCTTCCTGAGATCGCGAAGGCATTGATTGAAGTCTCTATAGACAAGTTAGGATTCCTAACTCAATAATCTACAGGTGAATAAAGTGAGAATAAAGTAGCCTCTAAGAGAAGGCCACAACAATATCTTTTTCGGAATCTGCGTTAAGGAGCTAGTAGTTACTTTGGCGCTGTAAAGGCTGTTTTTCCTTGTCTGAGTGTTTATCTTTCTTTCATTTTCTTTAGGCTAAGATAATTTCGTTCTCTGGAAGTGAAACTAAGCATAAAGCATAACGCTACTTCTATTTCAATCTCTCTCTCGAGAGATTCTGTAGCTGGTGGAGACCAAGAAGAAGTTCTAGGAAGCTAGGACACGTATTGCTTAATTATCTATTTCTTTTTGGTTTTGACATTGGATTTGGATAAAGTCTTATCTTCTTGATATTTTCCCTCTTTGCTTAAAGCTTAAATGAATGGCTTCAGATCGTATTGGTATCACTCAGCTTTGGTTGCTGATCTGTGGCTTCCAGTACTACCCTGGCAGTTCTCTTTCGGGTGTCAGGCGTTCAACTTTATGCCGGAACCGGAAGAGAAACCTGTAGGAATGGAAAGCCTTTTCCTGCCTGTTGAACGAGCGGGATAGAAAAGAAAAAGCTCTTGGCTTTTTCGGTGACTCTTCTTTGCCGAAGCAGTGAGACATTTTTTTCCTATTCTCTTACAAAAGAATACTGCTGATTCTAGAGCAAGTGAGATATAAAGGACTGTCTTCAAGCATTCCTCCTTCTTCTTCATTGGTTATGAAGGAGTTCACTCGACTGAAGGGCTAGGGTACCGAGGCGAAAAAGGAGAGGTTTTCAGGAGTCTCTTATTATCTCATTTTAGTATTAGTAATGGCTGGATCTACTACTAGTCATAGTAAAGAGGTTAGTTACCTGTTCTTCATTCGTAACACATGGCTCGATTCACTTTCCAGTGCTCGAAGCAAGGAAGGGAATCCGCAGAAGGGAGAAGTAGGGTCTTGAAGCTACTTTGAAAGAAGAAAAGATTGATACAACCGAGGCAAGGAAGAGAAGTAGAAGTGAGAAAACGTAAAATAAAAAATCCCTCTTTTCTGCCTAGAGTTCTCTACTTATTCTTATTATATTAAACTATTTAGTATTACTATTACTATCTCCTGCGACTCTTTAATTTCAAGACCCACTCTCTCTCCCGTATCGTATTTGCTATCAAGCGTAAGAGGTCTTTCCATACTTTTCTTGTGTCCGAGTCTTCGATTCGGAAAAGAAGAATTGAATTCAATGTCTTAAGCATGATTAGAGGTAATGTAAGAATTGCAGCTAGATACTAGATAGTAGGCAGAGGAGGGAAAGCTAGCTACAGTCTTTATATAACAAGTAACATATAAAAAGATGCATAGAATGCAAAATTAGGGAGAAGCCGATTCGCCACTTTAAGCTTTAAGAATAAGAAAGTTTTTTCGAACTTATGCCACATCTTCTACCTCGAAAAGGCTGGTGTAAAAGGAGGAAGTCAACTAGACAGAAACTCCTATTGCGCATAGCCCTTTCTTGATTGGGAAAAGAGAAGAATAATACGCTTTTTGAAGAATATGCTGTCTCTTTCCTCTGCTACTGAATCCGATCCTCTAGAGGAAGGCAATGAAATTGTTGATGCCGAAAATACCCTTTCTATTTAGAGAAGAATTCTCCAATCCCCTGCTTTATAATCCGGTCTTTGAAAAGGAGCTGCATTGTGAAATGGTACGTGATATAACGACACTCAATATACTCTTTATATAGTAATAATCGATTCTATTTATTATTGAGGTACTAGAAGAATAATAAAGCGTATTAGTGCTTATGCTTTTTCTTCAGCAGTAAAATAATAAGAGGTTGGATAGTAAGACAGCAAAAGTCAGAAAGATTGCGGAAAATAACAATTTCTAAATTGTTCACCAAGACAAGTTGTGGGTTTAAAATGAAATGTAGGAACGAATAAAAGAAAGGATTCAAAAAGTTACCACTGGATTTGGACTGATGTAAAGTATTGAAAATCGAGTCATCAAAAATACCCAACTTATATTAAATATTTAAGCAGATTGTCATTAACTTGCTGTTTTACTTTCTTGGCTTGATCAGTGGGTCGGGCAACTTTAATAGAACTCAATGAGTTAATAAAAGTATTGAAAATACGGAAAAATGCATTTTACTAAGTAAAAAGTAAAAATGAGGTAAACAGCCTATTCCTCCTCTGGTGGCGCTGGGATCATGGACATCATCAATAACTGGAACATTCATTGGGTCTAGGCCCACTGGCTAAACTTCAATCGTTTACAAAGTTCTTTTCTGCTACATCTTTCTTTCTATCTGGAACTGGGGGAAAGGGTGATTATTCTGATGCCGGCTTTCCTGGCACAACTAGGAAAACTGAGTAAACTGGCTCTGTATCCCTACCCAAAGGCTCTGGATCTAATAAAAAAAGCGGATGTGAGACTGTGGGAGAAGCCTCTGCTGCTCAATCTCTCCTTATTATCCTTATCCTTAATCCTTATTATGCGCCATCATTAGTTTATCAACCGGAAGCTGCACCATGTCCAGGTTTACCTGAAATTTGACTCAATGAAAGAATTCGTGAGTCATTTCTTTTACCACTCTGACGGACTCTCTTTGGCGAGATTCATTATGAACATTGACTTTACCTCTGTCCATTACTATATTTTCTAGCTTCTTTTACTTTTTTCGTTTCCACCTCGCCGCTCATTTTGTCTACCAAGTAAGGTAAAGGCCACAGAAAGAAAGGGCTCCTCCCATTGATGTCGGCTCGTTCTAAGATGCTTCTTTCAAAGGGTGGATGTGAAGGCTCTGACTTCTTCTTATCTTACCAAGTCAGTTAGCTCGTAAACTCACTCTTTTACTTCAACTTCATGCCTACTGGCCGGTCACCGCTAGCCCAAGATCCGTCTCTGACAGAATAAGAATCGAGTGAAGCAAGGTTCCAACAGTAAAGGAGGGTACGGTTTTTTAAGACAATACCTGGAAGCCCTTTCTATGAAAGCAAGAAGGTAGTGGTAACCCTTTCATATGTAATGCGAGAGAGACCAGAAGAGTATAGAGAGTCCGAGGCCTCTTTATTCTTCTTTTGAACCTCCAATCACTTGCTTATCGGCATTCGTCAGACTGGGTTCCTCTTCTTCAATCGAGCTATGTGAGGTAACCGAGGAAAGTCATGCGAAGAATGAATCTCTCGTCCTTTCCCTTTCAGGATGGGTTATTAAGTTCACATCTTTCTAAGGTTTCATGAGTCAGGTCACATATATAGTATATAGAAGGACTCTTTCGAGCAGGCACTAGTCCAGTAGTGTGGAACTCTCAAAGGCTATGTCAGCACTTGCCGCGTCCTCTCCACCGTTGCGACAGGAAACTCATAAAGTTCTTAGAGATTGAGTTCCTCAGCGTGACTCCCACAGAAGTTCAGTACATGAGGTCGGATACCTCTGTTGTTCCCTGGGTGACGAGCGAAACATCGACATCAACTTTATTCTGCAGAAAACTGAATATACATAAAGTAGTACAATTACATCAATAGAAAATAACTCAACATAGAACACAAACTCCCACTCAAACTGCATATCATCAAACAAGACAACACCCATATGAGAAGTATGCTCATGAAAAACGAAGGGTGGTAGTCCCTTAGTAAGCGGATCCGCAAGCATAGAGTTTGTTCCAATATGTTCTATAGATATTTTCCCACTCTGAACTCTTTCTTTAACGGAACGAAACTTGATGTCAATATGTCTTTACTTTGTCAAGCCTCTATTGTTATTGGAGTACATCACTGCAGATCTATTGTCACAAAATATCTTGAGAGGTCTTTCACATCAACGACTCGTAGTCCAGTGACTAGATTCCGCAACCATAATGCATGGTTAGATGCCTCAAAACATGCTATGAACTCTGCTTCCATAGTGGAAGTTGCTATAAGTGCTTGTTTAGCACTCTTCCAGGATATAGCACCTCCAGCAAGCAAATATACGTAGCCCGAAGTGGATCTAACACTATCCTTGCATCCAGCAAAATCAGAGTCGGAATATCCAACGATCTCTAATTGATCCGACCTTTTCTTTTATATGTGAGCATGTAGTGCTTTGTCCTTTGTAAGTACCTCATAACCCGTTTGGCCGCTTTCCAGTGATCCATGCCGGGATTACTTAAGTATCTGCCCAACATTCCCACTATGTACGCCAAATCTGGACGCGTACATACTTGAGCATAGCCAAGACTCCCAACAGCCGAAGCATAAGGAATCTTTTGCATCTCTCTTCTTTCAAATTCATTCTTGGGGCCTTATCCTATATATATCTAGATAAAAATGAACGAGGATCAGTCTTCATCCTTTCGCTTTTCAAAGTTTTTGATCCCCTCGCTCTTAACCTTTACGTGACCGCAATAGCAAGGTGAGCCCTAGCTCAGTAAGCGAGTGCTACAAACCTTTGAAACTAGAGTAAAGGTACCCGAGGACATAACTAGGTTGTTAGGAAGCGAATCGGTTCTTACCTGACAGTTCCTAGAATAGGACAAAAAGGTTTTGCACGTGAATCAGAAAAGGACGAATACGATCTTGTCGCAATTGAATCCGTAACTGCAGCTATTGAGTCTGCTGTGGAAGCGCCTAGAAGAGAGCTTTCACTGACTTTTTCTTACTATGAGGATGGATTAGATATAAGTCATCTCTTGGCCAGGGCATTAGCAGAGCAGCTTCAACTCCTCATCAGACTCCCCCTTTTTGGGGACTGGACCTAGTTACCGCTCCATGGGAACATCTATCGATTCCGCTATCGGGGCATGCGCTAAGGTAAGGCTAAGACGGTAGCAATGTTCATTTAGCTGTAATACTGACAGGTTCGTCTGCTACTACTGCAGCTATCCATTTTCTTACAATGCGGCTCTTCTTTCTATAATAAATTCATGTTCATCCAGGCTCGTGTTACTACAAAAAGCAAAGGTTTCTGAAGTACGCTATTCTCGGTGATGACATTGTCATCGGGGATAGGCACGTAGCAGAACTTTACGAGGAAGCCATGGAGGAGGGAAAGGTTATTCTTTATTCATGTTCGTAGGTGGCTAACGTGTTTAACGAATAGCCCACGAGCCTCCCCATCTATTTTTCTTCTCAGGCCTGGATCGCCCCAAAAGCGAAGCGAGCTAGGTATTCCCTTTCTGGTTTCCCAGTTCTTGCCTTTCCAATCTGTGAAACCTTGTCAAATTACCCTTCGGGTACTTATTGATTTTGTTTAGGAATGGAGTTGCTCGACCTTAATTAAATTAAGGGTGAGGAAAGAGCGTGTTTTTCGCCTCTCCTTATCAGTCGAGTCACTTCATACCTCTCCTCTACGCTGAACATTTTATCTTTTTCAACTCGTGACGGTCAAATAAGCTTCTTTCGTGAGGGAATGAGTTGGCGTCGTGACCGGTGGGGATTGTTCTGCCATTCCCCGGGTTCTTCCCAAAGGACCGGTGATTGAATATACATTAGTGGCTTAATAAACTGCTAAATAAGCACTCAACCAACTACGATTGAGAGAGACTTACGAAATACCTAAGCTAAGGGTGCGTAAGCGCAGCTCGACGAACTCAATCCGGATCCGTAAATGCTTATGATTAGCTGTCATAAACCTTCGGAAGACTCATGCGTTGGTCAACGTAATAACGTAATAAGAAAAAAGGTATCCGGAAAAAGGCTGACTCGCTCACAATACCGGCACTGAGCCATCGTATTCTATTCATTTTTTTCCGAGGAGAAACTTTCCAATACTTATTCAGTATTGATATAAATAACCTTTACTTATTCAGTCAAGATCTAAATAACCTTCTGAATAAGAAGATGAGAAGGAAATAAAATCACCGTCGGGGGCTTACTTTCAAATCCCATTTTAGCACTTACTAGTCTCTTTTCATCTCTTCCTTTGAAAACCCCGTAACTAAGAAGACTTGGGGCCAAAAGAACTACTGGATTAGACTTTCTTAGTCTAAAGCCAAAGTAAGCCAGTCAAAATCATTCTATTTTGAAGACTATGTCCTTACTGATAAGCGGAAATAAAGGGAAGAATCCCCGACTTACTTTCCCCTAAACGGGATTTCCTTCATTCTTCATTCCGGAATGAGTGACTAGACAGAAAAAAGCCTAAGTATGAATAAAGAAATTAGTTTGAGCTTAGGACTGACTAAACCTGCCTAATCTTCCCCTCTATTTCCCAGATCTGATTCTTAGCGTGCTATCTACATCCTTTACTCCCTTAGAGGTGAGGGAAAGATAAAAGATAATAGTAGCTTTCATAGCCCACTGAGCTGTTCGCGGAGAGGAATGTATTCTACTGCTCCTAACTGACTCTTTGAGGAGAGGGCGGGGACACAAACGAAATAAGAGTTGTGTGATTTCCCCTTGGAATATCAATAGAACGAGTAATCTCCTCAGAATATGACTTTCATTCTTCCCCCACTTCAGTCCACTATTTAAGAATAGGCTTAGGAATAGGCATACTGAGGAAGAAGCATGAGGGAGAGGAAGGAAATTCCTAGCGCTGTAAGGTCTTTAGAAAGAGAAAGAAAAAATTCAATCAATAGAAAGGCTTACATCTAACTATAACTAAAGAGTTAGATTATTCTCTGCAGCAATAGATCGAGGAAAGACCGCAAACATTAGGTCTTTATTAGGAAGATTACGGCCTTGTGTAACGAAATCTATCTTTGAACAGAGCTATTAACCATCAGGATGGAAAGCATCACGAACGAACTAATTTTTCTTTCTTGCCTTAACAGCTGTAGGAATTGATTGTATTCGACAGAGGCCTAATCTAACTGACTTGCCTTTCGGCCAACCTCTTTTATCGCGTAGTTAGAGTTCTCCGCGTAGTGCTAATCAAAAAGTCTATCTCCGAAACCTATCAGTCTTCTCTAGGGCGTGTATTATTATAGAATGTAGAATGAAGGATCTCTGGCTTTCCTAACTCTGAATTTGCCTTCGAACCAGTAGACCAGCAGCAGTCGGTAACTCAATCTAACTAAGAATCCGCGGGATGAGAAGATCAGTCTTCTTCCAGACGTGACTTGCCCCTTTCAAGGCTTTTAGACCAATCGAATGAGTTCTCCTCACAGACGGGCGCTTGTCACTCTATAGATCGATAAAGCTTTAAAGCTGCTATTCTGTCTCAAAGCGCGTAAGGTATTTTAGACTTCTTTCAATTGCCCACTGTTTTTGGAATTGATTACCCTGCTTTAAGTAATCTTAATTGAATCTATGGCTTTCGGAGGAAAAGCCCGCTTTCCTAACATGCGCTGGAGAAGATAATAGAATCGAACTCTTAATCTCCAACTAATTAGAAGCTAGAAGACTTGCTTCTCTCTTTCGGAGTGCTAATCAAATAAAGGAGGGGCGAAGAAGGAATTCCACTTGACCTTGTACTCCAATACCTAAATAGAGAACAAAGAAGGACGCGTAAAATCATAATCTCAATCCCTTTATCCGGAATAGACTAGACGGTTTAAGGCAGATCTTACCCAGGGTTTTGTCATAAAGATATAAAGATAAAGGACCTTTCCAAGCCCACTGCTTTACTCAATTTCATTTATTGCTTACTTGGCTACAGATCTGTTATAAGCTACAGTTGCTTCTTCAAGAGTGAGTTAGCGGGGTATGTGGTAAATCAGTGCTTAGTGGGCCTAGAAAGTTAACTAAAGAGATGGTTTGAACCTTCCGCAGAGGTGAACTAAGCTGATAGCATAACTGATATTGACTTCTGTGTTATCTCACCTGAAGGTCTTTCAACTGCAATCTCACAATCCTAATTCAATATCGGCGGGGTCGTGGAACTACGTCATATAAAGATGAAGCTAGAATTCTTGCCTGGCATTCAACTCAGTATCAGCACTACGTGCTCATCAAAAAGAGAGACTAATTGGAAAGATCTTTTCCTATATCCCTGGGATAGTTCCTCTGTCAGCTGAGGCTTCTTAAGGGACTTTGGCAGAAAGATAAAGGCCCCTACTCATTGTTGTTTGACTTAGTCTTGTTCGAATCTCCAAATTCTGTGTTAGGATAGGACTCTGGCTTGATACATCCAGTTAGGAGACGTGATAACTTCCTTAATGAGACAAAACCCGGGCTTATCTATTTTCTACTAACTACCATACGAACTTGCACTCCGTCAGTTACCGCAGAAAGGGATCTCAAGGAGTAAGATTGAGGAAGAACGACGTGATAAGCTAATTATATAAAACTCGGAAACGTCGGAAAGCTCCATACCAACAAGAAAGTAAAGAACCAGCCTTTAAGAGTTAAGAGAAAGATTAAGAGCACATTCCTCTAACTCTTTTACGTCTATGCGCCCAAAGTCTTTTATGTTTTGATCTCGGTATTGGCATAGAATCCCTGCTATCTATGTTTTTTCTTGATTGCATGCCATCTTAGCCTTTGCGTCATTGATTTCTGTTGGGGCTAACTTTAACCCAGAAATGGACGGAAAGCGCTAGAATTAGAAAGAAAGTTTTGCTTTTCAAGTCAACTCAGGATCCTCGCAGTTGAGGTGTGGTAAAGATCTCTGCTTTCCAAAGACCTTCTGGACTTTTGCGCATTCTTCTATGTCAGACTTCGTAGCGTTCAAGCCTTCTTATCTAAGTTCTTGCTGACTTTCCCACCTTAGATGAAAAAGATGATGAGGCTGGTTTCGAATCCCTTGCTTTGGGGATTGAATAGGGACCGGACAGTCCAAGACCTCTGAGACTTCATACTAGGACATTGAGTACATTATTAAGATTAAGATAACATGACTGATCTTCTGGAACACTAAGTCAATCAATAGAAGTGTTTAAGTGAATATGTGTATTAGTGGGCCTTGCTCTCTAGTTGGCCTTTTATGCGTATTAGTAGGCCAGGGTATGTCACTCTCTGTCCGGAAGAATTAGTACTTTGAAGACCGCCCTTCGGGGAAACATTCCAGAGAAGAGCAGTAATTTAAGCAGGAGAGAACGAACTAATTAACTCTTTATTAAAAAGCCACTTCCTAAGATTGAGAAGCCGGGCGGACAGAAGCTTAGACGAAAGGAATCGTCTTCTTTTCTCTTGCCCGTCCCTGCTAACAACGAATGAAATGACATAGAATGAGAAGTAACGAACTTCCTGCATTTCATTGTCTTTCAAACCTAGAAAATAGCATAGGATAGAAAGCAGGAAACGGTTTCAGCCTACTAACTAGGCAATTTACATCCCACGTGCCTATAAATTCTTAATTTAGTAAGAAAGCATCAACTTTCTGCTTCTTTACTATAGTTGGTTGAGTTCAGTCTTTCCTGGGAAGAATGAGCTGCAGGCAGAGCTAGCTTCATCTTTCTATTTGCTTAGACGCCAGGATGTAACTCATTCCCATTGGTCTTGATACAATCCGTCCTGAAAGAAGATAAGGGAGCAATAAAGCGTCCTATCTTCTACTAGCCTTCGTAAGCCGGTTCACTTGGAAATCAAAGAAAAGAAGCTTGAGGTGAAGCAGGACTATCTCGTTCTATTTAGTTTACGGGCACATCAGTAATCTATATATTATATATTGGTCTTGTTAGCCTACAGCCTTTGAAATCAAAGTAAGTAAGGTAAGTAAGGTTGCCGTCAAAGAGTAAGTTAGGTAAGATAATCATAATCCATCGCAGGAAAAGCCGCCTTACCATTTAATCAATTACTAAACACCAGGTGCCTACACCATTTTAGGATCAAACTTGAACTCCAAACCTCAAATAGTTGACTTTGGCTTTACCTAACAAGAATGAATGTCTTTTTATTTTCAATATCCCCGCTTCTGTTCAGTCTTCAGTCTTTAGCAAGTCAAGATTCGAAAGTATGCCAATTTATTTTTGAGTGCAGTTACAGGGGACTTAGGCAAGAAAGAACTATTAAAGATAAAGAATAAAGAGAAGAGTTGCAGCTTCTTGAGATTGATAAGAAAGCATGGAAGGTTAAACCCTAGGAAGATCTTCCAGCTCATCCCACTACCCGCGGGGATCTAGTTAATAAAGATCATATAATAGGGTTAGCTACTAATGATAAAAGATAAGCCGGATAATCCTCTTTCTTCTTCTATTGTATTACGGAAAAGCGGAAAAAGCAGCCTCTTTATCCTCTGGGCTAACGTACGGAGCAAATTCAGTAGGCTCTGACTGCGCTTCTGCTCTTCATATTGAAAGGTGAGCCTCTGCTCTGACTATTCCCTATTGGGTCAAACCCTGGGCACATCAAAGAGGCTGCCAGCAGGTATGAATTGATCTTTGAGATTAGGAGTTCTATTTTCTTACTTTTCCAACCGCGGAAGAAAACAATATCAAGACATCATGGTCTTCAAACTAAACTGATAAGACCTCAAGGTATAAGTCTTCTATTTCCTCACGAATGAGATCTCCTTATTAGCTTTGCTTTGTTGTTGGACCTATTCTATACCGGTGAACGGGCTACAATGCTTGTATGCGTATTAAATCCTAACTCTAAACTACCAATCAGCCTGGGACTTCAAATAAATTCTCTGTTTCCAATGTCCAAATCATTAATAGCACAAACGTGCCTTATAAACACTTTTTTAGTCGCATTGAATCACTGCTTAAGCTCGGAAATGCCTTACTTTGATGATTCTCCTGCCTCAGCGAACTGCGCTTCCGATCTTCCTAGTCCCTATTCCTCATCCTAGAAGTCTGACTGGACTGAGTCAAGCCTTAGCTCTACTTTTTTTTATTACGGTAGGGGATCTGCAAGCATCCTCACTTCCAAGAACCCTAAACCTCTCCCATGGCATCAATTAATAAATCAATTTCAGCCCAAATCTCGAAAGCTACTTCGTTTGAAATGCCATTTCAGGTAAGAAGTCATATCTTTCCTCATAATTTGCAGTTGAAGAAAAGAAGCCTTGGTCCATACCCTTCTGACTTGATCCGGATACGTGGATTTCAGCCATCTTCCCATGAAATCCGGGATCAAAGGAAAAGTCTAAGTCAATCCTGAACCCTAGTAAGGAAGTGCTCTACTGAAAAAGCAGTTTCACTCTTTCGATTTCGAAATTTGCTAAGTCTTCCCAGAGCTAATTCATGTCTTACTCATTGAGGAAAGAAAGCACTAGAAGCATAGAGCAGAAACAGAGTTGAAAGTCTAGTAGTAAGTTGCCGTCTTTGACTAAGTTAGAGAGGCAAAACTAGATCGATGTAAAGCACCTGTAAACAATCATTGTAGAGTAATATATTACACCAAGAATGAATTCACAAGCACATTACTTTTTCGATGCAGCTGTCAAGTAAAAGATGCACTAAAACAGGGTTGGAATCGGAGATCTAGACTCAGGGAGAAAAGTAGTTCTACGACTTGCATGTGTTAAGCAATGTGGCATTTCCGAGTTAGATTAGTTTAATCCAATAGGAAAGAAGTATATACTGCTAGCTTCCAATCATAGCTTCTACTTGTCTAGCTGACAGATAGAATAAGCAACTAGGATAGAGTTGGTGAAAGAGAAGAGATAGGCATAGCAGTTGACTTACAGAAGTTGCTAGTCGATCTCTCTCTTATTTATTCTTACTTTTTTTTTTATTAAATAAATAAAATGAAAATTCAAGTATAAAAAGTATAACAGGAATTGAGAGTAATACTTACTTGAGGTTATACAAAATCGGAGCGGGTAAAGAAAGAACAACATTCTCCCAGGCCTCGCATGCCTGCTCTTTCGCCCGCAAGAGTGCTGGTGCTGCTATCTGTTGTCTTTGCTCCTCGCCTTTACGGTTAAGATGACGCTGGGTGAACCCATAACTAAATGAAGAAGGCTTTCGGAGTGATTTTGCTACAGTGAATTTATTCAATAGTAGGGAGAATATCAATAAAGCATAACCTTTAGGTTACCGCTGTTCGGGATTCACCATATTGACTAATATGTCTGAAAGAAGGAGCACAGAGAGCTAAGGCAAGATTTTTCCATCTCAACAGTTGATTGCGCATAGCCAAACCAAAGGAATAGGAAAAGAAGAAATATCCATAATGTAAAAGCACTTACAGTTAGATGTGAGGATTGGCTTAAAATCAATGGATAGGAGCAAAGCAGCGCCATGGGGTTTTGGTTAAGAGAGAGTGAACTCTTCTATAGACGGATTGGTAAGATAGGCCAGATTCAAGGTCACCGTCTTCAGAACCCTAGCTTTCTACTTGTCTGTAAAGATTAGGTTCCGCCGACCTCTTCCTTAATATGGATAGAGGAGTGAATCCAGGTTCTATCTAGATGCCAATCCATGGAGTCCTTTCGTTCTCTTTCCTGATTGAGGAGTGTAAAGTCTACTAAAGATCATGCATGCGCCCCTAATAATAAATATTAATAATAAGTATTATATCCTGATGCGAGTCAAGAACCTTGCGCACGGAGCTCAATTACGATATGCTATTTTTGGACTCTATTCTATTATTCTTATATATATGCTATATGCTCAATCTTCCTTATGTGTCAAGATTGTACCAGATTCGTTTCCTCTCCGTCCACGCTCAGTAAGACCTCTTCTTGGGTCTGTGCTCATAAGGTTGCCTATGACCAAAAGACTGATCGCGACACGATTGTCAAATTAGAACTGTCTCAGTTGGAGGGTGCCAACACTTGGTCTTACCCTCTTTCCATTCTTCGGATTAAAGAGGATTAAAGAGGACCCTGGGATATAGAAATAGAACAGGATCTCCTTTCCGTCCATCGATTGGCAAGCTAAAGCTAAGAAGACCCACTTCTTAGTTACCAAGAAGAGGACTTCTTTTGACCTCGTTCTGAAGAAAGAAAGATCGAGTGGTGAAATTCACTAACGTAGCTATCATACGACGGGACTCAAGCTTTATAGGGGTGCCCTTACGCCTTACGTTACCGCGTTTAGCAAATTCAAAGCCGACATGCGCGTCAGCTCTCAATGTAGAGGCTTTATGAGTGACTTGGGTACTATCCAGATCGCGAGTACTGATAGAGATTTTTTCTACCCATCGGCCCGGCCTTTTCTAATAAGGCACTCAATCGATCCCCAATCGATCGCTCGCCAGTTACGAATTGCGAGCTGCTCTTTCTATCACTAGGTCGGTCCGTCGGTGAGTGATGAAGTTAATGCTATGCTTTGTGCCGAGGTGACGATGGAAGAGGTGAGGAGGGCCCCATCCCCAAGACTAAAAGACAGAATGGAATTGATATTGAAATCGTCCAAAAAGAAGAGAAAGTTCTTCAAAGCAAGGCAATGAAATGGATGCAATTGCTACAGTTGGAATAAGCGCTCTTGGGATCTTCTCTGGTGTTCACGTAAGCGCTGTTCTCGGACTTACCCCTGGGAACTAAAGGAGGATATATAAAGCCTTGTAGGAGGAGGGGAGTCAAGCAAGGCTGTCAAAGTAGCCCTAAAATGACTATTTTGCAAGAATAAGTCTCTTATATAGGCTATTTTGCCTTCTTCGATGAGAAGGTAGGAATTGCTCCTAACCCAAGAAGAAACGGGGGAAATCCAGTAAGAAGACGCTCAGACAAGGCCGAAGGTTTTTTTTCTGCGAACTCTGACTATGGACTAAATTAATGAAAGAGCGAGCCCCTCTTTGAAGGGCCCTTCGGACTAAATATGCGACCACCGCTCTCTCGTCCATCAATCCCATTCCTTTTTGGAGAGCTCTTAATCTGTCTTTTATGCCACGAATCGCCTGTTAGAGAAAAAGATTGAAGTAAGATCTTCCCCCATTTCGTATTCTTTTGACTATCGGGATAATACCTTTCCCGCGCATTCCGAGCCCTATTCTTAGACTATTGATCTGACTCCGGAAATTCCTTTTTCTTTTGTTGAAGGGTCGTACAGACGCTATGCCTATTCTGTGCTGCTCTCTTCTTCACTTCCTCACTCGGAGATAGCCTTTTTCCCCTTCTTCTTGCAAAAAAGACCATTCCCTCACTGCTGATTCAATAGAAAAGGATTCTCGGCATCAAGACGAGACCGACCCTTTCAAAGGTTAGCATCCCCCTCCCTAACAAGGCATTCAAACACAAGAAACGGCCATGCAGGGTATTCTGTTGATTAAGCCTCTTTTTAGACCTTGTATTCTTCCTCCGATTCTGGACATGGAGATCCCATTTCTGATTCACCTGTTCGAGGAAGAGATCGAATATCTGATTCAATTAGCAGATCAGATGCGGCATTAGTTCGAAAATCCCCAATAATGTTTCGATGCATGAATCCCATTCCGCTGCCCCTCCTGGGGAAAGTAGCCCAGCCGATTACTATTATAGGATAGGGATTTCCGGTAATAAATAGCTAGTTCTGATTCACGTGCACCAGCCCTTCTCTTCTTGATTCTCGTAGCTATTAACCAAGTCAGGAAAGGAATCAGAGGAAAACGAGTGAAACCGCACTTCATTCATGAATTTCATTTTGAAGTAGGAATCAAAGGAGACCCGGTTCCCCTCTGTGGCATCATCACTTACGCAACTGAGTTAAGAGGGATCAGAGGATCTTCTATCTATAACCGGGAAAGGAGCGGAACATGAAGACTTGGAAAAGCATGGATTGTGAAAAGCCTTTACTTATAGATTATATGAGATTGAACGAGAGAGAATCAAAACAAAGCAAAGTCCGATCTGCGATACGATAGGGGCCCCGTCCCGAGCCTTCCATTGGGATTCGTGCAAGCAAGAGCTCGATAGGACGTCAACAGCGGGAATGCGAATGCAAAATCAAAGAATGCCGACTCTGATCTTTATTTCAAAAGATCGTGATTCAAAGGAGAGAGAAAGTTCTAAGATCAGGATTGGATTTGAAATCTCCTCAGCATCCGCCGATGGCTACTTCAAATTCAAGTGCCACTTATCTTAACACAACTCGGGCTAATCGACTCCCAGCCTAGCTAGACCTGGTTCAAGCTATCCAAGCAATAAAGCCAGCGGTTCATCGATATCTCTCAGTCACTTCCTTAGAGGAAGTATCCCCACTTTATTCATCTACGAAAAGAGCAATCACTGCTTATGAAAGAAGAGACAACGCTACTGGTTCTGTTTAAATGGATCCATGTCATTGAACCCCTAAAGAAGTGAATCAGTAAGTGACTTCGCTAGGCTAGCCTTGGCTTGGGGCTTCAAAAAGAGTTCTTTCTACGATTCCGAACTCCTTCTGGGATAAGGATAAGTTGAATATGAATGGTTTCTAATATCCCCAAATGAAAAGAGATGTCGCGTCTCCCGCAGTTGGTGCTTTAGGTTGAGTACGGGCAATAAGAATAGGAATTGGCGTAACCTAGGAACAGAAAATGTTCTCTGGAGTTGAGTGATCTTTCTCTTTTTAGATTACTGTTAGCGTTAGCGAATCTGCTGCTTGAAGGTTTGAAGGCGTAACCGCAGTTATTGATTTCATCCGCATCTGGCTTGACGACTGCTTTCCTGGGTTGATTGCTTTTCAATGCCTAGTTTCATAGCCAAGCAAAGTATGCCCTTTATTTCACTAGATAGCTAAGGTCCGTACGGGTATAACAGGACCTTAGTCTTAGGAGCGGTCTGATCAAATAAGGGACCTTTCCGCTCTTAGAAACATAAAACAAAAGCAAACTCTCATAGTTCGGAGCCCAGCTCCAACTACTTCTTCGTAAGTAAGGTAAGGACGTTGTATAAAGAAGGGTACTCTCACTCTATCAGGCCTCTCTCTCTTGCAAGTGAACTAAAGGCTAGGCTTCATCATTTCTTCGCTCGAATGTCGTTCCCAGGGCCTTCTTCCATAGGTATAGATCCCCCTTACTCTATCGTAAAAAAGAAGAGAACTAGGGGCGGGTTATAGATTTATTCTGAATGAGAATCTTCGACAGCCTTCCGTTTAGCAATCAATTAGATCCCGATTGACTTAGCTTGAAGCAAGGCTTGCCGTTTGATGCTACTCTTGGGAACATTGATACATCGACTTTCAAGCATCTCGTAGTTGAGCGGTACTGCCATCAACAATTCCAACATGGACAAGGACTACCTCACTACTACCTCACTTGACTATAAAAGCAAAGGGCAGAACGAATCTATGATAATTATTGTATCACTGTAGCCTTCTTCTCAGTAGCCTGATCCTTGATGTATAGGTGTGTTGCTGAGGTTATATCTTAGGTTAGGCAGCAGATTGGCCCTATAACTAGAAAAGGTTGGTACTTTCCAGTTGCACTTGTCAGTAAATGGCACTCTGTCAGTATACGGCATACGGCTGGAGCCCAGGGACAGGATCAATGGGCAAAGGTTGTTTATCTGATTAGATAAAGCCTGGTGAGGAGCTCTTTCTCGCAGCAGTAGAAAGCCCTATGTCTGCTCTCTCTAATATTAATATAACCTAGAATAATGTCGGGGAAGGAAGGCGGAGTATTTTGCTAATAGTGTAAGGAGCTGTTAGGTTTATTCTATTGTTCTATCACCGAAGGCGGGAATCAATTGTAGTTTGTATTGATCAGTAAATGCCACATTTAGTCAAGTAAAGCTGTGATCATCTTCCCGGAAGTGGAAAGCGCTGCAAGTTGGTTACACTCAAAGAGTAAGGATCGGCTTGGGGACTACAAAATCTCAATATAATAAAAAGAAAAGGTTCGGGCCTACTAATGTGGTTGCCCCTAGAGCTGATGAAGTGATTCGAACGCTTTTCATCGGCATGTACCCGAACTATTTCATTCTCGCGATTTCTTTAAAGAAAAGAAAACTGGTCGCGACTTGCGTGAGTCATTTGAGAAAGCCTTGAAATTTAGAATTTGAAAGAAATGCGAAAGCAGAAAGTTGAATAGGAACTAAGATCGCTACGTCTGAGGCTTCCTTATAGCCGATGCAGCTGACTGATAGTACGATCTACCACTCAAGTGGAAAGCCTTTTTCCGTTATAAGTAAAGGAGGTTAAGTTGCTATGGCAAGTAAGACTCACCCGAGCCAAAGATGAGAACTTCACAACGAAACGGGGTCGTCCCAGATTGAGAAGAAGTGGTCCGTCACTATCGTAAGGTAGACGCGGGACAATTCTTGTAGAACCTGGGGCTCCTTATTCTAATGAATACATGTTAGACTTGGGAGGACGTGTTTGTCCCAAGAAAGGATGCCAGAGGCTTCTATTTAGAAGTAATCGTAAAAAAAATCTACTTAAGTAATAGGGAGGAGCCAGACTGATTGATAGTGAGCCCGCTCGGCTGCCTGCTCGTAGATCTCTTTTTGTTTCGAAACTTCTGTGTCTACACAGTAGTCACGTATAACCGTTTTGAGTAAGGTTTTTTATACTTCTTTCTATGGAATAAAAAGTGGTCCCTTGATAGACGAAATCAATAAAAAAAATGAGTACGAAACCGGCTAGTCGACCCGGCAACCCCCACCAAGCTATTCTGAAAATCTTAAAAGTACGCTGGTGATCCCAAAAGAAAGGATTTCCTGTGTTGAATGTTCCTTAGTACTAGACAGCTATGGGTAAGTTAGATCTACACTAAAGCTATTCCGTTCTAGCTGCCTTTGACCTAGCGCCTTCCGCAAAAGGGGAAATTTTACTATCAACTACAGAATGCTACACTGCTGTAGAAGACTAAAAAACTGCAGGGCGCCAATGGAACTGGATGGAAAGTTGACAACTTAATTGCTTTTTGAAAGGGACTGAAGGAAAGGTTACTCCTAAAAAGGCTCCCACGGGATAGACGGAAAATCGAAAATTAATAAGGTCTATCCCTTTCCCGCCGCTCTTCTTGATCCTGATGGCTTTTCACTTTTAAGCGGATTGCTTTCTACTTTCTAACTGACTCGAAGGCATAATTCGAATTGAAAAAATTTGCATTTTTGCCTGCACCGACATCTTTTGAAATAAACTCCATCTCAAATCAAAGCTATTAAGGGAAAAAGTTAAGGCTGTAAACTAGCACTTACATTTTTCTTTATTTTAGGGGCTTACTTGTCTAAAATCACTACTTGCTTTCCCGGAAAAAAGCATATGGTATAGAGAAAGAGAATAATGATAGAGGTTCTGAAAACCCGGAGTCTTCCTTAATTAATTTCTATTTTCTGCTTGCCCCCTTGCATATACAAAAAGAATTTAGCCTTGCACTACTCCAGTATACTACAGTGCTTGATTGACCTTTTCTGCTTTCAAACTAGCTAGCAAAGCAGCCTTCCAATAGAGCTAATCTCAACGCCTTGAGTATTTACAGTGAGTTTGTAGGATCTAAGCATATAAATTAGCCGCTAATATTGACCCCTTCCTCTATCTTAAACGGAAAGAGCGGACAACGAAAGAAAATCTCACTGCTGATCTATTTGTGATACGTGAATGGGAGAAAAATCCGGATTTAATCCCAACGATATCTTTCCTTCGGCAAAAAAGTTTATGAAGCCATCCTCGCCTCGGAGATAAGAGATCTTTCGATTCGGGAGAGTAAGCAAGAAGCTCAAGATCTCATTTGTGATCTTCTTCTCCTAATTACGAGAAAGACAGGCTTAGTTCGACTAGCAGCTTTCACGTAGCGAATTTGTCCATATGCTTCAAAAGTAAAAGAAAGTAATTGCCTTGGTAGCCTAGAAGTAGGAGTTCCCACAGTCATGAACGTCTTTCATTCCGGTTCTCGGTCTCAAAGAGAAGAAAAAGGCTATTCCCAATCTTTGATTGCTATAAATAGAATAATAGAATAAAGAAAGATCGTATCCTAGATGAATGCTATCCCCGGCGGGCGAGACAGATATTTTTTGAACATAGGAATAGCTGCTACCTTTTCTTAAACCTACTTATTGAGATCATGGTACTCGTGCGTCAGAGGGGAAGTACTTCGTTCCACTTAATTCTTTTTCTATTCTAGGAATTCTTTCTTCCACTATTAGTACGTTTGAACAGGCGCCATTAGAACTGGACACTATGAAGGAAAAAATGCCTTTACTATTAGACCTCCCTTATACTATATAACTGGGCATCTTCACATGAAGTTACCTTTCAAAGAGCGGATACGGCGAATAGACTAGCAACGGTTATTCCTAAAAAGCAAGAGACAAGAGCACTTACTTTTTTTTAGACCGGTTACCCTTGCACCGCTTACTGGTTGAAGAAGAGCTTCTATTGCATCAAACACGAGGTACGTTCACAACTTATTCGAATCCTCCGTTGGATCAGTCCGGCAGTAAGTACAGTAATAGTCCTAGTAAATAGTCCAAGTAGCGGCATAGTCCGATTTTTTAGTCTAGCCCTCTTTATTGCCTAGCCCTACTAGGGAAGCCCCTTGAATCGCTATTGGCAGACATCACACATCACAGTCTAACCGTGTGTTAGATACCATACCGGTTGCAAGATGAGAGGCTGCTCGGCCAACCCCGGGCGCACGAAAGGACCAAAAGAAGAGCTCGCGCGTAACTAGCGAAGTAAGCGCTCAACCTATTTATTGTAAAATGTAGGTTTCGCGATGGTGGTGGTGCGCACACAATTCAGCATCTCATCATTGAATTTCTTCCTTGCTCGTTAGAAGCCAGCTAGTCTTGCCGTTATTAAATATAGGAGTTGCCCTGGCTGGCGGGAGGAGAGTGATCCCGAAGCCGACAAGCAATAGCTCCATTTGGGGGCGTCAAAGCAAAGGAGATAAAGTAGACGTATCCGCAGTCACTGGACTGGAAAGATAAACAAAACCGGCGCAGAAAAAGACGCATGCGCTTCTCAATTCTACTATAGAATATAGAATTGCCCGCTATTTCATCAACCGAAAAAAAAAGTGCAAATACTAACTGGGGTTTTTAAGAAAATATGCTTTATATAATGTCTAAACTTCTTATAATGACTTTACTGGTACTAGTTATCACAATCTACTACTTATATCATAAATTTTCTATTTTTTCGTCTTATCGGCCCACCATGCTTAGAAAAAGAAAAAAGCTTAATTAGAGAGTTTTGACCATTACCTTTTCTTAGTCGGCGTTGGACCCTGGCGTTCCTCTAGCTTCCAGTTTACAGAGATTGCTAATCTCAACCACACCTTCAAAAGATCAGGCACAGCACAGATCCGTTTCGTTTCCTACCTCGGACCGTAGTCGCTAATCTTTTTTTTTTCTATTTTTCAGGATGGTGGAGCTTGAATCTTAAAAGACGAATATTTCAGACATAAGGTTCGATTGAATAACGTTCCCTACTGGGAAACTTCTTTTATTGAAAGCTTGAAAGTGGAAAGATTTTAATTTAGACTTAAACAGCTAAGATCATCAGAGATGCTTGCTCATAGAGAAATGGAGAAACCCGACTTCTCTTCTGCTCTTTTATGCTCGAATGACCGTGTCCCTTACAATACTCAGCTTCTCCTTTTATAGAGGAGATGAAATACATAGGATGCCCTAATGGCTACAGTACACACACTGTTACAGGATACTTTCACATGGCTACAGTAGACTGCATTATTTTACTATTCATCCAAGATAATACATAATGGTGCAACAACTTTGTAAGGGTACTGAATGCTGACAAGACTAGTCATCCATATTAAGATTCTGCATGCCCTCATCTCCAATAATGTCTTCAAGTCCATCATTATCCAGATAATCATCAAAATCTTCATCTTTTTCTTCATGCTCTGGATCCCATTTTTCAAATAAATCATGTAGATATCTCTTTCCTTTCCTTTTTCAGTATTGATATAAATAACCTTCTGAATAAGTTTACATTTTATCGGGATTTTTAGATGAAAGTTCTTCAAAAGTAATGGAATCAAGTGGAATAACCATGAATTTAGGAAACCCAAGTCTTTACCCCTTCATATTCCGTATCCTGCTGCTTCTTTGCTTGGTTGATTGTATTAAAATCAAACGATTCCGCGCAGCCGGAAAGGGACTTTCCGCTCTTTCGATAGTTGGTTTAATGAGATCGGCCAACTCCCCCCTTCTCTGAAAACACTCCCGGACCTTTTTTTGATATAACAAAAGTAGATAACTCGGGGATCCTTTTCATTCCGAAGATCGAGTGGCTGATCGACGAGAGTAGAATCAGCCTCGTAATCGGGGTCTCCCTCTAGAATCGGCTGATTCAGATCAGGTAAGGTCGGAGGTGCCGTATGAGCATATCGGGACGATGGTTCCCCCGGGAATCTCCTTTATGTGGAAAATTGAGGTCGATGACTCCGGAGCGTCATGGAATGGAACCTGCCCCTGCTTTAGGGGGCATATACAAGAGTGGCATCGTGGCTTCGGCAACATAGCTTACTGACCCAACAGCGTGGGTAGCAGCTCTTATCATTTTTATATTGATAGGAGAGAGATCAACGCCCTTAACACGAAATTTATTAGCGAATTCCAAGGCGCCGATATCTGAGACCAGTGACTTCGGCATCGAGACACTGACTCCCAGATCAGCTAACCACTCAAAGTAAGAGAGAGCTACTTTCTGATCCCCAATGACAATATCGTCACCGAGAAGAGCGTAGTCTAGAAAACGACGACCGGGATATACATCCTCAGCTGCACACCACACAAGAAAGTAGTGACAGAGAGAAAACAAAGGCCAAGACGAGAGGTAGCCCAACGGCTGCCCGCTATTAAAGCAGACAGTCTTGGTTCCCTTTCTTGAGTCACTAGGAGCCTGAAACATATTTCTACCAAGCCTACTAAAGACCCAAGCTAAAGAGACTTCGCGACCGAACAAGCTCTTGACCACCGTCTCCTGAAATGGCAGCGGAAACCTATTGGTCGCCGCCGACAAATCAAAAGAGAAAAGGTGGTCCAACCGGGATAACCGGGCGAGGGGAGCGCTTTGATTAAATGTCCCATCACATCTGTGGGCATTTGCCGCATAACCTCCATACACCAGTCATGAGCCGGCCTTATTAGAGCCTGTTTCAAGGCGTTCGGTATAGCGAAGATACGAAGTTTACCTGCTCCCTCCTGCTTTAAGCCTAACCGTCCCAAGGAGAACTGATCTGAAATCAGTTCACCCAAGCTTAGATCACCCTGATTTAACCTACCGAGGCGACACCACAAGCTAAGCACCCTCGGCTCGGGTGCAGCTTGAGGAAAACCTCGTACAGCAAGGTGTCCAAGAAAGCCACCGCTTTATTCTCCGTCACTTGCGGTATCGGGTGGTCAACACCCTCCGCATAAATAGTGTATGGACTTGCGAATACGCGGAAAAGGGGATAGACATAGAGGAAAGGATAACTTTCGCCCAAGCGGTGAAAGCACTGGGTCTTAGCCAGCACTCGTTTGTCGGAACCTGGGTACTGGACCCATGGACGATACAAGTTATGACAGCCCACAAGAAACCGCCAGAAGGCGATAGCATAGAGCTCCCATAGGCACGTGTGAAAGGGGGTCCGGCCTGCAAGGCCACCACACCTTCCAGACACCGCGCCAGCTGACCAAAGAGGTAACCACTTTAACCCGAAATAGGATAGAGTGAGTGCAATATGTAGGCGTAGGCGTTGGTAAACTCCTCTTTCCGGTAGTAGAAGGGAAGCTCGTTAGGTTAGCTCGTCCGGTAAGAAAAAGTGCTAGTGACTTCTAGGATTTATAGTTCCGTGCTCTAGGGCTTTGACTTATAATAAGGAGAACTTTGAAATTGCGAACCTGCTGCTCGCTCGTGGCTTGTGCTAATGCGACTCGGGAATGAGGGCAGGCAACTGTAAGACTACTTGCTCTTTGTCCCGAACTCGGTAGCTAATAAGTAGAACTGCTTCCTATGATCACTCGACTCTACCCCAAAAGCTCCGCTGCGAAGGGGTCTTGCCTCGCTTCTGTCTTAGGATAGTTATAGTTATCTAGTCCGGTCTTATTAGGAATTAGCAGTCAGTCCCCGGTTACTCGCTTGAAAGCGGCCTTCAGGCCTCCTTCCCCCGCAACTACAGAACTACAGCATTAAGAACTGAACTAGAACTGCCAAGCTATTTTAGAATAGAATCTAACTGCTGTTCCCGTCCTGCCCGCCTATAAGTCTAACTTTATAGGTAAACTAGAAACCAGGAATTCCTCCTATTCCAATTCTCAAGTCATACGATTTGAATACGGATTTGTGCCCGGATCTCCTTCTTTTGTCTTTGAGCCTGCCTTAACGGTAGCTTTATAAAGAGCATGAAAGTCCCCCTTCTTCTCACTTCTCAAGCAGGAAAGCCCGCGTATTCTTATTCGTCTGTCCATGTTCGCTTCTCTTTTCTTCCCGCTATCCGGCTGTTCTATTTATACGTATGTTCCCCAGTCTGACTTTCTCATGCCCCGGTATCCTTCTTTTATCCTTTCTACTTCTGTTACAGTAGCTATAGTTGTAATGGCAATTACAAGGTTATGCGGGTCCCCTTATCATTGAGTAGCCTATACTCTGGAATTGAAGTAGCGAAATCGGCCTTAGCATAGAACGTTTACCGCTTGCCTTACTAAACTAATAATCGGGAATCTGAACAGGCAACTATGAGACAACTTTCCCAGTGTCCCGAGCAAGTTACTGCGTACCTGAAGTGAGTGTGCCCATCTTGGTCTCCTTTCTTTTTTCTTTGATCTACGAATAGAAAAGGATGTTACCATGGAGCGCTAAGATGCAAGGGAAGGAAGCCACTTAACTGATTTAGTTTAGGCTCTCATCGAGACCAGGCGATGAAGTAGCGGGCGAAAGACGAAAGGCATAATCGAAAGCTATTGCTGCTACCTGATTGACTAAGAAGAGTTCCGTGACTTCCCAGCTTAGCTCTGCAGATGTTTTTAGGACGAAAACGGTGGTCTCGTATTTTATCGTCTGGTGAGACAAAGGCTTCTTTTTTTTATGATTCTGCTTTCACTGGATTCACTACTCTAAGCTAAGTTCAGTGACTCTCGGGTATCAATCAATCGGGTAGACAGAACCATTAGCATTGTTAACCCATCTCTCAATTCAATAAAGCTCCTCACCCCTTCCTTAGCCTTTCAAAAAAGCTCTTCTCTTCCGCTCTGTTGGCGTGGAATCTGTTCTCTTCTTTCTTTCACAAGGGGAGTAGGAAAGCCTGGTTGTTGATGAATGAGAATGTGAGTCAATTAAATTAGATAAGGAGAAAGACTTGGCTTCTGATTTGATTTGCTTTCGTGCTGTTAGGAGTTAATGGCACTGACTGAAAGTCGATTTCTACTCTAAGAGAATGTGCTCCCGACTATCATTAAGGGAAGGATAGTTGTGTTCTTTGACGATTATCAGGTGATCACTCCTATAATACTGCTATGGATTCCGTCCTTTCCTTTGCCCGCTCATGCTATAAGTTAAAGTCTCGTTCTGTTCTCAATAGAAGATCCGGGGAGACCTACTCTGCTAGTAGTCATAGGAAAAGCGAGTCGTCCCTCCTCCCCTGGTGTTGGATTGGTTTCCCCCCTGTCCTCTGAGTCCAAGACCCTTCCTTCTCTTCGTCTTTTCCTGTTCTTCATGACTTCCTGACCCCCCAAAGACTGTTAGAAGGAAGGAAAAGGCTGACTGACTCTACTGGCCTGGTGTTCGAGTTCCAGGCTTGTTCCCAGCTTTCCCGATGAGAGACTGTTATAAAGAAGACATGAGAGAAGTTGAGAACTACTAGAATAGCCTTCCTTTTCTTGTTCATTGTCTTTGTCTCGATCTAAGGCTCATCATCAAGGCTCGAACACTTGTAAAGAACTCTTTCGCATTGCCTTCTCTATATCTATAAAGTTTGAAGTCAGGGATGAGAGATAGATGCCATTACATTACTACCATTGAACTGTGACAAATCCTCATCATGAAATTGCTTCAGAGACGTGACATGTGAAATGTCGATTAGATTATCATAACATAAGAGAAGAAGTCCGATCGATGCATCAAGAAATGTCTTATCTTATAGTGAAGTTCTTGATGTTAGATCGTTGGTCATCTCGCTACATTTCATCATTCTTTCTAGGCCTAGGCCGAGCTTCTGATCAGTTCCTGTAAATTAGCATCGAGGAGCCGAGGGCCCAGTAGCGCTGTTTACAGCGTTTTCCCGCGGGTTAGAAGTTTACGATTCCTGCTCCACCGTAAAGGTAAAGAGACTATTATCTGGCTACTTAAATAAAGTACTCCTAGCCTAGTGGATAACATTCCTTTCGATTCCAGCCAACAAAGAAAGAACAACAACCGACTATGTCTATTTGACATCATTTTCCTTTTTTTTAATGGTTGTAATACAACTGTCTTTGTATCGGTCCATACCATACAGCTGAGATTCATTGTGCTGTAAAAGCGGTGGAGAGAGACAGGGAAAGGGAAGCCAGCCTAGCCTCGCTAAGCGCGAAATAGCGTATGTATATAGAATAGAAGTTCTTCCGCATCGTTCCGACCCCTTCTCCATTACATTATAAGTTCCATCTGGTCATCTACTAGCTAGCTAGCCTTCCTTGGATGCAGGGGATATTGATGAAGGAACCTCAGGCATCGAACTCTCACTGTTGAAGAAAGACAGAACGAGAGGAAAGAAAGAAGGGGAGAGAATTTCTTTTATCATTTGCCTCAACGTCACAGGTCATATAGTAGCCGAGCCTGCGGTAGCCCAACGGCTATGTGACCAGCAATCTCCACGGTGAATCCCAGCTTCTGTGATAGATCTTGGCTGGCGCCGGAAAGATGAGAAAATAAAGGAGACCACGGCAAAGCTTGGAAAGGAAGGAGGCTCACTCGTTAAACCCTAAGAGCTCTGATACCATATTCAAAATGAGGCCAATCAATAAAGATACGCGTATTCTTTTTGACCTAATGAGGAGAATTTTGTACCCTGACGACTAGTTGCCTTTACCCTCTTTTTTGTATAGGGCAGGGCAATTTACTCAAAATAATGCATATACTAGGAGGATGTATAAATCTAACAACTACTGCTTCTGTTCCTACGGTACCAAACCAAAGCAGCGTTCTCTGCCTTTATGTTGTGGAAGCGAGGTATGATTGTCCACAATCATACTATCACAGGGGGAGGAAGCAAGCAAAGCTAGTCCCTCCATAATTTTCGTTTAGTTCGTCGTAGGATTTCTGGCTCTTTTATTCAATAAATTCTGGAAGATCATTGGGAGCTCTCTCATTGAGTTTGTGAAAACTGTTTTTGCCACTGGTCAGTTGCCCGAAGGAGTGAATGATTCTTACATCCCCCTAATTCCTAAGCTAAAGAAGCAAGAAAAAATTTCTAAGTTTCGGCCAATTGGGCTCTGTAATCTTATTTAGAAGGTGATAACCAAGTTGATTGCTAATCGTCTCAAGCCACTGATGGATAAATGGATTTATCCTAATCAGGCAAGTTTTGTACCAGGACGACAGACTCATGACAACACCATCATCCTTCAGGAAGTGATCCATACCATGCGAAAAAAGAAAGGGAAGCTGCATGAGGGTATGGCTCTTTCTGTATTAGTTAACGGTTAAACGATATCTCTATTAAAAAGATCTCTTCTGTCCTTTCTAACTGTACTACGAAAGACAAGACGTTTGAGTTAAAGATACTTCTTGTTCCCGTAAGTGAGAGCACTGCCAAATACTGCTTTGCTTGCTCGATCCTAAAACTAAATATGATATAGCCAGGTTGTTTATAAGAGTCCGGTCTTCACAAGGGAGTGGCAACCCTAGTTCCTTTTCCTTTGTGTTCCTTTGTCAAAAGTTCATATAGGGATCGTCTTAATAGAATGTCGGATTTTCTTTTGTAAAGACTAGCTACAACGAACAAGATCCATCGTCGGCATGCCACTGCATAGGTTTCCATTGGAAAACGGAACTGCCGAACAAATCGAGAGCAGTCTTGAAGGCAAGTTGAAGGCAAGTGGGCTCTAGCCAAAAAAAGAAGTCCAAAGGTTCAGCAGTTAGCCAGTACACTTCTTCGGCTAATCAATAGGGACCTCAACTCGGCTCTTTTAAGATACCGAGTAAGACAGACCGAGCCAATCCGGGATTAAGGCTAGGAATCTCTCTCTTAAGGCCAGATACCACTAACAGAAGGGATGGCCTTGAGGGGCTAGCAATGACTCATGGAAACGTGTGAACACTTTGATGACTTAAAAGAAGGTGATACATGTGTGAGAGTTATGATCGGAACACAGTTATCTGTCCAGTTCATACTGAAAGTCTTGCATAAACTAAAAAAAGCTCTAACAAAGATTCTAGCGACGATGACAACAAGACTGAATTTATTCTTAGTGCGTTTTCATATGTCTATGTCACGTAATGATTCTTTTGCCGAGTTAATTGTACATCTAGCTAATTACTCAGATTACGAACTACCCCATACTATAAGAGGGAACAAACCTTATTTTACATTTTACTAAGAACCAATCCTTTTTAGCTATTCTTCCTGGACAGTCTCTTTAGAGGACTTGAGTATACCCTAGTAACAAAACATACCCCTCCTCATGTGGACTCTGTACTCATTTAAAGTGTCCTGTCTTTAACAAGTTTCCTAGAAAGAGAATAAAGCGATCTAGAATCTAGAGCAGAGCTATTTAGGCGTGAGAGACTATAGTTTTCTATGCTTTCCTTTGTCCTTTGAAAGACAAATGTAATTTCAGAATGGAACACACAACAACCACACTAAAAGGAAAGGACATAATTGCTAACAACATATTTATGTTGTTTTTTGATACCTCATCCAACGTCAGTAGCTTCGTACGTCATCATTAAAAATAATGAAAAATATGGCTTGATACAAAAGTCAAACTACCAAACAACATGGTACGGTATCTCAATCAAAATCAAATGAACACCATCCTACGAAAGTGTTTTTTTTTTATTTTTATTCTTTGAAAAAGAAAAATATCTGCACTTATTTTTTACACTTTCATCACTTTATGTTTTATTTCAAAACTTTGATGATCTGATCAATTGCCTTTTCAAAAAGTCACTATCAAAAATAATGGATGATCCTACCTAAGTTAGTTTACATGTCACTCTATTAATGTACTTTGGATAAAAGATAAAACTTACCAGAAATCGGGTAAGTCAGATTCCTCATTTTAATGCTAAACACATGCAATTCAATTTAATGCTCTCAATTGTCGTCTTCTCTTGTCCCAAACAATTCGATAATAAGAACTCAGTCTATATATTCTATAAGCAGAGTGCATGGAAGGAAACTAGACCTATACCATTCATTACCCGCAATATTGCCTAGATGTACGTGTACAAATAATCTCTTTTTTATTATGGTATGCTATGATCTTCTTTCGACAGTAGACTGACAGTGATATGTCTTGATCTTTTTTATCTTTTTTTTTAATAAAAGAGAATTCATTCAGGATGGTCTTTTTCGAGTATGGTCTATATTTCATTTTTCTTTCAAGAAAGATTTCACTACGCACCTGAGTAAATGATTACAATGTGTGTAAAGTCCTGTAAGGATTAAGGAAAAGAAAGAATAAGCAATAGAAATTCTTTATCCTATGAGATTTAGATAGCTCTTTCCATCCTCAAACGGAAAATTTCTGTGAGAACAAAATCAGGTCAGGTGAAAGGCGATCAGCCAGCGATGAATTAGTCATAGAAAAGGGGAAGGCTCCAAAGTGAAAATGCCATCTAGCTCTTGGATGGTCTCACTTGAACTGTTTTCCGGGGCTCCTACATGACATTTCATTTTTCTATTGAATAGATGATCAAGCCTGTGGAAGAAAGTGATTGGATCTGGGCATATTACCTCTAAAAAGAGCCTATTTTTAGTCTTTTGCCCTTCCTCCATATAATCATACTCAATCTATATAATCCTTAACTAAATTCTTAATTGAACGTGTTAAGAGGAGCAGTACTCGCATTTGTCTAACAGGCATCCCTTACTAGGGCTAAGTGGGCTACTTTTTTTCTACCAGTCCAACACTTCTTAAGTATTGATATAAATAACCTTCACTTGTTAAGTAAAGATATAAATAACCAATACTTGTTAAGTATTGATATAAATAACCAATAAAAGTTCAGTATTGATATAAATAACCTTCTGAATAAGTTTACATTTTATCGGGATTTTTAGATGAAAGTTCTTCAAAAGTAATGGAATCAAGTGTAATAACCATGAATTTAGGAAACCCAAGTCTTTTTTATATAATTAAGCACCTTGAATGTAGAACTATCCATTTTCTACATACTAAAGTGTATGATAATCGACTTTAGCGAAGGTTCTGGAGGAGCTTTCCACAAACCGTGATTCCTTGGTAAATGGGGCAAAAGGCGGCCTACGAATTGATTATCGCCGTGCACGATTGGGAATCAAATCAGCGGACGTACCATGAGACTTTATCATATCGTCGTTAGTTTGCTTTGGTTTGGCTTGTTTCCGGGGAGAGGTGAGCCGGTTACGCTTTCAGTGAGGAGACAGGTCGAGCTTAGAGAAGTTCCATACCTTCTTGATCGAGTCAATTGCCTTGCTTTTACACTTAATTAAGTCGAGATTGGCTTTGTGGATGCTAATAGTGATCGAAGCTTCCTGTCTGGTATCTGATTGGATGCACTGGCCAGGCTATCTCCTAAGTAGAATAGAATAAGAGAGACTTGCTTGCCCGGCTCTATGTAGGCTCTTTCTGTCCTGGACATCTTGCTTCTTGAATGCCTGTCAATCGGTATTCTATATGATGTGATGTTGCTAGTTCAATCTGCTAGTTAGACTAGTAAGAGAAGCTGCGGTGAATGAATCCTTCTTAGCTAAGGAATGTTTGATTCTAATTGGACACCCACCCATTGTCCAGTTCCGGTACGTAGACCACACAAATCCTGCCAGTAACGGTGGGCAGGTTATAGATAGAATACCACTAGCTCAGACTCATCATAAAAGAAAGAACCCAAAGAATCAATCCTTCGCATAGTGATAAGGTCTTTCCGTGTCGTGCCATGAGGCTACTTAGTTTCATTACTGCCCATTTCTAGGCTAATCCGATGCATTTCTGCTTATCTTGGGTGGGGTAGGTCAGAATTAAGAGCTATTGAGTGAGTGTCATTCCCTGGAGATGGAATTGGAGTGTAAGTTCCGAGTGAACTTCTTTCTGTCATAAGAGCATCTCGTTCTATTCCTTATGCAAGCAAGTCTGTTGGAGTCTTTCTCCTTTCAAAGGCAGGAAGGACAGATTACTTGATAGCAGCCTTAGCCTAACCTAAACAATAATAAAATAAATCAGGTAGGATTAGCATTTTTAGTAGCATCCCCATTCTGAATAGTTCATGCATGCAGTAACTCTTCTTTTTTATTAGACGGGAGCATATTCCAACTCATACGCTAGGTCAGCAAGTGGGAGTTGCCGTCCTAAGGTCTTTGAGTTGCAGTGGTAAGCTAAACCAATCAAGTTTCAATCTTTGGGCTTCCTTTCTGTTTTTCCTGCTGTATCTCTTTCCCTTCCGTACCTTCAGTTTCTGTTAGAAAGTTGCTTACTTCCTTACCTTCCTTATTTCCCGAAAGCCTAGAAGCAAGAATGATGATTCTTCTTTCCAGGGAATAAAGTGAAGTTACCCTCGGGGTTTTGTTTTCTAAGAGGAGAAGGTTTCATATTCTCCCATAGAAGAGAAGGAGTGCTAGAAGAAATGAATCTATAAAAAAAATCTCAATATCTATGGAATGCATTACTTGACTTCTGACTGAAGACCGAAGATCCCGCTTTCAGTAAAGTCAGCTTTCTAAGCTGATTGGATGTCATGCTTGCATGTGTTAAGCATATAGCCAATTTCTTCGACGCGTTTAGCTACTGCGTATAAGCTTCAACCTGCTCTTACAAGAGATTTCTTATTGGGCTTAATATTCCTAGCCATGACTTAGGAAAGAGATTCTCCCACCTATCTATATGGTCTCGCTGCAAGAGACAGAGCGCAAGACTTATGCTTTTCCAGCAATGGGGGTGTACAATGGAGAGAAAATGAGGAATACGCAAACTGGTGTCAATCGGGAAGCAGCAGCTTCACTGACTTCGCCTAATTATCTTCTTTCCTAGCATAAGCTCTACTGACTTATGCGGCTAACATAACGAGTGTCAGCGGTTAGTAAGATAGGACGGTTTTGGAAAGAAGAGGGAAAGATTGGCAATGGCTTCGTCAAGTGTGACAAGATTGATGCCTTGCTTTAGATTTTCGGGACCTATGATTGGTTACTGGAAGAAAAAGGATAGATTTTAGTTTTCGGGCCGGGAGGGAGGTGACGAAGACAGGGAATAGTAGTGGACAGTCTCGCCCCGCCTTGATAGGAGTTGAGGGTAGCAGACTTTAGAGTATAAGACGGCTTCAGCCCTTTCTAGGCTTACTTTCCGTCCTCTTTCAATGCTTGAGGGAGACAAAAGGAGTTGGCATCGGCTCAGCCCCTTTGGTTCGGTAGTTCGAGATGAGACGCTACGGTCAGGCTCAGTCGATGAACTCGATTCGACAGGCTTGGTTTGTTCGGTATGATTCTTCACTTAGTAGGCCCGGTATGCTTCTTTCTTCGCTCCGGTATGGGCTTCCTTTATATATTTCCCAAAAGGAAGTCATAGGCTACAGGTAGCCCTTCCTCAGCAACAAGACGAGAAGCTCAGTCCGGGAAGTAAGAATATAAAAAGCTTAGCGAAAAGGGGCTATAGAGGTCGGTCGATCCGAGGGTTAGGATCAAGGGCAAGGCGTATATAAGGAAAAAATCCCTTATCTTATTGGCACAACATTACGGACATTCTTTTACTTCAACGCGGAAGGTGCGGTGCGCCAACATTGGCATTGCCCGTAGGTTCGGGCTCGTGGCTGACCTTTCAGGATGGAAAATCCGTGGCATCCTATTTTCTTTCTTCTATTTCCCAATAGATGTTGATTGTATGGCCTATTTCACAATGTAAAAACTAGTTAGACGACTGACCACAATCTTTTGCTGAAAATGAAAGAATTTCCGCACGCCGTTCAAGACTCCTTGATTGGATACTCAGACTTGAGTGCGAAAGGATCTCTCTTCTATTCTATGTAATTTCTTTCTTTAACACACGAGTTCGATGGAAAGTAAGCGCTTGAATAGTCTTGACAGAAGGTAATGGAGTGTGAAGACATCGGTTGAAGCCTTTAGTTTCAAGACTAAGTTTTTTACAATAAAATATACTTTCTTTGTTGGCAGGGAAGGAGACGCTCTTTCTAAGCTTTAGGGACGGATGAGTGAGAGCAGCGGAAGCATTGCTTATCAGAACCCCTACGGGTGAACCCTGTCTGTAGTAATGGCTCACGAACGCGGAATGAATGTTATATTACATCGAATGAATTGAAGTTGCTGAATCAGAACTAAGAATAAGAATTCCTGAATCAAGGAAAGCGGTTAGCACTTCTGATTGGCATCATCCATCCTCTCCCGTTGGTCGAGTGGCTACCTTTGGCTTAATATCAATTGCAGTCCTTTGCTTTGGTAGACTAGGGAGAGGTCTGAAAGCGTGCTTCTCAATTCCCATTTCAAGCTTGGTTCAATAGCTGGAGATAGAAGAAGTTCATTTCCCGGGAGCGGATTAATGACTTGAGCTCTGCTCTAGTGAAGTGAGCAATAGGTATTCGTGAAAGTAAGAAAGAAGGACTTTCATAGTCGAAAAGGAAGATGGGCCAGATATGATTTATCTATTTCGTTTAGCGCTTCCTCCCCTATCGGGTAGTTATAGCCCTCTCTTTGAAGTGACGGAAAAGTCTTTCCATTTCGTTACATAGACGCAGTCTCATCTTCTTCTTATTCCTGGTTCCCTAACATTAAGAAGCATGAAAGACATAGTAGACATCGTAATGACTCTTCGAATTCGGTTATGCGTGCCTCCGGTGGCCTCTTTCTTCCTGCTATTAGTATCTTCTCTCTCATACGACGAGACTAGCTGGGGCTTTGCTTCAACATATTTCTTTATTGTAGCCAATTTGGGAGAGAGCAAGAGCTTAGGGGAAAAATAGCCGTACGTAGGCCCTTGAACACGGGCTGGTGGATAGATAGGTCGGAGATTGCATGTGTTAAGCATAGCATAGATTCATCTTGACTTGCTGAGAAGAGTAGCCTCCTGTTCTTGTTCTCTCTCTGACGTAGGGGCTTTGACCAGTACGAACTGGACTAGCCTTATGTGCAGGTAGCTTTATATAGAACATAGTCTGACGCCACAACGCGTTTAAGTAGTTTAAGTCTTTGTGTCTCACAATCCAAACTATGGTCCCCATGACGCAACTAGTGTAGTGGACCTATACTAAATAAAGAGAAAGAATTTCCTGTTCGTACTTCTTTAGTCTAGTTAGTCCAGTTTCAGGCAGAAAGAAGTCCTAGTCGAAGCAGTAATGCAATATGTTCTTTCCATAGCCTTCAAACTTTAGGGATCCTATCTCACAGCTTGGTTGCATTCAGAAGTGCTACTGACCCCACTCGAAGAAGAAGAAAGGACATTGAAGAAGACAGCGCCTTTGCTTTGTCCTTCAAGGCCGGTTTAGATCTCCCTGCTTTGAGTCTCATAAGCCGTTAGCCGAGGGACCAATAACTTTCTCCTTTTGAAGAAGACGCCCCATTTCCCAACTTTCGTTGCCTTGGACGGCCTTACTGTGGTACTCTTCTTATAGGTCAAAGGCGCTCCGCCTTAACCACGGGAAGTTTCCGAAAATACCAATCCGCGTTAGTTTCTTCTAAGCCACCGGCTAGGAATAGGCCGACGAGCTCATTTTTTTTTATGTATGGCCGCGTGGACTAGGCTAAAAGCTCAGAGAAAGCCACAAAGTCGTGCCGTACCCGGCTGGCCTTTAGCTTCTTCTTTAAGGCAAATAGGGCAGTGCAGCACGCAATAAAGTGTACCCTTTCCTCAACTTAGAAAAGTCAGACGCATTATTCATATTCTTAAGATAGACATCCGCGATAGAGGGTCTTTTCATTTACACTCTCTAAGATGAACTAACAGGTTGCAGGTCATTTTCTTTTTTATCAAAACTCTTTTGTCGAAGCTCGTGCACTACTTCTTTTGAAAACACTCTTTCAGGCGTTGGAGTGATTCTTCTTTCTTTGTCTACCCTCGCCGGCTTAAGGCGCTTCATCATATATGTTAATATGTCAATAGCCCGGAATAAAAAACTAAAAAACAGAACTACCTCCGTACTTTTCTTTCCAAGAACGTTCATGCCATATCGAAAGTTCTCAGGACCTATACCTATAGGGGGTGAGACTGCTTCAAAGTGAGAAGGATTTGAAGCTCAACAATGATTTGCTGCTAATCTGAGTTTGCCTAGCATTGACTTTGAAGGTCTAAGTCAGGACTGCATTCAGTCACTCTTATTTACTATGCTGCTAAGCCCTTCGCCATCGAACTCGACGCTCTGTTAAATGCGTTTTTGATTTTCACCTCCCTTACCAGTAACCCCCAATAACGAAAATCGTCTATGTGAACTAGCTGCTTTTCGCCTCATCTCTTTCTCCGCCATATTCATATGGCACTGAGAGGTGAAGACGATAGCCTTCTTCCGAACCAGCTAAGCTAAAAGGTCCACGTTCACGCGAAGGAGAAGGTAAGGCTTGACCTTGTTGGGTCAAGGCTAAGCTTAGTCGGATTCTTCCCCTAGGTTCACTACCTTTAGCTTTCGAGAAGACAGTGAAAGCAGAAGACTAAAAAGGGGATGTCACGTGGAATAAAAACCGTCATCCATTTGCCCGGTTAATTAAGATCAAAACGACTTAAAAAAGGATACGACCAAACTGAACCAACCTCAACGGATTGAAAAAAAGCAATCTTTCTACTTTCTCTTCCACTGCCTTCCCACGGACTGACTAAACCACCAACAACGGCAAGAGAAAGAGCTTTTTAGAGATAAAATGTTGATCTTTGCGAGAAGGAAGAAGTTGGAGAAGCGAGCCTTTGGCCTGAAGAGCTACGTCCCCCGCTCCAGAGTAAGAGATGCATAGCTTTAAGGCAATGATTCCAGTAGTCTTCTAAGCTCTGACCCCTTTTCCTATTGTTGAAGTAGGATATACGAGTTCAGTTGGATTTTCTAAATAAGGCTTTTTTTTTAGCGCTGTGACTTCAGTGGGTCAATCTATTCTTCAGTCGTCGAGTCAGGCTTCTTTCTGTTATGTTCAAGTGTAGCAATCAATCTCCGCTAAAGCTCTTCTTTCATCAATCCTCTCCATAGTTATCTTTGAACTCCGAAAAATTGGTTGAAGATTTTCGTTTAGGAAAGAAAAGCGTTTTAGATAAGTTGACAGGGAGGGATAGGGGGACCAAGGAAGAGAGCATTCCATACTTTTGAAAGTATACAACGAACGTAGGAGTTAAGAGCTGGAGTTAGAGTTAGTCAAACTATTACCATACTAACGAACAATGGTAGAACGATAGCTAGTTTAATAAGATAGAGGTGGGAAAGCCTACGGTACCGTAAACTTAGGAGTTCCAACTAAAGGCGAACCACCGATTCCGGTAAAGTAAAGGAAAGAAAAAGAAAGGAGCCCACTGCCTTACTAAATCGTAAGCAAGGACCCTATTTTTCTAATTCTCTTTACGTTCCGTACGGAAGACAAAAGCCGGCGGATCAGTCAAAAAGTAAGAAAATCGCAGTCTGCGTCTCGTGTAAGGATAGAAGTGACTGAAAGGAGAATACACTCAAACTATCGTTTCACTTCACTCCCTTTAAGGAATAAGGTTATCCCTTTGTTCGACTTGGTCTCGTGCTTCCGTCACTTCTTGTTATATCGTTCGTGCCCACGGATTCAATAAATATATCATCCCCCCGGTTCCAGGTGAGGGTCATAAGGTGTCGCGTAAGAACGACTCAACGCGCACTAGCGCGAAAGCCGTTGTGAACAAGCGTTGTACTGGGGGAGTAGAACGGAATCCCATAGTTCGTTTAGTGAGTCTTCCGTTCGTTCCGGTGTGAACAAAGACCTAAAGAAGCCGGTGTGCGTTAGTGAGTGAGTGAGTCAAGCTAATAGTTAGTGAAGCTATAGTGAATCAAAGATCTTTTCATCGCTAGCCGCATTCCGTCTTACTACTTAGTAGCCTTGTAGCCTTATTTCACTTACAGCTATCTAAGACATGTTGGGGCTGTGTAACTGCTGTAGGTCAATCAACGTAATCCCGAGCAGCCCTTCTTTCTTCTTCAGCTTCGCCCTGATGTGGCATTTCGTATATTATACGATACCGTAGAAATGGAAATGGGAAGGACTAAAACGTGGATGGACCAGAATCTTCTTGAAATAGGGAAAGAAGAAGCTCTTTGGCTGTTGTGCTAGCATAAGCTGTTACAGACTCCGCTGCTCCCTGCTAGTCTGAGTGCTACAGAAGTAGCTGCAACGGAGCGCTACGCGTTGAAGGTGATGAAAAGGATCTCTTCGGTAAAGACTAGCTCCAACGCTTCCTGAAAAGAGAGGATTCGGGTTGATACGAGACCTTCGCCCTCTTCAAGTCTTCTTTTTGGGAGATTAGGTGCCTAGCCTCAGATGGAGCAAAGCAGACTTCCCCGATTAGGACTATACTATAAGACATGGGAGAGAGGAGTCGGCAGCATTGCTGAATAGAAGAACCACATTGCCGAATGCAGTTAGCTAGAAAAGCTGCTCATGACCCGAGGGAAGGCGCTATACTATAGAAGAAGTTCTTGTCGGACTCCTTCAGCCCACATCAAGACTATGTTATGGTTTGGTAGCTTAGTCTTTTTCGGCCTTTCCTAAAGTAAGTCGGAATCGAGCTCTTCCATTCTTTGAAGGACGAAAGGCGGTCAGCCGTTAGGCTTGGAGGAGATTGATTTTCAGTCTTGAGTGATGCTTTGAATGGCGTAGTACAGGAATAGCCCAGTTCCGTAGCCCGAGCAAAGGAATCCACTTCTGAGATGGAGAGAATCCCGGGATGCATATGCTCTTTTCAGGGTTGAAGGAATAAGGAAAGAAAAGCAGGTTTCGGAGGAGTATAAAGCAGTTAAACAAACCTTCGGCCAGTCGAGTTAGCTCGTCTCCTATATTCAATAGGCAATGTTCAAGCCAAGCCCTTCGTCCTATTCGTCCAGTGCCTGTTGAGTGGCCTAGCCACTAGTTGAGCTATAAAGAGTGAGTGAGAAAGACTTTCCTCTCCCTACTTGAGAGATATATACCTCTTTCTGATCCTCGCTCGACTAGTCTGAACCTCAATTCGCTCCGTCTTAGACAAAAGCTTGAATACGTTCGTTGATTGGTAGCTTGCCAAGGAACAAAAGAACTTCCACTCTCCCTCTTCCTGTCGGAAGAGCTCTTGAAGAACCTATTGAGATTTTTACTATGATCAATCCACAATCGAGGATTTCTCTTCCCAACACTAGCACCAGAGAGTAAGATTCTTACTAGCTCGAATTCCTCCCTAACCCTTTCGATCCGGGCTTGCTCTATATAAGATCCCGTGGTTAGCTGGTTGCCTCATACAGCGCTTACCGGGTACAGGTTGACTATCTCTAAACTCTATCCCCGGGGATCTTCTTTTGATGCTTACTTCTAATTCCTTGTCGGCTTACTAATTACTACAAGGCGGTGGTCGACTCATTTTATTACTCATACAGGGCTAAGGTAGGCTTATCCTTATTCTAGCACGAGTGGACTGAAAAAAGAAGTAATTACTTACTCAATGGATTAAAAGCTGGCTTTCTCATTGGCTTATTCACTACTGACTGGATACAACCAAAGAATAGTTGCTGAGACTGACTTACTGGCTGGCGGGTTAGAACGTAGCCTTACTCTACTCTATACTGATTAGGGGTAAGAACCTGACTCATAAAGTACAGGGAACGAGGGTAGAATGAGATCCTTACTCTAGCACACAAGCTGGAAACAAGGGATTAGATAGCACCTTGGATACATATCCTTTTAGGTCACCTTCCTTACTCTATGGCTTTTCAAGTAAACTTCTCATCTACCTTTAGGCTTACGGCGCTGCTTACTCGAACCTGGCTTGCTCTATATAAGATCCCGTGGTTAGCTTCCTTGCTGACAGGCTTATAGGCTTGGCTGATGGATACGATAGAAGGTAGGTTGACTTGCTGGCTGGCTTAGTTGCCTTTGTCTCATCTCCCCTGAGACTATAGGCTTTTAGGGCACCAGCAAAGTGCTTACTCCGTCAGGGCTCATTGGCGTAATATCCCATTCTTGCTCTAGGTCTATCCCAGGCTTATTCTTTCACTTCTAAAGAAGGGGAAGGTCTTTCCTCAAAAATTGGTTAGATTCTTATTAGTAAGAGCCGGCTACCTTTCAAGATATGAGTATCATATTTTTCCAGCCCAGTCTCAAGATCTTTCATTTCAGGTTTAATAAGATAGGGTAGCATAGAGCTTAGCCTCACTCCTCTAGCTCATAGATAAGTTCCTATTATCCATCATATTTACATTAGTGAAATCCCACAGGTCGATCAATGGTTGTGCTTGAAGCCTTCTTCTCTGTATCAGGCAAGAAGAGGAAGGAGTATGGTTGGATATATCATAAGAGAAGAAAGATCGAAATTGACTATTTGGTTGGAGCGCTTCTCTACTTTTATAAGTAAGACCGTGAATGAATAAGAAGATCTTGTTCTATTTCCTGCATGAGGGAAATAGACCGATAGACATGCTGGGGGTAAGGACTTCGTAAACCTTACGAGTCTTCCTTCTATAACAGAACAGTTATCAGACTGTGCCATTCTTTCAACTGTTAGAATAAAAAGAAGGAAGAACTCTTAACTTCAAAGCCTAGGGGGCCTAGTAGAGCGAGTGAGTTCCATGCCTACCAAAGAGGCTCTCCCTTATAGCTCTTCCTTAGTTGCTAACGAGACCATCTCTTTAGGTAGTGAAGTGACTTCCGGTGGCAGTAACTGCACTAACCCCCTCCCGTTTAGGAAGATAGCAGCCATCAAGACAGCGAAGAATCACTCATAGAAAGGATTCAACTGAATAAGGGGCGTAGTGGGTACGAAAGTAAGAAGGTAAGAAGGAAAGTCCCAGGAAAGCCGTTCTCCCAATCCCATCAGTGAGTTTTTTGGTCTCAATGAGTAATCGTGCCATATGCGGACTTGGTCTTATTAGATAGCCTTTAATATGGTTGTGCCAAAACTGGGCATCATTAGATAGCCTGATGCTCATAGTCGGTGCTTCGCCAGGAGACCATCACAAGATTAGCCCTCTCGTAAGGAGAAGGAAAGACGGACTTTGCTGCTTTATTCAAGCTGGTCAACTTTGAAGTCCATTCGAAAGATCACTCGTAAATGTAGCCGGACTTCTTTCTACGATAATAAAGAAATGGAATAGTCTAATTCAAGGTTCAACCTGAGGTCGGCGTGAAAGCTAAATCTTTTCGTTTAATCAAGTCAAGTACTTTATCGGGATCAGCAAACAAAGCATGAGATTCTGGTATCCGGGGCTTGACCCTCACTCTCAGCAGCGAGCTGTGAGTACGAATTGATAGCAAAACCGCCTCCTTTACAAGATACGAAGTCGTTGTTTGGAATGCAAGAATCTTTGGCTCGGTGGACTGCTTTTTCCTTTCTCCCCCTTGTAATTGTTCATCAAGCAAAGCGCAGGACCCCGCCTTTCTCATTTGCGGTGGTACCGGGGCTGTTTTCTTATGATCGAGCACTGTGAGTGCTGCTGAAAAGGAAAGACTAGATGCCGCGTGCGCGGGACATCCAGGCCAGGAAGTAGGTGCATCACATCATATAGAAAGGTGATCCCCCCTTCACAGCTCTTAGTCCGTACGCCCTCTAGCCCTATTTCAATTTAGCGAGTTCAGTTCGTGTCTCACTTCACGCGTCGAATTCTTTCTCTTCGTCGTCGGCCTTGCCTTGGCAGCTGCCTATTCTTCTTGAATTGGATTTTCAGTAAGGGAAGTCGTATAGCGAGGGACTCTTCTTCCTTGTCTAGTTCCATCCCCTTATGTTCTTTCAGGTCTCGCACCATTGCCAACTTTCTTAGTCGTAGAAGCTTTTGCTTTAGTTGAAAAAAGTCCTTCCCAAAGCAAGTAATCATTCCAAACCGTCGAAGTCTTCCAATCGGTGACTACCTTACTTATCTCTCTGGCTATTCCGTATTCAAAGTAGGAAAGATTCTATTTCCGTCCAGTACGGATCCTACCCAGCCTATCGTACGTCTTCCCTATGCCCCTATGCCCATATCCCCTAGCCCTTAGTCCCTTGTTTCGGTGTAAGGTCTCTCTCTTTTTCTGCCTATCTTTCTGGATAGTTTGTCTTCCTATTCTTTCTATTCTAAGTGGGCCGAAGCCGTCCCAATGAAATCGGTGGACCAAGATGACATCATCGAGCAGAAGCCTTCCCAGTTTAGTTCTTAAGAGAAGAACCAAGCAACTGAAACAATTGTTTTTGAATCATTTACTGAACTATCGTCAAACCTCCACCAACATTGGATGATAGAGGGACGTTCTACTGGCTAAATAGATCCACTTGGCTTTCCAACCTGCAAGTCTTTGCTGCACTTTCTTCTAAAAGTAGTTAGTTTTCTTTCTTTACACTCTTTTGTGAATCAAAGGCACTCCTAAAGTACTTACCAAGATTTGTCATACATGAGTATATAAGGGAATTGGAAAAAGGGATGGCAATGGGGAAAAGCCCTACCAAAAACGAAAGGAAAGTTATTCATTTTCGATCAAAATGGGTAGAACAGCACAACGATAGAAAGATGAGGAAAATCGTCTTCATCAATTTCTATTTATCAATTGATCCGATTTTATAGGCTTTCAACAGGGAAGATAAGATATTGTTACTGGGCTAGGATGTTCATTCGGGAAGAATCTCGGATGAAGCTGTAGAGTTCTCGACCAATGGAGTCAAGTGGAGAAGGCGGAACAAAACCAATTAGTTAGTTAGGGTTCCAAACCTCCCCTCCCTTAGGGGACGTTCGGTCTGTACCTGAACCTGAGATGTAGCCAAAAAAGCCTCAAAAGGTGGGTTTCTCAGTCAGATCCAACTGATCCCTCCAACTCTGTGTGCACGTTCCACAAAAGAGAAAGGCTTTGTTCATTGAGTGGGCTCTCTGGCTGTTGAAATAGTAGAGGCTCTTATCTTTCTTTATAGGCGGCATATAAACGAATGTCGATTGGTCTAATTCTCTAATTCGAAGAAAGAACTTTTTTTTTTCGGCATAATAGGGTCAACATAGGTTAGTCCTTACGCACTCAATCCAGGCCTGGATTGAATATCTTGAATTGGAATGGAAGCCTAATCGTTTTTGACGGTTGGAAGCAGTTTGTAAGTTTCAGTACTCACTGGTTCAAATAGTGACTTCGGGACAGAGATAGTGAATTCTTTCTATTCTCCAAGGAAAGGACTCTGCATCCACAGCTCCGCCCGGCCTTTCCCAACCAAAACAAAAAAAGGGAGAGCTTGAAGAGGACATATGGCCGAGGATCGAAGAAGCAAGGGATGACCCTTTCCAGATGACCAATAGAGGTTGGACAGATTCCTGTTACCATAAGGAGAAGGAGGAGATAATAAGGAATTCGCTGCTCTATACTTTGCTATAGTTGAATGAACTCCTAGGCCTTAAAAGAGAGCATTTTCTCGCATGTTTAGCGCCGAGAGCTTTCACATTTTTCTATCGAAAAGAGGGCATATAGCCCGAGTCCTGAATACTTTAAAGACCGATTACGACTGTTGCAAGAGTGGACACCCTTTCCGACAAAGGACGGGAATCGTACTGATAGAAAAGGACATATAGCGAATTACATAACCTCTAAGTCTTCTGTCTACCTGTACCCGAGTGCTTAACGGGAGGAGAGATCTTTCATAAAGAAAGAGCACATCGAACGTGATATCGCATATATAAGATACCAAGCACGGGATGAGCCCAAAGCAAGCAACAAGGGATGACCAGGCGACTCTTCTAAAAAAAGAAGGGATTCGCGTTAAGAGAGAAATAGCCAATTAACGAGACTGATTCCGGATGCCCGATACCAGAGGAAACCACTCCCGATGACAGATAGATGACGACATATTCCCTCTTCCCCTTACCAAAAGCATAATCTTTCTTTACAGGAAAGAAGAAAGGAATTGAAGACCAAGCAAGTAAGAAAAACAAGGCTTGTTGACTTGCGGTCTGTCTATTCCAGTAGTTCAAGAGTTCGAGTTTAGCCTCTTCAAGCTATCAAATAGCGAATCTCTCATCTCCTTAAGCACTGTAGTAAACTCTCTTCAAGCAAAAAAAACGGGATGCTTCACAGCAGGCGGCACAGAAAGAGGAGTAGATCCAATGGGAATTGTTATTTTATTTAGCTTGAGCAGGAAACCATAAGGGGGATGGGAAAGCTTATATGACTAGTAGATAAAGAGTAGTGAAAGGATTGAAACCAAAGATCAGGTACTATAGATCAAACTAGATCGATAGCAGCATGTCCAAAATTATCGAAAGTGACAACATTGCTAAAAAGAATTCAAAGAAGACGGTTCAAAGCAGTCAGCTCTTCCTTAGCAACTCGAGCGTCTTCTTTCCAGCTTTCGAAGTTCACCTGGCTCTGTGGCTTTTCTACTTTCTCGGCATGATCTTGCGACTTTTGGAGCCTACCTTTGAGTGCCTGAATCAATTCAACAAAAAGAGTTCAAATCCCCGACTGTCTTCGAGCAAGCTCGACGCTTTCATCGTGAGTGAGAGAGGAATTGAGGCTGATCCAGCTAAGGTGAAAGCCGTTGTGAATCTATGCCGTCACCTCGTAACCTCAAAGAGTTGCGTAGTCTGCCGGGCCGGCTCCAGCCTTTGATCTCAAAAGTGCAAACTCGATGTCAATCCTTTTCCCGTAAAGACGCGAACTTTGTTTGGAGGCCAAAACACAAAGAAAAAGGCAGCGCCGAAGAAAGGAAAGAGCGAGATGGTGGTTTTTCTGGAACCCGCGAAGCGAAGATCGATGTCCGTCCCAGCCAGCCCATCCGACTACACAGAACTCCTCCTAAAAAAGCGCGTAAGGGGCCACCCACCCATTCCCCTTAGCCCTCTCACTCCCTAAGGAATGAAAGGCCACATCTAACTCTGAAAAAAAACTGGAATACGAATGAGATCTATATGGATTCCTCCAACTCAATGAATGAAGAAAAGAGTAACAGGAATGAGATCTATATAAAGAAAAATACAAAAAGGAAAATGGTCAAACCATAAATTTTTAACAACAAAAAAAGGCCAAGGAAAAGGAAGGAGGATAACCGCATGATCACCAAACCTTATCCGGCTTGGATAGATTCTGCGCCGTATACGCGTTGGTTCTCTCAGCCAGACTGAAAAATCTTCGACGGAACGGGAGACCCGCACCGGCATGACGCGCATTTCCTGTCCAGATGTTGGCCGGTAGCGCTGAATGGGGCACTGTGCCTTAGGTTAGGCTCTTCGTACAATTTATTATTGGATGGTCCCGCCCTTACATGGTACGCCCACCTCCTTTCCTTCTCTGATGAGATATGGAACTCCAAGCCATCCACTTTCGCCTCGCCCTTTAGTTCATTTCCATTCAATTCAATTTACCACCTGGCTTCTGAATCCATCTCATATTGATTCCATTCGTCTAAAGTAATGAAAGAGATGAAGGCTTGTTTACTTGAGAAAGAAAGTCAAAAGAAGGATGATCTCGGAAGTACAGGTATCAGTACAGTGTGGCTCGCTCGATACGGATAAGGTAAACTCCTTGACCCCTTATACAAGAGCGCAAGGCCTAACTAGGTTATAAACCGGCACTACCTGCAGCTGATTTAGACCACTCACGGGGTACAATGCCTTTTCGCTAGCTGACAGGGGTCGATAAGCAGGAGCGCCCTCCTCTCTACCTTGACTTTAGATAACCACTCGCAGTGAAAAAAACTAGCTATGATCCCGAGAAGATGCTCCCGAAGCGGATCGGTTTAGACGTTCATTCAGGGGATGCGGAAGCGAATTCCCCCTTACTTCTGGATGATAAAGAAGCATAATACAAGCTACTCTCCTTCAACATGAGGAGGAGCTCTTTATGTGGTTTCACTTTACCACCATCTGAAATGCGCGAAACTTCGATTGGCGGAAGCCAGTCCATGAAGATTCTCCCTTTTCTTACGCGCAATTCCCCTCTTTCGGTAAGCATCCAGTATCTCATCAAATGAACATTTCTCTAAGCTTATCCTGTAGTTTATACGTCGTTTGAAAGCTGCTTCAAGGATCCAACGAATAGCTAAGGTTTGTTGACGATCCCTGGCTACAATCCCGGGGACATCATAAATAGTACCTGCTACTCTGACTTTTTCAACTTTGCATATGGGCTTGATATTCTCTACGGCGTCAACCATAAGTTTGATTACATCGCCTTCAGTTCGAGATAGGCGATGAAAAGTTTGATAAACAATAGCACGAACCCTCGTTCTTTTACCTTCTTTCATGTTCAAGTTGACCAATTTCTTGATCAATTGTTTTTGCTCACTATCTAAGCCACCCATATAACTGATAATTTCCGAGCAATTGGTCGATGACGAGGCCGAAAAATTTCTATTACGCGATCCTTACTGTCCATCTTTATCAGCCAACTCCCCCGTTTCCACAAACTTTATCCACCAGAAAGAAAAGGTGCCTTAGCGCCTATGCTTCTCCGGTGCCTTTTAAACGCGCGTCGCTCTCCCCCGGATGTTGGAATTATTCTAGTTATTCATTTTCTTCGCGGCAAATGAAGAGAACAAGTCCTAGTAGGAGAAGAAAGAGGTCGAGTCCCTCGATCCACCCCTCTAGCCACTCCAGGTTTGGAAAGTACGGCAAAAAGTACAATAATGCCCCAAAAAGTAAAGGGACGTCAGGTTGTTTTGCCGGTAGGATATTCCTTTGAAAAAGGAATTTACCAAAAAAGAGAAATAAATGACAGAAGAGAAAAAGGAAGGAAAGAAAAAAAAAGATTACCGGTAGGTACAGTAACTTCGTACCTTAGCCTTTCCCTGAACTCAAACTCTGAACTCACTTCACTTCACTAGAGCGCTATCATAATTCATGCTTTCCATTCCTCAACTCTTAGTAGTTAGTTTGCTTGAGAAGATAGTGGATATCAGTTTCAGTGCTAGAAAAGAGGGATCTAGTTCCATCGCCTTCATCCATTCCTTCTTTCTCAGTGCCCTACCCGGCCGGAATGACGTCTTAATCCTTTCCTTTTGCCTTCGAGCCAAGCCAATTCCATTCTCTTCCTTAACGGCCTTGGTCGTAATTCAACCTACTAAGAATCATATTTTACCATGTTCGATTTGCAGAATGGTTTGATTATAATCCGAGTGGAGGTTAGCTACTAAGATACCACTATCTTCTATTCTAGCTGCTTTCATTCCTGACCCTCCAGACTAACTAGCTTCTAAGACAAGACCTACCCTGCCCTGGGTAGAGGTAGGCATTCAGTATTAATCATCATCCATCATGCTAATCGACGGTAGCCAGCACAAGAAGAAGATTGCTAGCAGAAGAAGAAAGAAATCCGCATCAACAATGAAATCCAGAGCAGAGAAGAAAGATTTTATGTTGAAATAGCGAAAGAAAGGAAAGATAGACCGACTAACTCTTAGTTAGTCTCGGCATCCATCCTAATCCTCCTTAATAAAGGCATCTCATCTAGTGAGCTAGTTGATTAGCAATAATCTCTAATGCTCTCTTCTTCCCTCCGTTGCACTTGGTTTCACTGCATCTATGGATTATCTCACTAACAAGTAATCTTCAAGAGGTGTAGCAACTGATGCTATCATCAATCCTCCTTCCTTCCCATGGATCAAGCATTAAATGAGTTTTCCTTCCTATCCACTCTCCTTCTCCTATTGGGATCTTATTCGTCATTCTTCTATTTGTTGTAGATGAGCGCATGTCAGTCTGCTTTTTAAGCATCCTTCGTAGCTCTCCTTTTTTCTTCCCAAAGCAAAGCTCACAACAGAAAGACAACTAGAGGGAAGGGTAGCATCCAGAGTTTATCTAAGCATGTGCTATTCACTTTAGTAGTTAGGCGCTAAGCCTGGTGACTTCAATCCGTCATTCCGAGAGAAGGAATGGAATCCTTCTCTTTTAAAAGGGTTAAACTCTCAAGTACGGTTCTAAGGATAGGCCTGGCGGAAATACAGAATTTGAATATCCGGAAGTGGGGGTTGAACAGATGGGTCATCTGGCATTGAAAGAGGATGGGCTTTCTCGAAGGCTCGGGAGCAATTGAATATTCATGTGCTCAAGAAGCAGTCTTTTAGGCCCAGGTAGCTTGCTTGGAATCTCAGTCACAAGCATATTCGCAATCCTTGGGCTTTGAGGTAGTTGACTACTCGACCAAAGAAAGACCGTCAAATGGGACTTATATACGCAACCCACCTTCTCATCTCTCATTCCTTTTCTGACCTACGGCACTGAACGTCAACCCAGAAAGTCAATGAGCGCGGTGCAACAAAGCTTCTAGTTTCGGTATCTTTCTCGATATTTATAATATGAGCTGAATCCACTACTTGAAAGGCAGGAGGGCGAAGACGAAGTAGGGTTGAGTCTCAGGAAGCGTTTAGGCCGGGGTTCGAAGCATTCTTCAAAGACAGGTAAAGTAGCAACTTCAGTATCAGGGGAATAAAATGGATAATCAAACTGCTAAGGTGAGTTTACTCTCCCTTTAGAAGATGGAAGTTGACTTACAAAGAAAAAGGTAAGCGTTGGTATAATCTTTTTCAGTCTCAGGGAATTAGCTTGTTGCTCAAGGGAAGGATCTATGTAATAAGACTTTTTTAAGGATTCTTCTAAGCGCTGGAGTCCGAAGGAGTGGTATCAAGCCTGCTCGTAGCTCACCCGTAAAGTAGGCAATCTATTGTTGAGGAACCTGTTACCCCATCCGAAGAAGAGAATCTCTATTAAGCTTTCTTCGAAGCCCAAGTGCAAAGACAGCTCGCTCAGTCGAAGCGAAGGACTGCAATTGGATAGAATTCGATTAGCACTCACCATAAGCAACCGCATAGAAAGCTCAGAGAAAGCAAAAAAAGCATTCATCCCTATTTTCCCTCTTTAGGAAAGAAAAGACTTCTACAAATAAAAGAGTAAAGCGACATCCATTTGATGTGTTACGCACAGTGAGATTTGTCAAAGAATAGTAATCGAGTGAAGAAAAAATGTTGAAATCTTTCTATTTCTATTTAGTCAACCTACTCGGAATCAGCCGTAATCCGATCTAAAGCCTTTATGTTTATGCCCCTCCGACTCCAATTCCCATTCCAACAGCAGCTTAAACTCCAAGTCTGATTCAAATCTACTTTATTCTGCTTTGAGAAAAGTGGGCCTTTCTTATTCTTATATCTTATAGTAGTATTCTCGAATGAGTCGCTTTAGAGGTAATTATTACGCTTTTCTTTAGGAACGAAGAAGAAATGGCTAAAAAAACCGAAGAGAAAGCAACCGGCGCATCCACCTGAGAAGGATCTGGATCTGGTTTCCCACTTTCCTGCTGCACATGAATGGTGGGTCTCGTATTTCTATTTAGATGTCCCTACGTACACTGTCTGTAAGGTATAGCCTCCTTCTTTCGATCTTTTTTGGTTGTGACATAAATAGATCATTGACATCTAGGATGATAAGGAATTAAGCACATGCGAGCCAGTAAAGGAAGACCCTTAAGTATCAAAGAGGGTATACAATATGACACAGTAGCCTTCTGGCTACTAAACAAGCTGTCAAGAATAAAAACATCTTGGAAAGGTCTGCTCTACACCAAACTTTTCATACCATACCAAGGTGGGATAACTATGGACTTGTTGAAGGAGCTCGCAGGACCCCCGCTGGCACTCGAAACAATTGGCCTCAGATGAAAGAAGACGTGGAAAGTGATGTTGTCGTCTTGTGTGTCAAACAATACAAAATAAAACAAAAGAAGTCAGGAGGAGAGCTATATCCTTTGCTTATCTTCACCTGACCATAAAAGTCTTACTATGAATTTCACCTTTTCTTTTGCTTGCCCCTTAAGGTGGATGGGCTTGGAAGCGGTGGTTGTCGATATATTAGCAAAGTATGCATCCATTGAAGGCTGCCTATGCCGACTGCAACTGCGGATGAGGCTTCACGCTTCTTTATGAAGAACGTGGTTAAGTACTGGGCCCGCTTCCATTCTAATTATATTATTTTCTTTATCTATGATAAGATAGAATGCTGCCCGGTAAGCCGCATCGGGTGAGTGACACAGGAAAAGAAAAATGGCGATCGAAAGTCCCTCCTCCGTATGATATATAGAACAAGACTGAAAATAGAGGGCAACATTTAGCCAGCTCGCCTTGCTAAGAAACAGAACAAGCCAACAGACAAATAAATAAGTACACTTCAATGCACCTATCCTTGGTTAGCGAACCGAAAAGGCAAAGAAAAGACTATCGGATTATTGGAATTTATGTCTGGTGACCACTGCACCGCTATAGAGACTTTAGACTACAGTAATGGTGAACACTACATTAAACAGGCACACTTTTGCTCCGACTTCCACCACTGACTGTGCTCGGACTGCTGGAGCAGAAACTAGAAAAAAAATGCCGGGTGCAGGAAAAGCGGATTCTCGGTTAGCTGCTTTTTTTTTTAGCACAGGAGGGTGGTCGTAGATCAGGAAGCAAGTCTGACACTCATATTGGAAGGTCTTATCTTGATTACGCCTTTAGAAAGGAAAGTCCTTCGTCATCAAAATTGGAAGAATTCGATAGGAAACCTTTTCTTACCCTTTCTTTGTTACGGGCTCATCTTTTTTAAGGGTAAAAAACTTGAAAGAGCTTTAGGCATACCTAATCGAATGTAGTCAACGTATCTGTATCTGTACTCGGAGGATACTGTGTAAGTAGCTGATAAGGCAAGGTTGGCTTTATCCCCTCTACTTGAATTTGAGGATTGGATTATCCCGGTTGTCAGGTTGTGAACCTTCCTGGTTTTATTGGTAGGAAGGGAGGTCAAAGTTCTGCTCGTCGCACACTACTAGCCGCTGATTGAGTCAATCTATATATGATTTCAGGTACGAAGCCTTTCCTTTCTTTTTCAAAGCCCGAAGGCAGATAGAGGCACATAAGGTGCTTTTCATTTGTGTTAGATGACAGATAGAAGGTTTGCAAAGGAAAGACAAAGACATTCTTCAACCTTCAACGAGTGAAATCGAAGCAGCAGCCACCTACTCTTTTCTTTCGACCCATCTTTCGTAATTTTCGTAGAAAGAAAGATGTACTCTTGGTACATATAGCCCGATCACTGAGTCAACTCCCAACTGTGATCCCTATCCCTGCGTACCTCTAAGGAGCAGTCGTCCCCCATCCGATAAGGCATTCTCCCCCATGCTAACAGCCTCCCCTTTTTTCCCTTATCTTTACGATAAAGTGGCTACAGCTCTTGTTCTACCAAATGAGCATATAAGTTCAACTGAAATAAAATCTATCTAAAATCTATCTGCTATGGCCTTAGTAAATAGAAATAGTAAAGAAGTAAAGAACGAGTGCCGTAACTATAAGATTGAACTGGATCCTTTTCTATCTTTCTTGTAACCTTGTAACAAGGGGCCTGGCCCTAATGAGAATCAATTGAAAGAAAGATATCGGCGAAAGCATCCTGTTGAGCCTTTTATCCTATCCCCCTTTACCGTGAGAACGAGCTATTATTTAGCTATTTCCCGATCCAGCCAATCAGGCTCTTGAGTTCATACCACCCCGCTTTTAGGTATCAGTCTTCTATCCAACAGCGCTTACTTTAAGTGGTTCGATGTGGGTGCGAAAAGAAGAAGTAAGCATCGGAGAACGACACCTTTATTTGAATCCAGGCCTTTTGCCCTAGCCCTTGAATGTCAGAAAGGATTTAGATTTATAAAGACTTTCCCAGAGCTAACTTGAGTCTTGAGTGAATACTAATTAGATAGTTCAAGTCTATTAGGAAGAAAGTTTAGTAGGCGAGAGTCATATCCGGATGGAAAAAGTAAAGTCTTATACAGGCTTATTAATCAATAGGGAATAGTGATAGGTATAGGTTTACCTAGTTGCTCTTCATCTGTCTTCCTCCATGATTAAGGATCACAACCGACTTCCGTACCCTTTCACTTTTTGAAAACACTCTCTAACCGCTTCAATCATTAGACTCAAGGAATCAGTCTTTCCGGTACTAAGAAACTAGGAGGAAGACCATCCTTCCATTGGGAGTCCATTTCCTATAACAACTAGAGCAGATGTATGAAATCTCCGTTTTAGTGCTTTACCTTATTCCCCTGGATTCTTTCACCTTCCCTCCTTAGAGAATAATAGATCAATCATAAGCAATCTAAAGAGAGATAGATATATGACAGACATGACAGGGTTTAGAGAGAGCTAGCTTATGAATGGGTCTATGTGATTCTCTGATAATATGGCTTTTTACGAATGATAGTCAAGGATTTATTGATTTATTTAGTACCCAGAAAAAAGAATAGATCAAAACAAAGAAAAAGAAGTTGTAAAGAAAGTCCTAAGCATGCGCACAACAGACTTTTTCCATATACCGAAAAGTCAATGCAGCCCTATTTTAGTCGAATGAATCAACTACTTTCTCTTATTGATGACCAATCCAATGAGGTGAACACTCATGGAAACTTAGCTCCCTAGGTAAGATGAGTCCATTAGAGAGAAATAAGTGCTATAACTCTGTCTAACCAAGCGAAAGAGAAGGCTAACTAATAACAAATGTGCCATCAATCAAAGAAAGAGAAATAAATGACAGAAGAGAAAAAGGAAGGGAATGGGGCAAGATATGTTATCCCCGCCCGGCGCCGACGCTATTGAAATTACCCCTACAAATGTACTCGAAATCAAATAAACAAAAAATGCAAAAATAAATCCAACCCTTGCGCGTTTTCTAAAGCAAAGGAAAATTATGCAAGCCCCCGACACAAGGGCGGGTAGCCGTGCCGGTTCATGCAGAAAATTGTCACTATAATGGACTTTTCCTAAAACAAAAAAATAGAACAAAAGTAGAATAAGGGGATAAATTGACTGTTTAGGGCGAGCTTCCAAAAACAAGCACAGGGCGTAGTAAGCTAGTAGCTGGAAGAGAAGAAAAAACGCCCATTGCGCCAGTCCCTTTTCCAATGAATAGAAGAGAAGAATGGCAAAAGAGCGTTCGATGGAAGACACAAAAGAAAGAAAGAAAAAAGTGGAACCATGATGAATAAAAGACCCTCGAGACTTACGAGGTTCTTTAGAAACAGGGTAGCTACCACAGAATAAAAGGCGCTAATAAGCAAAAGCCACTTCGCCTCTTTTTCTTCTTTAGTCGTAAAGAAGCGAAAATGCAAAAGATAGAGAGAAAGTTGAAAAATCACTTGGAAAGGACGAGTCTAATTTTCCACTTCTATAGTGGGAAAGATAAGGGAATAGGAAAGAGAGAAAACAAGAAAACAACATGTGAGATAGCCAAGCTTGACAAAAAAGAAGAAGAAATTCTCATTTTTTATATAGAACGAGGAAACAGAATCTTTCGTCCTCTTTAAGAGGGACCCGAGTTTATCAAGAAAGAAAGAAATTTTTGTACTCAAAATGCCTACTCTGCTTAGGAACCAAGTTGAACTACGATTCAGATAAAGTCTTAGCCAAATAAGATTTCTTTTTCTTTTTCGTGTCATAACACAATTGTTGGATCATCGGTCCACCCTGACGCTTTGTTGGGATGGTTCTTTCTATATCTACTAGGGGGTTGGTTGTTGACCAACAGAGAAAAGGGGAAGTGAACAGAAAATACGGCTTTTTCAAAAGAAAAGAAGAAAGGCATTTCAGTTTTTTTGTATTGCTTTCTTCTCTTATGAGATTTCGATAAGAGTGACGCCAGCTCGTCACTTTAATCCAGACAATAGCGACGAGGCGTTGCAATCAATGCCGCTTTCTTTGAATTAATTCATAGAGGCTTTCTGAAGTCCTGCCATCTCCAACCAAGCCTCAACCGTCTGATGTCGGAAGCTCCATGACTTTTGCACCGAGCTATTGAGTACTGAACTTGCTTAACTATGATAATTCAAGTGATCCGCCGAAAACGCGTTGAGTCCAATCAACAAAAAGTAAGTAGCCACGAGTCAGAGAATTGAGAAATGGTATAGATTTTTGAGCAGGAGCGAGCAGAGCGAGCTGTCTTTGGCACAATCTGTACTGTAGCCGGGAAAGCCTGTAAACAGGAGTCAAGCTGTTCACAAGCAGTGGTTATGAGCCGTATCTCGCATCTAAAGCCAATCCATTTACAAGTGAAATCTTGCCCAACTCCAACTACAAGGAAAGAAAGGGGTGAGGTGCTCATTCTGTAGAAATTGGGTCTCTCGGAACCATGGGCGGCGAAAACTAGGATGGAATCATAGGTAAGGGATGACATAACTGGGGAGTAGGAATGGCAGATCCGTTTTTTTCCCAACATTATGAACTCTTCAACTTGTAGTCCACCAAGAGGCTAAATCCTCTCCTGAGTTCCGTCTGAGCCCAGGTTTGTAAACCAGCCATTCAATGGAAGACAAAGTCTTCTTATTTATGTTCCGCATTAGGGTCCTTCACCTTCAACGAGTGCTATTTCTGCCCTTGTCGGCCTAAGGACTGCGCCAATCTCGATTCAAGTAGAACCATGGAAACCATTTGAACAAGAGTAGCGGAACACTTTCCCTTCCTTTTACCGCTCTGTGGTACTGCTTGTTCGTGAATAAGAGAGAGCAGCATTTCTTTGGGCTTCGTACAGAAAATGCGAGCGTTGCGCTATTACCAAATGTACCAAATCGCAGCAGCAAATACCAGTCTAGTAGCTGTGCCCTCAACTGACCAAACTTCAGAGATATGTTGAAGATAGTCTGTAGGTTGAGAATGCCCCTGAAGAGAGATTTTTCATTTTTCCCCGTTACTTTATTAATAATAAATAATGATGACAACAACAGCATGGGCTTGTTGAATGGCAGGCTTGACAGGCAATGGAAAGGATTTGGCTCATCCAAATCAGATGATCCTGAATCAAAGACTCTGAATAGTGGGTTGCTTAAAAGATCTGTACTCAAAACATCCCTATTCCTACCGGGAATCACACATGAAAAAGAGTACGCGAAAAAAAAGCACCTTTAGGTGCCAGGAGTGTGGCGTCCAGCCACATTTGCTTCGAATCGACTACCAGCACCCGCTGATGTCCTATTTCGTCTGATTCAACAAGTGGATCCTCCTTTCCCGGACAAAAAGAAGTGGCTAGTGGATCTGGATCACCTTTCTTCCCTTCTACTTTGATTTTTAGTAGTCGATGTTATACCGGTACTCAAGAGAAGTAATTGAATTGGCTTAGAAGCGGCTTCAACAGATTCGGCTTAGTTCCCTATCCCAGAGTCCTAAGAAGAAAGACTAAGTAGATAGTCGGGGCTAGCTCCCTAAACTCCGAGATGCAGGAACTAGTAAATAAACTGCCCGAGAAAGGATGTTGATTGATGTCCTTACCCCTTTGTGAAGTCAATAATCTAAGTAATGGGAAAGTGGTCAGACCAGAAAGAAGTAGCATTCTATCTGTTGGTTGAACCTTTCGTTGGCTAACCACGCTGCGGATTCGAACCACAGGTTTTCCTTACGTGGTAAATGGTCCCTGTCAAAATCATCTTCCGTCAACCTTATTAGTTTCCTATGCATAATGAAGACCCAGCGAGAAAACGGAAAGCGCGCTAGCGCGCTCCGGCTTTCGAGCCTACGCTTGCTCCGTACAGCAGTTTGATCTCAATCACAATGTTGCCGATATCTTATCTTTAAGGAATCAAAGTTGTCAGTCAGTTCGATACTGAATCTGTCTTAGCTGGAAAGGTGAAGATAAGCCTTTGCCTTTCACTTGCCACTTGGGGAACTTTATCTGGCTGTTCCAGTAGCTTTATTCAGTCAATGGAAAGGTCAATCCAAGACATGAAAGTAAGATAAGGGAAACGTTCTTTGACTATTCATCCCATCACTCAATTTCTTTCCTGTGAAGGCCTCTCTCCTTCCTAAAGGTCTTTTGCTCTTGCTCTTTCTTCTGCAAAAGAGCCTCAAAGTCTACGGGAGGCCCTTGCTCATCCTGAATGGAGAAGGGCTATGGTTGAAGAGAAGGAGGCACTCCAAAAGAATGGTACCTGGGAACTTGTTCTATTGCTTGAAGGGAAAGGCCCTACTTTACTGATGATGGAGGAGAGGATGACCTATAGGAGGGGGGTGTATACTCTCAAATAGTTGTCTGATGGATCAGTCGGATTCATATGTCTGATGGGCTATTTGCCTTGGTTGAGGGGCCTGATTCAGAGCAAATCACTAATGTCGAAACTCTCGCGGCAAAGCCTCGTGGTTGGGACTTGTTTCAATTTATCGAGTTGAGTAAGGATAAATAGCTTTTTTCAGCCAGCTGACGTAGGGGATAGAGCTTTTTAAGCCAGTTACCGATATAAGTTTATTAAACAGCATTCTAGCAAGTTCACCTATTTTGAATTACGTGGGTCTCTACCGGCTATTACCGCATTGGGGGCATCCCCTTCTATAAAGTCTTATAGTCTGATAGTCTATTCGGAGAGGATCAATCTCCTCCCAAGGACTTATCACTAGACGACTCTACCTGGCCAACCAGAACACGAAGGTCCTGATTAGACAGCTCGACAAACCAATCGAATATACGGAACATGATACCGAACTTCCAAGTTGTCACATCAACTTTTGGGTTCGTGCCATGTTCATATAAACATTGGACTGTCTATAAAGTCGTCTAATCTAGCATCAGGTGCCAAAGCGACCTGACAGTACCCTTTTTAGGTATGAGAGAGACTGGCGCATCCATCCTTTCTAGAGAGAGTCTTCATTAAAATCTCTCATACCAGGGTATGCGAAAGCGCAGTCTGGAGGACAGATCGGATCTTTGGGGACCATAGTCTCCCGAAGCCGATCTATCACCCTTCCAACACAAAGAGGTGTTGGAATGAAACCTAAAGCGACCTGCAGCCAGAGCGTTGTTGGCATCAGCTGCGAATCCGGCTAGATCCTGGATTCATAGATAGAAAAGCAGCATGGAAGAAAAAGCTAAAGTTTGCCCGCTTGCAAGAATCCTTTTCGTTCTTCCTTGGCAAATCAAATAAAGTCTAATCTGATTACACAAAAGACGGAAGAAAATTCTTTATACACTAATACACTTAGACTCATACCACACTCAAAAGAGAGATAGGAAAGTTTCATACGTGGCTATGCTCAACTTGCAGGCCCACTCACTACTTTATTACAGAATTACAGAAGGACAAGTTTTCTTGGACTGATGCGGCCCAACATTCTTTTGACGCATTGAAGCAGGCTATGACTCGGGCGCCCGTTCTTGCTTTACCCGACTTTCTGAAACCGTTTGTTGTCGAGACTGATGCATCAGGGTGTGGCATCGGCGCAGTCCTCAGTCAAGACGGCCATCCAATCGCCTATTTTCGAAGAAGCTCTCGCCACGAATGCAATCGAAGTCAGCTTATGTTCGGGAACCCCACGCTATCTCTGAAGCCGTTGCCAAATTCAGACACTACTTGCTTGGACATTTTTTTATCATTCGTACAGATCACAAAAGTTTCAAGCACCTTTCCGAGCAAGTTATTCAAAGGCCAGAACAGGAACTTTGGCTACCAAAGCTCATGGGATTTCACTATTCCATCGAATACAAAGCCGGTAAAACGAATCCAAGCTGCCGATGCTTTATCACGGGTTTGTTACATGGCACTGACTGTCTCCCATTTTACCTTCGTGGATGACATTTATGCCGCCGTTCGCTCTTCTGTTCCGTGAACGCCTTTCTCAAGATCCTGGGGCCTCGGATGGGTTTTCGATAAAACAGGGGTTGTTATTTTACCATGACCGGCTAGTTTTGCCTGAGGACAATCCTGAGTGACTTCAAACCGTTATTCGATAATTTCACACCACTCCGGTTGGTGGTCATGCTGGCGTCTTACGCACCTTCCATCGCATAGCGGCTCAGTTCTATTGGAAAGGCATGCGTCAGGATATTCAACGGTTTATTCAGTCTTGTATGGTTTGTCAGCGCGCCAAGTCCTCTCAACTGCACCCTGCTGGGTTATTGTGCCCCCTACCTCTTCCTTCTCAGATATGGGAGGACGTTGCAATGGACTTTATTACGGGACATCCACCATCGCGCGGCTTCACGGTTATAATAGTTGTGGTTGACCGTTTGTCCAAATACGGCCATTTTGCACCCCATCGAGCTAATTACACGAGTTCCCAAGTTGCTGAGACTTTTGTTTCCACTATAGTGAAACTCCATGGTATGCCACGGGCTATTGTTTCTGATCGTGATAAAGCTTTCACAAGTGCTTTTTGGAAACATTTATTGTTGCTTCATGGTACTACTTGGAATATGAGCTCGTCGTACCACCCGCAAACGGATGGTCTTTCGGAGGCTAACTCTAAATGTTTGGAGCTGTACCGACGTTGCTTCGTTCATGAGACTCCGCGTTTATGGCTTTCCTACTTGCCTTGGGCTGAGTATTGTTACAACTCGTCCTTCCAGACTTCCATTGGGATGACTCCATTCAGAGCAGTGTATGGTCGTGACCCCCCTGTTCTTCTTAAGTTTCATCCGGACGATGGGGTCCCTTCTGAATTGGAGCAACTGTTAAGAGATCGAGATGCAATACTTTCTCTCCTTAAGCGTAATTTACAGAATGCTCAGACTCGTATGAAACGCTACGCGGATACCAAGCGAAGGGAACTTCATGCCTACCTTGCTTTAAAGCGATATAGAGATAGAGTGATTGTTAGTGCAAGGAATGATGAAAATCTATGTTCTGTTGTCTTTCAGTTCTGAGTTTGACCTTGGTTTAAATGTTCTTCGTTCTTTTCATTTCCTGGTTGATTCTGAAAATGTAATTATTTGTAATTAAACATAATCTCTATCTCTTCCTATCGGTCAGTTCTTTACTTGGAAAGTCAGCATTTGCCATAAAAGACTGCGGGTTCACTCCCTTCCTTCTAAGTCCTTAGTCTAGCCCAGACCTTTCTAATACAGAAGATGTCATAAATACAGAATAAGACTAGGAATCTCGATTAGAAGACTTGCTCCCTACCGGCTACCTGTGACTGGCTGAGAGATTGATTTTCCTTGTACCGCTTTTGGGAATAGAATGGAATCCGGGATCAAAGGGGATGAGTTCGCACCCACATTCTCTCATAGAGTAGCGATCAGAGTGACTAATTGGCAAGGAAGACGCTCCCCTTTCTATAAAAAAAGCTAATTGAAGACATCAGTTCACTGAAGCATTTTGCTAAGCCTTAGGCGAGCTCATAAACCAGAAATGAGGCTGCTAGTTTTTTAGAGGGAAGAAAGGGGGTATGCGGGCTCCCGACAACCATCTTACTTTACTAGAAGGAATTCTAGGTACAGGAAGTGCTTTAACAAAAAGGGTCGAGAACTACATAGATCTGAGACCTTCTTCCCTCCGTCTAGGATAGGGGATAGGTTATGTAGGCGTACAACTCTTCCGTTGTTGTATTCGATCATGAATGGCCAAAGAATCGATTAGTAGTATGCCTGATATTGCCAGAAGACCTCTTCTTCTCCCTTTTGGAAACTGGCTAGCGATGAGGAGAAAAGTCGCCCAATGTATGGTCCTAATTTCAACACGCCACCCATTCTATTTTTAGGAAAGAGCCCCCGATTGAGATCTTTTAGGCCATTGGCAGTCTGCAAGAGAAGAACCCGAGGGAGATGAAAAGCTATATTATATAAAGGATAAGAAGATCTTGAATCCGAGAAGGCGGGGATTAAGAGTTTGATTTTAGGGCTTTTGCCCATACTTGAGATATCTTTCTCTTTAGTTGCATTATTACCGTCCGGAGATCAAGTTTCAAGCAATCTATCTTCTCTCGTTCCTCTCTGCACCGAGGTAACAGACTGAGTAAAGAGAGGCCATTGTCATTCTATTTCCAACGGCGTAAGGCTTGAACTTGTATCGCAGTAGTCTTTAACCAAGGTGTTTATGGCATTGGCCTTAGAATGTCCTATCGTACCCAAGAGAACAACTACATCTTTCGATTTCGATATTCGATACTAGCCCTACTTGAGACATAGAAATCGGAGAAAAACTTCTTCTTGATATTGTTGTTTCATACAATCCCGTCCCGTCCTTATATACGATATACGAAGATAGGCAGAAGGGTCGATTAGTCTTGATATTTTGATTCCTTAATGGGTCTTCCCCGGGCAGTTATAATAGCGGTTTCCCGAGCATCCGATTGAGATTTGTGTTTAAGCCCTACTTATACTTAGACAGATAAGGTAGGTAAGAATAAGACCAAGATCAGGCAAAAATGGACTCTAAATTGACTCTATAGTTCTTCTATTGTTGTAGGCTTTTCCCCCTATTCAATTACAGATCCTAGGTAATCACTTAGAAAACCCATTGATGATCATCCTCTCTGGGCTCTTCACACCTTTAGGTAAGATAGCCTCCTGCTTCTTCTCTGCTAAGCCTGGGAAGTATACAGATAAGGCCTAACGAAAGGCCTAACGCAGACAACGGAACAACAGATAGCTACTGAGCTAGTCAAGCCGGCAGCTCTAGGCTGATCATCGTCTTCCTCATTAGTTGCAGTTGATTTCCTTAGATTGACCACCAGGAAGGCAATGCGATCTAATTAGTCTTTAACCGCCTTTTCGAACTGCAAATAGAGACGAAGCCGCAGGAGGAGAATGAGCAACTAATAAGGTTTAGTTACAATCCCTTACTGCGGGAGGCAAAGCTGCCTTTTAAGGTAAGATGATCGTCTCCTCCTCAATAACGGATTTCTTTCTTTCATGGGTAAGTAAGACTTAGTCACAAGTCAAGAAGTCTGATACCTCGGATCTGCCTAAACCCGTATCAGGCTCTGTGGTAACATAGTTAGGAAATGCAGTTGGCTGGCTCAGAAAGCCTCTTTTCTTACCCCAGGGATTCAATAAAATCTTCCTTACCGGGAAGTCTTTGACTAAGTAGCAGCCTAGAATAGATTCTTACCCGAAACCCGGTGATGAAATTACTAATCTTTGCTAACCTTCCTATTGCTATTGTCTTACCATCCCGTCAGCCTAATAATAAGAAGGTAGCAAGACTGTTTCAAGCCCGGGATGAAGTTAGAAAGTATAGATGATCATCCCCTCTGGGCTCTTCCTAAACCTGGTCCCATCAAAGGGGAAGCTACGGGGGATCTAGTTAAACAAGGCCTCTAGCCCCCAATAGAAAATCTAAGGAGATCTCTTGAGCTATTTCCTATTCTTACCTGGGTGACTAAAGAAAATGATCCGAAGGACGAAAAGCAGTCTTAGGATTGAATCAACTCCTTCTGAGGCTAAGCCTATTAAGGTAATCCGATCCAACACCGGGGAATCTATTTCAATGCCCTGAAATTCTCATCCAATTCCTCAAGAGTTGAGTGCACGCTTTCTCTTTCCTGATGGTGAAAGGCCCCTCCCTTTTTGTTTGAGGAAGTTACGTAAAGAAAGAAGATGCCTCTTAAGTTCCTAAACCCAGGGAATCACTTCTTTTCAAGCCCTAAAGCATCTGTAAGGTAGTAAAGTAAGTAAGAATCCGAACAACAAGTAAGATATTTATTTACACGGGAGAAAGACTTGGGGCCGAAAAGCCCTTATCACTTCAATTCTCTTCCCACGTCCTGTGATTCAATTCTAACACCCTGGGATTCAATTCCTTTTGAGGAAAGCAGCAAGTAGTTTGATTTAGAGTTAGACTTTGTGTTCGTTGAGCTAAATCATGTCTTTATTTCCTTCCTCTTCGACCCACTGAACTCTCTGTAAGGAAGTTCAGACTGAGCGTTACAGTTTTAGTAGTTATGATTTAGTGTGTTTTAAAGGCCCGTCCTTGAATGAGACAGAAGAGAGACTTCAATACGGTCTTACCAGAGTGAATTCGTCTCTTTCTGGTTAGATTCCAGCTATAGATGCTGGAGTCTATTATTAAGTCTTACTACAGGCGATCTAGTTCTAGTTAAAGCTAACTCTCTACTTTCATTTTCCTTACTGCGGGACTAAAGACAGTTTCAAGACCTGAATCCTAAGAAGTTTAAAGCATTTGGGAAAAGCCCGGGATTAAATGCTTGAACTACGAAGTCATAAAGCCCTGCTTTACAACATCCTCGGACCAACTTCCTACTGCCATTGAATCAGCTCAAAATCCTCATCTCGCCGCAGCCTCTTACCCTACCCTTGTTCCGGGCTAACTTCTCCTTCTTCAAAAGTTTAGCTGCTAAACGATTCTCTCTATCACCTACGTAATTTAGAGTTGAACTCCCACTAAAGGGCATAGATAGTAATTTCTTCAATGGGATGATATGGGCCCAGGCGAATATCTTCTTTCTTGTTGGGACTTAAGGTTAGCTTAGCCATATGATGCCAGGCGGTTAAAGACTATTAGCAGTTTGCGCCTTTCGCCGTTGTATAAGGACAAGGGCTGGCTTGAAATACGAAGTCCTCCCTACGACGACTAGATCTTCTAGAAGACAAACAGAATCTCTCAATATCCATATCCATTTGACAACAAAATCCTCATGTGAAGATTTCAATCGACAAATTCCACGGCAACATCCTCCAATACGGCTACTATTTCCGTAGTATTCATTACTCCTGGTTAAGAGACAGGATGTGCGAAATCGGTATATATATATATGTAGTTATCTTTCTTGGGCTCTATAGGCCATTTTAGCCCTTACGCGTAGAATAGAACGCTACTATCAGACAACTCTAACTCTGAAAGAGCAAGGAAGTCTAAGGAGTAGCATCGAATCTTCGAAAAGCAGTAGGCTCTAAGCCTCTATTCTCCCAGGTCTGTGAACTGACTATATCTTCTTATCCATTAGCAACGGATCTGTATACGCAATCATGAAATGACATAGAAGAGGATCCGAAAGCAGTCAATTCTCTCCGATAGCAGCAGCTACAAGATATGTAGGCGCTGAAACCGTCTTCTTCACTGCCTGAGATTGATCAGCCGGCAGAGCTAAGACCAATGGTTGGCTACCTTAGCCGGAACTCGTACTGAGTAAAGAGAAGCCAGTTATTCCAACTCATATTCTAAGTGTCTTTTTTGGCCATCCCGCGTCAATGCATTGGCCGCAAGGCAAGGGCTCACTCAGTCTCTTAGTAAGCTCTTGGTGAATAGGTCTAGTAAGTGGTCTTTTTAGGGCTTAAAGGAGCTGTAACTCATACTAGGCCTGCATTCCGGATTCCGGCCGGAGGAGGAAAAGAATCCCAGACTTAAGCAAATCGGGGAGTAAAGCAACCTTAACTCATAACAGCCAAAAGGAGGTCCGCTCATCCAACATCTGATATGGTAGTGGTAGAGGCGGCAAGGAAAGAATGGAACTGTCTGATCCGCACAGGGAACTTAGTAGAGGCGGATCTTAGTCTTTACTTCGTAGCATGTCCCCGCTCTCACTTACATACAAGGCCCTATTCCGATGAATGAAATTACATATAATAAGGCTTCTTATGCTGGCCATACAGAGACAGAAGCCGGAGAGTTAAGATAAGACTAGAAGACCGAGATTCCGCTTTCGAACTCTTAGCAATCCCGGATTGAAGGATTGATATTGACTTTGACCGGGAGGTAGTGTTTAGACTTGAAAATGAAAAAAGGAAATCCGGCACATAAATAGTAGAGAAAGAAGCGCCTCAGCCGAAATAGCATATGTAGAGACTTCCTTCCTGTCTTCCCCGACTGAGGGAATTGAGTTTCCGATCAATCTTTATATGTTTTAGTTAGAATCCACTGCTTCATCATCTAAGGCTACCGAGCTACCTTCTTCTTTATATTCTTGTTCAAACCCGTCCAGAAGTCGATATCTTTATCTTGGTATTGCACTCCCTGAGAAGCAACTACTGTCTTCTTAGTCGGGCTATTAGTGTGTAAGTCGGGCATATAGGGCTTGTAAGTGGGCTTCTAGTCAAACTAAACAACTAACCCTAAAGCTATCAGTTTTTGCTTTATACTTACTTCCTAAACTTACTAAAAGACTAGACCTTAGCTAGCTTACAGCTATCTAAGCTGACCTGGTTGTTCATACCTCGAAGCTACTAGAAATCCTTGACTTCCGCCGTTGTATCTAGAATGACTAGCTTCTTTGGCTTCTTACTCTCTTGAAACTGGGGAATGCGTCTAAACCCTATCAAATCGGATTTCCGAGCCTACTTTAGATGAAGCTCGGTATACACACTACGTCATATAAAGATGAAGCTCGGGAAGCTTCTTTTCTTCCCTGATCTTGGTTTCGATTACTCCGGAGTGGGAAAAGAAAGAGTTAGGAAGCTATCCTTTGGCCAGCTAGCCACATGACAAGAGTTTTGGCAGAGAATAGGAGCCTGATAGTCCAAGAGCGGTCACACGAAGGCACTCAGAGAAGTTTCATTCAACTAAGTCCCCGGAAACTACTCTATAGAACTAAAGTGCTCTTCCTCTCTAACAGCACGGGTAAGATCTGGGAGTTATTCCCAGGGTTTTCAACTGCATCTTATACGACTTCCCTCGGGGGAAGACTTACTGAATCTCCCGATATCCATTAGAGAAGACGGGGGTGACGTGAAGATTTTCAATCTACTAATGAAACTGTTTGCTGAGCTTACTCTGGCCTACAAGATCTTTTTAAGCAGGGGGAATAGCCCGGTGGTAAGGAAAGGAATATTTATTTCATCCCGGGTCATCTCGAAACTAAATAGGAATTTCTTCTTGCAAACATCCTGTTAGGATGCTTTCTAGCGAGCATCTTTCGTTCTTCCTTGCCTAGCTAATCCGAAGCTGGAAAAGAGTTATCTTGCTTTCACTAACTCTCCTCGAAGAAAGAGGACGTGGGATGAGATTAACTTTCTCCGACCAATCTTCTCATCATTTTATGAATCCTTAATATGATGCAATCCAAGGAAGTTTGATACTAATGAGATAGTTTACACCTTCAAAAGTGGTATAAGGACAAGGACTTAACACTCTTTAGAAAGAGTTGTTTTCTCCGGACTCTTAACTCCTATATGTCCTCTCGAAGAATAAGTTTGAACTGGGACATTTGCTTATCTTGGATTTATTACTTGCCCACTTTCAGTAAAGGATTGAGTTAGATCGAGATGTGACTAATTTACGCCTTCTCTCTTACTTTCAGCTAACCGGACTTACCGTTGCACACTACATCCTCGGCCGACCTGAAGCTTTAATGAAGCTCTTTCCGATTTCGTAGTGCGCTTTATCCATCTCTTCTACGGCATTAGTCACGGACTTCCGGCTTCCTTCTTTCAAACCTTGCTAAGGTTTGCCCAGGTGTTTTAATAGATTAACAGGTCATTGGAAGGGAAGAGCCAAGCTATGCAGATTCTCTTATACGGCATTTGCTTAGTACCCGCTTACTTCTCAATCATACTACCCGTGCTGTAAGGTCAATGCTGTGCATGCAGGTTACGTAGTTGAAGTCGGTATTGTAGGCTTATTGGTCTAATAAGTTCATAAGTGAGTTTACTAGGACTTGTAAGTGTCTATCTTTGCATTAAGTGCTTTCAATGCTTTATGGTAAAATAAAGACTCCTTACTATCCACTATCCCCTTTCATCTCTACCTTATTCCTTCTTTCTAGCAAGTGCAGTGAGTCATAGGTATGGGGAACATACGATCTCAGAGTAGTAGCTTATTTTAGGTTATTACTCATATAGTTCTATCAATCCCCGTAAGGTCTGTTATATCAGTTCTATCTGTCGCAGTAGTCTCAGTATCAGTAGGTGCTTTTATGTCTGAGTCTGGGCTTCTAGGTGTCTTAGTAAGTCTACTAGCCTGTTGTTATGGTATTAACAAATATATATACTAATATCTAATATATAGTTATATAGTAAACTAGAAGGTCTAAGTCTTCTCTTTCCTCCTCTTCACTTGCCACGGAGCTAGATAAAGGAGTTGGCCGATCTGCTAATAGGCTTATCCATAGGATAAGGAAAGGAATCCAACGTTTTTGGAAAGATCTTACCCAGAAAGGAATCCTAATTGAATAAATGGGCTATGTAAAGGAATCACTGGTACTTTTGCCTTTCTTCCCCAACTTCTTGATGTTTTGACTTCTAGTTCTTCCTTATTTTATTCTGGAAGGCGTTGTAACTAAATATTATGACTTATGACTTTGGCTTCCGCTTCTTCCCAATTACCTGCGTCAGCCTTTCATCTTGCTCCTTACTTACTTTCTAGCTTCCTTTGTCTTCCCCTGCACTAAACTATTGAGGAAAGAGAAGGTATCAAGTATATCAGCTGGCGGGAATATCAAAGAGGGGAGGACAGTCTTTGATTACCTGCAATGGCATGTCTTTCCTCTAGGTCTCGGTAACTGATTAAAGAGTAATGGTCTCTTCGCGCCCGAGGCTTCTTGGTTCTTTTGACTGACGACTGCTTTGACTCGGATTTAGACTCTCTTGCTCAAGAACGCTCTAAGATAGGAAGCTTTCAAGTAAAAATCACAGTACAGATCTGGGGAATGGACGTGATGAAATGGGCTTAGGCGCTCAAAGAGAAATAGGAAGCTGCTATTCTGACTTACTTAAGTCCGAAGTTCTTTCCTCAAGACAGCTGCTACCTCACCTCTTAGGTGGAAGAAGAAATCCATACTTGTTGATCTCCCCGCCTCTTTAGGCAGAAGGCGAATAACACAGCTAGATGTTGTTCTATTAGCCGCGTAAGGTCTTTATTGCAACAAGAAGTTTATGCCTTGTTATGCCGGATTAACTCTTTCGGCCGAGGACCTTGTATCAAAAGAAAAAGACTTCTTTCGGGCTTATCAATCTAATCTTTCTGTTTCCAGAAGGGCTTATACTCAAAGAACTAAGTTACTTAGTATAAGTAGTATAAGTAGGAAAGTCTGTCTTCTGCCCTTTAAGACTTCCTCTTTACTCCCAGATCTGCTTAAGGGATTTCTTGCAAAGACTTAGTTAGAGTTGTTTTTTTTATCCTTTCTAACTTCATTTCATAAGGCCATGAAGGAGATACCGATCCCACGAACCGAGAAAGAAAGAAAGAAGGGCTTTTCTGGGAAGGATCAACTACATTGTCACTGCAACCTGTAAACCCATTTTCAAGCTGCTAGAGAAGAATCACCCGAAAGAAGGCAGCAGGCCGGATGATTAGCACTAGAGAGCGCCTGAAGGAAGGCTCGTCGAGACCTCAATCGCTGATCCAGCAAGAATGCCAGGTGGGACCTATGTTGAGTCAAATAGGCTTCTTTTGACTATCTGCAACCGGGATACGGTAAAGGCTTGACCCTGAGAGTAAGCGAAACAGATCCCATTTCCAAGCACTGAGCGGAACCATCCGAGCACACCGTGGGATATGAATCTTCACTCCCTCGCGCTTGGGTCCGAGCTTTGGGATGAATTCGTTCTTTCCTTTGGATGTTAGTGCAGATGTGCACTTAGCCTTTTTTTTCACTAATCTCTCTTCATCGTAAGAAGAAGAAGAGAGTTTCGAGAATGGGTTCATAAAATCGACGTCATCTTCATTGAATAGCAACTGTTGACTCTTTACGGTCATGAGCCTTGACCCACTTCTTACTCTTATCCGGGAGAAGTTCTTCTTTTCATGAGAGGAATCAAAACGAGATCTTTTCCTTTCTTTCTTAAGCCTATTAGCCTATTCTCCCTCGCTTCTTCTTATACGTAAAATTCTTATACGTATAAAAGATCAAGGTTAGGAGTGTTTCAATTATGAATTGAATAATAACGTATAAAGATTTTATAAGCCTCTCTATCTAAGTTCAAGTTGAGGCTCATAGGTGCTATTATTTTGAAGTGAATTTTTCTATAAATGCTTAACTAGAACGTAGTTTAGTAAGGAACAGTCGAGCAAGGAAGGTTGGTCATTCGCAACTAGTGAAATGGCGTATACGTATATAGAATAGATATAGATCAAATGGGGATGTTCTTCATTTTTAGGCTTTGAAAGCGAAATCGCCTTTTGGCTTAGTTCTTTTGCTCTCTATAAGCTCCGTTGTTGCTTGCTATTCGACTGTGCTCAGCTGGATTCGTTGGACCACTTTCTTAGTCATCTGATAGGAGGCTTCAAGAGACGGTCAAGGAACATAATCTGTTCCAGGGTACAAAGGAAACGAAAGCCTTGCCAGCTAGACAACGGCATTCAAAAAGCAGCTTCATATGGGACGGTCCCTTATTGATGAATCACTCGAAAGTGAAAGAGAGGAGAATAAGAATTCATTACTAATCGAATATAGTTAACACCTTAAGCAGATCTTAAAGCGATTATCGCGCCATGTCCTAGCCACAAAGCGCGATTAGCCTCTTTTGCCAAGTAGGTGACCTTGAAGAAAGAAATGGGGCAGATAGCAGATCGTAGACCGCAATTCGCTAACACTTCAGATTTAGGAGCGGAAACTTGAATTAGAATGGTAATTGTAATTCAACTCCAAAGGCTCCTATTGAGATGGCAGCCCTTATCGTTTCACACTTGGATCACACTTCGAAGAATTGTTTTATAGGTAACTATCGGGCGTAGCATTAATGTTAGGCGGCCTTCCTTGAAAGTACTTATTGCTTTACTAAAAAAACCGCTAACCGAAACTGACTATCACGAGTGTCCTAGCGCTTTCCAAGTTCTTTCTATCAAAGATCTCTAAGCACCTTCGTTTTAGTGGGCTCGGCTCTTATTCCTACTTGAACTATTCCATCTCCATCTACGACGCGAGACTCTATGAAGAATGCTATCCGTAGCCGTAGAGATTCGTACCATCTCATCTTACTGTTATTCTGAAGGATTCCGCAGGGTAGAACTTAGTAGGAGACTCAAGACCAACAGCTGGGAAGAGTCGTTAGCGAACGGTCCTTTATTAACTATTATTAACTATGCTTTCGTGTCTGTCTTTCCGGGATCTTATACTTAATAATGGAAGGATTGCTGTTTAATTATCATTACCTAGCTCTTATGGCTATGAAAAGTACGTGAGTGGCTAGTGGACTGAGAGGATAGACAGTCTTCTTCCCTCGTCTGTCCTTTTAGCGCTTGTCATTCATCTTCCCGAACAGGGCAGATATAGGGCTAGTTAACAAGACAAGAAGAGTCTAAGCTAAAAACAGCCCGCCCTAATCGAGTTGCTTGAAGATTTCGAGATTTGCGATAGCAATGCTATTCAAGATAAGGGTAAGAGATACCTGTCCGAAAAGCCATTTATGGATAGTTTAGTGAGCCCTTACTTCTCTAGGATAAAAAGTTTAGGCTTCACAAGCCGGTCCCGTCCGACGCATACCAGTTTAGATAAGCGACTCATTGAAGCTAACCCGTGCGCTCTTTCTAACTAATAAACTATTTAAATAAAAAAAGAAAAAGTCTATTTATGGATTCGGAGAACAACATCAAAAATAGAAATTACAACACCACTGGATAATAAAAACGCAAGGAGGAATTCAGGCTAAGAAGAAATACAACTACAAATTACAAATAAGACTACACAACTAGCAACAAAAGAGAAAGGAAATAAAAAAGAAAATTCTAAGATCATAACAGACTGAAGACGTAAGACTCATTCTTTAGAATGATAATGCCATACCTCAAGGATACCTCTGACATACCACCTACCTATTACCGCTTTTGTTAAGAAAGGATAACGTAGATAGATCACTCCTCTTGCAAAGAGGGAAAGCATGGTAAAAAAAAGTTTTCACTTTCTATTTTATATAACCTATTCTGCCTATATAGACTTAATAAAGATTAAACATGTTTTAAGCAAAGAAACAGAATAAATTATCAATTAAATTGAAATAAGAAAAGATGTTCAAAGCCTTCTGTATAACAGAATAACACGGGAAGAGTACTTCTTTTGCTGTGGAAGAAAAGCTGTTCTTTAACTTTAATAAGCTGGTATTTCATCAGCAATGAATGCTACTTATTCTTCTCTAGCAGCAACTTGAGTCCATCCATTATAGTGTGGTTGGATTCTGTTCAATAACCCTTTTAACGGGCCGTAGCTTTCTTCTTCCGGAATCTTTCTACATCAATTTGCGATGAAAGCGATTCCAGATTCATAAGAATCCAGAGACAGAACCTGGTAGGTTCTCAGACCTGACCTTGGTCGATTCCTCCTAAAAAAAAGGTCTTCCTTCTTTGCTTAGTCGGGTGACTTTTAACTTTTCCAAGACTTTGACTTCTTAGTCGAGTTATCACTTTTTTCTTTTATTAGAAACTAAGCACACTGGGAATTAGAACACCGCTAAGGTGCTTGGCGTAAGAAATGGAAATGAACCAAAGGAATTCTTACTTATAGGAGATGGGGACCAGATGCACTAGAAATAACTAGCTCAGTGGAGCTTAGTACGTAGGCTTGTCTACTCCTAAATGTAAAGAACAGCACTTTGAAAAAGAATACATAATATAGGCACCTATCTCTAAAGGCCATAATATACTAGGTAGTCTCACCAACACAATCCCAAGTTGGTTAAGAAATAGCCAATCATAGGAAGGAGGCATTCGCATGTTGCAAACAGTAGAGTAAGGAGTCTAAATCCATCATTACGGAATGGGGATGAATATAGCTGGTGTATCCTTCCTTATACCATACCGATGACCTATGGGTTTCGAAAGGATTCCCCACATAGAGCGTTACCGGCCAGAAGTCTTGCATCGCACCTGGATGCTTTCTTAATTGGTGGAATATGGTTGTCGAGATAGCTCGGAGAAGACTTCTCATCTTGGTTTTGGCATAAAGAGAGTCATCGGACTTTCTTTCATTCAGGTGAAATAAAAATAGAAAAAAAGAATAGAAAAGATTCAGAATGGATTTTTCACTTAGCTAAACACAGATGCTGGAATTGTTTTAAAAAAGGGGAAGCTGGTTTTGGATTTGTCCGCTCCCTTTCTTCTTCTTCAAGCAAGCATGGGCTTATCCCAAGATATAAAGTAAACAGCAGACTCACCCCAGAGAATAGCCTAGATAATAAGTCCCGAGTAAAATAGGTTGGGTGCCACTTGTCTTTAACTTTAAATAGTAAGCAGAGATGTCACTAGCCTTGAATTAATTTCTTTCGATAACTATAACTAAGATACTCTTTTCATTTCATTCTAAACCTTTGCTTTGAAAGACTTTTTCCCTGTTTTAGATATAGGAAAAAGGATCTATACGCACCAAACGATCCACTAGCTTCTCCCTTACGGCTACCCTTATGGAAAAAGGAAAGAAGTCTTGCTTAAGGTTATCCTCATTCCTAAGTTCCCCTCACTCAACCTCTTGAATCAAATCCTTTTAGGATTGAGTTATTTAGCTTAGTGCTGGTAATAAACTGGGACATGCTCTTACAGTTCAATATTCAATCAGGATCTCTGACATGCACTTCTCCATGAGGAAAAAACCTGAGACAGATCAGTCAAGACTTTCAATTTAAAAAGAACCTCACACAGAAAGATAGAGAACAAACAATTCGTGCTCAAACAACACCTATTTACAACTACACAGAACCACGAAACATCACTATCCCGTTTATATCTTATCTCAAACCTTTTCTATTTTATAGAAGTAAGATTTTTAACCCTTTCAAAGGTTTTTATCACTTACTTTTTAGAGTATTAGAGTAAGGAAGAACTCACTTTCGCTATGCACCAAGGCTTCTTTCACTTCTAACTTCCCTTGAGCCTGGTTAAGAAGGGTCCAATCCCAGCTTCTGAAACAAGAGAAAAGATGACAGCGGCAAGACCTAACTCGAGCCTTCTTCTTCATCTGCACCTGCAAAGAACGGATAGGATCCCAGTAAGAGAGCATTCCAGACTATTCTCTAGCATCCGAGTCTCATGAATCAGATTGGAAAGGCATAAGTCCCACATCGAGGTCCATCTGCAGCCTCTTCTAGTCCGAAAGTGCCACATCTGAGAACAACCTATGAATGTGCTAGCAAGGAAGTCATGTACGTGGGTCTATCTGAACTAGGGAAGGAAGGAAAGTCGCAAGGCATTGGCAAATTAATAAGAAGAAAATAGATTGACTAGCATCAGCTTATTCGAAGCAAGATAAGATGCGTGTAATGTCAAGTGTAAGCCCATGAGAAGACTGAGTTGGCTTCTCCCGTTGGTCGCCAAAGCCTGCCACTAGAATAGAAAGTTCTTACAGAACCTCGTTTTTGGAGTCATATTAGTAACAATCAGAACTTGCACACCACAGGGAAGAAAAACCTGCCCAGCCTGAGAGTTGATAACCTTCCCAAAGACACTCGCTTGTCTATGGCCTATGCTCTATGCTATGATCGATGGCTATAAACTATTCAACAATGATGCTGCTTTGCTTTATTCGCCTGTAACTTATCTTTATCGTTCTTCGAATTCTATGATATATAAAGTCAAATGATCTCTTTCTTTCTTGCTGATGAATTGAGTTTGGGTAGTTTACTAGGTTGATTCCTTAAGGTAATTTATTACAGATTCGCGTCAGTATGGGGGGACTGAGTCTCCTTCCCGGATGGGGCAGTTTCAAGACTGGACTGAGTGACCGCCGTGTCATTTTCTATTGAAATGACTGTGCTTGGCAAGCAATTTGGTTAAAGAATAAATAAATGAAGGCTTTGATGATCATCTTAGAGAAAGTTAGTTGCAAGAAGTGGAAGTGAAAGGAGCGAGACCTCGCGCGACTTCTCACCCTTTATTTAGATTTATAGAACCAAGTGAACGCAGAATCCTAATCGGCCTTTCGGCTAGAATCTTCTTCTTTTAAGATAGAACCAAACAAGAGCTATTCTCCTTTGAACAAAGAGCTGATTTTCCCCCCGTTCGCTTTTGGCTTAGTTAAGACTTCTTCCTTCTGGGCTTACTTGCCAACAAGTCCAATAGCAACGGAGTCTTGCTAACATAAAGCTGAGAGCAAGCATTTCTTCCGCATGCACCTGGATCAGGGCTATTTTCGCTAGTTCTTTGAAGTGAAGTCTGATCTCTTAATTGGCCTAACCCTAAGATCTTTCTTTTCTCTTCCTAGTGCCAAGCAAAAGGCTAAGAGCTGCTTCTTCTATAACTATAACAGCAAAGCCAACCTCTTCCTACCAACATCCTAGGGAGGGTTCTCTCTCTATTCTTAGGGGCTGGCTTTCGATCTTGTTACCTTCTTGATGATTTACGAGATCGGAGTAAGAGCATCATAGAAAGAAGAGTAGCTGAACCGAGCGGAAGACTGCAAAGGAAAGAACTCGCTTCTATAGCTATAGAAGCAGCTATAATAGACGCTGGTGTATAATGTATAAGAATAGGCTGCTGGTGCAAAGAGATAGAGATTTGCATTGCGGGAATGGAAGTCTCGAGAATATGGTTCCTAAACTAGTCAACTTTCTATTTCCACTTTAGCTTCAAGCTATGCGGCAATTCCCTGCTTGGAACTCACGATTTACCCATAGGTATTCCCTCTCTTCCCTTTGACTGAGGGGATTGTTTTAGTAGTTGAATGAATTCTCCGATTGATTTCCCGATGCACCACTTCCTATTCCCCTAGGACAGGGACCAGATCAGCACAAGACGCATAACAGCCACCAACCTCCTCTTGTGGATCAAACAAGACCACCCAAACTGCACACAATCACAATGAAAGTGTTACGAGAAGAGATGCAGCGGCAAAGGAAGCAGGGGAAGTAGAGAGGAACCATAGAATTGCATGTTCAAAGCATGATTAGGCTTAGGCATTAGGGAAAGGAAGAAAAAAGATCAGATGCAAGACCGGGTTTCACGAATGAATGCCCTGCTGTCGGAATAAAGGTTGCAGGCTAAGCTAAGGATTCGGCAGGCGAGACAGATGAGGAGGCATAGAAGGAGCAATTCCATTATGTGTTAAAGGCTGCGGAATTTAATAAATCATCAAAAAATGAATAGTAGATAAAGAAAGGGCCTCTTTATCTCCGATCTGAGTCTCGTCTTTTGACGGATCTCGTTCCGCCGCTCATTTGTAGCAGGTTTTTTGTATGTTTTAGATAAGTAAGACCTTCATTACGCGTGATTCTAATTCTAGCATATGCGCTAAGCTGCTCCTACCAAGCACTAAAGGCAAAAGGATGCTTTTCTGGATCAGCCTACTTCTTCTATGTTACGTCCTTGAATTACATCCACTCTCTTTATTCCTTTCTCTCTTTCGGATGAGTAAGCTAGTAGTATATATTCATCTGAATCTGCTTTTCTAGTCAATTCGATTTTTAGGATAATAAATCTATAGCAGCAGTTAGGCCTTACCTGGACTTTCTGCCTTCCCGAGCATTTGGATTGGTTGGATTACACCCTGTAATTGTACATGCTCCCAACAAGAACATCTTTTAGTTCAGGAGAAATTGAAATTGACTTTGAAACGATAAGCCCTACGACCCAGTCATTTTATTTCCCTTTTTGGATACTCTTCTTCTAGTAGTCATCATAGACTATATGTATATGATGTTCACGTTAAGATATTGATAATACAATTGAATCACAAGGTCTTCTGTTCTGTTTTTGCTTCATAATTACCTGATGCTCGTACTTTTGTGGCTAGCTCTTACTGCCAATAGTGAAGTTTGAGTGAGCCGGAACTATACCTATGGTTTTAGGAAATCCCGAGATTATAGGCCATTTGTAATCATGCAAAGTCAACCCTTAGAGTATAGGGGGAGACCCACCTAACCCGTGGCGTGAAAGAGAAGGATTGGAGCTCCAATCCGATTCCTAATGTCCAGTACGAGTTAGAGTGAGTCCAGCCTTGCTTTTGTTTTCGTGGAAATGAATCCGATATGTCTTTCCCTGCTTACTTACGTATGAGTTCAAAGGAGTGGGCAAGGTATAGAAAGTCAGCAGCTAATCGAAATTCCTGTCCCCCTCTGTACATGAAGCCTTGGAGCACCTTGACCCGCTGGGAAGGTGCAGGGGATAAAAAAGAAAAAGCAAAGAGGCTATAAGCCGAGTAGACTTAGCTGCAGAACTAGCTCTTTCATTCGCCGAATCACCCGCAGAATCAATAGAAGAATAGCCCTCTGACCACGCATAGCGTAAGCATCTCTTTCCTTCCCTTTCGGCTTCTGTGTAGCTCTTGAGCAACCTTAACTTGACCCGGATTCATCAAAGGGATTGAGGACATCCCACTGCCACCCGCATTCTGGGATTGCTGAAAGTATGGTTCTAACGTAGGATTTTTTCAACAGGCAATTGTTAAAGATGGTGGAAGGACATGGAACATCTGAGGAAAGGACAGCGAGAGCACGATTTCTATGTGAAGCTGTCTAAGTGCTTGTTCACGCGAAAGAGAATCCTTTTTCTTGCCCACTTTCTTGAGGTGGGTTGGATTCGCATGGATCCACCGAAGGGAAGGTGCAGGCTATCCTGGAGTGGCAGCCTACCAAGAATATCCACGAGCTATGATCATTTCTTAGGTTGGCCAACTATTCTCGAATATTTTGAAGGACTCCTCTAAGATAGCTTTGCCCCTCACGGATTTTGCTAAAGAAGACCCAAGGATAGGAGTGGACTATGAAGTGCCAAGCAACGAAAGCAAGAATCTTCCACATTCTGACGATAAAACGTATTATAAGCCTCTATAGAGGTATTAAGAACGAAATTATACATTCTCTGGCAGTGAGACCGGGGTTTAGCTCTTTGAAGCAGATGTTGAATGGTTTTGTGAACTCGAGAGATATATCATAGTTAAGGATCTTTCTCATGTAACTAATGAAAGAGAGATCCTATAGCTCAAGTGATCTTTTACTAATAACACGATATGAGACAATGCCAACCTTTAGGCCTCTCTTTGATCATTCCTGTCTTTCGGAGCAAGCGTAGGCTCGAAAGCCGGAGCGCGCTAGCGCGCTTTCCGTTTTCTCGCTTGCCCTTTCTTTTAAGAATTAAGAATAAAGATCTTCATCGATCGGAACTACGGCTGTCACTCCTACAGGATCTGGATACTTTTTTTACGTATTACGAGAATGTCGTTGAAGTAGGATCGCTATTGGAATAGTCCAGTGGTACTACTTGCCTCTGTTGACACAATTACCCAACGGGGACCGACAGACAGTCAATTTATCTTCCATTCTGGGGTCATGGATGATTAACAGAAACGAAGGGTGAGTGCAACGAACTAGAATTTTTTACCTGTCTTGTAGCGAATAAAGGTCAAAGGGCCCGGTAGGGGTCATCAGCGTCGGGAGGCGGAGGTGAACAAGAGGGACTCTCTCTCGCAGCCGATATCCCACCCTTCTTCCGTAAGGATGGATTCGGGCTTAAGCCAACTCGACCAAGGTTATTTATATCTTGACTTTCAAAGTTATGGGGGGAAGGATTTTTAGGAATTCCTTTTCAATATCAATAATAGGAGCGTAACCTACTACTAATACTTAATACTAATGTATGTAGACCAAGGACTTTCCATTTCAACGGGATTCTCGTGTCAAGGACATTTACACCATGTTTTAGCCCTTTGCCGGGATACGAGACTGTCAGCCTCAGCTAATCACTAGCTTCTTCAAGAAGAATATCGTCAAGTCGGAGAGGAAGAAGAATGCCATCATAGAAGGATCCGCATGTAAACTTTAAAGGCTAGGGAACTCCTATAGCTCCAGAATTCTTTAGAATGAGAGTTAGGGTCGATCGGGGGGAGCCTTACCTCTTAGATGACCCAAGCAAGTCAGTAAGCTATTGGATTTTTATTGGATGGATCCCCAGTCCCTGCTAACTGTAGTTACGGAATGTCGAGTAGTGGACGGGCGGGTCCTTTACGAACTTTGGAAGACTAATCTTTTAAGATTCCAAGCTCTGCGAATAAACTTCACCATATCTTGAATGGACGGTGTAGCACCTAATACCCAAAACTGCGTTCTTCCCTCTTTCTATTTCGTAATGAAAGGAAATCCAGATAAGCTACGATTGGCATAGAAATATGGATAGAAGGATAAAGCTAAACGCCCTTGCTAGGCCAGACGACTTAAACAAGCGGTCTGATTCCGAACTCCGACAACCGCATGGGACAAAGGAAGGCTCGGCGGGATGAAACCAATAAAAGACTTGGAGCGCTTTTTACATAAAATAAAGTACGTTCGAACGAAAGCCTGTCTCACTAGCGAAAGCCTGTCGTCACTAGATAGTTTTCGTATGAACATATGATTACAGAAAAGGCCTCCTACTCTTTGAGTATGAGATGATATAACTAAGTCTAGCTCCAGGCTCAGAAGAAGGATTTTATACCCCTCCATATGTTACAGCCAGTGTTCACATCGAGCCTTAGCTTTGTTGAGGATCTAAGAGCATACCATACTTGAAGCCCTACCACAGCCACAGAGACTTTATTATCCCCGGAACTTGCATTGGTCATCCCTTCGTTGTTAAGGGAATCAACTTCCAAAGGAAGGGGCTGTTTTTTCCTTTTTTCATACCAACAAGAAGGCCCTGAGCTCCTTATATAAAGTCTAAAGCGGCAAGTGGCTTTCTTCGCTAAAGGACTGACGTGGCTTGGCCTTCAACTAGGTTTGAGTAAGGCAGGTCTACGATCAGACGATATTGCCCATTGATCTAGCCTTTAGTAAGGATTTTTTTCTTTGTAGGCTACTGGTTTAGAATCCTGGTGTCACTTGAAGACCTTCATTAAAGAGGTTTGAATTACTATTTTGAATTCGATGCGTCTTACAATGTAAGAGGAAGAACTCGTATTAGAAGGAGATAAAGCCGGAAGGTGTAAAAATGGAAATTCAATTACGACGTACATAACAGAGTAGGAATCTAATGCTGCTATTGAAAGGGCTGCAGCTCTTGGGGCAACCATTTCGACATACCGTAAAGTGACAGGGGTAAGATCCTACTATTAAGGGTTTAGATAAAAAGGAAGTCTTACCAGTTGAGATATCAATCCCATCCCTTTTGGTCCCTCTATAGAAAGGCCTGACTGAAAACTCTCGCTATAGAATACGCCTAAACGACCAATAAGCGCTTCAAAGCCCGAAGATGAATCTCGCAGCTAACCTAGCCTCCCCTCCGTCTTACTGCGAGATTCCTGTGAAAAGGAGCACGAATCCAATCAGACGAAGAGTGCCAACCCAACCTGCCTTCGACAGAATCAATACCTACTGCATCTACTACCCACATCAGGATCTCACTCGAAAGGAAAGAAACCATTGCTTGCTCCATGTAGAAGAACTAGAGACGGCTAATGTATCCAATCCGTACATTCACCAAAGAAATTGGACTAGGAATAATAGAGTCATCCGTTGGGATCAAAAGACAGGCCCAGCGAACTACCCTTTATTCTGATCGTGACTTTGGTCACCCGGTTCGCCCAGGCTCAGAGCAAATCAAAATGACTACATCCGGGGGGAGAAGGGGTTCTTCTCCCAAAGTCCGTTGATCGACTACAACCCTTGGTTGAGAATTGTTCGTGAAGGTTTCCTTGATGTTCAGGGGAAGTTTCCGACTTGATGGGGGATGAGTTTACTTAATTTCCCCCTACAACTGGGGTATAATACACACCTTGTTAGAGGCGTGAATGATTAGATGGTTTTCTCGGAGAAGGTTATTCCTTGGTTTCAAAGCGGGGAAAGGTTCTGACTTGAAGTCCCGAAGATCAGCATGAATGCAATGCTAAGATTGTGAGGGGCAAGGTTCGGACTTAAAGCGCTTAAAAGGTGTTTACGCGAAAAAACAAAAGAATGTGGTGATCCTAACCCCGAGAGGATTCAAGAGTGGAAAGGGAAGTGGGATCTTCCCCGCTCAAGAAGAATTAGTCCACCAGGAAACTCTTCTCTTTCAACTTCGTAAGTAAGATCGGAAAACTCCTCTGAAAGGGTGTTATGCGCTTGAAGATAGGGAAGGACTTTCATAAGTTAATGACTATCGTTTAACTCCTCAACAAAGGTCTTTCCGCAAGCAGGCCCGCGAGCTCAAACACTTTTTCAGGAGTTCCTAACTATCGCTAAAATCTTCTTCCTTTTTCGGAGAGGGAATTTCATTATTGGATGGTTCCCTTGAAGTTTCGGACAAGATGTAAGATGTTCCTGATTCCGACTGGTGAGGTTAGGAAATGTGATGACTTGACAAGAGATGAGTTCTCTTTTCGTGTAAGGGGTAAAAGACCTCTTGATAGCTCTGAAAACGATTCTTTAAGGGAACGTAGTTGAGCTCGACCATCGGGAGAGGATTGACGTTCGATGGGATCGGGTTCCCGCGCGTGAAGCTAGGTTACAAAGGTAAGGAAGAGCAGGCGGGTCATCCATTCGAAGACCAGGAGGTCTGATATCAATTAGAGAGCGCTTTCAAGAACTTTCAGCTAGTGGTTTCACTCGGGAACTCTCCGCCCGTCCCAGAAAGGAGTAAGGAGGTTGCTTCCAGACATCCATTAAGATGCCCCTGTCTCAGATAAAGGTCCAGAAAGGGACCACGGTATCGTGAGATCATAACTAGCGCTAAACTCCTCTTCTTCGGCCTATACGAGCACGAATGCTTTAAAGCAGGAGAGGGGAAGTCAGGTATAGATTTCAACGACCGACCTTCTTTGCTAACGGTTCCAGTCCTTCCGAAAGAGGAATTAAAGGCTGCTATTAGTGCTTTCCTACACGGGTTCCAATCCCTTTCAAGGGAAGCAGGCGATCAAACAGTTTCGTGAGATGAGTGCGGAGGACGACTTCCAGGAAGAGGTTCCGAAGGAGAGGGATAAAAACCGAATATGAATGGAAAAAATGACAAGTAAATCAATGGGTGCAGGAGCTGCTACAATTGATTTTGCACCTTCTAACATAAAGAGTTGAGCATTCTCCTCACGCTTTTTCATTCACGATTTTATGTTATAGATTGATTCTTTAACGTAAGTAGATTCTTCCCCTCCTTCTTTTTCTCTTGGGCATCTCACTTGCTATGCCGCGGCTTTTCGATCTTCTACGAAAGTAGACTGAACACCAACCCAATCTCGACAAAAAAAAAAAAGAAAAGTACAAGCAACTACATGGCAAATTATGATGAAAATAGTTTCAGGGATGTTCATGCTTGGATTAGAGGGTTGGTACCCATAATCCGAAAGTATTATCTTCCTGAGGTCCACACGATTCCTCTTCACAAAGGGTTATCGTGGGTTCCTACATGGAAATCGATTCCAAATGACGATCGTATGTTCGATCGGAACGCTGTGCCTACAATCTTGACCTCGGTAAAGTATGAGGTTGCGTCGTTCGCCCGAGATGTACAATTTGTGCATTCTCGTCCAGATGGAATATTTTCCCCAGGTATTCTAGTTGCAAAAGAGACCTTATGGCCTTTCGATTACAAATGGAATACTCTGGTCGCTAATAGAGATCTCTCAGCTTATGAGAGGCCACCGTATGGCGTTGGTCATGTCTTTCAAGATTTGGCTAATGCTTTTAGTGGTCATTATCTCCGACCAGGTAGGATCGCGCAAGTAGTTGAGGGTGCAGGTAAAAGGCGTTTATTTGCCATTGGCTATTATATCAAACAGCGTCTTTTACGGACCGTACATGACTGGACTATGTCTGTTTTACGGACTATTCCAATGGATGGGACTTTTGACCAAGAAGGTCCTATTCGCCGGTTACGCCGTATGGCTGAACGGTCAAAGGATAGTAATAGAATGAAAATCGATTCTTATGATCTAAAGTCTGCGACTGATCGGTGGCCATTGTCAGTGATTCATGAGGTCTTCAAGATCTTCTTCGGACCTACGCGTCATGTGTGGTTAATGTCTCGGCCTTAATTCATTCGACATAACTGGCCTTCTGAGAAAGCTATTTCGAGGAGGGTCTCCTGTGTTGGTGAGTTTCGTCCGGGGGCAACCGTTAGGTTATTATGCATCATGGGCACTATTCTCCTTGTCACACCACATCCTGGTGTGGCTTGCTGCAGAGAGGGCTTGTCCTGGAAGGGGCAGGTTTACTCGGTACGCTCTTCTCGGTGACGATATAGTAATCGCCGATGAACGAGTGGCAGAAGAGTACGTATTCTTATTAGGTAAGCTTGGTGTAACCATATCATTGGCTAAATCTTTAGTCTCTAATAATGGTTCGCTTGAGTTTGCGAAGCGATTCTGGGTGGAAGGTCTGAAAAAGGATCTTTCTCCGGTTTCAATTCGTGCCTTGTTAAGTGTACGTTCTACTCTGGGCTTGTGTCAGCTAGCGGACAAGTATCGGATTGATAACCCGAGTTGTTCCGGCTCGCTGGAGCGGGTTTTCGAACTCGCGCACGTTTGCTATCCACATCTTCTAGAGGTAGAAAATGGGAGAGGTTGTGGGTGGCAGCGTCTAAGCCGCCGGGGAAAGGGCAGTTACCGTTAGAATGGTGGATTGGAAGAGGAAAGCCTCTCAATCCCTATTTGAAGGGAATCATAATTGCCTTTCTCCGTAAGGAACTTCGTCCCAAAGATTTGAGACTTATTCCTGAGGAGAGCACCTTTGAGGGTGAACGTGATAACTTAGAGTACACGTTGGTTCATAATTGGCTAAAATTATGGCTAAAGTGGCTGGTATTGCGAAGTAGCTCTCGCCCCAGACCCTAATATCGCGGATCTGTTGCAAGCACCGATGGTGAGCACGTCGTGGAAAAGGAAGAACTTTGATAGTGATATCTTCAAGTTTGGACTGATCTGGAAGTCTTTCGATCTAGGTGCTGGGCGCTGGTCGTCTATGTATTGTCCCCCTTGTTTGGTGGACAACATCGTCGAGTTTGATCGATGGATATTAGGTGGACGGTCTGGAACAGACTTCATGATGGCCCCTATAGAAAACCAATCTATAACGGGTAACGGACAAGCAACTACATCAAGAACCTCTATTCTTGACGTGAACGGACGCTTTGTCATTAAAGCGTGTTAACCAACAATTGAAATAAGGATCAATTTTGACTTCTTTACTCTACTCGTAAAGGCAAAGAAAAAGGGGATCCGCCTCGAATCAAAACGATCTCTCTTTGATACGATCTTTCTTCTCTTAATCAATTTCTAACCAAATTCAAGTCAATGGCAGCCGTTATTCCTTCAACATCTGCGGAGCTAACCCCTCTATCAATGACTTAAGAAAGAGGGGGAGATCACTTATCATACCTAAAAGCTGCCATTTCTATAAAATACGATACCACATCCGATTTGATTGAACTCACGGATCCAATCGCCAAGGAAAGGCCAGTCTACTGACTAGGGTTCAAAGAATTTCTTTACCCAGGCATGGGATAAAGGGCAAGAAGAGCCGAGATGGCAAAGCGAGCAGCCTATTGCGCTAACGGTAATGGATGAAAGGGAAGTTTTCTTTTTTTAATCGAGATTAGGTTGGTCTTCAGTGTACTAAGGTTAAGGTTCGGAACTGAACTGCACATTAGTAAGTAAAGTAAGGAAAGGTTTACTTTTCCCGGTTTAGGCTTTCGGACCAAATGACATAGAATAAGGGAAAGAGGAATTCCGATTGAATGTCCAGATGAGATGAATTTTGAAACGAATCCCAGATCTGACTCAATAGAAACGGAACTCCTGGAGGAAGGTGGAGGCATGCCTAGTACTCGTAGACCAGTATGCGCTGTTGAATAACCAGTCTTAGCAATAACCGTTGTTGGGTGATCCCTTGCTCTCCTAACTGGTCTTGTTACAATATAGATACAGTGTGATCCTAACCGCGGTGCATCGAGATTTAATAAGTGTTCCATTAGGAACGATTGTTGTTAGAGTGATTCTTGCTGGCTACTTTATCCATCCTCTTTCCGGTGAAGATACAAGATAAGACTGAGAATAAGGAAGTCTTTGCACACAGTCTGAGGCTTTGACTCCCTTTGAAGATGAATTAATAGTAAAAGGGCTACGATAGCAGGCTGACTGACTCTAGTAAAATAGTTTGACTAATCCATTTCCTTCTATGTCATATGATGTCTCTGACTCAATTCATTATTCCAGTCTTTCTGAGAAAATAAGAAGCCAATGCTGTACCTAACCTATGGGAATCCATATCCTCTCACTCTTCTATTTTTCTAGCTGCTTACTGAGTAAGACTAGTTATTGGTATCGCCTAATCTTAGCTGGTAGAAAAGTCTTATGTGAAAAAAGGTAGACTCTTTATGGATTCCATACCTATGATGATTCATTATCCACACTAGCTAAATTGGAAAGACATCTTGTGATGCCTGTGATTTCACTATTCCGAATACAGAAGAATGAAAGAAGAGATAGCTTGTGAGTCTATCAGTTCAGAAAAGTCTAAGTCTAAGTCCATCTACAAGAGGAAGAATCCTATTTCGTAAGAGCGGATGAGCCTATGATGAGGAGAGCCATAATAAGCTTGCATTCTCAGACCATTACCTAATAGAAGCTGTTTACGGATATCCATTTATCCTAGGTTGAATAGTTTACAAGAGCTGATATATGAAAGAGGGCCGATCTTTTAATGTTTATAGGAGATCTATAAGGCAGAAATGAAAGACTGATACTGTTCAGACTGAGAGCATTCGATGAAAGAAAGACTATGAATGAGAATGTTAGGGGAAATACAGGCTTGAGAACGAGATGGGGCTTCAACGTAGGTATCATTAGTATGATATTCTATAGGCATGAGAAGTTGAAACTCTTTCTAAGTCCAATCTTAATCACTCATTGAAAGCACCTAGTTGCAGAGTCAGAGAAAGAAGGTTCAAGATCCATAAGGAGTTCCTTCGTCTAAGTGAAAATAGTGAAATTGCTTACCTTTAAGAGATTGTCTCTTCTCTTAACTGGATGAGATTTTGGAAAAGAATGAGTAAGAATTGCTATAGAAGCAGCTCTCAAAGTCCTCTTCTCTAACACAATCTCATTTATCTCCCGCTATATCCTTGTAACTTGTAAGTATTAGCCTTTATTCTAAGTCCTCTATCCAATTTTCCCAATTCACTATCTAAAAAAAGCAATAAGTCCGGAAAGACTACTGTCTTACTAGTTTACCTAGGGTAGTCACTTATGACTCTAGGGACGTAAATAACTTCATCTAATCTTTCTTAGATCTAGATCCATGAAAGGATAGAAGACTAAGCTTTCAACTTCACCCAGAAAGACCTTTCCGCTCAGTCTGGGACATCCTTCATTGCTCGGAAAAAACTCTATGTCAATTCCATATGCTTCAATCCACAGCCTTCTATTCTAAATTCTATCGACTTCTTTCTAGACTAGCTACTTGAAAATACTATTCCTTACGCCTCCGTAGTATATTATATCTACACAACTTCAAAAAGAGAAGAAAAACCTCAACGATAACACTCTTTGACCTACTCGAATTCACTATCTTAAATATATCTAACTGGTATACGTCCTATACCGCATCCTAACCGAGCTAGGGTCCATCGATAGAAAATCAACTAGAAAGAGATTGGTTTACTCGACCAGCTAAGAAAAGAGGAAAGAAGAGGCATTTCTAGAGTCGTTAACTTGTTGTAAAACTTTACTCTTATGCTTTCCGAGACCAAGAAGGCCTATCTAACAAGTCAAACCCTTGGAAAAGAGTCTGACCTCATTCACCCTCTCAGTCTAAGGAAGGAAGAAAAGAAAGAACTATTAACTAAGGAATTCCTTTCTGTTAAGCTTTCGGTTAATCGACCCTCTAAACTCTCAAACCAGAAAGCTTCAAGACGCCATTTCCTTTATTTATTATCTTCGAGCGAGACATTTGATAGGATTGGCTTCTTGGTTTGGTTGCACATAGAAAGAATGGAACTCCTACTCCATTAACTTTACACTTCTACTGCAGAAATCTCTAAGGCCTTTAGATAGCGAACAGAACCTCTTGTAAGGAATGTATTGGATAGATAAAGAAAAGTAAACTAATGAGATTAGCGGCGGTTTACAAACATGAGAGAGTTCTTTCCCTTGTTCTAGTTATTAGCTCTAGGACCCTAACCGAAAACAAAGTAAGAGGATAGAATGTCACCTAATTTAGGTGATCGACTCCGGGAATGAACCAGCTATAGAAAATTGATAAGTCTAGTCTGGCTTGAACCACCTCCTCCCGCGGTCTCTAATCAAGGGCTTTTCGTAATACTCTAAAGTCTAACTGATGATTTGGATGAGGGTATAAGCTTGTAATCTTAATCTAAAGAAAGGTTGTTTTGGATGTTTCCAATGAAAGTGTAAGATAGGATTCCTTGGTCATAGCCCTAGTCTTTTAATGACTTCTACTTACTTGATGAAAGCAGGAAGCCCCTACTAAGCAGAGATACTCAAAGATAAACCTGACTCTATTGAGAAGTCACATTGCAGCAATAGGAAACCTTGAGTACTTGAAGGAAGACATGGTGAGGTTTGAGCGATCAAATAGGTTTTTCCCTTCCTTATCCAACAATTTCATCCTACGGAGAATTAAACTAATAGGAGACTGGCCCCTAATAATCGGTAGTTGCACATGCATTGCTCGATAGGTTCAGGGAGTTCGCTCATCTGCGCTCTTGTTTAAATTAAACGAATTCCTCTTTCGATCCTCTCATTCGCTGCGGGAATTCGACATCCGTTGATGGATGTGCTTGGCCGGAAGGGTCCTTCTCTTATTATTCTATAGAAACTGGAATTTGCATAAGAAAAGAAAGAGCCGGTTGGCAAGTCAAGTCAAACCCCCAGCCCAGTTGCCATTCTCCCATTTTCAAAGTCGTCCAAGGTTATTTATATCTTGACTTCTTAAGTTATGGAAAACCAGGCTTTTGAAATTGTTTTGTTATTTGGTTTTGGTCCGTGTGAGAAGAAAGAAAGAAGGATGCCTAGTTGCGCATCTAGTAGCAAGGGGGTGTGAAACGACGACGAGCTAAGATGTAAAGTAGTAGAATGGAAAAAGATGGTAGCCCACCCAGGACAGCACATAGAGTAAGGTTGGCTCTATGCGAGAGAGAAAAGCTTAATAGGGAAAGGGTTAACGAGCAATGGAAGCAATCGAAAAAAAGGGATAGAGTATAGAGGAAATCGGCCGGGGAATCCTTGGGAAATCGTAGTAAAAACGTCGATTCCACCTTGTCCCGTAAACTATCCGAGTAGTTCTTTATTCATCCAGTGGAAAAAGTCTAAGTAATGGGCCAGGCCTGGGCTGGAGGGAGTGGTCAGTTGATTATGATTATGGAGTTTACCTCACTCAGTTTGTCTAGTTCCGAATCAAGCTTACCCGAACGTAGTGAAAAATCCATCCATTGGAAAACAAATGACGGAACCAACTGCTTCATAAAGATAAAGAAGATAGAATAGGAAACGGGACCTTTAGAGCTAGGTAGCATCCATCACCTAGAAAGCAGACAAAAGGCGAGCTGTTTCATCCGTTTATCCAATACCTCGCTCAGTCACCCTTGCTTAGCCGCATCCGAAGAGTTCACGATAGAGTCACAGGTCTTCCTACCCTATCCCTATAGGGCTTAGGACTAGTTCTAGGGCTTAGGACTAGTTCTTTCCACGAAAAGGATTTTGCTCTCGCTAAACGGATCAAAGGCTTTCGTTTTAATAGTAAGAGTTAATAGTAAGAGAAGGTCCATTCGGCGGCTAGAATTCCTAGTTATAATAAGAAAGTGGACTAAAGGAATGCAGTTAAAGTGAATAAGTACGAGTAAGATTTTCGTATGAAGTCACTCGACTCTTTGGTACTTGGTAGTACATTCCTTTTTTGAGAGTAGGGTTGTAATGTAAGATAGGAGTTTGATAGCGCGTAATCGCACAACAGCTGTACTAATTCTTCGATCTTTTCAAACCTTCCCTTATCAACGAAAAGGCATTAATTAGTCAACTCAGGTACACACCGATAAAGACCAGGGGAAAGATCATGGAAGGGAAGCTCATAGAGGTTCTTTTTTCTTTTTCATACAACCTATATAAAGTCGAAAAGTCTAAAGCCAAAGCGACGTACCACGTACCTATCGAATTCCACGACTTCGAAGACTTCCGGGCTTCCCTTAGGGGAATGAGGAACTGAACTCGCTGCCAACAAGAAAGAAATTCCTTGCTTCCGGTAAAAGAACTCAATAAAAGCTCGGGCTGCGGAAGAAGGTACGGCTAGGATTATTCGCTGACCGATAGGGTAAAAGGAAGGGAAAGATTGCCAAGATGATAGGATTGAGCTTGCCTTGAAGCCCCTTTCCTTGCTGTCGTAACAACTGCTCCGTACTCCTAAGGATCTCTATGCCACTTGTGATTCCCAGCCAAAGGTTTCTTTCATCGGCCAATTCCATTGCGCTAAGTGGTATTTCCCTTGCTGGCTGGAGACAAGGCTGACTGACTCGCTGGTTAGGGTTAGAGCGCAGGGCTGACTTGATAGATGGTTTATCCCAACCCTATCCTTACTCTTAGGGTCCCTTTCCTTACTTTAGGAGAGCGTTGGATTATTAACTACTGGAAAATAGGGTAGGGAACGAGGCTAACTCCTACAACGCAAAATGATCCATACATACCTCGCTCCCCTATAGAGATAAATAAAGCTATAAGTTCACCTCTCACCTTTTCTCAATCCTTCCTTCCAAGGGATTCGCTTGGGAGACTACGTACCTGCAAGCCTTACACCTTTCATCTACCTAGCTAGCCTCATCTTTATGCCAGGAAAGTCATCAACAGTCAAGTCAGTGGTACCATCATCTGTACTACTAGTAGTTAACCCTAGCTGGATGTCCACCTTCGGTGAGGTAATGGTGGTTAGCTAAATTTCCCTTAGGTCAATATGTGCACTTAGTAACGGGCTAAGCCGGGGAGGTACGATTAAAAGCAACAAGTCATTCATTTGCTTACCACATGCAAGTCGGAAGTAGATTCAACCCTGAGGCAACCGGCCCCTCTCTGAGGGATACTCTTCCCGCTCTGGAAGAGTTTTTTTCTTAACTGGCTTACCTGAGCTCGAACCAGGATTGATGACGCTGGTGAGATAGCACCAGACAGACCAGGGCCTTCTCTATTTCTATGAAACCCGGATTACCTGATTCTAGTATGTAGATAGATCCGGAGTTGGCAAAGATCACATGACTACCATTCGAGGGACGGTAAACCCTTCCTCCCGTGGGAGAAGAACAAAGAATTTAGATGAAAAAAGAACTACATAAATCATCTTTCTCGCTCCTTTCCCTTCTTCTTTCTTATTGAAAATACTACGACAAAAGCTTTCTCCTTATGAAGTCTTTGATTTTATTCTACTCCTCCAAAGGCCGGTTCAGGCAGTTCCGTTATTGAATCCGGTGGTTCCTTGGATCGCTTGGAAAGAATTCGCTTCGTAGTGGTACTTGGATGAACAAGTCTATACTCTTCTTTTTTGTGCTCAATCAAAAGTGGAGTATAGAGCCAACGGTCAGGGTTGAGGTTGACTTTATGCTAGGATTTCTTCGTTCATTGCCCGTCAGGCAAGCCAGAAGCAGCAAGTATAGCCCTATAGTTTGAGAGCATTTAATGTACCAGCGTGAGTTTTGTTCAGTGATCTCGGAATAAAAGGTCCCTAGTCTCTTCTATGATCAATGTCCTATGATTGCAGACCGTCTATAAAGACGAAAGGTTCACTCCTTCTCTACGCTTTTGTTAAATCCAATCCGCCTTCCTTCTTGTTCTTAACAGGTTTCGCCATCGACACCGCGTTAGTTGCATTCATCCTGGTGACTTCACTCGGCTAAGGTGCAGTCAGGATTGATGATTCGAGTCGTACAGGGTCCGAAGGATTCAGCTCTCGCTGAAGCAATTGTAGCTGCTCAGGCTGCTGCTGAATACGGACCAATGTCTGTTTGGTATAGAAGTGTGAACGGAATAAATCAACGGGGAAAGAAAGACCTAGACGCGGGATCGATCTCTTTTTGTGAGCAGTGAACGCCATTCATTAGTCTTCGCTTCCGGAATCCAGTTTGAAAAAAGTTGTTGTTACAGAGAGCACCACTACAGTGAAATAAGCGATTGTTCTCGAATCAGCGCAAGGATGCGGATCTCTTAGATATTCTATCTAAAGTGAAACGTTGAACCGGAACTGGCTTAACAATTCCCATAGGCGACTACCCTCATGTGCTAATTTCAAACGTACTCCTCACGTTTTCGTTGGCTATGGTCCGCTCTTCGGAACAAGAAGATTTTCTTTTTGTAAATATTTTGTATATGAAGAGGTCACTTCGTAGTCTACTGCCGGGGTCATTGAATCACCTATTGCGGTAGCGCTTCCTACTCCGTGACGCGATGAAAGAAGAAAGACTGAACATAAGCCCTACCAGGGTCGTGCTTCGCCTCAACAATTGCACCAGTATATACCAAGAACGACGAATTTTCTCTTCCCGTTGAAAAGGAATGCCCAAACCGGCCTCCTAGTAGAGCTTGTCGGGATCGGTCTTTTTCTTTTATGAAATTTTGAAATAGCATAAATGAGGAAAGGATTTCCGTTTCCGAGGCGCCTTTTAGTCATTCCAGGACTAACGAATCTTTATTTTTAGCATGTCTCACGAACTACTACTACTCTTTCACCAAAGCTTAAATGCTCTTTCCATAACTTCAATATGAGAGAATCAAGACTAGAAAAGAATGTTTTTGATTTTATCAATAGCGCGTCAGAAGAGTTCTCTTCGATCCCATACATTCTGCCTACGCTCTGATCGTCATGGATCCTTAAACCATAAAGGAAGATGCCCACTCCTTTGCGAAATCAGGACTGGTCAAATATTTTCAATTCCATCCATTAGATAGACTAGCCTCGGGAAAGATAAGAGGAATGAATCCCATAATAGTAACAAAAGAAAAGAAAGCGCCTATCTTTTTTGATTTCTAGGAAATCCTTTTTGATTTGAGGACTTTTTCAATCTTTTTTTGAAAAGGGCGGGCTGCCACTGGTCTTTCTTTCCCTAAAAGACTTAGTCTTGACGAAGAGGAGAAGTGGGCCAGTACTGGGAATCCAGGGTTTCGGGTTCTTTCCCCAGTTTCACTTTGATATTCAGACTTGAGCTCAGCCCAGTTTGTTATTATTATATAGAATTCGATTTTCGTTTTGGCTTTTATTCAATTCTCTTTCATTTGAAGTCGGTTGAAGCCCAAGCATCTGGTGTCAACGGTTCTGCCACTCCTGAATCTGACGATGTCTCCCAAGCGAGAAAACGGAAAGCGCGCTAGCGCGCTCCGGCTTTCGAGCCTACGCTTGCTCCATTACCGTTGAACAAGAGCAAAAAGAGCTGATGAAAGAAGAGTGACTGATTCAACAAGAGAAAGAAGAGCTAGCGACTCTAACGAATCTAATGCTGCCCACTCAAGCTATCAAGCTAGTCTTTTCCTACTGCCCTTACTTCACCTTAACCACCGGGAGCAGATTCGATAAAAGAAAGGATTCTGACAAAGAGAAAGCGCTGACCTGACGTCAAGATTTTACCTTAATTCCTCTACCGTTCGTGGCCCATAGCCACAGAAAAGAAAACGAGGATCATCAGTCTTTTCTCCTCCAGTGCTTGGTTCATCAACTAGTTAGATTCAAAGCTTCACATCCAAGGCGGGAAACCAGGGCACTCATCTTTATCAATGCAATGACTTAGGGTAGGGGGGCGGCTCAATCCTTTCACTTTTTTCGTCTGTGCGAAAGCACGCCACCAAACCTTAAAGAAGAAGAAAAAGTCACTCGAAGTAGTCAGCCTATTAGCATAGCAGTATAAGAGAGGAAGCCTAGCCAATAAGTATGGTTGAAGCTTCCCTTGTTGTTCAGGCTTGAGCTTACCCTTTTCATAACATCTGATTCGGCCGTCAACGCCTAGCGACTATAGAATCAACGAATAAGAAAGGGAGCTGGCACGGGTGAAGCTTGAATTCATCTCTACAGATGTTTTCTCTGCTCTAGCCGCAAAGCTTCCCCTTAACTTAAGGCCTCATCACCTACTCCAGCAGAGTCAGAAACGAAAGGGAATCGAAGAGCAAAGATAGGAAGCGCGTATAGCATAGGTCTTGACTTTGACGTTGGGACTCTGCCCGTTCCAGAATTGACTTCAAACGAAAACGCATCAGTAACGGGAATAGAGAATCCCGGGAGAGTAGGGAGCAGGGAAGACACTCGTCTTTGAAGTCAGCCCAGTGGGCACTGGCTTTGAGTTCAAATTAAGTCAGGCTTGACCCGCCTATCTAAGCTCGGCGTCAAGATTAAGATTAAGCCTATCAAAGTGATCCCAGAGGAAGAGAGAAGAAATCCGTAAGCCTATAGTATATACGATGAGTGTCGGCCCGGTCAATCACCTAACTTTGTATAGCTTGAAGTTGCCGGCTCCAGGCCAAAGCGATGAAGCAGGAAAAGGGTAAATATATTGAATATTGGCACGCCCATGAAAAAGGCAAGCCAGAAAGGCTAGGCACAGGTTTCAAACCAAAGAAGTCAGGTTTTCCAAATATATACAATGATAGTGGCTAGCTTCTTTGGCATCTTCGGTGCCTACTCCTCTCGTTCTGATCACAGTTCGAAGCATAAAGCCACGAAGTCTGTGATGAATTTGTCTTGGCTTTTGAGTAAGCTACGAATACAAATGCAAAAACTCTGTTTTAAGCAAATGGTGCGGATATTGTGATGTAATGAATAGGGAGGTGCGGCCTTCTGACGCTTCTTCCTTACATATCCATATGTTATGAAATCACTTAGATAGACGCATGTTGGATGACGGAACGATGACTGAGTGCAACTTTGATGGATTTATTCAAAGTCGAAATGACGTAGGTGATAGATCGAATCGTTTAGTACGCTAATCTTGACAGTTTCCATTTTCGATTCTTATCTATGTAATTTCTTTGAAGATTTTCGTTGATCGGATCGCCACACCTGGCTTTCCTATTATTCGTACGATTCCTCGAACTTACCTGCCATGCCCGAACTCCCTTTAATGTTCGCATTCTACCTTCTTTTTCTCCTTTTTCAATTCAAGGCAATGTTCTTCCTCGGTAATTGTGGGGGAATCCGAAATCCCATCCCACACTTCCCTCGTTCAAAGGCAGAAGGAAATCCGATTCAACAATAACAAAGGGAAGACGCCTGGTAACTTCCATAGACAGCCCTTCTCTACACGCTACTCGGTGTACTAGCTCATAGCTGTTAGCTGCCTTCAACAAAGATAGAGATTCATAAAAGAAGAAGAAGAGGAAGCCCCTTTGAATATAGGAAGGGGTATTGCATTTCAACTCTCTATTCGAGAAAGACAATACCCGATTCCCGGAAAGTAGAATATCAGATCCTTGGCTTCTATGAAAGGGGAGGAGCATTCAAAGCTATCCATTTCCCCTATAGGAAAACAGATGCTAGCTGCTAAAAGGGCTCTTTTCTTTTTCGTCTTTCATGCATGAAGTAACTCTTCAACTTCAAAAGTAGATGCAAAGGGAGAATTTCTTATCTCATTCTCCTCTTGGAGGTCATCTTCTTTAGCCAAGAGGCAAAGGTTTGCTACTTCATCCTTGCTTTCTTCATCATCTTCGCTCTCTTCTTCCTCATCATTACTCTCATCTTTTGTAGAAGCTTTGAGAGCCAAAGTTCTTCTTGTATCATCCTCTTCTTCTCCATTCTTCATGGGTCATTATAGAACCCAAGAGTTCTTCTAGAGGTAGTGAAGTGAGGTCTTTGGCTTTCAGAATTGCTGTGACCTTAGCTTCCCCTGATCTAGGAAGAGATCGACGAATCTTCCTCACTAGCTAACTGTTGGAGTCAGATTTGCCAAGAGATTTCTTTGCATTGATAATATCGGTGAAGCGAGTGAACATTTGTGTGATTGATTCATAACCCCGGAGGCTGAGCTTAAACCTTCTGTGTCGTCTCGCTGAGCAGCAACACAATCAAAAAGAAAACCGAAATGAAGTAGGAAACTACGGCCCGAAAGCAAGAAGCAAGGTTATTTATATCTTAACTAAACAAGTGTTGGTTATTTATATCTTTACTTAAGAAGTGTTGGTTATTTATATCTTTACTTAAGAAGTGTTGGAAGGGCGAAATAAAGTTCTTTCGCTAAGTATAGGGCGATGCCCACTACAGCTGGGAATCCCCGCATCAAACTCCTGCCGAAGATTGATGAAACACAAGACGATCGAAACTGTTCGTAATAGGCCGAAGAATGGTGCATTAGATCCGGTAGCTCGCGGAGGGAATTAGATCCAGTAAAGGCCAGCCCCAGCCCTTAGGCTTAGGTACAACCTTACCGGTGCTTTCTTCGTGAGTTTGAATTTCGATTTTTTATTGGCCTTATTTACCCTATAACTTGCCCCTTAGGCGCTATGGTGAATAAGACCGCTTTTCCTTTCTATCAGAATCAAAGACAAAGACGGAGATCCTTCTCTTTGTTGGAGAGATTTCTATTCTAGAAAGAACGTCAATCTCACTGACGTCTAATAATAAGACGATAGAATAATAGTTAGAGTGACTCACTTAAGGAAGTGGGGAAGATGGGCTCGAGATAACACTATTGTGAAAAGGCCTTTAGTTGCGAACCTGTAGGGATCCACTTCCATAGTAAGTAGCTCACCCGGGTTGTTAACAGGCGATGGAAGTTCAGTCTCTGTAGGCGGCGAAGCAAATAGCAAGCGAGGAAGGGAAATCAAAACAAAACTTCTTTTAGAGCGCCAAGTTGCTTACAAATCAACTTCTTCCTTTTCCTATCTGGAATTCTCTCTAGTTACAGGCCTACAACACCTTGAAATGACTTGACTTACCTACTCTCAGTTTCACACGAAATAGACTGCCTATGCGCTACAGGTGACTCTCGAGCCGATGATAGAATGTTTCGAACCTTTCCTTGTTGTCTTCGCCGGGCTTGAAAGAGTAGATCGAGTAACGACTGATCCAAATGTCCTTGTTCTGGTTACACTCATTAGGGATAGACTTAGCATTTTCGGAATCATGTGCTTTCAGTTCCAGGGATGGATGGTATGAGTTGAAGAAGGTAAGCAGCGAGTGTACGTGCATGTGACCCACCAACTATGGAGGAATTGTAAGCTTCTACTCAGCGATCTGGTATGGAAGAACGGCGATGAGCCAATAATGAAGTAGATCTCTATTTTTTCACGAAAACTTGAGCGCTATTGAGGCGGTTAGGCATAGCAGTTAGGCCCAAAACAGAAGGAGAAGATGTATCGAAGAAAAAAAAGGGGCCATGACCACAACTACCAGAGAAAGATAAAAAACGGCTATTAGCACAGATGAAGATAACAAAACTTGGAGTTTCCCGCTCGTTGGCTGCTTAAAGGATGCAATTGGTTCATTAACAAACCAGTGGGTGACTAAAAGACCTCTACTCTTTTTACATTTGGAAGAACCAAACTACGTACTTGATAGTAGCCATTCTTGCCTCTTTTATCTCCTCCTAAGGCGAGTGGAGTGAGTCTGGTCATCACGGCATAAAGAGGGAACGAAGCTATTTTTCTAATAAGATAGGTTTTTTCTGAATAGATTGATTGCTCATGAATCTCAGGATGGAGGATCAACGTCAGTAAATCCTTTTAGTCAAGACCAGAATGAGTTTATTACAAAATAAAGAAAACAAAGTGCTCGTTTATACCTCGAAGTATAGATCTTAACCTCTGAAATAGACAACAAAAGGGAAGAAAGACTTCATCACATAAACAGAAATCCCCTTTGTCCCGTAAGCGGGCGGTGGACCTAGCTAATTCTTTTTGGTGAGATGCTTTGATGCAGATGAGCCTGCTAACTTCGGGGGAGTAAGCCCTCTCGTCTAACCTCCGAACTTCGTTCAGGAAAGAAATTTCTTTAAAAAGGTGCTTGTTATCGGCAATGATTGGGACTCTCCCTTACTCGAGTTTAAGGGATTATTATTACCAGCTTTCTTTTCTTTTAAAGTGAAGTGATGTATCAACCATCTTCAATAGAATTGTATAGTATGATAATAATCAGCAGTCCAATCAAGCTTGAAACGGAGAAAGGAGCACGGGAGTACCTTAAGCAAGAGTGTGCGGCTAGTGGTCAGTTGATACACCGGGTTAATTGAACAATCAATGCAACGCCTAGCGGCTCACGCAATGGGAGAATGAAGAAAGAGAGTTATTAAGACTAGTAAGAAGGGACGTTAAGTCCAACGGGGAAGCTTTGGATAATGCAGCGGCGTACCTGCGCCTAGAAGAGCAGTGGATCAACAAGTGGTTCAGATAACCTGGGGGTCTATAATACAACCAAAGGAATAAATAAGTTAATAGGTAGTTGACAAGTGGAGCCATGCCCCTCCTAATGATCAGAAGTCAGTGAGGTAGTAGAGTAATGCGTTCAAGCTTGCGTCGATATAAGTATCTTCAAAAAGTAAATCGTGAAAAAGCGGCTCGCAGAGTCATTGAGAATCTGACGCATAGAAGTCCTACATAGAAAAGGATCTCGGTAGCATCCTCGATTAACAGAGGACGGGTCGGAGTCTCTTTCAATAGTATGCCTGACTAGTCATACCGGCTATGAAGAGATTATGGAAGATATGGGCTACAGAATATATATCAAAGGAAGGAGTAACAATAGATTGAAAAGTCGCCCGTCTAACTCTAGGTGCCAACTCAACTAACCTTGCTGCTCCAAACCAAGAAAGAGAAATTATGACCCATTTATCTGCCCTATCATCATGCTTCAAAATGGCTCGTAGAACCATAATTGGCATGATTCGTTGAAGTCCTGACCGGGTTAAAGACACAGGTACAGAAAGTGAATCATGCTTGGAATAAGAACCAGAGTAATATCTCAGAAGACTTACTCCACACTGCTTGAAATATAATGCAGTGAAAAGCATACCCTTCGTACCATGCCAACAACTTTTCTCGAGAAATCAACAGCAGCCAGTCCGACTTCACATGAAAGGACCGCAGAGACGATGAAAGGAACTGACAGGAGTAATCCCTTTAATCGCCGAGTGTGTTCAAACACACTCCGCCAGGACATAAAAGGGACCTTCTCAGCACTATTAAATAAATCTTTTAGAATCATGGTATGTATATAAATTCAACTTTGTCTACCTAGTTCGACGATAATAGTGACTGATACGGTTTGCCTAAAAAGTCCGCTCTCCTTATCGGAGGTCACGAAGACCAAAAGAAGGGGGGCGCCTGGGTTCCGAAGAAGAAATCGACTTGACTTTCAATAAAGTATTAAAACTTACTTAGTGCTTGCATTAAGGCTTGCTTCTAAAAAGGGAAGATGGTTGAACGGAACCAAGCCCAAGGGCAATAGCTGACATTGTTGAATTAGCTGACAGAAGAAGCGAAAGGTATGATGATTTAAGTTCGCCCAATCCTCGCTCGTCAGGCGTCGCAGACCTCAAAGCCTAAAAAATAGACATGACTAAATAGAAGGTTTAGGGCTGACAGGGGTGCGAAGCTTGGTGTCTGATGAAAAAAATCCTAATGACGCATATGTCCCGCGAGTGGGAGCTGTTGGCGTAATAGGGCCTGGACCCGAAACTGGGACTAGTTCCAGAAGGTGACGCGAAATCCGGGCTGAAAAGGTAAGCCCGGGTTCAGCGGTATGAAAATTTCCATCCAAGGTGCGAAAGCCCTGAGTGAACGAAATAAGGAGCAAAATCCCACCGAGATAGCCAGTCCCGGAAAGCCTGACTCGTACCCAACTTTAAGGTGCATAACGGGAGAAGAAGCTGCAACCATCAACGAATGCGATGCACACAAATACGTTGTTTGCCTTAGTGTTCGTAACGAATCCGTTGGTAGTTTGACAGAATGAGACCAAAGAAATAGGCATCAGTAGGGACTAGGCTTAGAGCTGGAAGGTGAGCACATGGGAAATTGACTTATTATAAGTGAAGCCGAGGTTGAATGCCAACTACGGTTCCGACAAGACTCGAAGCTAGGCCCGTTCTTCCAATACTTATTCAGTCAAGATATAAATTACCTTTTCATTTCGTTTGTGAGGAAAGACCTCGCCCCCTCTTTTTCTTCCAATTCCAAGAGGACGGTCGAAAGTCTCTTCGGGATAGGCGAGTTGACGGTGTGTCTTCAAGAGCAATCGAAAACGATAATAACCCATGATCCCATATATATATGTCGAAAAAGCTTTTTCAAGTGGTGACGGCGTGTGGTGTAGTTTACTTGCATACTCGAAAGAGTGAGGGGCGTTGCGTTCGTTTACTTATGTTTGAAAGAAGGAAAAGATATGGGCATATTGGTTACCTCCAATCACTTCTTATTGATGATCAGTTGATGAAGGCTGCTATCCAAAAAATGGATAGCCTCACTATAGGTGCTTCACTTTTGGCTCACTCGATCTGACTCCCACTATGGAGGAAGATTCTGTCTTACTTAATATACCACCGCTTCTTCCTTCAAAGCTTCATTGGCATGAACCAAGGGCAGGATCAGGATTCAAAAAGAAACTCTGCCAATGATGGGAATGCAAGCTTTTGCAATTGACCCATACGTGAAAGAAAAGGGTGAGGGGCACGTCTGGGGATTTTTTACTCACTTTCATTCAATTGCACTCTAATGATGAAGCAGGGATGGATATCATGGCTTTAGCAATCTACGGGCTGGTGATTTTCCGCTCGCTGATATGTGGATGGTCGGGTTAGATATATATTATATCAGCTCAAGCATGGAGTCAATCCCATACCTGTTTTCCTTGCAGAACTGAGGAATAAGAGCTTATTCTACTCGAGTTCGCCACAGAACCCATCTAACGAACCGAAGCCAAGGCCCAAGTTCAACCTTCACCACGTGAACGCTACAAGCTAGTCTCATCCTTATGCCCTATCCTTTATATCTATATGTTGATTGATGCCCTCAGGTTCCTTCTCTTCTTTGTTGGACAGACGCAAGAAGCGCTTAAAAAAAGGAGATTGCGCCCCCTAAAAAAGAAGTGAATCAGGAAGTGACTCCGCTAAGGCCCGGCTGGCCTTTCTTTTCTAGGCTTTGACGCCAACGAAATCAGTCCACTAGAAAGGGATGCGTGAAAAAGAAGAGAATGACGTGAAAGCAGAACCAGCGCTTAAGAAAGAGTAGGAAAAGTTGGCACGTCTTTAACTTGGCTACGAAACTAGGCTATTCTTCCCCTCTCGAAAGAAAATGCTTTCATCTAAGATCTCCCCTGAGCCTGCTAACTCAACTCTTCTTTAAAGGCAATGATCTGTTATCAATGAATTTCTTCCTTACCGGAATTCGGAGGGAACCCTGCAGTTTTCGGGGCATCTTTCGCTTGACTTTTGTGTTGCGAGTGTATGCGTCCACCACGGTCAGGGCTATCACAGGTATGAAGTACGACGTTAAGGTGCAGCTTTGTTTGGTCTTGATTCTAGACTAGACTGGAAATAACCCTATGACTGACCTAGCAACAATTTGATGTTGATTCGGGAAAAGCAGAATCCGCGGGATAAAATGGATCCTTTTGTTCAGGAGAAAAAAGATATGTTAGTTCGGAACTAACTGGATATGCTGATGAGGTTGTTTACAATGCTTCGAGAGAGGTCGGTACGGAAAGAATTGAGTGATTCACCTAAGACTGAAAAGCGTTACCGGTTGTGCTTCTTTAGAGGGAAGCAAGCGCGCCAAGCTCAAATTCAATACCCGTCCTCATCGACTTTTGGAAAAAAGGAAAACTGGGTGAAAAAGAAAATCGTCAAAGGCATAGTAGGGGAAGCACCATAAGCTACAAGCTCCTCATCAACCGTCTCGGTTCGAGGTTTTTTTTCAAAAGAGTAAGGTCCACTCCTTTCATAAAAAAAGGTCAAAATGACTGGCTTTCGCCTTCGCTCCGAAGAGCGGTGCTTCTCCTGTCCACTCATAGAAAGTAGAACCAATCCGTTTTGTTCCACTTTGAAGCATGACCGGCACCGGTGCTGCTGCAACGGCCATCAACGAAGACTTTTGGCATCATCGGATGAAGACTTCTGCTTTAGGTGAAAAAGGGTGCAGATGCGTCTTCGGTGGGTGATTTAACGTATTCGGCGTCTTAAACATAAAAACTATGTAAAAGAATGTTGACTTATCCCATCCACCACCCTTCAAGGGAAAAGAGAAAGTACTCAGCCAGCCACACCCCTCTATGGCTTTATAGACCCTACAATCAGGAAATTCCTGCTACTGGAAAACAACTCCCTCAGCCCAAGTTCTGGTTCTATACCAGATAACACCCCTTGCCGTCGGACTTGCCTTTTAGTCAAATACTACTTCTGTATATTTGAAAGAATCTTATTCTTCAGGCTTAAAAGCCTTATTCACCGCCCTCCCAAATGGACGTCTTTTCTTTTTTAGTGGTGGCATCTTCTTCAAAAGAAAGAGTTGATTCATATGCTTTTGTCTCAGCGGATGAAACAGCATATGACGATGCAGCAGATGGGGATTGCTCTCTGAACCGGAAATGGAGATCTTGGAGCGCACTGTTCTCCGTAATTGGATGCAACAATGGCTTCAATGGTTGAAGTGGTACACTACTGTAGCTGAGAATCCATATACTCGGCTCCTCACGCTCTTAGATTACCTGTAGAAACCTCCAGGTATCGCCGGAATACGGACCCTACATTGGTCCGCTTCGGCTTACTTTGGAAGTGCTATGATTGGGCGTCTCAAGAACTCAAGGTAAAGCCATTAATATTGGCTCCCTTGTTTGTGTGAGGGAGGAATGTCACAAAATGATTCTAAAGGGCCTGGTGAGGTAGCTCCTTGCCAGGTTGACGACTAGGCCTATAAGACCGTAGAAGAGGAGAAGACGGAAGATCAATGGTTGCTGCTTCTCGTCTGCTGCGTCTGCTAGTCCACTAGCTATTCCAACTACGGCTAGCTGCTAGGAGAGGAACGAAAAGTAGCTCGACTGGAAAGGAGAGGAACGAAAACTACTAGCTCGTACTTTTAAGAAAAGCAGTTAGGAAGCCTTATGGAACTACCAGCACATTAAGGGAGAAAGTCTTATTCCTAGAGGTCAAACTCTCATCACCGGAAAAACAAGAAATGAGGGATATAATACCATTCTTACCTGTCCTTCCTTCCCAAACCAGCTAGCTACTAAAGCATGACGCTACTAGGTAGGACCAACAAAAGCTGCAACCTATTCCTTCTCCGATGCGCTTATCCCATCTTGTTCATGTCCTTCCTTGATAGGGGATAGGATAGGTAGGGAAAAAACCTTGCATTCGTCCTTATCCCTATGGTCAAGCTGTTTCACACCTTAGCACAAGCGCTAAGCGATAATAATACCTTTCTGAACTTGACGTGAATCTTATGCCAGTCATCAAATTGGAAGATGGTGGTGCCCGAGTGTCAATATTTTGGCAGTCCATAGGGAATGCATAAAGAAAGCATCTTTTCGGCGATAAAGGAGCTAATCTTTTAGGTGATAAAGCTACAGAACAAGTCCTCAAACGAAGTGAGGGGAAGCAAGTGAAGAGAGCGGAGCGGGTGAAGAGCACTTTCTGCACTTTTGAACAACAAGAAGCCAGCGCTTCTCTTGATTAGTGAAATGATAAGGGCACTAGCACGAGATCACTGAAACCTCGATTTCTACTACGGATATTAATCCTATCCTACCCGTCTCATAAGGGCTACGACCAGAATCGAAGTAAGAAAGAGAGGAAGAAATGGATATACATAGTCTAGATCTTCTTTTTCCCTAATCTTATTAGCCCAGCAAGGAAAGATATGGCAAAGAACAAGATAACAGTAAAGCCACTTATCTCTTTCATGAGCAAGGGCAGTTGGCGGGGAAGCAAGAATAAATCCAAGTGGCCAGCTGAAGTGGAATTGGATTATTATATCCGGCTTATTGTTATTTCGAGCAATGTCTAAGGCAACTCTCCAATCGTGGGAAGACGCTGCAGTTCACCGAGAATGACGAGAGACCTACTCTCTCCCATCCCAGGAATAATTCAATAGAGAGAAGAAGGAGAACCGAAGATATCAAGCTTGGCTGCGCTGCCCATCGCATCGGACTCCCAACGGCTAAGAGCGGGAACCATGATTAGCTTAATGCCTTTCGGCGATAGTACATTAGACTTCTACCGGCTACCGGGAAAAAGATTAGACTAGATCAAAGGACTAGATCGATCAGCAGCCGTAGCTGCAGTAGAAAAAGCAGTAGTTGGAGTTGGTACTTCAACCGGTTCTTTTACAGTCCCACCTTCATAAAGAAGAACTGCCCTGAAGGGTAAGGCAGGTCAAAAGAGTGGGCATCTTTCCTACCTATGGCTAACTCAAAAAATCTTAGAGGGGAGGTTGCTCTGCTCTGGATGCACCGGTCAGAACGGGGAAAGCTGCTCTTAGAGCTATCTCTTTCCGATGACGGCGGATGGTTGAATCTACTGCGAGTAGCACTAGGCCTAGAGCGGAATATTAGGTAGTACGAGTTGCTATATTTTTCCATCCCCCTTCGGGAATAAACTCTCTTTGACTAATATAGGGTACGTAAAGGGAAAGGCAAGAACAAAAGTAGGTTTGCACCTAATGTCTAAAGCAGAAAGGACAAGATTCCTGCTTCTGCTCGGCGAATTCTACTCGGCGAAGCGTAATTATATGCCTCTCTCACCGGCCCTGCTTCCCTAACAACTCCTTCTATCCCAGGTGGCCCATCCTAACATTCAAATAACCAACGAGGGGAACACTCCACGAATGAAGAGGATAATCTCCTATCCTTTTTTCGAGTAGTTTTGGCTATCGATCTAGTAATATAGTCAAAGTCTTGGTTGAATCAAGGTCCGAAATTAGAACACTCAAATAGCAAATAAAATCTTTCGATATAAGGGTCTTAGAGCCCACATCCCCTATAGATTGAAAATCAAATCTAACCCCTTCCGGTTCGAAAGCCAGACCATAATATCGAGCTAGCAGCTTAAGAAGCAAAGGTTTGGACAGTGGTATAGGTGGTGAAAGTGACAACAGATGCTGCAGCCGCTTCAGAACGCACTGATGCTAAATGACGGACAAAGCTACTCCGCTACGGCATAGGAGAAGAGGCCTACGCACGTTGAAGTAGGTGTCTAGGCGGAAACACTAGTGAGAGAAAGAAGGCAAGGTAGGTGGTGTTCATGCCCTTTTGGATACTAAAGTGGGTTCAGATGGACAAGAAGAAAGTAGGGCTTGGATCTAGTTTGGTCGGAGTGCCCTAGAGCCGCCCATGTGGTCCGGTAGGTATTTACTGTGCTATCCTATTCATTTCTTGATTCCGTGCATAAATCAGATGGTTGCTTTTTGTTCCCGTCTACTTCCAACTAACTATGCAGCCCTGTTTGAAGCGAAATCGAAAGTTACATGAAACTCGACGCCTAGCTCTTTTTTATTGAAGTTAGGGGCGAGGGTAAGGGTGAAGGATAAGAGGCTATGGCTTTTGAGAAAGAAATTCTGGGGAAGTCGTTCGGATCCAAATCCATAGCCCGTTGGATATCTTTCCCAGTACAATCCAGTGGACCGGGGTATAAGTACTCTTTTGAAAGGAAAGGGGGGTGGTTGATCGTAAAAAAGCATTAGATGCGAAGGCATAGGTAAAGGTGGAGGGTTGGTGTGGCACGTAAGGCCCAGTTCCGGTTGAAGTATCACCCACAATTGTATTTGATTGAGTTTAGGTAGCGGAGGTGGAGACAGTTGAACCAGAGCCTGTTGATCTTCGTTGGCCTGTTGATTGAGATCGATATCGAGATTCCGCGAGGACAGAAGCAGGGATAGCAGGAGCTGGAGTCAAGCACGTGAGAAACTACCAGGTCCTTATTGCACCGTTGAGATTCGTACACATTGATGGTCCCAGTGCTCCAGTTCTTGTCGAAGACCCCGGACATGCATGAATCTTTCCAGCTATTTTTTGGAGTCCCCAGTTGGGTTCCCCCTTCAGGTAGCTCCCTACATGTTCTGGCCAGTGTTGGTTCCAGCATTATCAGCTTCAGTTGCAGTTCCAGAGATTGGCTTGGCTCTATTCCGCAGTTGTTTGTGAGCCATCAGTTCGGCCTTCCCTCCATCTAGTTCTTTGCCGTTCTTGGGCTCCTTCTGGTTCAGCAGGGCTTCTGTGGTGACCAAGAAGCAGGAGCTTGAGCTCAACCAGCCATTGATAATCACTTTTGTGGTTCCCAATTGGGATGGAGATTCCGGTCCGGTGTAGGGGACACCTTCTTCATGATCTAGGGGTCAAATGTAGCCTGCGCTAAGCAGGGAGAGCTCCTCTTTGGTTCCATCTGCCCACATTCTTCCCTTCCATCCAGGGGAATTCGGGCTTGATTGTTCCGTGTAGTCGATTCGCTCAGTACCTCCATGAACAGAGTCCATGAGCTCGGGTTACTAGCTCAACATACGCAACGGGTACCAATGCTAGGTTAGAATCCGATACTAAACTCTTAAAGGGAATCGTGGTGGCATACGAATAACCTTATCTTGATACCATTGCAAGTGTAAAGACCAATCCCATCATGGCATGATAGGGCCATAAACGTCAGACGATTAGATAGCACCATAAGACTTCCTTAGCGAATACTAGCGCCATCCTCAGACACTGAAGTCAGTCGGAGATATAGATTCGATACAAGCCCCATAGGGATCATAATAGGGATATCCTCAGTCCAGCCCCGACCCGAGCCACTCCAATCCCGGGAACCTTACCTCAGCTACTAAAATCTTGGAAATCGACTAGCCTGACTTCTTTCATTTTAGGGGCTCCATCCCTCTATCCTTCCCTCAGCTAGGTATGGTAAGGACAACAAAGAATCGCAGTTTTCATGCTCATACCAACCTTCATTCAATACGGGTAGGGTGAGAATGAAAGACGAAGGGTAGATAACCCCCCTAATAAAGCAGTCAACATCCACCCTAATTCTATCTTATTCCGGGTGGGAAAAAAGAGAAGTTTGCCATCAACCCATTGACAAGATCAAACATCGGATCACTACTCATCAGCGCTGGCCGGGTTCAATTCCTGCTTGCCTTTCATTTTCAATTGTTAGAGTAGTCTCGAGCCGCGCTCTTCTGCCATGCGAAGGGAAGATCAGATTGAATGGCTAGCGAACTCAACCCTTGCGGCAAGAAAAGGACCCAATAGCTCATAGCCCGGGTGTGGCTCCCCTTTATTACTTCTCTTACTTATTATTTATTGGCCCGGCCCCCTTTGGTCCGAAATAGCCGTACGCACTCCTCCATATCCCACTCTGGAGGGAGGGCCCAAGAATCCTAGATTTTTTGTTGAGTGGAAGTAGGAATGGAGTGGCTCATGCCAGACCTGAGAGATCATCCTACTTTGAAGCTAGTTATCGGCTAGCTCAATCGCAAATCGGGCATCCCATGATATATTCAGCCGGCTTGTTAGCTCAGCTTGTCTCCCTCGGGACTCGCCATTCTCGCTTATATAGGATTCCATTTCGTCTCCACAGGTTAGCCTGTCTGCCTGCAAGGCCCAATCGAAGCAGATTGTCCCCGACCTTACGGGTTCCGGATAGCGCCCCTTCACTTGTAGTTTCGCTACTCTAGGACATCAACACCAACTCAGGCTCCAGCCCTAACTTCAGCTTTAGATTCAACTTCAAATTAGGTACCAGCCTTGGCCTAGGCCTAAATCAAGCTATCGCTTTCCTCTTTCTTCTAGGGTTGTTCTCCAGACCAGGAGGCTGAACCCCGTCTCTGTAGGCAGCGATGAGCCAGCAAGTATAATAAACAGCGGAGCGGAGACATATGTTGTTGTTTCAGCAAATTACAATTATGAAACCATAGCTTAGAAGAAGAGGATTTCCGCCCTTTCAAGCAAGGTAGGTAAATATGGATGATATACTACAGAATTCGGATCAGCTCAGGCTCCGAAAGATAATATGAATATCCAGAAGTGAGAAATGGTGATCTTCCATATCTACTCGATAAAACGACTAAAAAATGGTGAGATCATTAGCGAGATCTAAGAGTGCGAGGGGGGTCGAAACAAGAAAACAGTAGCTAACGGGGGCTGCGTCAGGCGAGGGCATCGAAGTTCAGTCTCAAAGGCCAGCGCAGCCTTTTAGCTGGTTCCTTGTTATAGCAAAATAGTAGCGCCAAGGTGAATCTCTTTCCGCGGTTCTTACACCTGTGCCTACACGTAGGATAGCCAATGGATCATAAGTTCTTCCTACTAGGTTGAATGTATTATAGATAGAATGCAGGACTTCTTAAGGAAACTTTTTTGCAATAGTTTAATAGGCATTTACACGACGCTTAGAAAGTACACTCCTTGAAGTGGTCACCGGCAGCTAAGCAGCACGAGTAAAGAACTCTGGTTCAAAAGACGAAGGGGAGAAGCAGAAAAGCAACTTGATTTAGCCGAAGGTGAATCAGAGCAGGGAATAGTGGAAAGCAAGAATCGGGTACGGCGGGGGGAACGGGTCCTGGACCTGGAATGTCGGTTTCACGTTAGTAGGGGGTCGGTTTTAGCACTGACGAATAGCCCCCGTTAGCTTCTCTACTGGAATAGAAACGAATGGATTCGCACTAAAAGCTGGATCTATCTCTTCCCCCGAGTCGTGCCTCACCAAAACTAGTGATTTTTTTTACAGTCGTGACATCGCTCCGCCAGACCCAGTGTGGACCAGGAGGGCAGTGACACTTGTCGTTCAAGATAAAGGGGAACGATCCGCTTTGCGAACCGCCACCGTTGACAAGTCTCCTTAACGAAACAGAAAGGGTCACCGAGAGGCCGAGCGCGAGCTTCGTCCAGAGCTTGACCAGTGGATGGTTGAGTGCGCAAGAAAGAAACTAAAGCAAGAACCAGACCTATGCTCTTCCTGTTCTGGTTACCCGTTGATCTTTCTGCCCTTTCTTAATTCTTAATAAGAAGCATTCTTATCCCTGCCTACTATCTTCCGAAAAGACAAAGCCACCCGCACTTGCCTACCCGACTAGCCCGGAAAGCAATTCTCTCTTCGACCTTCCTCTAACCTAAAATAGTCGTACCGCTCTCCTGAAAGAGATAGATTTCTTGATTCTCTAAGCTCGCTAAACGCCCTATAAACGCTCGAAACATAAGGAGTTTTTTCTAAGCTAAGCCGCTGGAACGACTACCAAAACTGGAGATGTATTCTCTGATCCACCGACCGATAACTGAACTAGCTTGACTTAACTATCCCGAGTGCCCCCTACAGCCTACTCAAACAAAGAAAGAGCGAATAACCTAACTTGCTTCACTTACAAAGCAGGACTTGAAAGAGGAACTTTCTCCAAAGTCGAGTCGCCCAAGAGTACTGAACTTACCGCGCCGCCGGCACAAGAAGGAAAGATTCCTCCCAAAAAGAAGAGACGCGCATCGCACGCATTCCGGAAAGAGGGATTTATCTTCGACTCCTTTCCACTAAAAAGCTTGACTTTACTCTCGCTTTCTATACTATATAAGAGTTGCACCAGAAAGAGGGATTTTTTCTCTAAGCAAAGCCACCTGACCATCAAACAACAAGAGAGTGTAGCTCTTTTGAAGAAGTAAAGGGCTTGAAACTGACTACTGCCTTTCACTTTCAGGTTGTTACAAATCATAAATACAGGAGAAAAAGGGTTCTTTCTTAGTGAGATTCTATAAGCTCAGAATGAAATCGCTTGGCTTGACTTAACTAACACTTTCCAAAGAAGAAAAACTCGATATCGATATAGTATTGATCCGATCGTACCTACCTACTTACGAGAAGGAGGGAACGAAATAGGACTGAGGAGTGGAGCTAGCGGATCTGCCGTAGGGTAGGGGCTCTCCGGAACTCCTGATCCGGTGTTGGAGACGAGTGGCTTGCTTTCATTCTTTCTTTCCTCATTTTTAATGCTTGGGCGGGCAAGCAGAAATAGGCTTTTTTGGCTGGGGCATAGTCACAGTCAGAATCGACACGGAAAAAGCCTTTAGTCAATCATTAATTAGTAGGCTTACTTTACGGATGGCCTTATGTCTAGAGGGATCCGATCGAAGTCCACGGACAATGACAAGAACGAAAAGAAAAAAGTCGACGTCAAGCCCTATCTAAGTAAAGCTACGGCAGTCCCGTGGGAACCAGATACCACCATTCATTCAGATCTAGTTGTTCGAGTATTTCTTCTGCTAATGGGCTGAAGGTTTGGAACCCTACCTTTCAATAAAAAGTACCACCACTTATGATCACTATTGGATAATGTGAAAGCCATGAAAGAGGAAGTGGAATTCGGCCGGTAGCTTCGAAAAGAATTTGATTTGCAAAGGGACATGGCAATTTAGTCACTTTGCTCAACGACTGTGCGTAGGTTTATTTATATAAACATATATCTTTTCTTCGTCTCCGCGGGATTCGAATTCTCATTCCCATGAATGAATTTAACGTATCCGGGCTTGTTTTCTCTGTCGGACCATAAAGATAAAAAAAGAACGGACACCGTCCGGCTACACCACGTCTATTTGACGATTTTCCATAGATGCTTCAAAGCATGTGGTAAACACTGGGACGCTTTCCCGATCTACGTTTTTCTTCTAAAAAGAGATGGAAAACCCACGAGGGCAACCCCAGCCGAGGCAAAAGTATTGAAAGTAAGCCGATAAGCTCGTTTACATAGACAAAGATAACCGGCATTGACCCTTACTACAAGCTGTCAGGCAAAAGAAGTGCGAAAGAAGAAGATTCGACATTGTTTAGTCTTTTCCAGTTAATGAACTACATTTTTGTAGTTATGTGGAGATCATAGATCTGCTTTCGCAGAGCTCTGGAATCACTATATCGAAAAACCTCATCTTCACCTTAGTCGGCGCCCCATTGACTTGTTGGGGAGTCTTCGGGTGGATTTCACTTGTGTGTCTGTGCGGTTGTTGTATTCACATGGTTTTTCGCTCTTCTTAGTCTACTCGTGCCAGGGAAGCTTACTTATTCGTTTTACCATTCTATCAAACTATTCGTTAGGCTGAAAATTATAGGAAAGACTATTCTCTAGTCTTGAACAGGTAAAGCCTTCTTCCTTTGGGTGATCAAAGATGAGAATCAAGGCTACTCGCCCCCGGGCTCACTATTAGAAATAAGGGTGACTCTTACTATATGTAACTTAACTAAATAATGTCTTACTTCCTGGCCCTATCAGACCAGTGACTAAATACCTGTCCCGGCTTTGACTACTGACTTTCCCTTACTGCTTCAAGCCCAGGACCTCGCTTTGGACGGGGAGATTGGACCACATCGAAAGAGATAGGAAGAATTTGGTGAAGAAACTTCTGATACTGGAGAGGAGGGGTTTAAGCGCTTATATCACAGTAGTAGCGGGTCCCACAGCAGCCGTAGCGGCATTGGCCTCTCTTTCTGTTGTCGCTGTGATCAATGAATACAATACCCTCTCTACTCAGGGTCAGGAGCGGGATAAGAATAAGTAGGACTGTGGCTTTCATGAATTGAATTAGACAAAAAAGAAAGAATAGGCATCGAATCTGCCTTTTCCCACTGTCTTGCGGACAGTAAAAGATCTTGTTTAGCTCTGATTGTACCCTCGACTTCGGATTCAAACTGAACTAAGACTGAGCACTATAGTATAGCTGAAGGATTGATTTCTCTTGGATAAAAAAGAGAAATCAAGGTCAAGTAAGTAGCCCAGGCTCTGTCACCTTGAAAAGCGAGTTGGATTGGAGGAATCAACTAGAATGCTTTCCATAGTGAAAACGTATTAGTATACTACGTACCTCGCTTCTGTAAATATCAGATAGGAGGATAAATAGAACATAGAAGAATGGCTACCCGGTCCAATAAAAAGAAAGTGGATCCATTAGCACAACGCAATTAAATGGTTTGATCTGATTCAGATAAGGAATTAGAAAGACGATACAGGTGTCTGTACTACTACATTGACATTTAGTAAGTATCCCTCTTTCGTTTCGACTTACTATTCGATCCTTTCTTTTCATTTTAACCTAAAGCTATGTTGTAGGGGAAAACCTAGACTTTGATTTGTAGACAGAGAGAAAGTATGATATCACCTTGATTCTATCTTATATATAAGTCCCAGACGCGGTAGGGCAAGCAGGGTAGAAAGGACAAAGAGACTCATAGTTGTCCTGGAGGCGATGCGATCTAATATCGACTGTGGAAATGAATTAAAATCCATTAGCTTAGGTCCCTCCCATGTAAGGCATGGCACCAAGCAAACATACAAAAAGCCTACTAGAAAGTTGCTTCTTCTCGAACGGGGGATTCCCTTTCCTGATGGAATTTTCTCTGTTCTCTACCCCTTCTCGTAAATTGAATCTTAGTTTATCCGGTGATGGTGATCGCGTTGAAATACAAACTGTTGGAAAAAACCGTTGTCCTTTCTTCACTATGAGTACTCGTAAACCTTTACCAAATCTTTTCGAAAATCTTTTAGAGGATACTGTTTATAGAACGACGAATGAAGATACATTCAAATGTTACAACATATATGGGTGAAGAACAAGACTTATCTGGGCAACAAAACCATATTAAGATTAAGGTGAAGTGCAGCAGAGAGAAAGTAAGCACCTCCGTCTTGGCTTTTTTTTATCCTACAAGCCAGCTAGCTCTACTTTAACTACGATATTTATTTTTGTTTTGTTCGATGACAAAGAGAACAGTCAAACCAGCTACCGAAAGAGAGCCGTTACCATAACTTTAGATGATTATGATAGGATGATCAAGCAAGGAGAAAGAAAATTAAGTTGGCTAAGGTTAAAACTAAGCTGTACTATGATCTTAGAGAAAAGGACCAATCCTCATGAATGAATGAAATGAGACTATTAGAAATATCTTATAGAAGAGTCTTTCCTCCCTTGTTCTCAGTTACTAAACGGCACTCACTTGTTGTTCGATAGCCTTGGGTTAACGAAGATTCTAAGTTTTTGCTTCCTACTCAGAGGAATAGATCACTTGATTTCCTGTGTAAAAGTACACAAGAACGTTTTGAACGAAATGATGAAAGAGATCGTACTGGATCCAATAAAACCGGAAGCTAAAGCGGGCTATTGGCAATAGTTCGCTAGGCATGCTATCATTGGGAGAAAGAGATAAGTTCTATTCTGCGTCTTATTTTAGAGATATGGTCTCGCTTGGGATTTCAATATATCTAATCTCATAGAGACATGTTATAGAATTTTTTATACTTAGAATTTTATACTTTTTTTTGTTTATACAAATCCTTGATACAGCTTCAATCTCTCCCATGGGGCTTGGTCTAAGCCTGTTAATCCAGTAGGCCAGAAAGGTTCCGCGAGAAGTATTCCTCTCTATCAGCCGCATTTACAATGCTTGCCTTTTATCCGCCCACTTCCCCTATTGCTGAGAGTGCTTACCCGCACCCGCCCCCCTATGAAGAAAGAAGTGCTCAACTCTCGTCGTGCAGTCTTCAGTCATGGGCTTTTATGTGTATGCCAGGTCAGGACGAAGGGAAATTGACTAGCCTATAGTTTGCTCGCTGATCGAATGTGAAGTACAAAGTGATCAAGTGGAAGTTGTGCCAGCGATAACCCTCGACCTGCCACTATCTATGTATCTGTGGCCACTAGGGATGAGGAAGGGGCTACGGCAGTTCGTTATTCATACTCGTCATTTAGATGGTTACAGATTGGAATTGGCTTGCTTGGAAATGGAGAAGCAAAACAACAGTCATTTTTTCTGTTGCCCGAAATGGTGACCCAACACTTGTTTTCCCGGAAAAGGGTTTAGATCTAGATCAAAATACATAGCCCTATTTGATCTAGTAAGGGGAAGGCAAAGGCAGTTTTTCACAAACGATTGGGTTGGGCTTAGAGTCTGTTTCTTGTCTGTAGTTTATGTAGTAGGTTTCTTAATATCTCTCCTTTGAATGGCGTAGATCTTCGTAGTACCCGCAGGTAAGGATCGGCGTATGGGCAAGCAAAGAATAACAAGTCTTCCTTTCCTATCAGTAGCCGGGTAGCGAAACGACCTTAGGAGCGATCGCCAAGTCTATGCATAATACTATGTGTTAATCTGAGGGCTTAAAAGCGCCTGCTGGTGACGAAGTAGCAGTCCACCTTGACTTATCAATGTCCCAGTTCTCTTTCACTCCAAGAGAGGACAGAAAAGACTGAGAACAAGAGGACTTAGTTAGTAGTCTTTCTTATACACGTCTTCCTCGCCCAATTTGGATGGCTCACTTCACTCCTATTCACCCGTCAGTCTTACTGAGGTTTTTCATTTCATCAATTACTAAACCCATTTTAGCTTTTAGACGTCCCAGGGTAAGGAAAAGGGTTTAGAGCTCGAAGGTAAGTAAGGAAGAAAGCCCTCTTCAGCCTAAAAGGAAGTGGATACTTTTTCCCCTCCTTCAGCAGATCTTGTAGGAAATGCAGCCGCCTTAGAATCGAATCCAATCCTCTTCCCGGTGAATCTATTCCAATTCTCTGCCATTCGTAGTAAGACTAAAGAGAATGACTTTGGCTTTCCCGGGGTCAGAAGAAGAGTGAAGACCAAGAGAAGCCTATTTCTCTTTGTGTTCAAGCCTGACCTTTGAATGAGAAGAGATAGTTGTTTGAGGAGATTAATCGATCTATTTGCATTGAAATCTCTCTTTTAGCAGCCCTCTGCTTTAGACGAAGCTAGCTCGTAATGCTCTAGTCCCCTCTCTCGGGCTTCTCTTTCTCCGGGCAGTATTGTAACTCAATCTAATGACTTAGATTCTGACTTTACTTGTCTTCAGTCAATCTTACTCAAGACTGCGGACAGAGTCTAAACCTCTTATGAGATTTCCCTTGACTGGAGACTATACTTTAGCATCTGACGCTTGAAGCTAATCTTTCCTAGTGGGATTTCTTACTTTACTAGCTTATACTTTTTCGGAAAGGACGGCGACTATATATAACTACACTAATCTGACTAACTTTCCTTTATACTGCTTTAGACTTCCTGGCCATTTGATCCAACTGATGCTAATGAAACTGCTAAAGATTAGTAGCCTTTCTTTCTCAACAGTAGTCATTTCATTCATGCTTACCCGGGTTGGATGAGAGGACGCTGTCAGAGCCGTAAGCAATGGAAGATCAGAGGCTTTCCTTCAAAAGACACTAGATCCCCTGTAACTTATAAGTCCTATACTGACTTTCCCACCGGGCTTGCAAAGAGAGATATGGAGGAAGCTAACAGGTAATGTTCTAGTCTTCTCTCTCAGGTGTCGGGTAATATATAAGCGCTTTCCTACGCCTGCTGACTTCTGCCCATTCTTTTCCTTCACAGGACGTGTAAGTAAGACTGGCAGCTTTCCCACTATGACGAGTGTGCTTTTTTTTTTCTACTGAGACCCCAATAAGACTGATTTTCTTTCTGACCTCCTTGCCTACCTGAAGTAGGGTTTCAGACCGGAAATGAGAGACCTTAGTCTGAAGTACTTCATATGCTTCTTACTGGGTAGGAGAGTAAGTCAAGCCAGGTAAGGGCTACGCACATTTCCTAGTTTTGAAGAGGCAGGAGGTGAAAGCATAAAAAAGAAAGAAAATGGGATTAAAGGCTTCGGGGACTAAATAGAATGTTTCTCCTTCTCTTTCAGAGAGACAAAGACACTAATTAGAAAGTCTAGGTTCTATGATTCTCTCCACCCAAAGAGAAATAGGAAACTCTGGCTTCTTACTTCTTCTTAGGCAGATGGGAGTAGAGGCAGAGCAGAGTCGGAATATGGAATTGAATCTGTTGGGACTAGTCCGCTCAAACTCTTTGATGTTATTAGTTACGGCTGAATCTACGGGACTAGCTGTTTGCACCTTAAGCAGTGGTCAATCGTTGGCCAATGCCATCAACAATGCCATCAAAGTAATTAGATCGCTCCTTTCCTAGCTTCATAGATGCATTAAGGGCCTGTAAAAGACTGAGAAAGAGGAAGTCCACCTTTTCTATCACAGGACGAGATGGTAAGACTATTTATATAGGAAGCTCCAGGATTTCAAGAACAATCTCAGTCATCATCTCCAACATCTCATTCACAGGATGTGGGAAGAGAATCTAAGTGATATGGTCCTTTCTTTTGCCCCCTTCTATTTGAGGTTAGGTCGTTACGGTTTACTCCCCCCGAAAGCTTTAAGTATTAACTACAAAGGCAGAGGAGTTAATACTAGAAAGAGAGTTAAAGAGGTTCTTACCCAGGAATTTGAAGAGAAGAGACTGGCATAGTCAGAGAGGACCTTGAAGAGACTACTGATCCTTTAGAAGCTAAAGTAGCTAAGCCCTAAGGAGCTAGAGACAGGAGTTGGTCAATTGCGTCATTGAGTTCTGAAGGCAACTATAGGCTATATTCGTCGGCCTTTGAAGATCCTCCTGCGGTTGATTCATCATTTGATGCCTGAAACGGCGGTTTTCCACTAAAGAGATCGCTGTCGGCTGCTATGGCCTTTGATTGTCCTCCTTCGGGTTCTTGGTCACATGAGGTTCGCAAAGGGGCTGTTTGAAACTAATGACATCTCAGTCTAGGTTTTCAACGGAATAGCGGTTTTAACCCTCAGCCGTTGTAAATAGAAAGAGTCCACTCTTTACTCTTGAGGAAGAGAGGGGAATAAATAGCTCAATCCCAACAATCTCAATTGGATGCTTTCAGGCAGCTTCTAGACTTGCTTAAGTAGGGCCCAGTATTCTCATCTCAGTAGTTTGGAGTTAAGTTCTGGGTACTGGAATAGAAGCCCTGGTTTCTTTGCTTTCTAGCTTTCTATGGCTACCATATCATACAAAGAAGGCTAATGCACTCAAATCGAAGAAGTAATCTCCAACTTCGGACTGACTTGCCTTGCGGCCAATGCCTTTTTACGGTGTAAGGAAGTGCTTTACCTCTTTCTATTTTTGTTGGGGCTTTTGGCTAACGATAATAATGGATATTCTTTCTCTACTTATGGCATTTATAGAGTGAAGTAAATCTTAGCCTCTGCGGCTCAACTCAAGAACACTACGGTCGGTATCAAAAGAGAATTACTAATCTCCAAGTCCTAATATGATTGCTAATTCAATTGAAGTCCTATTCTCCCAATGCTCTTTCTTCTTTCGTAGTGAGGTGAAAAATGGTTTGAGTAAGATCTCTAAAGGGACTAGGATAAAAGGGAGGATGCTTCCAAGCCTTTCTTCCAATGTACCAGATCTCTTAGTCAGACGGGCTTGTAAAAACAGAATGAATCTAACTTTCTCTCCTGCTCCGTCTTCTATTCGTCTAAGGCAGTACTGGGGTCTTAGTTTGAAGCTCAAGCTTCTATGATAACTGGGAATCGAAAGTACAGTCCTGTAATTCAATCGAACTCTTAATCTCCAATTGTCTTTCTTCCCTTGCCTGCTGCTCAATCCTTCACGGCAGGTAAATAACACTACAAGAACTATCTCCGAAAGCAACTAATTCACAATCTAAGTAAAAGCTCTTAAAGCAACTAAGTGGAATATAAAGAAGTATCTATTTGAGATATTTCTCTCTTTATTTTCTTTATTTTCGGAGTGGTATTCCCGCCGAGGAGAACCGCCCCGACCTCACTCTTTTCTTAGCTGTGCTTTCCAGTGAACGATCGGACATGTAGAAGTTTTAAATAAAAGATAAAGGCACCTATTGAGTTCGATACAGACCCAATTCCCTTAGTTATCTTAGAACAAATGATTTCCGATGCTCTCATTCTGCTCTTGGAAAAGGACCCAATTGAATAAAAAAAGCACGATCATGTCATCCGTCATATTGATCCGCAAAAGAGATACGATAGTTGAAAGTTCGATCGTAGAGAACAAGAACAGAGAGAAAGAAAGATGAAGGGATCCGGAGTCGGTTCGGGGTCAACGTTGTTCGATCAGTTAGCTACGAAAGAGAAGGCGACAGGGCGCAGGTCGGAGATCTGATTCTCTTCCCTCTCCCTTTCCCTTTCAGTCGAGCCATTCTCCCTATCCATTTCTCTAGTTGTTCGTCGATGCTGAGGCAATAGGAAGGGAAGGGCACGTTTCACCCTACACAAGAAAGAAGGATGCGGTATACCAAAAACACGGGACTCTTCCGGAGACTTTGAATGCCTCGGTGCTGAAAGGGTTAGAGGCAAGGGGCTCCTCACCGTACACATGAAATCCTTCTTTCAGGCATGGCGCAGAGTGAGATGGGTAGTTTGTAAGGGAATTCCTTACTGAGAAGGATTGGGGATGAAAGCGCTGCCTACTCTGTTTTCTTTCTTTCGCACCCCAGCGTCAGGACCAGACCAATAGCTCACCCCAACAGCTCAGAAGTCCCACCGTACCCCATACCCGGTATATGACAGGAAGTACCCTTCGCACGAATAAAGAAAAAGAACAGGGTCATCGACATCGACTCACCGCGAATACTGTTTGTTCGTAATTCCCTTCCCCGATAAGTCGACTTCTTGTTCAGACAGGTTGTGGAAACTAAAGCGATAAGTAGGAATTCGTCCCAGATAAACTACTGATCTAGCTCTTTCGCATCGAGGTCTCGCCGAGCCTCTTTCAGGTTAGGCGTCCTTTGCTCGAACGAAAGAGGGGTCTTTGCCGAGTGGAAGGGACCGATGCTAGTAGTTAGATTCAATATTCAATAAGTCTGAAATAGAAGCCAAATCCAGTTGAGAAGAGACAGGTGACATCCATCGAAGGGATCTCGGTCGAGAAGCGGCCCAGGTAAAGCCAGATTTCAAAGGTAGAATGTATTGGTGGCACATCGACCTAGAATAAGGGCTCTAGTCCACGATTCCTGGATTCCAACCTTTCAAAGGAAGTCTCAAGCTGTAAAAAGTAGGCCTGCCATCGATGCTAACGAGCTACCATAGATCCCTCACCGACGAATAGCGTACTTTCCTCTTAGAATATCCCTTGAATAGCCGGATGAACCACTTGAGCCTCCTATTTCACTGAATCCGCTCCCATCTCTACAGAGCCCCGAAAGCTTATAGGATCAGACGGCTGTAGAGAAAGGGCCTATGATGGAATCATTGAATCTCAGCGACGCGGTGAAAGATCTAAAAGAGGTGGATGATCCTCTGTCGCCACTCCTTTCGTAGTCAACCCGGCCCGGGAGGCTTTCTCAAGTTCCAGATCAGATATGGGCTTCGGTGCCATCGTGAAAAGCCCTACCCTGTACAGAGGATATCGACTACCTTTGGGCTTTCCTTCTTTAGAAGGGTCAGCTACCCTTATTCGTATCAGTCCAGGTAGGCGAATCATGCTACAATTCTTCATTCTTTTCAAAAAAGTATACGGATATTCCCGAAGGCGGGTGATGCCCAGAAAGAATGAAAGGTCAGAAATCCCGCAGGGACGAAAGTGAAATACTTATTTCTTTGATTCACGTACAAGACTAGAGAAGTGTGGGAGATTCCATTTGTTGCCTTTCCACATGAGCCTGGCGCTGGAAGCTGCACAGAGTCTTTCGGGGAACCTTCCTACTCTGGTTGAGGAAATCCCAGTCAAAGTTTTGGGAAACTCCTCACTCGCACGTAATATAGTAATATATAAGGCTCTTCTTGAAATACGTGGGCGAATAACCAATCCAATAAGTCTTTCTGGCTGGATCTCCCCAAATAGACTCCTTTTTGTAGGTGTCCTGAAGAGTTCCCCGAGAATGCCAGTCATAAGCATAAGAAAGCTCGATCGGAGGTGGCTTTCGGGCTTTCCTTTCTTTAGGAACCTATTTCCTCTGCTGAGCTGAGCCCCCGCCTTTCTATTCTCTTTCTGATTGAACCTTCTTGGTGTCCAAGGCGACTAGCGATAGAGTGGGTCTTCGATACGAGCGAGAAAGGCTTTCCGTGTATAATGCATTCAAGTCTATGTGTGTCACATAAACCTTCATAGCAAGCACAGAAAGAGAAACCACAGGACTTTGCCAGCCTAGTCCGATCAGTACAGCGTATTAAACCTGTCAGGAATGATATCCACCACTTCACTTTCATTCTTTATGAGATTCCCCATAGGCACACAAAGAAAGGGGATTCCAAGGAGCCAATATCAAAACACTAGTTCGAGCAACGGTCTTTCGATACTGGATTTCTTTCTTAGCCAGGCTCGCATTCTGCTTTCTTCTTTTTAGTCGCTTTGGGGTAGGAATTTCTTTCAATAGTGACCGGACTTCGATTTGATTGTGTCCATCCTCTCCTTTCAGTCGAGCGACTACGTACCTTCCTCCACTCATCAGCTTTGTGGGAAAAGGTCTCCTTCAATCCAATCTGCATTCTTCCACGACTCTTCAACAATATCATGAAAAGTCTCTTCTAATTCCCATGCCGCATCATATTTGAACATCGCCCTACTACCATGGCTTTTCTGACAATCAGTATTGGCAACTCGAAAAGGTCTATGATCCGATCCAAACCGCATTAAATGCCACACCTTCGCTTCCTGATGTTGCGACATCCACTCGGTCTTGCAAAGGGCCCAATCTACTCTCTCCTTCATGTCTCCTTTAATGTGAACCTGTCTCCAACATGCTCTAGCCTCACAAGGCCTAGTTCCTGAACACAGTCATTAAAATCTTTCATAGTTCTCCTGTTCGCTCTCGCTCCTCCTTTTTGTCATCTTCCTCCATGTATGCATTGAAATCTCCAAGAATCAACCACGGATCTCTAATACCATCCGCAATACTTCTAAGAGACTCCCAAAGCGAAACTCGGAATCCGGTCACCATAAATACTTGGTTTAAGGTGGCACGTACCCGAAGCTTTAGCCGTGACCTGAAAATGGATTAACTGTTCATTCGAACACTTTTATTCCACTCGGTGGTTGTCTTCATTCCACATCAACCATATACCGCCCGCATACCCGCAAGCTTCGACCCTGATCCAATGCGTGAATCCTAATTTCCTGATGACCATGTCAGCTCTTCGTTAGCTAATGCGAGTTTCAAGCAACATCAAAACGTCTACATTACTCTGATTCAGAAGGTCCGTCCCTTACCCTTCTATGGAAGTTTCTTCCTCCTGCTCCTCTACAATTCCAACACATATAATCAATCATCATCATCAGACTGGAGATTCTTTTTTACCCTTAAGGTCCGTAAAAAACCTCATTCTTCGTCCTTTCCCTCCGAGATAGCTCAGCCGAGGGTTTCTCAATTCCGTATCGAGGTCGGCTATAGCAGCAAACCTTGACACATTAGTCGCCGGTTTGTCTTTCTGCACCTCCCTGTTTGGTACAGTCCCTATCCCTTGGTTCAAACCGTTGACTTCTCTCCTCGGGTTTCGACTCCTAGGCTTTCTCTTCACCATCATCCATGGTCCAAAGACCTCCGTCCCCTCCGCCACGTTAACCTGTTTTTCCGGCGGTCTCGCCTGAACTGGAAAGGCTTCAACCCTCTGGTTGCTCGCGTTAGCTGTGAGCTATAACCCCTGGGTAAAGGAATCGATAGTGGCTAGTAGTTGATTCTTCGGAGTTCACAGTCGAAGCTGCATTAGTCCAAGCCGTACCCTACTTTTGATTGAAATCAAAAAGGCTCTGCCGAGGCTCGAGTAGAAGAAGAGGTAAAAGAACAGATGGCCATGGTTGGGTCTAGAGAGAGTGGTGAAAATCAATTACACTGAATCATTCGAAAAGGGATGGGCAAGGGTCCGAAGGAGGAGCTACAAGTGAGTCGACCGATACGATAGTCCGAGGTTACTAGTAGCTCGACCGATAAAGTTTCTGTAGCAAGAAAAGGGATGAAAGCCGGAAGGTTTGAAGTCACTTGAGCGTCGCTTTAGGATAGTAAGTTACTCGACTGTAAAGGACAGGAAGTGAAATAGCAAGCGAGATTATTTAGCTGTAGCAGCTGTCAGTTCTGTCTCATTCTTTTTGATCAGTGATTCACCGGCCACTAGATCCAGGAATTCCACCTTATTCTCAAACCTGGTGGCTCCTGTCTCATTCTACTTTGTCACAGGAGAAGAAGGAGGAGGCTAGAGAATGCCCTCTTAGAACGTAGTAGCTCGAGCAAAGCGAGAGGTCCACTTTGTTGGCCTATTTGATTGATTGACTAAGGTTACTATGTAGCTCGAGCTACAGCGAAGAGGACAGAAAGGCCAGTGGAAAAAGACGAAGACATTGCTTTCGAAGGCCTTTTCAGGTCCTCATTTTGATGATTCCCCATATGACTCATTAAACGTCGGTTTCTCAGTAGCGAATATAGCAGTCTTCCTCTTTGCCTATGGCTCACTTGTCTTGTTTGTATTCAATTGCTTACTCGAAGCGGGAAAAAGAAAAAGCTTTAGGGTACGGGTACTAGTCTTTCTTCTCCGGAATATTCATTCTTAATCTTTCCCTACGGAGAGTGAAGTAAGCAATGTGGGGTTATTTTGCACAAAGGCTATAAGAAAGAATCAAACTCTTCTTTTTTTTTCTTTGTTGAAAGATAATGCGATAAGTTATCTCAATTCATATTCCTAAGGAATCGCATTTCTGGGAAAGCCAACGTTATTACTCGGTGGATAAAAATGGATGCGGGAAATGTCACACAAATATTGGTTGCGACCAATGTATGATAATGTAAAAGATGAAAAAATGAAAGATAGACTAGTCAATTTTTGGAATGGTTACGGAATCGAAGACTTCTTTAATGCACCTGTCGTTAATCGGAAATGTTTGATCGATCGGACCAATCCTCAGTTGGTTCGTTTTGGTCTGATGTGAAAGATTTACGACGGTAAAGGGTATAAATTTCCGAGTACCTATCTTGGACGTTGGTACCGGCCTCCCTTTAGGAGGTTATGTATTGGGTGGTATCAGTGGTACAGATTTATTGGTGTCTGCTCTAGGTTTGACACAACCTAAAGCAGGACGTGGTATCGTGCTTCCTAGTGTTTTGATACACAAAGGAGAAGATCCCACGGTTACGACCATCAGCTTAGTTACCCTAGCACATACAATAAGGGGGCTCAGAAAACTAAACTTATAAATAAACTTAGCCATATCCTTCATTTCAGTACTTTTGCTCCCTTCAACACATCCCTCTACTCAACTTGGTAACCTTCTCCGATCCGTTCTTAGCTCAGTCTTTGAACAGGAAAGAAATCTGAGAAAGAAAGGCCTAGCCGATGCTTTCAATCTTCGTCTTCTCTTGTCCCCGCAAGAAGGAGATGAAAATCACTGGAATGAGGACCCAGCTCTATACTTACACTCTGCAGGCGCTAGCCAGGGAAATTTCCACTCTAAGGGGAGCCTTTGAGGAGAGAAAGCCCCTCCGAATGAGAGAAGGATTATTGAAAGCTATCGCCCTTTCTCTTTTTTTAGAATGAGAAGTTGAACTTGGATAGGCCAGAAGGGAGTATGCCACCATCCGCCAAGGAAGGAAAGATTCGCTTATAACAGAGACTTCACCCGAGACCAATGAAAGGAGAACTTGACACAGTAGTGCTATAAGGAACAAAGCAAACAAGCAAAGCAAGAGAGCCCTTTCCCGTTCCGGCAAGGTAAGGGAGAAGTTTAATACCTTGAAAAGGGGATTCTGTTCCTATTCGTGGATATCCTTACTGCGGATTCGTTCACAGCGCTTATTCCCGGACTAAATGTCCTTTCCTTTCGTGGATATTGGATATTGGATCTGATCCTGTGGCATTTGGCATGAAAAAGGATGAAAAGAGGGTGGAAATCCTTCCCTTTTAGGCTCTTTTCGAAGTAAATAGGTCCTTCTTCCCCCAGACCCGTGATGGGATAGGCTCAACGATGGACATGGACAGAAAAGGTTGCACCAACGAGAAAGTAGCTAGTCTTGTCCTCTCCTCGTTAGGGTTAGGGAAGGACCTTCTTGCCCTTTTTTGCCTTGCCTTTTTTACCTTCTTTACTTTCTTTTATTTCCTTTCGGGGATTACCTGCCATCCAATTCTATGGCATCTTATCTTATTCTATTTCATTTGCTTCTGTCTTGAACCTTCCACCCATACTTTCTTCTTCTTCAATTGCAAAGGGAAGAGGAGATTCTAGCACAACTGATTCTGGGCATGTCCCACTATTGGCTTTCAGGTAAGTGACGAGCTATTATCCCGCGGATCGGTAATCCGCATCTAAGAATCCCGGGAAAATGAGAAAGATTAGTCAGATCAGGGGGAAGCTGGTGCTATAGCCCTTGTTCAAGAATGGCTTTTGTTCAATCAGACGCTCTTGCTTAAAAAGCTCTCGTAACCGGTGCTTCCTATTGATGCGACGGTAACTCGATATAGAATATCAGGAGATAAGAAAGAAAGTTGCCTAGGGCAGATGAAAGGAATGCTAAAAGTAAACTAAAAAGCGTAAAGAAGAAAGATGTTGAATTCAAGATAACTAGAGCTGGAAATACCCTCTCGCTTTGCTCGAGGTACAAGTAACCTTTCACCTGAACTCTTACTTCTTTCTTCTTTCTCACAAAAGATCAAGATTCTACGGCATCTTTTACTAAAGAAAATCTCATTTTATAACCGGGAATCAATAACATTCAGACCAGAAATAGCCTTAGTTGGCAAAATAGGAGAAGTCGTGTCACTATTTATTCTACTCTATTCCTTAGTCCAAGCACTAAGCTCAGTACAACCCTAAAGCTTCGCTCTCGATCTCCGAACCTTCGCTCTGCTCTTGCTTGCAACTATATGGTATTCCAAAGCCGTAAGAATTACTTGTAATTCAAAAGCTTACGTAATTGCTAAGTTGCTAAGTCTTCCATCCTCTCCTTTACAGTCGAGAACTACGTACCTCTAAGATGGAAATAAATCAAACTCAAAGTCTGACCTAGGGGACGGCTACCTACTAAGCCGAGCCTGCAGTTGCACAAACTTCAGCTTACGCAACTGAAATGAATTACAAATGCTGTGGAACCTGTCGAGGCTGGTCAAGATCAATAGGCCAAGTTACTTGGAAAGCATTCCAATGGGAGTTCCCTTTGTAAGCCCTGCTCTCGGAAAGTTCCCTGCCGAGCTTGTTTAAGTTTTAGAAACCACTTTGCTCTGCTTGCGGTCCATTCCCTTCATTTTTGAGGAGGGGTGGTGAGGTTTAGCTCTTCCGTCCCCTGAGCGACCGGACACCAATAGCACACCACACTAGCCGTAAGAGCAAATAAAATAGTAGACAAAAAAGAATGAAAGTCATGATAAGGCGTAGGAGATGTCGAATACGGCCACTCTAAGCTTCGACCAGTTAGACAACTCCCGCATATATCGCAGTGGTAAAGATGAGCTGGGTCAGTAATCGGCGAGACGTGGCATGTGAGTAGCCCTTCACCCAGAGGATTGTCCTTTCCGACGGTGCTGTGTGCCCAGAGCTAGCGAAATGACCTATGTTACGTCCTAACTAGATGTCTCATAGCGAGATATGATCTAACTCCCCCGGTTAGAAGAAACCTCTCGATTGGCTGATCTGGAACCACGTGCTTCTTTTAATTGTCTCTCCACCTTGATAGCTTGAAAACATAATATTAAGTCCAATAGGGCTGCAATTGAACCACATCACTGATTTCTGGACGTAGCCCACAAATACCAATGTAACGAGCAAAAACGATGTTCTTTTGGCTCCATGATATCACACATAAATAAGATGATAAAATTCAGCCGTGTACTCCTCCACGGAGGACTCCTTCTGCTGCGTCGTTCTACAACAGGATACTGAAATGGGATGGGACCAGGAAGACAACCCACCACTGGAACTTGCTCCCCCCGCCATTATTGCAAGCACACCCTGAACAATTTGGTTAAAAAACGGACTTTGTATGCCGTTTTCCACTAGAAATATCTGCCATGTTAGCTACGCGATCAGTCGCTTCTGCCTCGTTAAGCATAAGCAAGTTCCGAACGATCGTCGGAAAGGGGGCGCTTCTAACTGGGTAAGCCCATATTGAGGAAAAATTCAGTTGCTGAGATATCCTATCGATAATTGTCTCCTCGAGAGTATCTCGCACTTTTTCCTCGTAATTAAGGGAGGTAAATCTGCGGAGACGAGAAACTATCTTAACCCCCTTAAATCTAAGTAAGGAGAAGGAAAGGAGTTGAACCAAGGCCGCTATTCCGGACTTAGAGATAGTAGTTCCCAAGTATGATAGGAAGGAATAGAGTAAAGACCTTGTCCTACTCGTTGGAGTAAGTAGCTAACGCTACCTTAATCCCCTTATGTAAGGATTTGGAAGTTCAGGAACAAGAGTCACTGTAGTTGCTACGGCCAGGCTTGGAAACGTAACTGCGGGCAGTTCGAGTTCTTTACAAGACAAGATGGAAACTGTAGCTAACTTTTGTGCCCTGAGTAGAATCCTACTTATACTCATACTCTTTAGACTAATACTATATTACTATATTGGCAGGACGGGAAAAGTCTTAGGTTAACGGGCCCGAAAGCCCCTTTCTGTTGGGCTTGATCTTAAGACCAGAGGGTCTTTCTAGTCTGACGGCATCAGCCAATAGAATCAATCAATAGGAAGTAACTATCTACTGAAAGAAGCAACGTTTATTATTTAGATTATTATATAATAAAGTAAGCTCCTTTTAGACTAATACCATAAGTCTAATTAGAGAATCATCGCTTAAGTGTTTAATCATCCTCGCTTTCACTTGAGTACAGTAGAAATAGAGAGGTATGATAATTATGTTATGACTGTCAAGAGCTCAATCGATTCTCAAAGAACTGGGCTTTGCCAAACTCCCATGGACTAGCTTCAACGGAGAAGGGATCACATTGAAGATTTCGAACCTTCTATTGATAGATGGAATACCAAAGTCAAACACATCCCAGCGTACAGAGAAGCAAGGGTCAGTCTACCAGGATCGGCAAAGAAAGGAGAAAGCTTAGTGTCCCAACCAGTATCCTCAGCCTCATTATTAGAGAATCAAGGTTCAAGTCGGTCAATCATTTGTTGGTAACATCGCCTTCTTCAACTCCTCCAAATCGTAATCAACAATAAATGAATCGTAGTTCAGTCAGATCCTTTCCCAGAGGCAGAGGGTTGACGTAGGAAAGGTGTTAAGGTCTTTTTGGCCAACCAACGTACCGGAGCGGAGCCGGAGTACCGCTAACGCTTTGTTTTCTTCCAATCTTAGGTCTATGCTCAGACTTTGACGAACTTGTACCAACAATTGTACCAGTGTTTGGGCGTATATCGATATTGGACCTTTAGAAGAACTGTCTTATTGATTATGTCTCCTGTAAAATGTGCTAAACTACGGTCTATTTATTGAGGAATTCTCGTAGTTAATTGAGTTAAGGGAGGACCTTTCGTGGGGGGAGAAAGACGGACGCCAGGTGGGAGAGGTGATGGAGGCAGACGTTGATGAGGAAGGGCGAGGCTGGGGAGATTACCTGCGGATAAGGGTGGAGGTGGATGTTAGAGAGCCGCTAGGGAGAGCAGTGTTCTACACTATAGAAGGTAGCGGAAGACGGGAGATGGCTCCAGTGACATACGAACGACTCCCGAACATTTGCAAATCATGTGGGAGGGTCGGTCATTCGGACAAGGAGTGTGGGATAAAGATAAAGGAGGGGGGGGATTTTCCGTACGGAACTTGGATGAGGGCGGTGAAGGATAGCCGGCCGAGGAGAAGGGGAAGGTCAGGAACGGGAAGTTCGGGAAGCATGCTTACGCTAGGTTCATCATCGGAAGGCTCGGCAGGTGACTGGAGTGCGGGTAAGAATTCGTCTAATGTGAAGCATAATCAAAAGAAGGATTAAGGCTTAAGGCTAAGTGTTGCCTCATATACTTACCAAATAATCCAAGCAAGTTCATGAAATAAGGAAATGCTACTCCAACAAGCATGTTACGTTACCATTCTAGTACATGGCCTGAGCTGACTGGAACAGGATGCCGGTACTGCAACCGAACATTTTACCGAAAACTTCCAAAGTATTTGTTGACTCTGAACTAAAGAATATCAAAAGAACAAATGGCAGCTTGCTCATATTATTAAAGAAAGTTTCTATTTATGATAATACTCGAACCAAGCCGAGGCGCGGAGCGGTTTATTTCTTAGGTCTAGTCAAAGTTCAAACTAGCCAACAAGTAAGTCGACTGAGAAGTAGGTGGCAAGGCCCGAAGCGGTTGTTGTTGTCACGGGATAGGGAAGATAGAGCTAGCTTTGGATTGATTATTGAATTATGTAAAAATCAATAAAAAAGCAAAAATCAACTATATATGATCAAATGAAAAAATACACGTAACTCTTTCTGATATTATGAAATAGAAAAGAGCGGAAGGAAACGGAGATTCAGTCCCAGCTACTGAAACTATGAAGTGGTACTTGCGTAAATTCACTCATTTTAGCTCGTAAGTGAGCATCGACGTTCTTCCATAACAATCCTGGGAATAGTTCAATCAAAGCATTCCAAGATCACAAACATTGCTATAGAAGCATCGATTTGATGAATGAAATTGGCAAAGGGTGCTCTCAAGGACTTAGCCCTATCTCTATTTTTTGATGGTACTGAGAGAGTTAATCTTTTGCGCTTTTTATGTTTTCTATCAAATACGATAACTGGAATAGATTCCTTAGACAGATAGTCTGGGATTGTGAACCACCAATCATTTCTCTACTGAACAGGCTTATTCAAGTAGGATGCAACCCCTTTCCTAAATTCATTAAATTTCAGATAGATGGGCCCAGAAATCGTCAAATGCATCTGCTGCAATATACTCCCCTTCCGTTTATGTTATTAAGTTCTCAAAACTCCTATGTATATCAGTAGCTGAGGTATGCCCATCCATAGACAATAGTCATGTATACCTGTTTTATTAGCTTACGAGTAAGGTTTTCACATACAATCTTACCGAGATTGCTTCCTTCAAAATTGATCATGATGTGTTCTACCTTGTCGTAGTTCATATTCATATTAAATATCAGGTGCCATATTCAATAATGATATAGTTTTCTTTCTTCCAGTCATTGAGTAGATTGAGTAAGCATTGCATTTCTCACTAGCGCTGGCAGTAACACGCTTATAAGCAGACAAGTGGACTGCTCACAGGCTTTTTTACGGCGCTTTTTCTTTCTTTTCTACGTGACCCTGGCTAGACCAAATCCATCCATCCGGGTGAAACTCGCTTTCAAGCGGTGAGTCCTAACCAAGGCGGAGTTGCTCTGCCCCCGCACCTACATCCATGCACTCTGACTGAGACTGTCAGGCGCTCTATTCTCCCCTCACGAAACAGATGCCTTTCCTTAGATTCTTTCCTTTTGTGTCAAAACTTAGCAAGAGAATACATTCTTTCAGTGATTTACTTTAGGTCTCTCTCCACTATCGGTCGGATGGGCTCCTTCCTTTGCTTTTGAAGAGGTTCCATTCGGTATATACGGACCCTCTCAAACCCTAAAGGTAGTCTTTCTCTCCCGCACTTACTGAAAGTACCTTTGGTGAGTCTCGATTTTCTCTCTCATTTTTTTTTCGAAAATGATGCTAGGAAGAGTTTGAGCAAGTAAGTTCAGTTTGTTTGAAGTGCTTCTAAAAACCAAAGAAAGATTCCGATGGAAGGCGAATCAAACGATTTATTAGAGAAAGCCACCTTTTTCTATAGTAGCAGCCCGCTAGACCACCCCGAAAGCTGTGCATTGTTTATGCCCCAAACACTCACTCCCCAATCCACAACTGAGAGCTGATCTTCCACACACTGCCCCCTTCCATTAATTGCTATACCCACCTTGCCTGAGCTTATAGTTGCTAAAAATCTGCAACCCCAAAAGGTTCAATAGAACCAGGAAGGGCTCTTGTGCTCCACTGAATAGGCATTAGCCAACACTCTCCTCTTCTTCTTTCTTTTCTCTTTCATTCTCTCTAATCACAGAGATGGTGGAAAAAAGGGAATTACGGATGAACAAAATAAAGAGGGCGACGGTGCTCCTTCTGGAGGAAATACCGGGGAGAAGACTGCAACGACTGGGTTAAATAAGCTAGTTTTTTTCGATTCTAATAAATATTGAACATATACTTTGATTTTTCATTGTGTGTGTATACTTGGTTGGTACTGTTTGCTGGTTGTGCATTGTGAAATTACAGTGGGTTCTGCGTGGTATTGGAATAATTTGCTTGCAGTTTGAATATGTTGCTTATATAAATATGTGTTGTGGCTGTTGTGCATGTGCTTCTCTTTGGTTTTGTTATTGTGAGAAGGTGAACCAACTATCTGGAAATATATAGGTCTGTATAGTCAGTACAGATCCGATGACGACGATGACTTTGCAGATCGTGGCACCGTTCGTGCGAGTGGTGCGGCTTACCACTTCGAAAAAAGGTTAGCCGATTTTCAGAAGCGTCATACCGTACACCTAGCCCTTCAGTCCCGCGGAAGGGCGCAGCTTGAATGGTAATGGAGTTCCAATGCAACGCAAGGCTCCGACTCGTTGCTACACTCGAAGGCAAACCAAAAGCAATCCAACAATTAATCCAACAAACAAAGCCCAGGCCAATAGCCAGTAGAAATGCTCCAAACCAACCTATAATCCTGCAAAATAGACTGAAAGTGATCGACACTCACATCTCTCTCATTTACAGTGATTTCGCTACAGTCTACTAGCGCATTCCTAGACTAAGACTAGGGGGGCATTTAAGAAGCAAGCTCACTCTCATTCCAGGGCGAAGCTGAAGTAAGAAAGCAAGCGATCTAGCAAGAAGAACTGTGATGTGAGAAAGGAGGAAAGCAAGTAGGTATCTTTGTATTTGATTTCCGCCAGTGGAAAAACGAGGAACCTATTTACGTTGTTACAGTTCCTTAAGCATAACCAGTGGAGATCCCTCTAGAAGAGAAGCAAAGGTCTAAGCCAAGACCAGTAAAGCCACACACACCAGCAGTCGATCCTTTGATATAGGCTATGCAATGTTGGATGTTATTGCACCACCACTAGTTGACCACCAATAGCAGTTGTTAAACCAGTAGCTCTAGATTGATAGAGCCCTACAGGACTTGCTTCATTAGTGACATATCCTTTTCCTGAAAGAACTCCAGAAGGTGAAGATCCAGCAGGAGGTGGTAGCCTTTCTTATGAAAAAGATAAAGCAAGCTGTGTTCCAGGCAAGGTTCTTCTTTAGAAGAAAGATTTCCAGGGCTACGATCTTGATTGACCGGAAAAGAAGCAAGTCTATGTCACAAGCAGGGTTTGATGTCACCCGCTACTCTTCCAAATCTGATGAATAATGTGTTAAATTCGTTGTGGGGGTACTTGTCTTTTTTTATGATATCTTGATTTATAGCAAGGAAATGGATGAGCACATCAAGACGCTAGAGGAAGTGCTGCAGATTTTGAGAGAGCACAAACTGTTTGCTAAGAAGACCAAATGTGCCTTTGGTGTCACACAGATTGAATACTTGGGTGGGGCATCTCATTACTCAAGAAAGGGTAACAACAGACCCGAACAAGATAGAAGCAATGGCGAACTGGCCAAGACCAACCACACGTTAGGAGCGTTGAAGTTTCCTAGGCGGAAAAGGCTACGTCAGGGGATTTCTAAAAAAAAACTAGGCATTCAGTCTCCAGTGCTTGAATAATCTACTAGAAAGTAAGCTTTTTACTCTGCTGAGCGAATGCAGTCTTTGTCTTTTCGTGACAGACACCGCGGGCGTAGCTTTTTTCGCACTTCTTCCCCGATTTGAGTTAACGCTTTTTATCTTCTTTCTGCTTGCCATCTAGAAAGAACCTTCCTGAAAAGCTTTTACTATATCCATTTCATCATACCCGACCAAGCTACTAAAGAGTAGATCTTCGGCATCACAAGGGCGAGTTCTTGCCGGAGCGCTTAATCAGTGAAAATCTCATTGTTCTTCCCCAGAAAAGCGCTGACCGGAACCCCACTAGATCTTCACCCGAACCTTATCCGTCCGACACACCATTCCAACCTGCTCCGACTTTTGACCTTTTGTCTGACCCGATCGAAAAAAGCTCAATCACTACTCACCAATCCATTGTTGGGCTTTCAAGCGAAACCGAGAATCTAATAAGAAAGACTTTAACTTTCCTTTCTTTCTGTCCGCCGCCACTGTCAAGTCAATTTCTTGGGGCTTTGAAGCGACTTTCATACGACCAACCATAGCTTATGCCGTGTTCAAAGTCTTCCCATTGTCATTGGCAAGCTTTCAAACGTCTTCTTCGCTATCTATCAACGTATTCCATTCGCGGGAGTTTTTTTTCTTTCTTTTCTTTAGAAACCGGCGACAGTTTGACAATAGTGGAGGATCCGCTCTTTGCCATCCAAGGGCCTGGGATCGACTTAGTTGAAAAGCTGGAATGGCAGACATGAATTAAGCATGGGAACTTACTCTATGTCTGACACAAGGTTTGTACTAGGATCGCACTCTCGGCTTTGGGGCATTTTTTCTACCTTGGGTGACCTAAGGAGAGAGAGGGATCATCAGTCTGAGCTATGGTTCCATTCCTTGTTTAAGTAAGCCTTGCTTGTTAAGGCATAAGTGGTAAATAGAATATATCAAATCCGGGATTCGAAACCGACGCGTGATACCGTGCCTTCTTCCATTTCTTTTTTGAGTCTAATTGATTGCGCGTATATACATAAGTAAGCACATTCTCTTCGTTTGACCCACTGAAATCCCTTTCCTCCCGGCCCGGGATCATATTATGCTTTCTCTGCCCCTTTCCCTTATTCTATTCATAAAGTGGATTTGAACCACTAAAGTACTTAAAAAATCCTCATGACATAGCGTGTCACGCTGGAAAACTTATAGAATATATATTTGCAACATGTCAGTGTTAAAGTTCTATTATCTTTACAGGGCGAAGCATAGCATTTCAAAAAGAGCAGCCAGAACCTACTACCAGTTGGCCAGCATCAAAGCAGAAGGAGCTTTACCCCGAAGAAAAAGTTTGGAATTCAAGAAAGAGGAGGGTGGGTGTGCACTTTAAGAGCGCCAGGTGTGGAGAAAACTTCACAAGAGTTTCTCACTAAAGAAGATCTGGAGAAGGTCTTCCAATCACTAGAACCCAAAGAAAAAGGGTTCAACGCGTCGCAAAGAAAGATATGGGAAACTCATACCAAAGCAGTCATAGATGGGTACATGGGCTTTGTGGAAAGTGTTGTATCCAAAGATGGAGTTATTAGTTCGAGCCATTATCATGAACGAATAGTTGAGTTTGTTAACCTATTGGACAGGAGCTTTGAGCGCGGAAGTTATGCCGAAAACCCGTAAGTCAAAGTCTTAGCCAAAGTTCAGATAATTGACTGAGTGAGTGTACCTATTGTTAGAATAAGAAATAGAAGAGTTATGAAGTGGGGAAAGGCTTATTACATAGGCCCAAAAGGTCTTATTGGGTGGTGAGTGCCCCTCAATAGGAAAGAGTGGATAGGCTAGTTTTCGGGTGGTGTAAAGCATGAATGGAAAGGTGTGAAGGGGCAACCTGCCCGTCCATGTTTCAGAGGCTCCTTCATACAGCTATGGGAAGAGCATAAGCCAGCCTTGCTATTTGGGCGGAGAGGCTCCAGGGAGGAAGGGGATATTCAGATTCCCAAGGCGCCTTCTTGGCGGTGAAAGCAAGAAGCAGGATCCGTTTAAGAAGGCGGATAAGCATGACCTAAAAGCCTAATCACTTACCTTAGGTTGCAACCCTGCCAGACCCAATCCCTTCGGTATCCCTATGACACGCATTAGAAAGTGTGATATCCATCCATTGATTTCCTTCTATTATAGACCAAAGCCAAGCTGACCACACTCGAAGTAAGCACCACCTTACCCGCACGCACTTCTCTTCTTTCTTTTTGACATATATCAATCCGTGTTAAATAATTGACCTGTTCTTTGAAAAACACACCTTGTATATAGCACGATGCCCGCCCTCTGCTTGCATTTCCGTTGAATCAAATGTTGCTGCCTCAGAGCATATCTTTGGAAATTTTGACTGCCCTCCCTGGGCTAATAGAATGGTGCCAAACACAGACAGTCATAAAAAACCAAGCAGGTACGCCTAATTTCTCTAAGCTTCAACAAATCTTCATAACAACTCAACTCTTTGAATCGCTTCGCTCCTCCTCTCCGCGGTTCCATATGATCTTGCTCCTAGATTTATCAGAGTATGCTCCAGACAATGAAAAAGCTCTGCCCCTGCAACTGTACCCGGAGGAGCATCAGTCATCTCACTCACTGATCATAGGAAGCAACCGTCAATTCGCTAGCTAGTGAATTTTTTGGTGAAAAAGCCGACTCTTTATACTGACTACACCCAAGCTTAGTAATTACCACTTAACCCAGAATACATTTCCTAAAAAAGTACGTTCTTATGCTCTACACGTGCCGTAGTTACTCACTGGTGTATCGCTTGGTTCAAAGCTGGTTACGATTCAACCAAAATTGGTTTGCATGCAGTTGGGACACACCGATCCATGTTGACGGGGCTAACTAATTCCCTTAGCGCGTAGGGGACTCGCTTAATTTACTTGGCCCATTTTTCTCCTTTACCTGTGGCCTGCGGGTTGCGAATTATCAAGTTCGGTGGGGGTCTTGTGAGCGAATCGGCAACTGAACGCCTACTCATCTACCGAAGATGACGCGGGATATGTGGCACTTTACAATAAGTGTCCATGCGCATATTTGTTTGAAGGCGGATAGTGGAAAGAAAGCTGCCATTGCTGGAGTTTTGTGGCAGAGAGACCTGTAAGCTTGTGATGCTTAGCTCTTTTCCGCTCCTGCGAACCTATCCTTTCTTTTATGCGTTGGTGTGCTTACTGAGGAGTTAATATGGGTCTGACTTATTGGTCGAGCTACTTTTATTTAGTTACTCTCCTTTCCATGGGAAGACGGAGCTCATATGAATCTATATAATGTATGCGTTCCGGAAAGACGTCTGCCTCTTTTTCACTGTACCCGGTTTTTCTATTCATTCCTTGCTTTTAGATCGTCAAGCTCGTTCCTTCCTTTCTTTCGGCAGGAAGATTCGCTTTTTTCAAGTGAGAGCCTAAGCCAGTGTCCGTGGAGAATACTTCCTTCTATGTTCCGGCACTTCTTGACCAGTCCCCGCGTCAGTAGCCCCAACATCTCACTTTGTTTGGGGTGGAGGAAGGTCGGTTCAACGGAGCATCAGAAGCCATAGGCTTGGCCCGCAGAGTGAAGAACTCACTATGGTAAATGCCCCGGGAATGTTGAGAATATGCTATCTATATAGTTTTGGAAATGTATAGGATAAGATCAAACTGCTCTTTCCGGGGTGGGGGGTTGAACTTGAAGGAGGGTCAGAAGTGATTGAATGAGCGTGTGGTAGTATGAATTCATTCCCGGTCGAGATTCCGGTGAAAGATAGATAGTAAGATCGACTCCTGTGGAAAGGTTCGCACTCCAGACAAAGAAATAGAACGAGTGATCTCCATCTTCCTCGAGTTCTCTTTTTCATGGATGTTTCGTCATGGTGTTTTCAACAAACTCAACGTAGGAAGTCTTTCACCCAAAATCATTCTACTCAACTCTTGACGGAACAAAAACCACTATCTATGAGGAAAAAGACGAGAGAATCCTACCTATTGGAAAAGAAAGGATGCTACTTTCCGTGTCGTGATTACCCACCACTTGTCCTTGTACGCGGTAAAAGATTACGTATGCTTTCTATGAAAGCTCGTAAGATCTGCTGACAAAACTGAAAACCAATTCACTCGCTCAGTCTCTTTGACTAAACGGTTAAAGCACTTAACCGGCTTACCTTTTTCAGCTGCATCGTACCGTGGGTCAAACTCTGTATGTAGATAGAGCCCCGAAATCATAATGTAGAGCTGGAACTACAACAGTTACCGTGGAATCCGCGATCACACATGAGTTACAGTTGTTTTTCCGGTGAAGCTAGTACTTTACTTGAGTATACCATACTTAAAGTGTTGGAAACACCATTGTCACACGGGTCTAATAAGAATATTGACTGGCAGGTGAGCTAAAAGCCAACACCTGAGTCAGTCAGTCTTCCACTTCAGTTGCTGGTTGGGTAGGTCAAACCGCGAGTACGAGATAACTCAGAGGCACTTACATACCAATCGATGTTGGTTGTCAGTCTTCGGCATTGATTTTCCTTGTTTTCTATCCACTAAATTGATGTGAGCTTACCTGCTATCGAGCAGAATCTCGGAAAAATCAGCCAAGGTGCAAGAAAACTACTTTTTTTACGGCACGCGCAACGGATTGAGCTTAGGCGCGCGAAAGCCGTATAGCGTTAGCGCATCCGTTTTCTTGCTCCTGCTGATCCCTTTATGCGTACCTGAAGCCTGATCGTTTTTCTCGTAGACCGCTCCTGATGTGACCCGTTAGCCCATATCTAATACTTAGTCAAGCCCTTCCCCAGTCTTGCATGTAAAAGGGCCTGTGGTGGTGGTTATCTATCAGGCGGGAAGCGCCAAGCCGATAACGCGGGAAAGACCCCTAACCAACCACCAACTTACCTTCCAACCAAGCCCTTCGATTCCGCGCAGCTGCTGGGTATATAATCTCGGTCCTCCCCTTACCTTTATGCCTACAGCTCAATTAGTTTTCCAGTGATGGCAAGAATCCGCGACCTCATGGAGGTGCTTTTCCTAATAAGCTAAACGTGCCCCTGCTATACCTCTGAAGTGCCATTATAAAGTAAATAGCCAGAGGATGAAATACCTTATTTTCCAACCACAAAAAACTCTTTTTTTATACGGAAATTTCTTTCGAGCTGGGTAATAAAAATGCCAGTCTTTTCTTCGGTCAAATGAACCAGAGCTAGCCACAAAGGCTTAACCACCAACAGATGCGGATGAATTAGCTCTCTAGCCTAGCACCCTTTCAAAAAAACCTGAGAACAGGCATCTCAGAAAGTTTTTGAACTTGCTTTCGGGTGATGTCCTTACTAAACGACCGGATAAGCAGCGTCATCGATTCCTAACAGTAAAGTCAGAGGATTGGCAAATCTTTCTTTGCTTAAAACACAGGAGAGCTAACTCGATGATCGACCAAGCCAAAAAATGGCATCGGTTTTTCCTAGACCTCAAAGACTGGCACCTCCTCTTCATCTGCATCTGAAAACAGTGGTTAGGCCTTACCTACCCTACCACCTTCCTTGGCTTATCGCTTAGATCACTTGAGACCTACCAACTAGTCTCGTCTTGCCATCCTTCCTTGGGTTCAGTTCTCATCCCTGGATCTTTTATCCTTTGCTTTAGCTCATGGCTCGTCAGTGGAATAGTCTCGATCGACGAATCACCTGTCTCTTAAGACCACTTATCGAAAGGGCGACCAACGGGAGAGGAAGGCTGACTCAGGAAGCATAGGCTGAGGGCTCTAGGTGACGAAGGCTGAGTTGGTTGACTCTCAAGTCGGAGCTCTGCTCTCCGCTTTATTCGCTTTCTTACTTTGGCTTGCTTCTTCGATCCGGGATACTCCATTCTCACCGAGACCTATCTCCTAAATCCTCTTTGCTACCTATTATCCTAGATTTGCAGCGGATTGCCTGCACTTGATTTGTTTATTGGAGTTCGTAGCCCTTTCCGGGGTGCAAGCATCCTCCCTCCTCGCATGATAACAGATGAGGAGCTGGAGAGTCCACCCTTGTCCGAACCCACGAGGCCGATCTCAACTCGCCAGGCAGGGCAGCTGACCGTCATGGTTATATATAACAATGACGGTTAGCACCTCCTGTGTGACCCAATCGGGCCAGCAAGACTCATAGCGACATCCGTTTTGATCCTATTTATGTATACAATTCCTTCTTTTAAATAAGGCTTTCCTCTATCCAAGAATGGAGCGGAACTACTGACCTTGAGTTCTTCCCGCTGAGGGCGGGACCCAAAAAAAGAAGCGTATATAACTACCAGATATTGGACCTATAGCCTCTACACCTAAACCTAAAAGAAGACTGAGGGTAGATGTAATCGAGCTTTCTTTTTTGAAGTGGATTGCCCACCCTTTCAGTTTCTGTCTTATTGGGAAGTGGTTCTTTAGAAACTATCCTATTCAGGGTCTGGCCTTTTTATCTTTTTTTTTTTTCTTTGCCAACGAGGATTCCCTAGTGTTGTATGGGTCCCCCGCACGACCTCAACCAAAAAAGATCATCCGATGAAGTGAAAGGGAATGTTCGATTATACTGATTCCATTCAATGGTGGGTTTTCTTTATGGATATAGTCTCTGGGGATTCCATAGTCAGCGGAAGGCAACCTTAGCCTTTACTTCACTCCTTGCTAATAGTTTCTTTACTTTGATTCCACCTTGTGTTATATGTTATATAATATAGGGTATGTTCCAAAACTAGAATAGTACTACTAGTAAAGTAGGAGGTAAGCTTGCCTTTTCCGATTTGTTCTGTCAATTTTTTCAGTATTTAAGTAGATGAATGAGGGACGGTCCCCTTCTTTACTTTTTCGTTCCTGATAAGTACCGCTTTAGCTCTATTTCCCGAGAACTAAAGATTGGCATTTCGGGCTGGATCTTCAAGTCTTCACGTCAGTCTGCTAGCTCGTAAACTCGCTCCTCTTTACTCCTACTCACTATGGGGACCAAGGGGTCCAACTCTTCGATAGTAAATGAGTAGGAAGCAAGGGGGATTCTTTCACATCAACTAAGGCAGCACCCGACCGAGGCAGAATAAGTGATAGCATCTACAGCAGGCATTTACGCTACATCAAAAGATGAAGCGATAGCGGGCGGACTCTGAGGCACTAGAGACTTTTAAGATATAGTCTCCGCAACAAAAATCAATGAAAATGAAGCAGTAGCGCTCGATTCAACGATGTTTTCCGTCATCCTAGGACTCGGCGAAAGAGGTTCTCTATTGATTCAAAGTGACATCGTTTATGAAATATTAAAGACGAATTGATTTTCTAATTAATAACTTAGGAAAAGGAATGCTTTTTCCATCTTCTTTCTATCCTCGTTGTCACCAACGGGGACGTAGATGAGGCAGGCAGCCCGTTCAAAGTAGAACCAAGTAGAAATGTTCCTAAGATGGAACCCTCCTTATGACCTGTTTTTCTAACCTTCAACATGGAAGTCTGACGGTGAAGGGAGCAAACCCGATTCATTCCACCCTTTATGCTAGACCGGAGTCGGATAAAAGACCTCAAACAGGGACATTTACCATTATATTCCCTGCCTCACACCTTCCCCTGCCCTTTCTTTCTTTGCTCTTGCCCAGATGGGAATGCATTTGCTTTGGGACCCTGCTCTTCTGTGTACCATCTTCCTTCCAGATATCCTTTGGACATCAACTTAAACAGCCTTCCCTTCCTATCTAAAGAAAAGGGATGCCATTACAACGATCCCAATGGAGTGCATCCACTCATTCTAACCGAGAAGCCTCGGATTACGATCGACTCGTGGAGTCCTTGTTCTTTGGCTTAGCACTTGTTGTGAATGTCTGGTTCCTAGTTGTATCTGTCTCGTTCTTGTCTTCCTTCTGGTCCAAAGGACCGTTCTTTCAGAATCCCTGGATGGAGTTTGTTAACGTTGTGAGGCAGCAATGCGAGATCGCCCTCAGATCTTTCTCGTAGCCTCTGGGGTACTTATTTATGCTTAACTCAAGGAGTTTTTACTATCCGCTTCGGGTCTTCTTCCATTACTCGTGTTAGCCAGGAATTGTCTCGTCAAGCCTTAGGCCGATTAGTTAGACTGATCTTTGTGATATAGCGTTTGTGGTCTTGTTTAGCGATTGCGCATTGCCGTGCTGTCTTCAACAAAGATCTCTGCTCTTCTCCGCATCAAGGAGAAGATATAGTTCTTAGTGAACCCCTGGGCCAGTGAAGAGAGTTTGAGGCATAGCCCAGGTCTTTTTAGCGAAGCCGAAATGAAATGAAGGTAGTTCCGCCGGGGAAGAAGAAGAATTAGAGATCGAATGCGGCTGGGATTGAGGTACGAAGTCACGTGGTTCAGGCTCCATGGGAATGCTTTTGAAGCTCATACCAGGAAATTCCATATTAATAGAATTCTTCCATTAGACGGTCAGATCAAGATCAAGCTATTGAAGAATTTGGACTTTGGGCAGTTTAACAGAGGTGTAGCGAGCAGAAAATTCCCTAGAAGACAAAGCAAGCGAAAGGTAGATTCATTCAATCCGAACCTTTTCTATCTCGATGCGAAACCTTAAGTGGCCAAGCAAGCTCAGCTTGGGTAATTTGACCTAGTAGCTCCAGCTTGCTCAGTCTCAGGGGTTTCATTTACCTCCTAAGTAGGCTCTGGTTCACCTTCCGCCAGCTCCGTTTCTCCCTCGAGAATAGGCTTTGAGGAAATCGGCTCTGTGATAAAGGTTCCCAAAGTGGAAGGCCTACTACCTACTTAGTTCAGTATTAGAAATCTCTATTCGTGGGCGCTTAGGTTAGCCGGTATAAGAACAACAATAAAAAAAGAAAAATGAGATAATGAAAAGAATAATCATACCAGTCTTCAACAATTATTTGATTCCAATTCTCACCCGAAAGAATTTTCATTCCAAAGGTTATTTATATCAATACTGAATAAGTATTGGACAAAAAGGCAAAGAAAAGGTGGTCCGACCAAAGCTACTAGGAGGAAGGCCCAAAGGGCGAGTAAAGATTCCATCACTAAGACCGTCTCATGAAGACTGTAGTCTGGAATGTCATGGGGTTAAACATGAAAGAGAAAGATAAAGAGTTGAGGGATCCTCCCAACAGTAAAAGTTATCGAAAAGACTGACCTGATGTTCACTCTTTGCTGCTATAGAATGTAAAAACTAGTACTAGCTCGGGATCTAGTTGCGCTACCTGAGAGAATCCCCTTTCTTTTGTCTTTCTGATTGGATTGAGTAAACTCCTATGATATGGCTCATTCCCGTGCTGTTCTCTTTCCCTCGAGTTGCTATCTATCAACCCCGGCTTGGTATGGTTCACTCAGTAGGCTTGGTATTGGTAAGCTCAATATGATGGTTCGGTACGGCTCGCTCTACAACCGGATACTGCATATTTCTTGGAAAACGTCGAATGAATCTACTCTCTCTCGCTTGACTTTATCGGGAAAGCATTTCTTGCTAGATCGGATTGAGAGTGACTTCGTTTCCACCACTTAAGAGTTGTGTTAGTCCTCGTTCTTTACTGAACTCGGAAGTCCGTTATTCATTCTTTGCAGAACTAATAACACCTTCCCTTTTCTGGTTGTCTTAGCCTTTCTGCTTCAAGAAATTTCCTTACTTATACCCCCCTCCTGAGCCATAGCTACTAGGATCAGAAGTAACGGCTACTGACTTTCATCTCTTTCTTTTGTTTTCTTCTCATTCTGTTCGGGAACCTGTCTTCAATGGCATGGTCGTTCTGCTACGTCTCCAGGCGAGGGCCCGAAGCATAAAATCGAGCATCGAAGTGAGTATATAAGAAGAAGTGCTTAAAACTAAGTAAATGGCCTTCAAGATGAATTACTTTCTGGAAGCAGGCTATGCCGCAAGACCTCCCCTGTGAAAGAGGGCTGCGCAGCCGATTCTAAAGATCTTTTGGCTCGAAATAAGGAAGGCTAGGGAGCAGAACATATGCCTGCTGTCGATCCCTGCGTAGAATGCTATCTATCCAAAATAAGCTTTCCAGAAACAAGAGTAAGAGGTTCCTTAAAATGATTAGTGAAGGAGTCATTTATTTCTTTTTCTTCGTATTACTACTCGCCTTCTTGGTAGGGTTATGATTTGGGGGTTCAGGAAGAGGGGGTATGGACCTTTCATTAGAACCAGACATGGATATAATTTCTTCACGAAGCTTAACCATTTCAGACATCTGACTAGCAATAATCTGTTTCAGTGTTTTATTTATCTCGGCAGATGCACTTATAAGAGAATCATATTCCTTCTGAATATAGTCATACTTGTAAATATTGAGTTCTTGACCAAAGTCTATTACATTCTTAGGTACAGTGTCTATCCATAAATTCTTATTATCAAAGACTGGGTCCCTTTTTGTACCTATTTTGCTTGTAAGTCAAACCTTTTTTTCCTTTTTTGATATGGTTAGGGTATGCCAATCAATTCTGAAGTGAGATTCCACGGTGATCTGCTTAGTACGAGACGGATCGGCGTATTGTTCCCGAAACCATGAAAAATCTACCTGCGTTTTAGCTAGACCCTTGTGTTTAACAAGCTTATTATCATCATCTGTGTTTAAGGCATAACTTTTAGGTGCTAGGAAGATCCTTTACAAAGTACTCCATCTTTAACTTACCTAATTCCGTGGGAGAGATTTCATGAGGTGGAAGAGGGCTTCAACGAATTGCGGAGTCCGTATCAGTGTAGTAACAGTCTGGTCTAGAAATAGATTTATACATATAAATACGAGAGCAAGCTGTAATAGCTGCAGACAATTGAACAGCCGCTATCTTTAAAGGGGTCCAGTCCTCCTCATAAGTATTGCTAACGTAAGATACGATATAGCAATTATCGCCCAGCTTTTCAGCCCAGATCATATTGCTCCTCTGTGTCAAATAGTCATATCTTTCTTTATTGCATACATCAGTTATAGTACTATTAGGGTTTATACCAAATCTACCGTAGAGCGAGTTCATTAGTATCTTGTACACATATGCCATAGATTCCTTACCAGCCATCTTAGCTTCTTTTCTTTTTTCGAAGAGGGTGGACACAAAGCCGTCGAATGGACTAGGTTTCTTTTCAAATAAGTATCCCCTTAGGGGGGTAGAATTCTGTAACCCAAATATAGCGCATAATTCAATTCTTCGCTAAAATACACACCTACGAATTTACCTGTTGGGAAAAGTAAAGTATCATTATGATCCCTATAGGGTAAGAAAGGTCGAGTAATTGTAGGAGGACAGACTACAAAAGCCTCAATATATCCATACAAGTTGGACAATTCCTGGTCTTCCAAATTACCATGCCAGACAGGTACACCACCCGGCATAGGAAAGGTTTTCATGATATAAGGATATAAGGAGTTCACGTCGTAGTAGTCTAAATCTTTTCCATATGGAATATATGTATCAGCATGACCTCCATAGTACCCACGTCGAATGAATCGATCTTCGTTCTGACTTGGGATATGGATAGGCCAACTATTCGGATCGTAATAGCTCATACGAAAAATGCTCATAGCCATCGATGACAATGTCATGCAATTCTCGATATCCAGTTTGTTCTCAGTCCAACAAAGATCTTGGGCCTTCAGCATAACACCACCTAAGAGACGAATATCCTGAATCATATAATTTAACAATGGTATTTTATACTCCATCAGATTATCAGCTGTCAATTTTTCATATGGGAAGCTGCCCTTTGGACCTAATTGTGGACATAGAGTCTTAGCCAATTTATCCAGACTACTAGGAATCAGCCGCCAAGAAAGGGGGAGAAGAAGCGTGTGATTCCCTGATCAAGACCAAAGACACAAAGGGGATAGAATGCCTTTCTTCTCTTAAGATATTTCTTAAAAAGAGGTGGTATTAGTTTTGAGTGAAGGCCAATATGGGCAAAAGGGCTAATGTAACCCAGCAAAGAGTGCTTTCATTTAGAATGAAATTGTCGTTAAAGACGGAAACACTTTCAGTCGAGTTTGAGGACTTGAAGCGCTTTCATCTCTTATGATAATTCTAGTTTCAAGAATTTGGTTTGATATAGTTGACCGCGATAGTGATTCTATCTTTCTCGGGGGAAAAAGCACTACATCTCGCAATCGAATATATAGAGGTCAGAGGCCCATACCATCAAATACCTCTTCCTAAGCGTTCTTCTCTTACGATATTCCTTTTTACATCAATGAATAGGAGAATCAAGCGACAGCGATGACGGGGCTGCTAGCAGGTCAAGAATCTCCTTCATGCCTGCTGTCGAACTGTTTCAATCGTTTTATCGCTAGGGAAGTTCAAGCATTCGCCTTTCTGCTTCTTTCTGGCTTTCCCGATGGGAACTAGTTGATAAGGCTTCTTATCCAAACCTCTTCCCTCTCCTTTCAGTCGAGCCTCCTTCGGACCCTACGGTCGAGCTAATTCTTAACCTCTCGACTATGTATCAAAAGTACGGTTTTCCCTCTATTTTAGGCCTAATCGATTGATCATGAACAGGAATCGCTCCCCTCTCCTTTCGGAGAAGTCCTCGTCCGGAATAACATCATCACCGGTAGGAGAATAAGGTAAATCATCCATCAAGTCACCTTACCCTTCTGAAGTACTAATCCATCATGGAAATTCCCTTCCTTGAAGAGAGAACGGAGACGTTGAACTCTCTCGTAGGTATTGCGATCCAGCCAGTCAAAGTCAAATCACAATTTACGGTACAAAGGATACCTGTCCGGGGCTACCGTCGAAGCGATATCATAAGTTTAACTGCCAGTAACCCTAGCTTCACGCGCAGGAACCCGATTCCATCGAGCGGAAAGACTTAAAGATGAGTTTCTTGAACTCTTGAAACCGCCAGCAGGCAATGAAACATCCTAAAGACTTCAATCGCCCGCATCCCTTTCAAGCGAGGACTGGAATCACTTTAGGCTAGATTACTGGGTTGAGAGGACTTCCCCAGAGCTAATAACATCTCTTTAATTGCTGTGAAAAGCACTATCCTTGGTCTTTACTTTTTTCTTCTGTTTTTATGCTTGTTTTATCGATATCTGACTTTAAGCGGTAATTGGTTTCAAGATAGGTTTTATGGTAGTCTTTTTATCGAATTCTTCCATGTAAAGATAGTAATGATGTTCTTTCTCGGCTTCTTCCTAGGTCTGAGTTATAGGTGCCATAGCGGTAGTCACAGAGAAAGAGTTCAAGGTCGCGGAACCACTACTGCTAGTGTTCTCGCTTTCTTTGTCGTCGTCGGAAGGTAAAGATATAGGTTCAAGGAAGGTGTTAGGTGCCTGAACAGCAGCCCTTCTTCTGGCCGAGCGCCTTCAACCCTAGCTTCAACAAGAGTTTCTTTGTTTGCCGTTGCTAAGTTACAAGACCTATCGAATAGCGCTTAGCGGTGAAAAGACATGCTTGCCTATAGACCTAAATATCCATCCCAAAGCCTTATTGATAACAGGGATTCGGCTTATAGGCTCTTTGGCTTGAAGTTGGAAGGCAAGAAAGTAGGGTTCGTAAGGTAAGGCCGCCCGCAGCTGAGTCTGAGCATGGGCAGGAAAATAACAAGCTATGGAGCTTGTTGTTAACATAATAGCATTTTGGGCATAGTACATAGGTTGGTTCCAGATCGAGCTATTTCTTAAATCTAGTAGGGGAAAAGGCTGTTTTTAGGGGAGGAAGATCGATCCTTCAGGTAGGATTTTTTTATAAACATTGAATTGAGGAGGTAAGCGCCCTATAAACCATAGATTTCGCATACTAGTGAAAAAAGCTTAAAGTCCTTACTCAACTACAAATACAGTAAAAGGAAAGGAAGTGGCAAGCAAGTAACTAGAGGTCGTCGGCTTATATCTCCTAAAGATAGTGTCTTTTGTGGTGGATGCCAAAAAGGGAATCATTGCTTTCTTATTGTCGAAGTGTCTTGACATGGGAACATAGATTCGAGAGGGTGGCGGCATAGAGCATAATATAACCACACCGTGCAATCGTTAACTTTCAAAATGATGCGAGCAGCAACTCACTATGCGTTGGAGCCTGAAAACTAATTTATACAAATAACATTCTTTCCGAAGATTGGGAATTAAGAATCTTATTGTTAATAACTCTTTAATTGTTTTCATCACCCAAACTAACCAAAAAAGAGCTCACTCCTTGGCTTTCTTAGCCTCAGCTGAGAGTCAGAGTAGAATACAATAGAGAGTGAGTATAATAAAGAAGAGTTTGCTTAGTATGATTCCGAAGACAACTTAAGCCAGAGATGGGGATGCCGCTCTATTTAGAACAATTGAAAACGGTATTTTTATTGACCCCTGCTGAATCTCATACCACCTATCTATGCCTTATCAATGATGAGCCTATCTATCGCGCTTATAGACTTATAGAGAGGGAGGAAAAGAACGCTTAAACAAGTGGGTCTCGGGCCAAGGCAAAGAAAGAGCCCGAAAGGCCAGACAGGCCCGAGAACGAACGAGGTTAAGGAAGCTGCTGGTGAGAGGCTTTAGTGTCAATGTGAACATAAAAAGCGAGGCACTTTTTTGCCCTGGTAAAAGTCAGCCCTCTACTTATTAAATTTGGAATTAGCTAGTTAACAAAAATCCTTGCACCTTTCTCCGAGTTATGCCAGAATGAAGTCTTCACTCAACGAAAATAGAGCAAATACAAGTACAGATCGTCTTCCCTTGCTTCCTTTAGCAGCGACATCTCATAGATCCGATTCTCTCTATCTATTAGCGGTTGATTAGCGAAATGAAATCAATGGTACAGCGCCCCGCACTCTATCGAGTACAGAGAGAGAAGACCTTTTGGATAGGGACGAGACTAGCAGGGGAAGAGACGAAGTGGCTTAAGGCCAATCATTTCGCTTAGCGTAGCGATGAAAGGAATTCTATCTATGTTTTTTTACCCTACTGCTTCGTTTTCTTGCCGCTTTACGGGGAAGCCATCAAAGTAATTCCTCAATGACGAAGTCTCGACCATCTCTCGACTTGACTCACTAAAGAGAGAGCGGTGACGTGACCGATAGGCAGAGAGAGTGCAGTTGCTAGGCTTTCTTTCATGGGCGTGCCAAATAGATTTATAGATTTTCCTGCTTCATCGCTTTGGCCTGGAGCCAGATAAGTAAGGTAAAAAGGGGAATTTCTTTTATTTTCCTATCAGTGCAAGCATTCCATCGATAAAGGAAAGTAAAAGTATAGGAGCTCCGGATTCCTATTTGAGTTGGCCGTGGACTTAAATCCTGTTAGTAGTTCGACTTTATGTTCTTCAGTCGCATAAAATGCTCTTCGGTCAGGTTTGGATGAGTAGTTCTTGTCTGCGGGGCTACTTGCTCCCTTTTACCCTAAAAAAAGAAAGATTGGTTTACTTTACAATAATGTTCTTCTTTGTTGGCAATTCAATGATGTTTCTTTGAGGTATCCTAAATTGTGGTAAAGGGTTTAACTTGAATTATTTAATTCAAAGTAAAGACGTTAGCAAGAAGATCGCCGTCGGAAAAGCGAAGACCGATTATGCCGAGAGGAAATCGCCTGGTATTTCCACTTCTGGTTATAACTGGTTCTGCTATGTCCCCCCGGATAACCTAAAAAAGAAGCAGGTTAGCATAACAAATCGTCTTTCTCGGTACGGTAGAGTATAAAACATAATAGAAAAATAAAAAAGAAAAACATCTGCCAATGTAAAATGAAAATCCTTGTCCGTGAAGTTATCCTCATTGCATATGCAAATTCTAGCTTTAGAGCGAATTCTCTATCAAATAGAAATAGTTGAGCAGTTTCCACCATGACAAATTATGCTCCTCGCGTGTAGTTGACTTGCAGGATGTGGACACCAAAATCCCTCTATTTACACGACCAGCATTTCCAGTTCCAGGTTATCTTCTTATTCTTTAAGGTAATCAAGACAGACGTGAAGCAATTCAATTTTCTTTTTTTCTAATACTTCGTTTAGTAAAGATCGAAGGGACGATACTCAAACACAAAACAAGACAGTAATCGACCGGAGCACAGAAAGGTCACAGACCATAAAGCCAGGAATTGTCTACAGACACCGGAAACCCGAGATCGAAAGAGTCAAAAAAGGCATAGCCCCTTTTTAAATGCCACCAACAAGAGAAAGAGATGTTGAATGAAGAAGGAGCCAATGGGATACAAGGAATTTGTATGATGAGCAGCCAATATTTTCAGAAAGATCTCCCCATTCCCCGGATAGGGAATCAATAGCTTTCATTTATTTTGGATTGAATTCAAAGCTCAAGGTACATAGATTTAGCTGTTTTAGTCAAAGAAAAGGTCTAACTGGACAAAGAACAAAGAGCACAGTCAGAGCTATAGCCCCATTTTCTTTCTGAACCCGGGTCGATTTCGGTGCATAGAATGCATACAGCTCTAGTTTCGAGGGTATTCCCTCCCTCCCTTCATTGTTAAGATTCATTCCACCCAGAGAGTTACCGCTTGATGGTCAGGTGGGGTATGGGTCGAGGAAATGCGTATCTTTAAAGCGTTCCCTCGATGAAGGGTAGTGCAGCTGCTGAGCCCAGGGAAGCCCCAGAGGAGTGTTCTATTCTATCTAATAAGAAAATAGATTCTAAGTGCGGTTTCAGGTAATGATAGAAATGTAGCTCTGGTGCAAGAGTAGGGGAACTGATATGATTATTCCCCTTTTTGATTTTCGCCACAATAGAAGTAAACTCAAGTATCGGAAACTGGGGTTCCTGACCCGATAAAAGGATTAGATTAGTTCACTATCTTCTGCCACTCACTTCCTTTGTTCGTAACATGCCGTAGTTACTCACTGAGGTTTGCTTGGAACTCTAATTCCTGCGCATTCCTTGTTGTGAATGATGGCATGGTCTCGGTATCAAAACTCGTATCTAGTCTAGTCTCTACTCTGGCTACTCGACTTTTGTTTCGTATCTACTCATTGGAATGGCACGGCCTAAGCGCCACCCGAGAACTAGGACTCGCAGGGTGGCAAGATCCAGCTCAAGTCTACTCTACTTTCGTATTTCGTATTGGATGGATCTAGAGAATGGCCTGGCTTTTGAACTAAGCTCTTCTTTGCTTCGGACTCGCAAGAGGGAGGGACAGATTCAGCAGTGGATCTCGCGTGTTTGTGTTTGTTACCAACGTTCAACTAAAAGCAGTTGTAGTTGGCATGGGGAAGTGATAAGTTCTGGTTCTTGCTTCATGAACTAGATCTTGATAGTGATCGTATACTTGATTCTCTTCCCGCCGGTGCCAAGGTGCCTATCCATCTGTGCCTTGACTCTAATCTAATGGTTGCGAGCTTCTCTTTTTCTCTGGCAGAGCAGTGGCTCCTCTGTCTCTTTCTGGCAAGGCGAGGCTAGTGAACTCAAAAGCAAGAAGCCGCTTTCTTTCCACAAAACTATAGCTGCTCTTTGCCTCGAATAGTTAGGTTGATTCTTTTCACATTTCATTCGTGTCGTCCACCCCAAACGAGGAGGTAAGGCACCTGAGAATGCTCACTGTTTCTGCATTCATTTCTGGTTGACAGTGACAAGACAAGTAAGTTAGACAGTCTCTGGTATAGAAGGTTCTGGATAGCGGAGAAGAGGGAGAACTGACAATACGCCGAGCTGGCTAAGGCTAAGCAGTCTTCTTTCTCTGATCTGCCCAGTGGAGTGAAAAAGCTAGGAAAAGAAAAGGAGACTAAAGCGAGGAAGTAGACCTAGTTCCGTTTTCTACTTTATTTAGCCCCCTCAGTGGAGAGAACCTTACCCGGTATTTGAAAAAGCCAAGCATGAAGCCGAGAATTAGCTCTTTCATTGATGATGGTCGACGTAATAGCTCCTTTCTCCAACCAAGTAGACAGGAAAGGAAGAGTATGCACATTGGTACTCAAGGATGTCCTTAGAAAACCAGCTCCCTCAAAGCCAGTCAGTCTAGTTTCTCATGTAGGTGGGTATTCAACTCTTTCACTCCCCCTTTCTCCCTAGTGAGATCTTTTGACCGGGTTGAAAGTTACCTTCCTCCTTTTAGTAAGCCTTTCCCTATTTTACTCCTCTATTTAGTAAGCCTTCCCTGGGATTTTGTTAGCAAAGTCTGTGAGCCCGGAAGCCTAAACCACTCTCTTCGGCACATTTTCCCAGCTCTACAAGCTACTCTTTCTTCTCTCTTGGGAACCTCCTCTTTGACAGTAGCAATGCGAACAGTTAACTAGCAGAAAGGACGTGTTGGGCTAAATAAAGGATGAACTTTGGAAATACCTCTACCAGCCAACTAGGTAGAACTTATAGGCTTTCCGGATACTACACGTTTTACCCTATCTTTGGTAAAAGAGCTTCACATGCTTAAATACCAGGGTACGATACAGAAGGGTAAAGAGACTGAACCTTCATATAGGACTACTTTTGATCAGGACTTACTTTTTTCTAGCGAAGAGACACTTAGTTTAGAGGGTCTGGCCTAGCCCTTTGTTAAGATAGGCATACAGAATGATGAACGTATGGAGTTAGTTCGGTGGGTTGGTTGGGGAGTGATTTTTAACCTAAGATTGCAGATTTTGGGCTCACAAAGCTGTAGTTGAGAGGTTTCTTTCATTGCTCGGGCATGCCTTCTTTACTTAGGGTATTTCATACCAACGTCTTGCCTGGCTTATCACACCAATCTTCTTCTTCCCTTGACTACAATGAGAGGGCAGGTGATGTAAAGCAAAGGATCAGGAAAGGAGAGTTTCAGAGGGCGGAGTCCCACAAGCAAGTTTCTTTTCTTTAATTATATTCTCAATCGCCGAAGGATAGGAGGGAAGAATGAAAAGGTCCTCTTGTCCGTCGACCCGAAGAACTCACTCGATTCCCCATGAGCGTCAACGTAAGGAATTTTATAAACTACACTTGCCTTCAACTCCCATCTCGGGCCGATTGCGGGTGAGAAAGAAGCACCAATAGCATAATGCAATTGCTATCATGCTTGGAGCATAGATAGAAGAGGTATGGGTATAGGTAAAATGCACACATCTACCAGGTATGTGAGACTCTTTCTAAGTAAGAGAGAGCTCGTTCTAGCTTTGTCAATCGTGGAATGAGCAGCTCCTTCCTTACCATAGAAAAATACCTTATCAACTCTGACTTAACGCTACTGCTTTCACAAGTCTACGGGTCGGGTACGACTTTGAAATATCCTGGAAAAACAGACATGAACTCGGTATGAATATAGAAGTAGGCTAACGAGAAAAGTCCCTCTTGCGCCGGCCGGTAGTCTTTTTAGCAGCTGAGATAGAGAGAGCGGTTATCCCAACAAGTCCTCTATGGATTTTGAGTCGGGAATAGAGCAGTGGCTTAGAACCTCTCCCTAATCGAGTAATGGGCTTGTTTTTCTTTCGTTCACGTTGATGGGTTCAGTTCAAGCTGCTTTGCGGGATGGTGACTTTGAATCCATTCTCTTTCTATTTCAACAAAAATGCAACTGTACTCATCGGAGAAAAAAAGCAGTGGTCTTCCATTAACTATATGGCATGGCATTTCTAGCCCGAAAAGTATGAGGTACACATAGGTAGGGAGCATCATCGTACTCAATCCTGCTTAGGTAGAGCAAGACAGACGGACTAAACAGTTCCTCGAAAGCAAGGGTGGTTGACGAGCCCTCTTACTCCCTTCTTCTGTACATCAATACTGTTCCTCCATGGTTGCTCTCCCTAGTGCCAGTTTCCTTAGCAGCTCTGATTCTCCTTGGCCCCGCTCCGGGTAGATGACAGCTACAACCATCCTCCCTGGTTTTTCTAACCAGCTCACTATCCGAATTCCGTTGCTTGTAATTTCGAATGGGAGTTGACTTTCCTTTTCCTATGGGCTTCTTGACCTATGAGACAGCCCCTCTTCATCAGTCGACTCCACTCTTTCTTAGAACTCTTACTTTCCAAGCGTTGGTTGTTGACCAAAGCAATAGCTCACGTTCCAGCAAGAAGAGGTAGGTGAATAAGCCTAGCCTTCTTTCAGGGGGATGCCAATACCAAGCATGTTAATGCCAAACTAGTATGAGCCCATAGTTGGACTGCTTTTCCCCTAAGCAAACTCCATCCACGCTTCGCGCCTTCTCGTATATCTCTTGAAATTTCTTCAGGGGTCCTACCCTAATAAGAGGGAGATGCTTCGGCATCGGACGAAGAATAGGGGAATGCGACACTTTACACAGCGGCAAGATAAACTTCCATTGCTCCGGAATGTTCAGCATTGTACTACTACGCTTTCTTCCTTACTCCGGCCAACAACATGAGGAGAAGCTGCGTACATCTACACCCTTCCTAATTGCGAATAACGAAGTCCTAGGGAAAGCAACGTTGGAAAAAGTGGTGTAGTTAAAGATAGCCATATTTAGTAATTAAGCCTTTTTTACTTTCTTTCTTCTTTTTCAAAACCAATGAATGCGGTTGGCTTCTCAGAACTCACCTCTCAGGTTCCAGACCTTCCTTGAAGGCACAGTCGAGTAACTAGCGTTCTAAGGCCTGTTTTCCGAATGGAGCACGGCAGTAGGAATTACAGACTTGGGTCTTGGAATGGTAGGTAGGGATTTCATAGGCTGGGTGGTGTGTCGAGAAGCTTACATTCGTCGATCCAGTTTTTCAACTTCATGCATTTGCCTGGACTGCCTCGGTCGGATCGGCATACGTGTTCCAATCTCCTGCAAGTATCCACGCCTCTTTAACGCAACCAGCTATTTGTTTGAGGTCCTTCGGCTCTCTGATTCTCTTTGGTTTTCGCGTAGACGGCTGGGAAGAGGAAGATGGTAGGGATGATCAAGACTACCATTACTTATCTGAGATGGATGAGAAAGAGATATATATAGAGATAGAGCGGGCGCGGAAAAGGCGGACATAGGAACTAGGTAAATAAACAAACATATAGCTCTGGTGTTCATTGCGAAGTAGCCTACAAATTTGTATTCATATCCGGCTCTCACTGCTAGGAGTAGATCTGAACCATGAACTGCTATGTATGCGGATCCGCCTGAACTGGTTTGTGGATCGTCCATTGATTGCTAAGTGGGATCACCAAAATGTAGCTCTTGCTTTCACGCGTTGTAGGTATAGACAAACATATAGCACTGGCCTTTCACCGTCTTTCATGAACTGTCCTAGAGATCAGCATCAAACCGCTAAGTGGATAAGCCTGCGCATTGTTAATTAGATCTGCCAGAGCTATGTGATCAGCCAATAACTGCTATCTATGTCTCTAAGCCTAGATGGTGATGTAGATCATCCATCCCAATCACTGCTAGATCTGCCATAACTCAATAAAAAGACCCGTTCTATCACTGCTAAGTAGATCAGCCTGCCATATAGACCAATAGGTCAGCTTTACCTGATATCTATGCATATAAGCCCCCTAGGTGACGGTGTTGAAACAATAGCATTAATTGGTGCAACCAGCGGTATTGGAATTGGAACTAGTCCTTTTCAAAGGAAAGAAGATTTTCAAAGAGAATGATGCCTTTCCAGAAGTAGTCCTGTGCATCCGTATCCAGCCGGAATGCCAAATTGGCTAACGATAGCTGTTCCAAAAGACTTGACACTTGAAATTGAAATAAGAACCCCTTTTTGTTTTGTTGAAAATCCTTCTGCTAGCTGGTTAGAGGAAAGGAAGGGCAAAGTCAACACACTTGTTTAAGTAGGATGATGGCAAGGGATGAATACTGGGGCAAAAGTAATAAATCTCTTTTGTGATAGAATGAGCACAAGCAAGATGGATGGAGCTAAGCCCAGTACTACTCCTTCCTTTGGCTGCTGATGCCACTCTTTCTCGATGGATATTTTCTAGCTGATCGATCCTGCAGCTTATCGTAGTTTGGTTGGTGGTCTGAAGTATCCTACAATTACTCGTCCAGATATTGCTTATGCTGTCTATAAGGTTTCACAGTTTATGCATGCACCAACTTCACGAACTCATTTTCTTTCACCAAAACAGTGCCCTCCTCCCACTTATTGAATTCACTTTCTATACTATCTCTCCGGACTTCTCATGCAAATTATCCTATGCATCAACTACCCTGGAATCAGCCTTAGTCAATGTACCATAAGGTCTTTCCTTTCCAATCTGGTTCATGGGCTAGGTTCCCTCAGCTCCTTGCAGTAATTCTTTACCCACTTTGTCCACTTCATGAGCTCTGTCTGCAGAGAAGCAATCGATTAGAAGCTGAAGGACATCCTATAGTCTCCAACGAAGACTGGACTGCAGTATCTTGACCTGGGCCATTCCTGTCAGTGGTTTTTCTTTCTTTCTTGGCGCTGCTAGAACGACTGAGTTCTTCTAATGTTTGGCTTTCTTCACCTCTAACATCAGTGCAGAGTTTGGTCTTCCCCCTTTTGGATTGTTTTCATCAGTAAATCAGTAAATCATTTCGGCAAACACCTTCTGCTCGGGCTTTCTAGGATCAAAGGCTGGTTAATGAGCAGCATCTCTAGCAAAGTGAGGGTTACCCCGGGAGAAGGGACTGACTGCTGCTTCCTCCGCTACAACTGGTGGTTATGGATTCCGAAAAGGAAGGGGGATGAGCCGGGCTAATCAGTCCTTGTCCGCTTGCTCCACAAAGTGACCATGTTCGTTCACAGAGATTGAACCGCACAAGCAAGAGATGGCAGCTAGACAGAAGGAAGTTTTGACTTTACCCCAGATGCACTCTTCTCTTGGAAGAACAATCTGAATCTTTCTTCTAGGTTGAAGCTTACCTTAGATTCTGATCTCCGGAGACAAGCAGTGAATCGATATCTGGATTCCCCGATCCCAAACATATTAAGTTTAATATGTGAAAAAGAGAGAGTCAGGCTTTGAAGTGAAGCTGGAAATGAAAGACTGTCTATTCCGATCTTTCAGTCAATCAACCCGAGACTGTTGCCTCCAATTTGGAGTAGGCATTAATTAAAGTCTTTTCGCACTTAAGCCTCTTCTTGGAGTTAGGGGCTTTCATAAGGCTTTTAGTTGAGAATCAGGCCTAGTGGCAAGCCTAAACCGCAATGTCATCGAAAAGGCAAACAAGTCAAGTAACTGACTCATCAATCGATTTCCCACCCATGCGAGTCGAGGAAATGGGAATGAATGCCGCCGTAGAGGGCTTTTATAAAGAAATGCCTTCTCCGAGGGTTAGGGTCAAGGAAGACGGAAAGGTAAAAGAATTCATCTCGGATACTACTGGCCAAGACTGAGCAAAGACTGCATCAATTATGTCAAAAGGTGTCGGGTGTGCCAGTTGCATTCGAATCTAGATCGACTCCCCAAAAAATTTATCCACCTTATTCCTATTGACCCTTTCCAGTCTTAGTCAAACAAATAGGGGTGGGGCGCTGTTCTTAAACAGAAAAATGGCGAGAAAAGAAAGAGGAAGTGATCCAGTTCGCTTCCGGCGTATGGAATGAGGCGCAAAGCAAATACCCCTGAGAAGGAATCTTGGTTTGAATGATTTGGCTGTTTTGAATAAAGCTTGTTTGATGAAGCATTCCTGGAACCTGATCCATTCCAAGAACTTATGTTCCATCTTTCTTAAGCCACGAACTCCTACTTCCTTAGAGATCTACCAGTGCCGTTAAGGAAGTTAATGCCAGTCATAACAAGAAGAGAGATTCTTTAACAGCATCTCGTTTAGCCGACAGTCAAGTAAGAAGAGGAAACTCCCATCTAATTAGGTAGTATTTCTTCCATCTTGTTATAACCTTCCATCTAGATAGAGAGGGGGATACCGGACTATCTTAGGATACAAATAATTAAGACACAAGAGAGTCCGCTACTCAGATAGTAGAATAGCTTCCTACTCAGATAGGAAAGGTAGAATACTCTCTGAAAAAAAGAATATCAGGCAAGAGAGGTTGACCATCTTCTTCCTTACTTGGTATCAGAATCAGGGAAGAAGGCTTGAAAGAAGAGATTCGCTCCTAAGGCAGGAAAGAAAGGGATAGATAGAAGGAGTTGAGTTATAACCAGATTGGATTGATATTCACATACAGGAGATAGCGGTTTCCGTCTATCAATTCTCCGTCTAGAAATAGATAACAGCTCCCATGCTTTCATAGCTTATTCCTATAGTAAGAGTGATTCCTTCCCTCGTTATAGATAGCTAGGTAAATGCCTGAGTGAGTCTAGTCCGGATAGTAGTTATCCTTTTGCCTGTTAGATCTATCCTTCATTTAGTCAGGCTTGTCATAGGTAGGTATCATTATTCTTAGCGTCCTGACTTCGTACTTCTTTTTTCCCTTGCATCTATCTATCAGACAATCTTCTTGTTTTCATATTGTCTTCTCCCTGCTATCTTTCTATCACTAAATAGAGGTCTTAGCTCCCATTTGAATGCCTGATAAGTAGCCTTCTTTTTCCTGCCTTTAGGATGTTACTTATGATTGGTAGTAGTTGGAGTTGCTAGTAGGAAGCTAGGCTATGGAACTGTCTTCTCTTTTTAGGTAGGAGAGCGGGCAAGGTTTCAAATGTCTGAGGACAGTTTCTAATAGATTTTCTTGTAGCTCCTCTTCTTTCCTTTGGGAGTAGGGATTTCACACGGTTGGTTCGTGAATGGAATACCTGAGACTTGCTCCTTGTTGTGAAGTGAACTCTCTTTTTATAACCAGCTAGGATAGATCAAAGAATAGATTAGATCTAGCCATCTCTTTAGAGTAGCTCCTCTTGCTAGGGGAATGTAGGCTGGTCGTAGATCTACTGCTTTCTAGATGTTTCAGTCTTCCTTCAAGTTCTGTTAGTTTTATAAGGACTAACTGTTGGGTCATTCGCTTGAGTCTACTAATAAGTCAGAAGTCCCTCCGGGTTGTCTGCTTTATCGGGCTCTCTGTTCATTTCGTCTAGTATCAGACAGACTATTCTATTTCATTCATTCTAGGTGCAAAACCATCGACTTTCATTGATGTAAGCCCTTCTATCCCGATCTGCCTTAGCGGGGCGTTGATTCAAGGTCTTCTACGACTCGTTTATGCCATCATAGTAGCTTAGAGGCTTATCCCACTTCCAGCGAATAAAGTTGATTATATCCGATTCCGAAGATAGTTAAATCCTTATTTTAGACCGCTAACCGTAACGTAAAGAGTGGATTCTCTGATCCTCCCTCGAGTACTGAGCTTACCGAAAGGAAGAGAGAATCCACTCTTTGGGAGCTGCCTATTAGGCAAGGCACGTAGGGAATCAGCCTTTTTTTTTAGCCCATTTTTTGCATTATCTTCTTAGCAATAAGGCCATAGTTGGAAAAGTCTGGCCTCCCTTCTGTAGCAATAGGCTCCACCTTCAAAGCATATGTTTAAGTTGCCCTGTTTTATATAATGGGCCCCTGCCCCCAGTCATTGGTACCACGAAGATAGCTCCCCCAGGTTTCTCAACTGACGAGTGGCACACCAGAGGCGCGGTAGCGTGGAAGACCTACGCCTACGCGCATTGTCTGTTTACCCTATTGGGCCTCTTCTTCACTATCTGATGTGACGCTAATAGTGACCACATTAGATGAGCTTTTCCTATTTTTAGCTTCCGGAATGACCCAGGGCTTAGATCGAGGCCTTATGAGAAATTTGGAAGGTATTTTCATTTTTCTTGTGGAAGGAATAAAAACCTTGGGCTTCTCGGGTCCTTTATCGCGACCTGGTGCCGAGATCACCTCTTCTTCTGAACTAGAGTCGTTACCCGAGGCCGGGTCATAAAGCTTGGAATCTGCATAGCAACAAGTTCGGATGGTAGGGTTGGGTCAGGCTTGGACGAATGCAGCTTCAAATCAAAAGAGAATCTCGAAGAACTAGACAATACTTAACTTACCAGCCTTACTAGGCAAGACAGAAACCAATCCGTCAACTACTTCGTCATACCTTAGAAGCGACGCGACTTCTCCTTACGACAAGTCAAGGCATACCCTCTAATAAAGTAGAGCAGCTTTCCCTCTATTATAAACCAAGAATGGAAGGTGGGAAAGGAGAAAGCTCAACCGCGTGGCACAAAAGAGTGGGTTTGGCTTCAAGATCTTGTCTTCCTTCAGGCGTCAGCTTCAAGTCTCAATCCGAAGTCAAAGAGAAAATAATAGAGAAATGGATGCCCACTCTTCCCCTGGTGTAGCTGCTGCAAATCACCTATTGAGTTACGAAAGGGTGGATTCCCTTTCTTTCACATGCACTTTTTTCGTCTTCCCTATATCAGTAGTCCGCTAGTGGGCTTGGGCTCTTTCTGGATGAGCTTGAAGCGGCAGATTGTTTTAGGGCAGTCGGAGGTGGAGAGGACTTCGGATACATGTCATTCCGGTCGGTGACTCCTTCTGTCACTGGCCAGGCTCTGAATGAAATTGAAATCCCGTTCGTGAAGTCACCCTCAGAGTTGAAAACGACTAAGCTTTTAGTTTTGCCTTGACTTAGCCTTTCCCAGGGCACCTTTGCCTTCTTTCCTTGGCTTGGTGGGAAGGGCTACTCATAGTGGTATCTGTATCTGGCCTCTTTTGAAATGGGAAGAATAGCGTATTCAAACCCGAGGGTAGGAAAGCTTTGTCCTTTGACTGACCGGGCTGCGATTCGACTCGAGCAAGAAAGAAATAAGCCGATGAATTGAAAGATTCGCGTACTTACGGCAACATAGGAATGGAGTCGCGAATGAAGTTCCGATCATGGCTTCTACAACAAGAGAAAAGAGGTTTCGGGTGGCAAGACCGGAGACACTGCTAACACCGGTTAGGACTGTGAATAATGTACCCACTCAAAAGAAATAGAAGCGATGAATGCGGAAAGAAGAAATGTTTTTCCTTCCACTCACAGCACACTGGCTCTATCCCATCTTCTCTACATCAATGCACTCACTCCGGCTCCAGGTATGCTGACTGGTCCGTTAGCGTTAGGACCAGGGAAAGACTGGGAACTGGGAGGAAAGCATGCTTTGACCGCTTTTTACATGCTAGCATTCGTTCAGAGTCGACAAGAGGAGGTACTCACTTCAATCTACAATCGGCGGTGGGAGCTCTTTGCTTTTGCCTGACCTTAACTTAAATTAGGGCTTTTTCTCCTCTTTTGAAAGATGTACAGTGGCGCTCGTCAATCTTCGGAGCTGAGCTAGGCACAGGCTACAGGGCGACCGAGACTCTGTCTTCTTTTTTCTTTCTTTCGTAGTAGTTTTGACTCCTTCCTCCCTTTTTTCTCATTTTGTTTGGATTCGGCTCTTCTCTACCTCACCTCTAAGCCCTGCTCTCAACCCTCTGTCACTCTAGCTGTACACAGTGGATCTGCGACAGCTGACTTGCTTGCCTACTCCCTTCTTTCGCGATCGGTGAATACTCAGTTCAGTTACTTGCCTTTCCTTAGGGCAATCAGTACCCCGGTTAAGTATGAGTCCGCTCATGGATGGCACTTATTGGAGTCAGTGGTTTAAACTAGGCGATCTCCTTTGAACCTAAACACGAAGCCTTCTCTTCTACCTGAAGCTCCCACTCCTAGCGTGCTAAGCCGAATCAGTTGACTGAGTCTTCTTCCGACCTCTCTGCTTTCGATGCCGACAGGAGAGAGCGGTGACCTGGAAAAGCTGCTATGCTACCTTGGAAGGTAGTTTTCCATATCCTTTTCTAATGGCTGCGAACCTACTTCTGAGACTACTTTCTTCCGACTTCTTGCCTCTTCCCTATGCCTTCAGAAAGCTGACTAGCTAGGCCGGCCGCTAGTCTACCCTACCTACTTTTTTTGACTTGCCTAGTTGGAACTTCACTGAACTCCCCCAACCTAGTCTCAGGTCAACAAATTCTAGTAAGACTGACTTTGCAGCAGATTCCATGGCTCCGGAAGATGACCTGATGGAGAAATGCCCTTTTTTTAGAATGAAAGAAAATGAGTCAAAAACTGGCATTAGTGTCCGAGGGCGGAAACCGGTCTCTACAGACTAGAATATTCTAACATAGCATTAGTTTTGGTTACTTTCTTTAATTGAAGTGAAGTCCCTGAGTGAAAATCAAAGGGAGAAGGGAAAGCAGGAACGGTTAAGTAGATTGTCATTCCGTTGAGGACTTACACGAAACACTTTTGATTGGGACTCATCTTTCATATCATATTTAGTAAACTCTCATAAAAGACACAGATTAAACTGCATTAGCCTATAGTACAATACAAGGAAAGGCTTCCTATAGATCCCTGGTTTCTAGCTTGATAGTATGCTTCATACTAGAAAAGATAAGAATACTCACTTCCAAATTGAACTAATTATGGAGTTCTCTTTCTGGTCCCTCAATGTCCAGTCTTGACAATGGTCAGACCTTAACACACTTTTGCTATACAGCCTCACTCCGACAAGAAGTCACGAAGGCGGAAAAAAGAAGAATTCAACTTTATGAGCTTTTCTATAATCGTAAGAAGGAGGAAACTTTACATGACCGAGAGTCAATCCAAGGCAATATTACTCAAGCGGAAGTCTTTTTAGGAACTAAAAGAGAGCTGCTCTTTCTTTAGGCAAGCTTCAAAAAAGCCAGGAAAGGTCAAAGACGCTCGACTAAGCAAAATAGTTGCAGAGTCTCATTCAAAGAGCTGATTCACATACGCCTTTTCACTTTTCAAAGGAAGCACGCTGCCCTTATACCTTCCTTATCCTTATAGAATTCATTTAACAATATAAGCACAGCTTTGTCTTAGTTTAGTAACTGAAGTAACTTAACCTCAATACTTCTTTCACATTCTCGTAAGCAAGATATTCTTGCATAAGAAGACAAAATTCAACTATCTTTTCACGATTCTTTAATTATTTAATTATTAAGAAGGAACTTCAATACCGGACAGGACTGAAGACCAGGAGGAGATTCATGGAACCATCCTCTCGCCTCATCTTGCCAATTCAATTCTTCCGCAACCTGTGGGACATGAAAAAATCTCGTATTTTTGTCTCCTTCGTTCAACCACAGCTGCTTCGCCCTTTGGCGCCACATCACTTCCTCCCTAGCATATAACTCCACCAGTTTCTCATTCAAACTCATCGCTTCCCCTCCCTCCAAAATATTCGACTCGTCAAGGAAGGCCCTGCACCTTCTGATCTCCTTTTTAATCGAACCAAAATTGGCGAAGCTCCAAAGGCCGATCCTCTCCGTAAGCATCTTCAGTTTCTGGTCGAGACTTGCATGCGGGTTCACAGCCAAGCACTCCTCCCAAGCTGACTTCACCGCTGGCATATACGTTTGGTCCCTCAACCACATCGCCTCGAACTGAAATCTGGACGGTTCCATCTCTTTCCTCACCCTTTCCTCCTCTGCTATCTCTACCAACAAAGCGTAATGATCCGAGCGTAACATCCACACATGCTCCACTCTAGTCTTTGAATATCTATTCAGAAAACTCGGGTTCGCATGCACCCTGTCAAGCCTGGCCTTAACATTCCTCGTACCCGGCTTCTTATTGTTCCACGTTAGTGGAAAGCCCACAAAATGCACATCCTCCAACTTGCATTCTCGCAAACAGTCTCTAAAAAGCTTCATCTGGCCCTCCGGCCTCAAGGTGGCACTGAGATGCTCCTCCTGGCGTGTCACCTCATTCCAATCACCACAGCATAACCATGGTAGATCACACTGTCCTGCTAGTGTAGTCATCACCTGGAAGGTGAAATGACGTTGATCTGTCTTAGCCTCCCCATAAACTCCAGTAAATCTCCAGCTTTCCCCGGTCCCTTTTATTCTAAAAATGCCATAAATATGGTATAAAGATAATGATGAGACCGAGAACTCCACTCCTTCCTTCCACCATAGCGCCAAACCTCCTGACTTCCCATTACTAGGCACCGCCATACACTTCTCGAAACCCAAACTCCTTCCCTTCCCGTTAGAGACTGGCACCGAACACATCGTCTCACACAAGAAAACCACCTGAGGCCTTCGGGATCTCACTACCTCCCGCAGCTCGCCTACTTAAGAGGATGCCCCAATTCCTCGACAGTTCCAGCTTAACAGATTCATTGTTTCCGGCGGGGCTGCTCCGCAGCCTCCTAAGATCCCAAATTCTTCATGCACTCATCAGAACGGGCTTTTTTGCTTTCCCTGTCCAAAAAAAGTGCATCCACCATAAGAATATCGGTAGATCTCTTCCTCCCTCCTCCTGCCGGCCCCGGCACCACAGTAACTACCTCTCACTGTCTCTTTTACCCACCGTTAGCAAAGAGCGTTTAACTTAGAGGCGCCGGCTTCTTTCCCTAACCCTAAAAAGAAGTGAATCTGGAAGTGACGCCGCCTAAGGAAAACCTTTCTTTTCTAGTTCTAGCCCCGTCACTAGAAAGAGATGCGTGAAAAAGAATACAGTTCAAGCAGAAAGCTAGTAAAGGCACTCGATTAACCGCTTTGTTTATAGCGGAGACCTTTATTCAAAAAGGTAGAGAGGAATCCAAAAAAGGTTGGTGATAACTCTGCATCGATTCCGCCCATTGCAAGAAGACAGGCTTAGCCTTTCTTCTTGCAGTGGACAGCTCGTCGTCTTCGAAAAAGGAAGGAATGATTCTTGTCAAACTCTGTCATGCCCGTCCTCCTTGGAGTTTCAAAAAAAATGCCCCATCTGCAAGCACCCTCGCCTTTTTTGGCTGATCTTTCTTCGATCGGAAGACGGATGAGATCAAAAAGGCCATCATTGGGGCAAACGATGCAATAGCTAAGGTCTCGCGAAGCCGGTAATCCTTTGTCCAAGATCCTCTCGGACTGTTGAAGAAGGGCAGGTCTTGCTTTCTTCTCTTGTGCGAGATCGGATTAAGAAGCCGGTAACCTGATCTTTTTTCCGGGAGAAATTATGGTTCCGTTATAAGACGAAAAAAGCAGCATCTCCTTGAATGCCAATGCCAGGGAAAGACTACTAAAACCTTGCTAACAACAGAAAGAGCAGAATAAATGCTCTTCTATCACCGCACCGACTAAGCGTTATCGACTTTCACCAGCTAGCCTTCGCACGCACTAGGAGTTTCCTCATCTCAGATGCCCAGAAGAACCTCAAAACTAAGCTGCTTGGGTCTCCCTTGTCACGTCACTACTTCCAAATATTTTCAAAGCCTTAATCAAAGTAAGACGATTCTCCGACAAGTAAGGAAGGAAAGAGTAAAGACGCTATGCCCCTCTGTTAGAGAACTAGCTTTCCCTCCCCTACTTTAACTTCACTCGACGTTCCTAGTTCTATTCTTCGATCTCGAAAGAGTGAAATCTAGCCTTTTGGCTTTCTCCTTTATGGGTCTGAAAGCAGCAACTCCTACACCTACCGCAACTTTAACAGAACAACTTCTGACTCGAGGGTGAGAATAGGATTCGATTGAAAACGGGATCAATCAACATCAAAACCCTCTTCGCAGTTAAGCTCGAAAGGCAGCGAAGGAAGTTACGGATTAGCTGATCTAGGGAAATTTTTCAATTTAGGAAGGATCCAAGTGCCCCAGATTTCACTGTTGGAAGAATTGCTAGTCGAATCCTTACCCTTTGTTATCCCTCTCCTGAGCACTAGGATCAGAAGTAAGGGCAACTTACTTTTCAATTACTTTTATCCGCATCTCTTTCTTTTGTTTTCTTTTCTTCTTCTCTTATGCTGGGTCTGGGAGTAGGAGTCAAAAGTAGTAGTCTTTAGTTTAATAAAGCTCTCCCACGCTCTAATCTGTAAGCAAGTGAGGTATGGTTAGCATCAAAGGCTTAAAGTAAGGGCTCGAACTTGCAGCCAGTAGTGCGTTATTAAGACTGCAATCTAAGCCGATAACTAGAGTAAGGAAGTTCTAAGTTTCCGTTCCAATTACGCAATTACATTACATTTTGAAATGAAAGAGATCGAGCTAAGCTATTGGAAGGATTGGGATAGTAACCAGCCCTATAAGCCTACCTTGTCCCCGGCTAACCAGCAAGGAGTCAACTGCCGGACCATTCCATTCATTGTCTTATTCTCAACCTCTCCTCGGTGACTATGAACTACCAAGCCAATCTCTTCTGTTGATGATTGATAAGCACTACTAGTCCCGTAGAAGCTCTTAATGGCATAGCCGTTGCAACAAGAGTAAGCGCTGTTGGATAGAAGACTGGTATAGAAAGAATCTGCTGTGGGACTTCACAAGCTCATGCCATCAAAAGTAAGCTCTTTCGGAAGAGAAGGGGTTGCATATTCAAATGCTGTTAGCAAGTAAATTCTAGAGGGGGGGCAGGACTATTTCGCCTAGTAGGAGTCAGAGTCTTAGCATGTTAGCACTTTCAATTGGACAGCTTTCCACAGTTTGAGTTGGGATGGAGCTTGAACTAAGGAAATTTTAGATTCAAAAGAAAAAGATTCTTTTGTTTTCAAAATGGGCATTTTAGGCCTCGAAGTCGCTCGGCGAGTCCTGCCACAGGAAGGGGCATACGTCATAAGGGGTCAACTGCCTCAGCTCAGAGCTAATCCGTCAAATGTTTTGACGAACAGCCCCTATTATGTGCTGCTACCGTCTCATCCTCGATAGAATGATCAGTGTAGAGATTTAAGTCTTCCGCATAATAAGATCCTGCACCGAAGAACTTCGGGAAGTTATCTAGGATTCTGAGATCCGGCATGGGCCCCAGAGGGGGTTGTAATGCCAGTGGGGTGGCGGATAGCCAACGTTTCGGAGGAGTCTTTATCCTCAGATGGTTCTGTTTCAATCCCCGTTTCTGGTTTTCGGTCTTTCTGGATCGTTACAGTAAGTGCCAGCCCGGTCTATAGATGCATGGGTTCGTAGAAGATGACTGTCAGACCTGCGGCCAGGGCGAGTGAACTAGGTTTTATCTATCTCTAAGTACTATCGTATTTTCATATATATACGTTATATGAAAATCCATACATACTCATAGTATGGTCTTACTTTACTACAGCGCCTGGTTCATTTTTTTCTACCAAAAAGTAGTCTTTACGCCTCAACATTACGCAGGCGATGGTAGCCTTTCCTAAAACAAGGTGGGTAGCCTTAATCCTAAACTGGTCACTCCTACTTTCTTGTGTTAGCCTTCGCGTCCCACACCCGTGCGTGGGTAACTTCAACGAGTAGAGGGATTCGCCCAGAGACAGAGAAGTGGGAAACCGAAGATGAAAAGAATACCGATAACTGTGATAGAAAACTTCTACGCCAGCTTTCTTTCTAAGAACTTTTCTTCCAAGGTTTATATCAGACGGGCTCACAGCTTCAAGCACTACGAGCTCAATCTCAAGAACGGGCTTGCTTGCTACTAGATCGATAGCAGAAAGAAGGACTGAAACTACAGCTGAAACTGGATCTCAAACCATTAGGAAAGCAATCAATCTGGTGAAACCTACTAGATAAGGACTCAAACTTGAACTTGCTTGATTAATATGAAAATCTTGAACTGTTATCTGGAATCCTTTTAGATCGTACCCTATAGCATCATTCATAGAGCTATTTACTTCTCTGACTTCGTCCTTAGTTAGGTTGAGTATAGGATTTCAACTTCTTTTGGTGATAAAAATGACGTAGTAAAATGAAGCTTTTGGTACTATCACTATCGGTTATTTACATTAAAGCAATGCCTTTTATCTGAGTCCATAACGGAAAAGAAAAAAGTCTTATTTTAGAGTAGGTTGACGAACTACCTGCTCGTGCAATCCAAATAAGAAGTAACTTGCCATAGCGTTTATGTTTGAATTCCCGGGGGACAGGGACTAGTGGATCGATCATGATGAGAAGAAAGTCTTTGCGTAAGGTAAGTTAAAGTAAAGAGATCGAACCCCCCATGAGAAAGAAGCCTAAGCCCCGATACACCGAAACCTCTGATTCCGGTCCTTAGGCCAACCTACGACTAGTCAGAAATTGCGTAACGTAAGAGAGAGAAGAAGGGTCGTAAGTAACAGCAGTGCAAAAAAAAGCTTATTTCTCCAACACTTATGAAGTATTGATATAAATAACCTTAACTTAAGAAGTAAAGATATAAATAACCAACACTTTTCAAGTAAAGATATAAATAACCTGAACTTTTCAAGTAAAGATATAAATAACCTTACCATAGAAAAATTGAGTTAGATTTGGTCCTAAAAGCCCTTATAAGCCAATAGCTCCATAGCTAGATGTTGTGATCTTGCCTGCGTTAGACCATGAAAAGGCCGTTTTTTCATCATGTTATGAATCAATTGGCAGTGATTCGGCGGGAACACTAACCGAATATCGAAATAGAAAAACTAAGCTCCACAACAATAGTTATCTCGGGATCCGAATATGATTGCTAAATCGCGTAATAGATTCACCAGGTTTAGTAAGAGAAGAAAAAGGCGGGAATCACACACTAGCAAATCTCAGGAAGGACGGATGTCTAACTCTTTACTTAGAATTTGTGCTTTGTAGCTGGTAATGCTACTCCCTTACTTGACCTTGACTACGTCTCTGTTAGCCAATACAGGACTGGATTCACAGGAGAGTAAGCCAATACATTATACTTTCCGTTAGGCTGCCAGGCAGTCAGAAATAACATATAATAGAGCGCGATGGAATTACCATTTGAAGAATGGCAGCTAGGAAAGCTACAAGTGTCTTCTTATCTTAATCCCGCTTGGATCATTCTTATATCAGACTTATATCAGACATATAGAAGAATTGACTGCTTTTGGTGAATATTAGTTGTTTAGTTTGAGTTTCCATCCCCGACAGTAAGTCCAGAAGAACGAAATCAGTGTCTTCTTAGTGCGTTACAGTCTTCCCCCGGGTCAATCCTACGTAATGGATTTAGCTCGAAATGACTACGCATAGCAAAGCAAGAATATGAGGACTTATCCTCTGACGTGTTGATGAGTTTGCCTTCTCTGCTTAGCTTGAAGCGTTGAGCTCCGTCGTCTCTCTTGAGTTAGGGGTGAAATGTGTCCGTAAGCTTATCGAATGATAAAAGCCAGAAGTCATAACTACATAAAGAAGTTGGGGCGCGGAGCGCCTCTTCCCAATTGTTTCAATTATGTATACAAAGAACAACGGGGACTGTGAAGAACGTTGAACAACCCTTGGCGCGGATCTCTTAATCCCTTCGTCTTTATTCCAACAGGAACTACGAAAGCAAACTGTAACTACTAAGGTAGCGGGCGTAGAGAATCTTCTCTAATCCTTTAGCTGCTAATAGATCTTTATCTTTCGCTCTGCCTGTAGATGAACGAGGGAATTAGCGTAGTTAAAGCTAGTTTCAGAGACGAAGTCGGCTTTTAGCCGAAAATTAAGAGTTCCATTGAGTTACGCGTACTTCCTGTTATTGTTGTTGCCATCCTGTCATTCAAAGTAGAAAGAAGAAAATGAAGAAATGCGAGATTATGAGTTCGCATTCGCATGTGTTAGGACAACTGTAACAACCAAAGAAACCTAGGCCAAAAGCCTTATATAATCGAATCGAAATCCGCTAAGATTGACTGAAGACTATACATTATGGTGGTTCAATAAGTGGGAATCTAGCTCATTGGATGTCTTTACCCAGAGTTCCTTCTAGTTTTTTTGCTTGAGATTGAAACCGGAGTTCAGTCATTCTATTTAGCCGGAAGAACGTCAGAATCTTTCTCTTTGTAGGCTCGGAATGCCGCCTCTCATCTGCTGAAAGCCCGGGTTATTGGAATGAAATCAGTGGGCTAAGAGCTGAGTCTTGAGTCCCTGTAGTTTGTAATTGCATTGCCTCCCTTGATAGTGGCAGTAAGGGATTACACCAAAATACAAATAGTAGGCATCTCAGCGCATAAATAGGACGTTCTTTTCTTCACCAGGCATTGGAGATTGGAGATCCGCGGTAACTCTATATCAAGACTTCTGGAACTCAATCTTCCTTCCTACTACAGGATTAGATGCTATTATCAGGCGGCTGCTACGTTGGGCTTAGGAATATGATCATCTTAGGCATATGGGCCTAGCGGTTAAAGACTATTAGCAGTTAGCACCTGCTGACGAATTGGTAAAGACTGCACTCTCAAATAGATTCACCGCGGGAATTTTCATATCATATGAAGGCGTGGTATCAAAAGATAACTACTAATCTCCAACTGCATTTCTTACTTTACTTGCATTCAACTGCTTTACTCCGCAGTAAGGACAACAACAGCAATAGAATTCTTTACGGACTGAGGTGTAACTCTAAATAGAAAGAGTTCAGCCTTATGAGTTCTCAATGCTTAAGGCAGAGGTTTCTCACGTAGTGTTTTTTAGTAGTTCCGGTTGTTCTAATTATACCTGATTCCGGAATTCGGGAATTCTTCCCTCTTTCCCGCTTATCAGTAGAAGGTTGAGGGCGCTATAAAAGACTTAGCAAGAGGAAGAACTTCTTTCCGCCTTCGGATAAGAATAAATTCTAAGGTGGCAGCTTTCATCAGTTAGTTCCCGGACTGCCTTCAAAGAGGAAGCTGGGTCGCGTAGTAAATTCATCCCACTGCTTTTGGAATAGAAGAGGCGCTAACTTAACCCGACTATGAACACTGACGCATCTATAGCTTTTAACTCTCCATCTCCGCATTCTCAATCGTTGGAAGGAATGGCGCAATAGAAAGACTAACTTCGAACTTGGACCGTTAGGCCCTGGTGGTTAGATTCTCTCTTACCTACTGCCCTTGGTATACTACCGGGAAGAGCTGTTTTCACATTCCGCCGTTGGAAATAGAATGACTAGAGCTGCGACTTCCTCCGAAGGAGAAGAATCCATTAGAAGGAATGTCCCGCGAGGGAACACATTAGAAAAGTCTATTTGAATCCCAGGGAACTACGCGAACCTAGACTGACTCCCTATCTTGCCGCTAAGATCAGGTACTAGAAAGCAGAGCTGGCATAGAATTACTAGGGCGGGGGTTTAGAGCCTGAGAGGCCAAGAGGGGCAGACAGTAAGCCAAGGAAAAGGAAAAGAAGAATGGATTTCTAACTTCCGACCAGATCTTATGAAGTAAGGCTTCGCCTCTAGCTTCGTTACGCTTGTCCGTCCGAAGTTCCCCTTTTTTCTGGGTTACGAAATATCTTATCCGTGAATGCCTGGATTTTGAAATAGAATCCCCGGTTAGTATGGCAACACTAAAGAGAGAAGCCAGCCCCATCAGTAGCAAACAACTCGACCTCTTTCTATGGTTTACTGGGAAAAATGCACCTCCAAAACTAATTACATTGGCATGATCGTTGCTTAAAACGCGGTTTCCTTGTTATCATGTACGTACCCCGACCCGTTTGAAAAGCTGTTTCCTCGCGGCCGTAGAATCAATATTTTTTGAGCTATGGGTCGATCCTGTAGCAGGAAATAGGGTTGCTCGCTTCCTGAAGTGAGCTATTTACTATTGTAGTTTCTCTCTACTGGTGAGCTACTTAGACGAAAGGCAAGAAAGAAAGTAACTAACCGAAAGGAGTATACCCCTCTCCTTTATGGCTTTCCCGCGCTGATTGGCTTGCTTTGCTGAGGAATGGAGTTGCTTGTATTCATACCATTTATTCTTTTTTTTTTCAGTTTTATGAAGGTAGGTAGTAGGTTATGCAATATCATATCGTTTGACTTGACTAGTCAAAGAAAGTTCAAAGCATATGTTCATTAAGTTAGCTTAGCTTGTTTGATGGTGAGTCAGGTCGTTTAGTAGGAATTCTATACCTAGGCGAAAATATGTAGTTTAACTGTGACTCGATGGAATGGATTGAGGAGTTCGCGACAACTTCATACCTGCTATTAAAATAGAAGATCAAAGCAGGGGTCTGGGTTGAAGCACTCAAAATCCCTTGTGCTCCTACTCCTACATTTGGAGTTTCAAGCTGAATTGAATGCATCATTAGGCACCTTCAAAGCAATGAAATATAGATACTTGGAGAAAAGGCGGGACCTATGTTTGAGGATACAGAGTTTATTAGGAAGGTTAAGGAAGGAGAAAGCGAAGGATTCAGCGCTATAGGGAGATATCCGGACATAATTGAATATCCTTTTATAAGGACCCCTTTTGTACATCCATTTTACCTGTAGCGAAATCCATTTTCCGGATTTTAAGAAAGAGGATTCCCGAGGGTTCTACCCCATCTCTCATTTCACTCATTGACTAGAGAAGTCATCCAACTAACTTTCTTTCGTTTATAGCATTACTTGGTCTAGGCGGGGAAGCCATAAGTAAGAAAGAGAAGAAAAGAAGTATTTGATTGCAAAACCTAGATTCCTTGTTCTAGGAGGCATTGACTTAGCATGGAGTAGAATGGGTAGAAGATTAGCAGCTCGATTGGCAGTGTTCTTGTCTGTCTCTTTTCGTTTTCAAGTAGGTATAGATGGTATGGGCTTCATTTAGGAGTGTGACTGAGTTCGAAAGGTGCATTCATGTGCTTCTTAGAACTTAGGAAAGAATAAGCTCTGTAACAAATTGCTTCGGGGTTTCAGAAGGAGTATTAAGATATTCGAATATTGAAGAGTTATAGCATGGATGAAATTCCTTTCTCTAATAGTGACGGTTATAGGTACAACAACTCACTAAGTATCTATGTCTATGTATCTATCGGTTCATCTATGTCTATGTCAAAGTCAAAAAAGGAGTCTTTTTAAAGCCCTAGCACTATTCATTAGTCGAAGTTACTCGCTTTTCCATGAATAAAGAGTTTCAAGTCCAACATCCCCGTGTAAGTCTAGCTTAGTCTAGCTCCCTACTTTTTTAGTTTCATCAATCCCTTTTCTTCCATTCTGAGTGAATCAAGTCATTTTCAAGCCTCCTAAAACAATAGACGGATCTAACACAATCTTCCACAACCACTAAGCTAACTTAGTAAATGCGTCGTTCTCAATGATGACTTAATTGTTCTTTCTAGTCGCTAGTTAAGGCTCTTTCTTGTTCAGTGCTATTGACTTAGTAGCTTGAAAACCTGATAACAATCAAGAAGTAGATGCATTATCCTTTCTCAGTCTATCAAGGTAATCCGAAATATTGAATTTATAGTATGACACGATGGAAGAACTTCACATATCTATATGCCACAAAGTAATCTAGAACTTGCTTTCCTCCCGGATTAGCTTTCTTGCCTTGAATGCCTTCGAGAAGTCATTTCTACGGTCTGTCCAATCGGCTTGGTTTTAGTAAGTGGGGGGATGTTGAAAGAGCTAGGATAGCAATCGGTCAGTCTCAACGGCTGGCATTCTTCTTAGTTCTGAGGTATCTAATGCTGTCTTTCCGGATTTCTTCTTATAGAAGAAGTCTAAATAATTGTTGCTACTACGGTTAAGAAAACTCTTATTATGTATGGACAGTCCAGGAACGAGACCTTCACCTAACCCTCAGAAGGTTGGCTCGTTGTTAACAAGCAAATGCGAAGGAAAAAGTTTCAATCTCACATTTCGATGTCACTGCTGAATGTGGTTGCTTGAAAGGAAAATTTCACATACGGAAGAGAGAAAGCAGTCTTAGCAAGAACCCTTTTTAGGGTTTGATCATAAACCCTAGCCGAGGAGCTTCTTTGGCCAGTTGCTTCATGACATGAAAGAGAGGAACTGCTAGTCTTTAAGCTTGAAGGGCCTTGCTCCAATGATTTTGACTTCTTACTTCTTCTCACTCAACTTCCTTAGAGAACAGCGAGAACTCGAAACCGATAACAACCCTAATGGGTTCACCCATCAACAGCTAGAAAACCATTTTTTCAACAACGAAGTAGCAACTACCTTAAATCAGCTATTAATACGGTTAGCCCCTTCGGGAAGAACCCGGAGAAAATAGCTATACAACAAGAGACATTGCCCATACAAAGACTTGAGGTGACTAGCCTTAGGGCAATAAGGAATGTCGGGATGCTAAAGAGATATTGCCATGAGACTAGTGCAAAGAAGTAAGAAGAAGTCAAAGTGAAATCTGTTAATTAATTAAATATCTGTCTCGCCCTTAGCTTGCAAACAAGCCCTTTATCAAGCAGGCGTCTAAGAATAAGAAGTCCCTGCCCTTTCGATTGTTATTGGCTTATTCTCTAGCATCCGATTGCGGGCATCAATCCCAGCCATCAACATTTCAGTCCCTGCTTTGGCTCTTTCTCTAAGACCGTGGTTAAGAAGTTCCGTCGCCTTACTCAGCATTAGATGCGGCGTAACGACTCTTTTTGCTTCCTTCTGGAGGCCTTTCTTAGGAGTGAACTTCCTTGTCTTAAAAAGGCTCTATAAGGGTCTCAGTTCTTTGATCGAGTTTAGGTTTTTATTCCTCCAACGAAGTCCTTTGCTGGGGGCAGAGTGCGTCCATTCTTTTTTAGTCGAGTCAGGAGATCCGCTGCTCAGTCGTACAGCTTCCGTCAAATCGTGAGTTCGGACTTTAGCCCTTGATTCGGACTAGCAATTAGGAGATCGTCCTCGGACAAAGAGCTCAAAGCCTTAGATTTCATGCCGACTTTGGATCAAACCGCTTTCTTTGGCAGAGCACTAAAATCAGTAGAGACACAGGGAATATGGCAGCTAAAAAGATCGATTTTTTGTGTGAAACATAAAAGTCTGATCCATTTGAGGAAGACTTCTCTTCTTCCGCTGTGAACAAATCCCCGGCATCATGATCCGCTGCTCAGATGCATCTATAATAACGAACAGCGCTTCCGCAAGCCATTGGGGGAAATTCCATAACTTCGATTTTCTTTCTTCCACACTAGGAACATAGTCGCGGTTGTCGCTTCGCTTCCTTTGCCACCGGACATCGAGATCAAATCAGAGCTCAAACCTAGATTGCGCGAGATCTTGAAACGAGGAAATTCAACGATAGAGCAAGAGCGAGCCAAAGAGAAAAAGAGCTCTTCCAAATCGAATAAAGAAGGGGTCCGGAGGTCCGACCAGACTACGGCTACGGCTCCGAGTGAGGAGGGCGCTATGACGCTTCAATCGAGATCACATTTCACTAGGCAATCCAGTTGCCACTTCACTAGCAGCCGCAAAGGGCGAAGGAAAGTCGGTGATAAGCAAGAAGAGAAGAATTTGAAAGAAGAAAAGGTAAGTCCCGAGAAGTACTTCACTTAGCCTTTCTCTAGTAGTGAGGAAGGAGGGGAAGAGTACGAGAGCTAGTTAGTTGCTAACCGGAAGAGAAGGGAATCGAAGAATCCCATTTGGCTTGGTTGCAGGAAAAAAAGTCTAACTCTAAATTTCTTAAGAAAAAATCAGCGGGGTAGAGGAATTGGTCAACTCATTCGATTTCTAGTGGTCCAAATTTCGGGCCTTATTCCTTTCCGATCGCACTCAAAGTTGTCACAGAATGGGATTAGGATTTGCATCAATCAACTATAGTCTAACCAATGGTGCCGATCACCCCTAAAATGGTTCGAAGTCCCTGACTGAGGCCGTTGCATTACCTAAAGCCTCCTAGCGAGGAAAGCAAAATCTGTTCCAGAGATACCATGGTAGTAAGGCCATGAAGGTCTTCACTTGGTCACCACCTCCTTTGCTGCAGGTGAGAAAGGGCCTTGCTTTCCGCTGGCCTGATTAGTAGTCAGACTGATGATCTACCCGTCTCCGAGGGGTAGACCAGCCGGCAACTCCTACGGCAAAAGATATGCGAACTCTTCCTTAAGCAGCGCTATGCTTCATCCTCAAAGTCAACGGTTCTAGCCTCCTGAACCGTCATAATGGACTTATAAAAAGCCTCTTCTGCCCGATTTTTGCCGTTTTACTCATTTCTTTGATTACCTGGGCATAAGACTGCCCGCTCCACCACGTGCATAAACTAATGATCTCATGATAGGCCAAAGCGTGACCTTTTTTCTGGCCAAACTCTGTGACAGGGATATAAAAAAGGGTGTAATCCCGATTTCTCTAAAGCGCTACGTCTTTTCCCGGCCATCATGCATCGCTCCAACCTCCTATTGCCACAGCCTTACAAGCAAGAAGTGAAAAATCTCATCTCAATAGGGGCCTGACTGCCGTTCCCAGCTTAAGCGTCTACACCTCCCAACAAAGTGAATCTTATGGAACCTCCGATAGGGACTTGGATGAGGCCCGCCGACCTTCTCCACCTGCTCTGTAGATGGAACCTTCGTAGACACTTTCGATAATCATTTTTTTCTTTTTGCCGGGCACACCACATTCGAAAGAGATCCCTCAGACTCCAGTCTTACCCCGTCTTCTTAGGATTAAGGTTGCAGCACAGTTTAATGTAGAAGTGGCTATGATTGCAAAGAGCAGAAGAAATGTATTCTAATAAGATAATAGTTGAGAGCACTGCTAGAAAGATAAAGATGGCGATAAGAGATTCGTTCTGTCTTTCTTCACTTCTTCTCTTCTGTATTAGTTTTCTCGTCTAATGGGGAAGCCATGTCTTTTCATTTCAAGGCGGTTTCTTCTATATATAATGAATCCCCCCTCTCGGCTATTGAGCCAAGTGGGAAAGTCAGTCTTACTCTTATGTTATAGAATCAGCTCCTGCTCTCAACCGGGGTAGGTATTTGTTGGTTTTTCCTAAAAAGGACGGTGTTGTGTTGTCTGCACTATTTACTTTACTTGTCTAGGCAAATCGAATAGGTATGGAATGGGAATGAACTGAAAGAAGCAAGCGAAACGATCCGCGGCGGGTGGACGAACATCTTGCAATAAAGAATGTTCTCCTACTCACAAGCACCGACTCTTGTTGGTGCGATCAACCACGAAAAGTCAGTAATAAAGAATATGTGCTCCTCGCTCCCGCTATGGTTCGATACGATATGGTTTGATTGGTCCAGCCTTTAGAAACTAACTATCTTCTCTTCCCGTTGTTAGTTCTCCTTCTTTTTGGTCTTATTCCTCCTTCAAGTGCAATAAGAAGTAGGCTTGCTGCTACTACCGGTCTGGGTGGACTGGAAGTGCATAAGTAGTTGCGTCAGCTGTTGAGTTTGAATTCTATTACAGGAAGAAAGCGTCTTTAAGAGAGGAAAGAGAAGGTCAAATAGGACTTCTGCCTTAGAGGCTGGAGATTTGTAAGGTTGCTGAGGAGCTAGTAGTTCTTTTATAGATCCCCAAGCGTGCTACGTCCCTCATCTTAGTAAGTTGGTAGAGTGAGAAGAGGAAATCCGGAGATAAGGAAGCTTTCTGTCTTCTGTCCTGCCTGCTCCTTGCTTTGCTTGGGCAATTGACATTGTCTTCGATCCAGTGCTCTTAACCTCCCTATCGTTGTATTCATTCCAAGGACTGGTAAAATCTCTTTTTTTCTAATAAAGAACCTTTGAGTTGGGGGTTTTAGACTATAAGCTCGAAAAGGTTACGCGTAGGATTTCGAGCTCAGGGTAGAAAGAAGGACTGAAAATAGTGGAGACTGAACCCTCTACGGAGATGATAGAAGATATGAACCGCTCAATCGATACGATAGAAGAGGAAGCTTGCTTACTCTCTTCACTCTTCTCGGATGATAAGTCGAGCTAACCTATCCCATCAGCCCCTAGAGTTCACTTGTCTTTGACTTTGAGTTCATTACTTTATTCAGGTCGAAAAGAATGACGGAGTTTAGCGGATCATGGAGCAGGTTCTCAAGCAATCCCAGAAGTGGGATGCAAGAAAGGTCTAAGTATAGAAGGTTGGAAGTTTCCCAGCCCGGGGGGAACTGACTATTAATGCTAATCCATTAGTTCTAGCTCGAAGTTAGCTGCTTGGCATGAGTAGCTTGGCTTGCTCATGCGGGGCTTTGGAAAGAAAGTAACAAGGGAATGAATATACTAATCTTCTAAACTCCTCTAGCTAGATAAGTTTTTTTATTTAATTTAATTAAAAAGTAGATCGGGAGTTCAAGCAGATGTTAAATTAGGGTGAGCTTGACGATTCTAATCTACAGGCCACTTAGCTAAACGAAATCCTGAGTCTCGACCAACCAATGTGTAGCTGCCGGGCGTAACGGCTTATAGAGCTCAGTTAAAATAACAGGATTCAAGCTTGCTTGTGTGTACGTGCTTGTTCTAAGTAGATGTAGATGTGAAGGTGCCTAAGGAACCGCCCTCAGCCCCTTCAATACGTTGTTAGAGGCGTTGGCTATTCGATACAGGCGATTTAGCTACGAGGGTTTGATGGAATTAAAGGAAAGCGGGCACTAAAAGAGATTGAAATGGAGACTTCCCAGTGGTTCCTGCAATGAGGTTGCTCTGCTGCCTAACCAGAAAAGGAGAAAGGTCTAGCGGGCTAAACTAAATTAGTATGCATTAAAGACGGGCTTAATGAAAAAGGAGTAATCCAGTTCCGTAGTTCCACTGGTCAAGTAGTTCCGCGAGCCAGCCAATAGAGTAAGGAATAAGAAAAAGAAAGGAGCCTGGGGATAAAGTGATGAGCCCGAGATGTTATAAAGCTTTGGGTTTGACTTTTTCGTCTGCTTTGTATGAGTCGACGTATGGAATGCGCCAAGACATGACTTTGTATGCCATGGCACTGAGAGAAAGACACAGGAGAATTCCCCTTTTAGGAAGACCTAGTAGCTCAGGATCTCTCAGTTTCATTTGCTTTGTAGTTGATCCCGTCGTACCGGATTCATAGGCTTGGATAACGCTTTCACTGCCTTCGCTAAAGGGAGTTCCGCTAAAGCGAGTGAAGCATTGCATTGTATGCCGATGCTTGTGAATCTGCTCTTTGATCAGCTCACCATCTATAGAAGGAGCCTGAATGCGCTGCTGCTGCTTGGTTTGCATGACTTCGCTTCGCTCCTTCTTTCGAAGACTGAAAAGACCGTCAGACTGATCCTTATCTGACTGATAGACATAACACATACGGGAGAGAGAGCATCTAAAGACAGAGGAATTCAGCCCTAAAAGAGGATTTATTGTTGTCGGGGACTAATACACCACCTGCAAGACCATAACCTACATAGAAGACTTCGACTGCTGGCCGTAAATAGGCCAAATAGGGGAATGAGTCCAAGGCTAGACCCTAAATGCCGCCTACAATTCCACTTAGAAAAAAAGAGAAAATACAAGATAAAGACTCACGGCTTTAAAAGAACGAGCTTAAGGAAATTTTTTCAACTAAAAAAAGGCCTTGGCGCTTACCACCTTTAATACCAATAACAGGATAGGGAAATGGTGCCCCACCCTGGCTTTCGAAGGCTTTTTCCGAATGGACGGACTACTGACCTGACGGATACAAAGAGAATGGAAGGCTTAGAACGATAATCGAAAGCAGCGAAGACCCTGACTCCAAGATCTAGGATTCATTCGCTGACTGATAGGATGGAAAGGAAAGGATTAGCCCTTAGCCAGATTGTACCACTTTGAAGACTTCCAAGGCTTTCTTTCTTCCGAGTCTAAGCGAGGAATTCCAACAGGCTCAAGAATGATGGGAAGGGGCGCTTTTTATGACTTGGAAGCTGCCTTTGATTGTCAGCCCAATGAAGATGGCATGAATAGTTGGAGATCTAATGGTGCTTCTCCGTTCGAAAGTCAGAAGAACTTCCATCTGACCGCTTTCACGCTTCCTGAGACAATGCCAGCCGGTGAATCTAAGGTTAACGCCAGGGGGGAATTTTATCTTCAGGTAAGGTGCGTATTGCTTAGATTCGGATAAAAGGCTGCGAATGGGCCTCCTCTCCACCTAGGCGAAAGATAGGGCTAGAGGCGAGCGCGATTGGATTTTTCCGAACAAGCCTCAAGCTTGAATGAGCTTTCTAACCGGTTAGAAACTTCTTTTCTTTCACATTTCCCCAAAGTCATTCGATTGCTCGTGACGGGATAGAGAAAGATGGGGGTAGGGACTGAAGATGGTTGGTAAGATGCTAGCGGTCTAACTCGGGTAAACAGATGAGCCGGTTATAGTCTACTTCTATCCGACAGGGTTTGATGGCTGCCTTAGGTCGGATAGGAAGAGAGAGCTTTGATGACATTTCTAGTGAACCCAAGAAAGGTCGAAGAGGCCAGCGTAAAAGCACAGAAAGGGAAGCAACTTGTCCACAAGCTTGATGTTCAAATAGTGGTCTTTTTTCCTAGTAGCTAGTTTTGAGTTCCCCTAGTTCAGCTACTCGAGGGCAAATCTCTGTTCATAAGGCACTAAGCTACTGACGCTTAGTTAGGCGAGAAAGAGTTTCAAGTCAGGTTTGAAAGATGATCTGTGGGATGGTTCTAGTTCATAAGTGAAGGCGCGAAGCGCTAGGCTATACAAAGCTCTGTCTAAGGCAGGCAGGTGAATCTGTTACTTCAAATAGCTTTGGGTGAGGTAGCTCACTTCTGTGTTCAAGTGAAAGAAATAAAGGTTTATAAATCCCTCCATCCTTTCAACCAACCTCAGGAAACTTGATTTGCTGGAATGGCAGCTCCTGCCTCCCGAACCAACTCCTCTGCTTAGGTAAGTCACACAATGCTCTTTCCTATAAAAACCCTGAATAGTCAGTCGTCAGCATCTCGTACGTAGGTGAAGCGAATTAGGGCATCAATCCCGTCTTCCAGCACGCAATCGCCATCGGACCAAGCGCTCAAAGAAGTCCTCTGATCCTGGTGCGATGCCTATCGAAATCACAAAAGATGCCGTATCCACGTCCAATTCAAAGTGTCTTGCATTTGCCGACTCTTCTTATGAGCCTGAATGGCATCTACCCAGCTGAAGATTTTGTTAAACGTAATTAACTATTCGAGCTCAGAGCGATGAAAAAAGCATTTTCGGGAGGGGAAAGAGGAAAGCGTCAGTCAGCCTTAAGGTATGGAATCGGCATTCTCGTTAGCTTTTTAAGTTGAGGTAAGGCCAGCAAGTTCGTTCCTTGGCCTCTTAGTTTAAGCTCTTGGATGATCTAATCCGGATAGACAGTCCAGCAGGTAAGCTAAAGCTTGACTCTAATTTGATCTCCCAGCAAGTAGTCCGATTAGAGTCAGTCAGGTAGTGAGTTAGGGCGCTCTTACCCTTTCTTTGCTTTCTTTCCATTCTTATCTCATCTATCTTGGATTTCGCCCCTTGAGAAAAGGGATTCTCAAAAAGAGTTGACCAGGCCTTGTAGAAGCGAAGATCGATGTCCGTCCTGGTTGAATGAGACTGGGCGGTAGAAGAGATTAGATTCACACTGGCCTGGCTTTCAAAGTCACTCGCTGGATTGAAAAAGTAAAGTCTCTTTCCCTTTTTTGCTCACTTACGCTGGATGTAAGAGAACTGGCTTGGCGGGATCGAATGGAAGAGAACCAGATGTAAAAGCTTACAGGCTTAACCTACGACTGCTTATAGAGGGGCAGGTGTTGGGTAGGCTACCACTGCTGATGGAGGTGGGCGATGCTATTGGCTAGAAGGCAGAAGCAATTGAATCTGCAACTGGCTCGCAAACTATTCCTGCTTAGGTATACAACCTATGGAAAGGCTGACTTACTCCAGCATTGCTTTTCTAACTTCACTTGCTTGCTAGCCTTAGGGACTCTAACTCCTAGAAGTCGCACTCGCTCGCAGGTAGGGAGAAATTGGACGTAACATTCTTTTGCTTCTCTTACGATAATTTATCAATCGCTCGAGAGATCTTCTTTGACGATATTTCTCAGTGAACCTGACGCAGGTAGACGCATCGAATTCACTGCTAACTCTGTCTCGTACTCTCATTCTATCAAGCATCGTAGGAACCCAGTTCTTCTAACACTTGATATACTCAGCAATTGAATGAGTGACTGAGATTCCCATCGAACTCACTCAAGGACTTAACGGACAAGAACTTGAAACCCCGTTGTCTAATATTTCCTACTAGGCAAGACATAACTAAAAGACTGAACACGTATAAAGTAGAAAGAAGATCTCCAAGGAAGCCGGGGAAAGGGAAGCCAATACCAAGGTTCTCACGCATTTTGCATTTTTGAAATAAATTCATAAGACTAGCTAAAAGTTCTTGAAAGAGAGGAACTTGGATAGCATTTGGATATAGCATAGGGAGAAGGAGATAGAAAGTGTCCCCTATCACCTATTCGACTTCTAGGTTCGAATCCTGTATCCCTGAATGTGGCGAGGGTTCAACTAAAAAGGCTCACTCTAATTCTCGATAGGCTAGGCTTAGCTAGATATGCCCCTTGTCAGGTAGCTGTAGCGCCCTCAACAAAACAAAGGAAGGTAAGAAAAGAAAAAGAATGTAAGGTACGAAATAGACTAACTTCGCGGGCACAAGAGAGCAAGGGCCTCATCTTTCCGGAAGCAGAAAGAGAACCTGCCTAAAGAAAGAAAAGTATTCAAGATTTATATGGGCTTAGAGTTAGCTAGACTCAATGAGAAAGAGACTATCTTTCTCTAGACGTACACAGGGTCTGGGTTAGGACTCAATGTACAGTAAACAAAGTAAGGAATTAGGACTAAGCGACTACCTGCAGAGGAACGCAGAGAAGAGGTAAAGTATAGTATATCTCTGTACATGTACTCTTACTAAAACTAAGAGAGTAACCTGTGCTCAGACTAAGGTACTAGGAAGATAGAGAATGGTTGATTCTTGGGTCGTATCCCGAGGATAAACAGAAGACTACCTTCTAAGAAAAAGATAAGAAAAAGAGAGTGCCTATCTATCCCTTGTCATAGCAGGCCTCATCAGCCCGCTTGAGAAAGTCGTGTATCGGGTGGACCGAGGCCTTTAGCTTTCCAAGAGTCGAAGACACGAAGGATCCAAGAAGATGATCTTTTACCCGGTTATCTCAGTTCCCGACATCTATCCCGCAAAGGACCGAAGCCCAAGCATAGGTGCTGGGAAGCTCTATCAATTGGTGGGCTTGGGGAAAGGCTATTACATATTAATATTACATTAGTAAATGTAGTCAATGTCCAAGAAGAGTCTAAACCAAAAAACGAGCCCAAAGGGGTAGGAACTACTTGAATTTGAATGGGGCAATACTAACTGGTCGATGGACAGAAGGCATAAGCCGAGAGGTGATAACTCTGCTAGCTTGGCACGATGGAACCGGTAGACATTCACATTCATCCTTTCTACCTTGAAAGGGAAAGAACTCCTTGCTTTAGTCAACACGTAGCGATCGCCTGGATTCTTCGAACTGGAAGGAGGAAGTATAGCAAGAAGGAGGTGTAATCAGTCGTCCTAGTAGGGGAGAGGAGTGAAACAGCTGGAACGAAGACTCTGACTATGACTATAAGGAGAAGGAGAGGTAGAGGTATAATGTCACTCGACCATATGGAGAAAGAAGCACCCGTCTATCATTAAGCGCTGGGCAATTCGCTTTGGTCTCTACCCCCAGTAAGGTCTTATATGCCGCTGTTCGTTCCATCTACCAACGCTGACTTTAGTGATCTTACCCACTGTAAGATCCACCGGAATGATCCCTTTTTTTTGAGCAAAAAAAGCTGTGCTCTAGTCAGTTTTAACATATGGTTTTTCTTTCTCAGAAAAACTTTTTTTTTTTCAAAAAAGTCTTTTTACAAAGAAAGTCAGGGATGTATGGATGTATATAGTAAGCCTAGTCCCTATCCGTCAAGCTCTTGGTGTACTCGTATGCGCTGTTCTCTCCTCTGGTCCTATTGACTCAGCTCTTTCATAAGAGAAAGAAGTGTGAAATCCGCTTGCAAGTCTTCTGTTAGGAGCTGTGGCACTTCCTCATGCCATCTCGTTTGCAATTAAGGCAGCTATTTCCACTCCTGGGGATTTCTGCCGTTTTTTAGCTGGAATCTCGGCCCTCTTTTAAAGAGAGATAGGAGTTGATCCCCTCGTCTATGCTTTCCTTTCGGTAAGGGGACTTAGTAACGATTCTATTATTATAACTTCTAACTAATATAAAAAAAAAATAAAAATATATAGAAAGACAATTTCTTGCAATCAAGAAGGAATAAGGAGCGATCAACACTCGCTCGTAAAAAGTGGTAAACCTAAGGACAAGTTGATTCTGAAAGGGTAAGAGGCCTGGTTCTTCTTTGTTTTCCATAGTACGGCACGTGGGGAAATCAGAGAGAAGTCAAGCCGCAGGAAAGAAAGAGGCCGGCTAAGCGGATGGCCTGGACTGCTAGCTTTTATTATAAAAACTCCCTCGTATGGTACCCTAGCAACCTAGTCCCGCCAACGGCATCAAAGTAAACTTACAATGAATCAACAGAGCTCACATAGAGACCCCAAAAAAAACCTTAAAGAAAAACGTGGCTAAGCAGGCTCCTTCCAGGCAATTCCCCAACGATTCAGGAAAGTTGCTAAAGTTTCACTCGGTAAAATGGAACTACTGAGAGTCGAAAAAAAGTGAAGCAATCTACTAACACGACTAGAGCCTTTTTAAGAAGCCCTGTTTTCTAAGGCGAATTAGACTCTGCACAAAGAAGTTATGGCCTTATGGATGTCCGTGTCGATCTGGGATCATTTCCTTCCCTTATTAGTTTGATAGGAAGAGGAAGCATTTGTTGCTCATCCAACGATGCTGAATCCGATGCTAAGATAGAATCAAACAGTTATGTTAAGCAAAGGAAGTGGCGGACCTGAGCTATAAAGGAGATCCGATGTCATTGCCAGAAAGCACTTTATTCTGGTCTGCGGATCTTTGATGAAATAAGAACCGGGCTTTAACCCTTTCTATTATTTAGAATGCTCCTATCCTGCCGAATAGAATATAGAATAGCGGGACGGTCAAGCAAGACTGATTAGCTGGGCCTTTCTCCACCAGACACTAGGGTCAAAGTCACTAAATAAGTCTAAGTCGACTAAGGAGCATAGGGGCATAATTCGGATGCAGTGAATTGAATTAGCTGTCTGCTTAGCTACATTCTTCAGAGCTATTAATACCACCTGAAAGGAAGAGATAATAAAGATTATTATTATCTGCAAAAGCAGAGACTAGCGGACAATTCTTTATAAAAAAAGAATTGAAATAATAGAATACTGGTCTTGCTTAAGAAGAAAAAAAACCATGTCTGATAGCAACTGAAAGAAAAGAGCCCTTACTTACTTACATTTGAAGTAATATAGAATCATGATCCGCCGAGATTCAATCTTTTAGGTAAAAGAGAGAGAATGTCTGCGCAGCCGAATCCTCGTATCTTTAAGCTAATTATTAGCTATCTATTTATGATAGAATGATAGATAATTCTTTCTCTTCAAAAGAAGAGTAGCCGCCCATCCGTTGTTCAGAAGTAACATCCTACCTAATACCGTCGACTTTGATTCCTCTGCTAGTATTCTATGAATAGGATTCTCTCCACATGTACATTGTGTAATATCAGTGACAACTAGATCACTTATTTCTTTATAAGGACATCCTTCATGGAGTATAGCTTTGCGTAGTATTCCTATCATCTCAGGGTTTAAGATGAGACTAGGGTATAGTTGCTGGGGTGCCATAGCCCATAAAGCTAGTAAAGGGATTAGAAAGAATAAGTATTCATATGAAGACTCGACTCCAATATCCTCGAGAACACAATCTCTTAGTTCTAGCTATCCTAGCGGATAGATCTATGAATTCAATTATTTCTCCGATCCATGGTTTTTTCCATGATCCCTTTTGTTGATAATAATCAAAGTATTTTCTTAAATGGTTAATAGCCAATTCATAACTTTGTTCTACATCAAGAATGGTTTTATGCCACCTATGAGCATGCCACTGCATTGTTATGAATCCCATGACCCATTGCATGTAAGCCCTTTTTTTTTTTACTTTCAAAACTCTCTTTTCTCATAATAAATTTATTTAAGAATTCTCTTCTCTGTCTATTCTCTTTTTGTTTAATGATAGTATTTGAATATCTATTTTTCTTACAAGGAAGAAATCTATTATAGACACTAATACAATTAGATTCGCTCTTCATAGACAAACTTGGAGTTTCCGATCCGATCAAATACCGATTGCGGATCATGGGATCCTTTTCTATCAGATAGGAAGGGCTCTTGCACAAAATGTACTTCTAAGTAATTGCCTTATAGATCCTATATCTATCTATATGAAGAGGGATTTATGTGAAACAGTGAATTCTCATTTGTACAAATGGTACTTCGAACTTGGAACGAGCATGAAGAAATTAACGATACTTCTTTATCTTTTGAGTTGTTCTGCCGGATCGGTCGCTCAAGATCTTTGGTCTCCACGCGGACCCGATGAAGAAAAGGGGATCCCTTCTTTTGAACTCTTTTCTAATGATTCTGCTCTAGTTCATGGCCTATTAGAAATAGAAGACGCTCTGGCGGGATTGGGATCCTTACGGACAGAAGAAGAGGATGATCTAGTGCCATTCCTTATTTTGCCCAAACAAAGGAATCCCTTAGATATGATGAAAAAAGGATCTTGTTCTATCCTTGATCTTGGATCTCTCTATAAAGAATATGACTCGAAAGGACATGACTCGCTATTGGAAGAATATGAATGGGAAAATAAATCTAAATATGACGAAGAGATCGCGCAGGATTTATTCAATTCCATAGTTTGGGCTCCTAGAATATGGAACCCCCCGTGCTTTCTATTTGATTCGATGGTAAGGCCCACTCAAGTGGGATTTCCCTATTGGACCGGGTCATTGCGGGACAAGTGGATCATAAATGATAAGGATGAGCTTGAAGAGAATGATTCGGAGTTCTTGCAGAGTGGAACCGTGCCGTACTCGGCACGAGCTAGATCTTTCAACGAACAGGGCTTTTTTCGACCCAGCCTCTGGGCATCTTCCAATATCTGTTCTTGATTTTGATTATTTTGAATTGCTCAATGAAGCACCTGTCGGTGTGTGCAGAGGAGGAATATGTTCCCGAAAAAGAAAAAGATTCAGCAATTTTTGCATACCTTGTTTTATTTGTGCCATAGGTTGGACGTTAAAAGCACTGAAATGGATAGAGAGAATACAATACCTCAAGGCAAGGTAAGCCTTAGGCTTAGTTGTTCAAAGAAGAGGTTTCTATTATAGATAATATAGAGCCTTCCCTTCACTCGGGCTATGGCTTCGACCGGAAAAGAAGTGGATTTGGATAGAGACTTTTCTGTGCTGTGGAACCAGCCATTGAAAGCCTTTTTGAATTTATGGATGTGTGAGCCGCTCACCAAGAACAATCTGTCGAAGGGCATGGTGAAAATGCTAGTTTTCCTTGTTTTTGGAAATACAACTTGTGGAGACAGACTAATCTTCATGAAGAAGTGGACAAAGAAAGATATTTCGTTCTATTCTAATTAAGATTAATTATTCTTCTTCCGTGCTAAAACATCTGGTAAGATAAGATTAGGTATACATTGATTAGACCGAAACCAATCGAAGCGATCGAGCTACCCGCATTTTCGTTTTGCTTTCTCAAGCAGGGGCTTAGCCGCTTCTTTCTATTCTTTCTTCTATTTATTGGGAAAAAAAGAGACAAAACGTCGAATGTTTTTCCTATTTATGTATGTGGAAAGTCTATACTTAACACACCGACTCAATTGGAAGCTGAATCCTCACAGGGTTCGAAAGCTTCGAAAGCCCTTTTACTACACCACACCTGCTACCCACTTTCTTTGTTTGATTGTGATTCCGACCTTTAACTAATAGTTTTCCGGGACGGTGAAAAAGGGAAGTCCGATCTTGATTTCTTAAGTTAGATTTCCTTGCTTGAAAGGATGCTGGCGGTTTCAGTCAGATATCTCGATTTCTTAAGTTTACGTGTTTCGAGGTCAAGGCCCAAGGAAGAGATAACCAGCGGTTGACGTACTCGACCAACCAGAAGAGGGTCTGAAGGTGGTTACGAGGTTTAGCCATAGGGATTAAAATAGAAGATAAGAAGCCCAAAGAGACTTCCAGGACAGGAATTGAATCTGCCTGGGTCGAGCCCTTCCTAAGGATCATGGGTCGAGGAATGAGTAAAACGAGTTAAACTCATCTTTCAAGGGGGGTTTACGATGTCTAGAATCCGTATCCTGCGCTGGAAGCTAACCCCCTACCTGGAATAAATAACTATCGTTACAAGAGGGTTAAAAACGTTAGGGTTAAAAGCCCAATACAAGCATTCAAGAGTGGAAACATAATGACGAATCTATTTACATGTAATAATTAAGAATGAACGAGAGGTGAGCGGAGGTCAAACTCTACTTCCAGAGTTTTCTTTGCTTACGGTTCCGACCTTGAAAGGCTAGCAGGAAAGAGATTGACGAGAGGGAAGTCAGATATCGGTTTCTTAAGTGGTTTTCCGTCACGGTGAAAAGTCGCTAAAACCCCGTGTAGTCACGATCCCGCAAAGCAGCTTGAACTGAACCGGGCATAAGGAGTTTATTCAATGAGTCAAAGTCTATTGTACCTAGATGATGAACTTACTACGCAATCGGTTTTCAAATCTGCTCATAACAATAACCTTGTTGAATCTCTAACTTATATACTTGGACTGTGCTTTCCTATGAGAACCAGAATGAACGTAGCAATAGAATGGAATGCGAGACTTATCTTATGAACCATGCCCTTCCTTCTATCAGCCTTCTACAGTAGACAGGATGCTATACCTAGCTTATCTTTATTCACAGTCTTACCTGAATTCACTCGGAATTTCCCTAGTTTGGTAGGCATAATAGATTGGTATCAAGGAAGATGTTTGAATGAGAATGTTATACTAAAACTCTCTAAAGCATTGAACCTATAGGCTAGTAAATATTGAAAGACCAGGTCTAGCTTATTCCAATCTGAAGTCAATCCCTATGGCACCAGTTTTGGAAAGGCATTACTTAATATATATTAACATATTAACGTATTCTAGACAGGAGTTTAAGCTATTATACCCATATTGAGTATATATTCGTTATTACCATGAAGTCTATATTCAGTCGAATATTATGATGCATGAAAAGAAATTGTAAGCAGAAATATTTATTATCATAACTATACATGACATGGATGGAGACCATCCAAGCGGGACCATGCATTGGTGGCTACTAATGGAACTATTTAGTTTAATAACATGTATCTTGTATGTTGATGAGAAAAATCTGTTTTCTTACTGCTATTTCAGTTTATAGTTTCGATTTTTTCTAAATCAAAGAAGACTACTTCAAAGAAGACTACTAAGGTATAGTGTGCGACAAAGGTAATATTACGATATAAAGGAAGTCATTCTTCCGGGAATAATGATGAGTTGACTAGGGGAAAGAAGAGTGGGTATGTGGGCTTCTTTCATTAGTTATTATTAGCAATGCTGTAGAAAGTCTTATAAATCTAAATGATGCTCGTTTATGCAAACATACAGTCTCACACATGAGAAAACTCACTTGTATTAAAATTATCAATTGAGACTAAACTCTTTCTAGTGATGTTTACACTTTTCGTGAACCTATTCATTGTAAGGGAGAATGGTAAGACAACAAAAAAGTCAATGTTATTCGCTCGGTATAATAGAGAAAGTAGTTGGATGAGCCCAAAAGGGGCAAGGTAGCAATTCCTACTTCTATTGCTTTCTTTGACTCGGTGCGATAAGGTTAGCCAGCCTGGATCGATTAATCAGGCTTCGAGCTCACTTGGCTATAAAGAGAGCTTCTATCAAAGAGGGAAAGAATGATCCACTTCATTCAAGATGGTGAATGGGGCATATATCTAATATAACAATATTAATATTCTTAATAGTTCGCTACATCGCGAGAGTTCCTACGAGCCTCAATGTATTTAACAAGTATGTACTCGAATCTTTCCAATACCCAACCATGCCATGTTTCACTTGCAGATCCGAGCTAACCAAAAGAAGCTAATTCTAATTGGCGGGCCTGGTCTGAGAAAAAGCGAGCCAAACCTTCACTCTGAGGACTCATTAGAGGGTCCCGTTTCACACTCCAAGTCGACAAGGGGGTACCAAAAAAGTGAATAAACCCTCAGTACTACTACGACTCATGGATTGAAAAAACGATTGTATCTCGAAAGCTCTTGAATCCTATAGTATAGGTTCGGCGATGAGTTCCTTTTCAAGATCACGGTTTAGAGCTGAAAATAGAGATGCCTGGGTTAGGTATCTGGATCTGGCTTTCACGGACCTTGTGATAATTGATAATGGGGACGGCTATACTAAATATATCTTTTCAAAGAAGATATATAAAAAAGTCCCTAAAGTCAGGTTCTCTCATTATCTATCCTCTTCTATCTAGCCTCTCTTATTGCAATATCCATTCTGAAAAGAGCTCTTCCTACCCGGAAGTAGGTATTCCAGATTCCTTTCCTATCTCCTTAGGTAGCCTAATTCTGAGAGTCTGTGGCCAAAAAGAAAGATAGAGTACATCAACCACAGTGAATTGATATTTGCGGGATAAGTCTATAAAGCTCCTATCTGTCTTTCGGGCTTACCATTTACCTAAAGAGTGATCCCGAACTATCTTTACGATAAAGCCGAGAGAGCCTGATCCTTAGAAGGATCTATCCTAGATGATAGGAAGAGGTCTTATCCTCAATATTATAGAAATAGGTTAGCCTTTGCTTGCTCTGAGTGTAAAAATGGCTTAAGGAATTCCCTAGTTATTTTCTTGAAAGACTGGCCTAGAATAAGTCTCTGGTAAAAAATGTTAGGAGTGAACTTCAATTGAATTATATGAATTCTAAAATAAGGATCTAAATCCTTTGATTCTTGCATTGAGTCTTCTGGGAGTTTTGCAATAAGCGTCGTTCGAGCTAGACATTCATCTACTAAATGAATCTACTAAAGTGAGTTTCAAGACACAGGAAGTCTTTCACTTTATAGTCTCTATAAAGATATAGTCTATCTGACTACAGATGAAGGAATCAGAGGTTTAGTCGGAACTTGCCTATCTTGTCTTGATAGATAACTCAGTCTTTGGAAAGATCTCATCAAAGTCTATCTCTTTGAATGCCTTCTCATTCCTAATTTAGAAAGATCCTAAGTTATCTCAAGAGGTTATAGAAGGCAGAATGGAGAGGCAGCTATAGGCAATATTATCTTATCTAGTTAATGGATTCATAGAAAGTGAAGGTGGTCCTATATCTCTATCAAATATCTTACTTCTGTGTACCCTGGCATCTCAGTAAGTAAAGGTCCAATAAAGAAAGTTGGAGATATTTAGAAAAAGGGATCCTCATATCCCATAAGAATAAGAATACAAGTGTGAAGCAGCATTAAAGCAAAGTACTATGGTTACCTGGGCTAAGGCGTGATCTCTTACCTGACTCATGCTTCCTACCTATAAAGTTAGAAAGTAATTTAGCAATATATAGGAGTATGACCATTCTTATATCCGATCCACAATAGAAAGGAAAATTCATTATCAAAGCTTTCATGAGAATCAGGAGCGAGGACAACCTATGTTGATAGAGCATTCATTAGACTGAAAGGATTTCTAAGTTCCATGTATAGATCCATGTATAAAGTATAAAGGGCAGAGGATAGGCACTCCGAGACAATATCTTCCTACTTCTCAAAGAACAAAGAAATAGAATCCAGATGATAAGGCATCATTCCTACATAGGTTAGGCTCTTAACCTAATTAGATCTTCCTTTCCAAGATTCGATTATCCTTTACTACTCATAATCTAATCTTTCTTAGTATGACTCATTGGATTAGCCCTAGGAGAAGTAAATAATAGTACTTTCTAGCCTTTCGGTGGATTCGATCTTATTTCCCAATGATCTTTTTTCTTTTTATATGTGAATATATTTTCATATATGAATAGATATTCTTATCCTTATTCCCATACTTTTGAAAGGCAAGAATAGTGTAGAACACAAGTCAGAAGAAGTCACAAAAGTCAGTGCCCCTTGGAATTCGTTTAGCATGCTAAAGTCTGTCAGTAGCATGTCTCATAAGGATGATCTGACATAGACAGGATGTATAGGAGGTCTTCCTTATAAAGATAAAGGCATGCATTCATTTAGGAAAAACTTTGTCTTCTTCTTCATATGCCCATAGGCTTTTATTCCGCCTTATCTACCATACATCCACCTAGCTCATGGAAGCATAACGCATTTCTTTGGGAAAATTGTTACGACACGAAAGCTCAGTGTTATAACAGACTTTCTATCCCTCTATATAAGGAGTCAGACCTACTATCTTGTACGGAAATATCCTAGTTAAGTCTGTCATTCGCTTTGGTAAGAAGAAATTCGTGTTCCGCTATAGAATGCTGGTTATGATATGGCGGATTAGCTGTGAAAGTCTATTCTTCGATAAACCACCATACTTCTGTAAAAGTGAATTTTCATCCTGGTACAACCTAGTGGCCATGTCCTAAGCAAGCACTAAATCTTTTATTATCCCATCCATGGCTATGGCTTGAACAAAAACAAAGAGTTCCAGAAAAGAAGCCGCTTTTCATATTTCCTAACCAGACCTCTCAAACATGGATATCAAACGATAGTCCCTCTCTTTCTATAGCTCTATAGCTCAAAGAAGTCTCTTCTCCTATCTTATCCTTATCTTGAGAACAGGAAAGAACGTTACTGGCCTATGAAGCCAGAAATCCCTACATATTATAACATGACTTGCTTAAACTTAAAGCTGCGACCTAGTAAATGATTGGTAATTCTTGGTGGGATCAAGAGGATGTAGAGAGAAATCATATTTTGATTTGCTAGCTAGAGCTTATATTGAGTATAGGCATTCTGTCTTTAATGTCAGGATAGAAAGTCAGACTTGGTAACAGATCTACACTGGCAGCACTTTCCATCTAAATCTAAGAAGGAGCTATAAAGGACTTCTTACTTATTCCAGTGAAAGATGAAAGAGAGGAGGGTAGTTGATTCATAGGTTCTCTTTACCCTAATTAGTCTTAATTAGTCTTACCGAATTCCAATTTGAAAGTAAATGAGAGACTTCTCATTATATTCATAGCTTGTATTTCTTGCTCTTTTGCTTACAAAAAGATGGATAGATTTGAACCTCTATTTCCAACTAAGTCTTAGAACGACTGAGACTTTGATACTGCCAGAGATATATCCTTTTAGATTTTCGAATTGTCCCAATCATTTGTAAGCCGCTTCACTCGTATACTCATAGCCATACTGGTGCACCTATACCAGGATGCGCTTGATCACTAACGAGTCCACTAAAGATAAAGAGAAGATCCTGTGCTCTGTACACGGGACAGTTGCATTAGTTCAATTGGAAATTTTAGACTTCACTCTTCAAAGTAAAAGCAAGGTTTGAGATAGACAATACACCTCAGGATTTGGAAGGACGGAGGAAGACTCAACTTACATGGTGATTCCACTTCATTCTATTTGAAATAGAAGCCAGTGATATAATTTCCTTAGCTAAGTCCATGTCTTAGGAGTTCTAATCATATCAGCCTTCCCGAAGCACCTACCCTTACTGTAAGCTTTCAATTAGTCTTCTAACTAGAATCGAAAGGATTTTCTTTCCACTTCCATGTTGTTGTGGGTACTATGTCCTAAAGATCATTTCCTATGTCTGATCCTATGTCTAAGGACTCTTCCTTGGATAATTACAGATGTAAACCTTTACTTTTTAGTGTGGCTATTATTGCTATCTTAAAGTCTTATGCTTATCCCAGTCCTCATTTAATTCATTATCTTTCACAAAGGATCAAAAAGACATGTTGTGCTTCTCTATCTAAGTTTCATTCTCTCTTTTATCATTCCGATAAAAAGCTGTAAGCTAGCTAGCACATAACGGATAAGATTGAGACCTTGGCATATAGAAAGATTTATATATCTAAGATAGGTAGTATCTATAGGGAGACTTTTCTACTCCTTGTAATTCGTTTTCTTTCTCATAGTTAAGTTTGAGTGCTACCTTTCAGACATATAGACCTGAGACTTCGGTAATAGGCAGTTAAGGGTGCATCTCCAGACTCTAATGAACTATCTGTACTCCATGCTTTAAAGACTGGGAATTTTACCTTTTTCCAACGTCAAGAAAGACAGAGAAAATGAAAGGTTTTTTCCTTCTACTTCTAAATTCCTACTTTTTGTCTCACATCCTTCATCAGCATGGGTACGAAGAGAAGTAGGAGAATCTTGTCCTGAACAAAATCCGTTAGCCTTACCTCCATCAAGCGCAAGGCTTGGTAGTAAATATCAACTATTAGATTAGAGTAAGAGTCATTGAGCAGTAATGGAGTAGAGAGCGCTAATTAGGTTCTATACTTCTTAGCAGCTACTACATTTGAAAAAGTTTAACCCAGGGGAATATATCGGAGGCCTATCAATCTCATTTGCCTAAGACCATGCTTAATGGATAAAATGTGTGACGATCAATCCCGATGTCTCAGAACAGGAATACTCTTTCTTTGTGGCAGCTATCCTTCTAAGAAAAGAAGGTCAAGTACATCTGACCTCCTACGCTATAGCTCAAGACCGAAGCTAGCCCACAAAGTGACGGACTCGCTTGATGAAGCAAAGGCCACATAAAAGGAGTTGGATCTAGATAGATATTCTAGATTTAGATTGTACTTTCATTAAAATGAAAAAATCAATTTCAAGTCGGTTCACAAAGCTAGCTATTTCATTTCAATTCTGAGTAAAGGCTACATAGGCCTTCCTTCTTAAGTCTTTTTGACAAAAAACAGTAAAGTAGCGAAGGCAGAGTTGACTCATTCTTTATATGGAATAAAGGAGTCTTAATTGATCTACCATGGAATTGACTGAGTCTAGTTTGATTCTATAATTAGATATTCTAATATTTTTTTATTTACAACATGCATATCTTCTGCTGATACAAGAAATTTATTAAGGAAAACAAGGTATAAATAGAAGGATTTCTCTCATGACTTCACTATCCAATAAAAAGCCCTATGGAGCGGATGATGCAATAGATTAATTCACAGCACAAGAGTGTTTAGGTAACTGAGATTTCCCTTTGTCTTAACTTTATGAATGTCTATGCCTGCCCACAGATCTTAAGGTAAGTAGTCTCTGCCCCTGAGATTTTTCATACAATTTCCAATCCACCTGTCTCTCGTTTGAATCCAGGAAGTTACCTCACTGGAAAGCACCTTCACCTTTTATACCTCAAAAAGAAAGAGTTATCAATGGCTAGTACAAGGTGGAAATAAGATAGGGAAAGAAAGCTCCTATCTACTTTTGGATTCCGGTTCTTTCTCAGGCTCAGCTCCTTTCACTTTCATTAGCCCATTATGGCTTTTTTTATAGCCGGAGAGGGCTCTCAAGAAGGTCTCTTACGTTGAGTCATGCCACCTTGTTTGTACAAAGAGCATTGAAGTGGCTGACCCGAACTAGAGTAAGCTGCTTTCCTTTCCGTTGAAAGACTCATCTCTATCTAGCTCATTCGTTTTTTTCCCTTTACTTTTAGGAAGTTTTTGTATTTCCAATCGATCTAAACACATCTATCTCCCTACGTATAAGGAGTTAATAGCAGGAAATTGGGTCGATTCCAAAAGTGAATCCAGAGAGTCACACTTTGTTAAGATACGAAAAAGACTTCTAAGGCTGCTACAAGAAACCTAAATCCCTATGTTCTGTGCTATATTCTATTTATATATCATTCTACGCTCATGACTAGCGAAGCCAGCCAAGGAAGGTGTCTAGATTCACTGGGATTTTTTCACGAATTGACTCAAGCTATATACATTTTTTCTTTCTCTTAAACGAAAAGTGAGTACAAAGAAAATGGGTTACAAGGAAAACCAGTGAGGAATCTAGAATAGCAACGAAAGTGAAAGCATAGTGAAGTTCGTTTTCGAATCTCAATACCCTTTTGGGAAGATCTGGGTGAATGCCCTGGTATAGGCGAGTCACAAACGCAAGTTTTTGCTTACAGAATAGAGAGAGATGATCTCGAAGGTGCTCCAGTTTCCTCTTGAATAGGGATAGATTGAAAGCGAGTGCCATAGGGGGTGAGGGTAGAGAAAGCCTATATAATCTATTTAGGGGTATAGGACTTCTTAGGATCCCTCTTTTCTTTCCCTTCTACTTCATGAATAATGCTTTCGCAATTATAGTAAGGACTATATGAATTCCACTACTACCTTTCTTTGATGTCTTTGTCCTATGAAATGTGATAGAAGAGATCAAGACATCATTGGGATTCCTGGCTATTTTTGTTGAAGCCATATGGAGATATCTGTATTCATTCCATTCTTCCGAGAAGAAGCAGTATAAAAATGGAGAATACCTTTGGCTGAGATCTAAACCTTCTTATACCTGGAAGGAGCTCATAAGGCTTAACTGAGTCTACTTCATTTCCTAAATTTCCTAATGCCTTATCCTATCTCATTCGAGATCCTCTCATTCGATCTCCTACCGGCCTATCTTCTTCTGTTTTGTCCAAGGCTTTGTCCAAGGCAAGGCCATTCACAAGCACAAGCCTACAGTTCTCTCCTTTCTCTCTTCACGGATTCTGTGTATTCAAGTGAGAGTAGAGCACTTAAGATAAGAAAGAAAAGGTTCGCCCTCATGTTCATGTTACGGCTTTCCTTTGTCGATGAACCCGCCGACGCCGACATGGCTACCTCAGCCTAAGCTGGCACGAGTGCTGGAAAGAAGACTGTCCGAGTGCTTGGCCAATGGTTTAGCTGGGGAGCTTCTCTACTGACGTACCTTCTTCAGACTAGTTCGCCTTTGCGGGCATCGACCACCCTCTATCTTTTCCAGTGGTTCGATAAGGCCGATTTTCAGTACCTGTATAAAGTCTTTTTGATGCGCCTAGCCAGGCTAAGAGAAAGAGCTCTTTTGAGCCGGTCAATCCAACCTACGTATATGGGGAGCACGCGAATCCCAAAAAGGAATTCTTTCTCCTCCCATATCTTATGGGCGAAGAGAGCTTCCCCTTCTGTTCATTTGTCCTACGATCCCGTCTTTATTCTAAGAAATTGATAGTTTTTGGAAAAAGAACTTTGAATCCACCATGGTACTCTAAATGCGGCTTTTCCGGCCCTATCATAACTGAGATTTTAACTTTCTTTTTGTGCTAAGCGCTTAGGGAGAGCTTTCAACTGATGGAGAAATTATCTTTATTCATCTCCATTGGTATTGGAAAGTGTTCAGTCTACGGCATCTTCGTAAGCAAAGGTAGACCTAATCTTATCTTCCCTCTATTCCCGATATAGCTATAGTACGTATAGTACGGTGGAATCGGCTTTTTTATCCGTGGTCGTGGTGGTCAGGCGGGCGCTAACTCCTCTTTAAGAGCTTCGCTTCCTTCCCCAGATGCATGAGATGAAGGAAAGCGAGGGCGAAAGGAAGGCTTTGACTAAGTCCTTCTAGGGTGTAGTGTAATTCCAAGCTCTCGTATGGCTATGAGACTCACAATCAGGCGTCGCACCTTATCTTGCTTTCATAAAAGTAAAGTAAGGACTTTTGAGTGCGGAAAGATGAATGAATTTATGTTAATACTTTTTATTCCCACATTTATTGAATCCAAGTCTAAAAAAAGAAGAGAGACAGTCTAATTCCACATTTATTAAGGGCAGTGATCCTGTGTTTATGGCCTTGCTGCTTGAAGATAGAGAATGTTGGTTGATTGATTCTGCGTAACGAGTGATAGAGAGACCTAGGCTTTAAGGAAAGAAGTTCGTTCTGGACTTTGTATTCAATCAGGCCATTGAGACTCGAAAAAGCTGTTCGTACTTTTTCCGGAGATGGTATCGAAGCACTTTCATGGTTGAATGTGAAAAAGATTTGTTTAGGACCCTGTGCGTTATCAATAAATAAGGAAGAGCGGGTCAAAGTCACTCCTTGAAATGCATAATAGGTAAAAAGGCTATTGCTTGCTAAGAGAGGTTGAAAAAGCTGCTAACAAGAATCTTTCTCTTTCGACGGTTGAAGGGATCATCCCAATAGGAGTTCTTTATAGCCATTACGAAAGCTCCCGAAGAGAAAGGGTCCACCTGACTTAGCAATCTTTGTCCTACTACTTTTCCGACTCCAGACTTCAGTTCAGGTTTTTTTCATTCAATATATCAACGAATAGTGAAGGAAGCTACCAATTGACGAAGGAAAGCCAAAAGTCTTTAGAACGCTTTTCAGCTATCACAAAGAAGGAGTTCTTTCGACCACAATCCTGATGAGACTTTTTCATCATACCCTGCGAGGTTCTTTACCTTAAGAAGCCATTCCAGACGTTTTGTTAATCTGGGGTAGTAAACCCAGCGACATCCGAATCGGAATAAAGCTTTTCCGGGGTTCTTGTTCAGAGGATGATGAATAATGAATAAGAAAAAGGAATTTTTGACTCGAAACGAAAGTCATTCATGTGAGAAATGTAGCTCGCAATAAAGCATTGAAAGCGCACAGTTCCCTCTCAAGCGGAGAAGACCAGATCGTTACGAATCCTAAGCCAACTGACTTATCTCGTTTGGCATGGGCATCACTTTACGTTTTTGTAAATTCTCGATTGGGGTTCAATAAAAACCTTTTGGTAAACCCATGGTTGGTGTTGGTGGCAGGGACCCGTGCCATATCTCCCAATTCAAAATGAAAAACAAAAGTCCCATCTAGCTAGCGACTTGGACGCAGCCGGGGATGAATCTTCTTCAGAAGGTTGGTAGAGTTTTTGTTTTGAGTTGGTGAAATTCTATCTAATGGCTTTTGCACTCATGGAAAAACATACAGTTCTAAAAAGTAGTACTTTCTTTAACTAAATGAAATGGATGTATGACCTTACCAGGAAATTTATTAATTAACTTAATTAACTAAATCTGGGGTAGGAGCTCTTATCTTTATCTTTGGAAATGTGCAATCATCTGCTGAGCTAACTCCGGGCTTTCTTTCACTCGGTGATTATCCTACTGCCCGACTTTTCTTTTTCTTTTTTTTTAATGGATGCCAGGACTGAACTCAAAAAAAGATAGGACTCGCATTTTCTGCATTTGTTAGGATCCGCTCCTTAAATAAGCCAACCGCAGAAAAAAGATCTGGGATGCCCCAAGGCTCCATAGTTGTTTAAAGCAACTGTCTGTTTAAATGAAATCCTCTTTATTAATGATTTCATAGGCGGACTTCATAGAAAATTTCCCATTAGCATTTTATTTTTTCCATGTTATGGTGTCTGAGATTCTTGCTTTGTTCCCAAAGCCGAATAGCTGCTATTCTCTGGATTATCGCATCGTGCATGCTCGAACTTTTTCAATCCACCCTGTATATCCATTTCAGTAATTCATATACTTTATCATCCATTTGATATGGATGTATATGACTGTTGGCACTTTATTTGAGTGGCTTGTCCGTCACCAAAGCATCTTACCAGAACCAAGCATGCTGCCCGTTGCCTAAAAGCCATTTAGCTCTATGCTTCACTAGTTCCTAGCTCTCATTTCTTTCTTTCCAAATGGTTGATGCCCATATTGCTATTATGTATGTCAAAAATCCACTCCGTTCGCTTATATACTTCTCTCTTACAACCTGTGACCATAATTTCTCTTTCTAAGAAAGCAACCTCTAGCTTACTTTGTGAAAGAGCAGATAAATTCATTTCACGAGCACAGTCAATCCCTAAACCACCTCTTTATTTTGAGACGCAGATCTCTGCTCCCTAAATATCTTTTCCTGCAATTAGTAAAATCACCCGAAGTTACATTTCCTGTCAATCTCATTTCAAATCCCGCTGTACTAAAAGGTTTTGCTGCTCTTCTTCTTCTTTCTGAAAGATAGCTATTCTTCTCCTCTCGAAAGAGGCCGGAATAAGCGCTACGCTTTTCCCTAGGGCTTTCACTTCTTGTCTACAGCTGTTCAAGTACGAGAGAATGAATTCCTCTACTAAGTTCCCGGAAGAGAGGAGAAGTGACTTCGGGACTGAAGGTAGTTCAGTCACCCTCAGGTCATAATAAACTGACGTATGACATCGGTAGGAAGATAATGCAGCTAAGCAAAGACTGGCTTCCTAGCTCATAGGTCTACTATGCTTACAACGCCTAAAGTCTAAATCCAAAAGAAGGGAAAGGTCGTCTTAGTGAATGAGCTAGCTACTGATATGCTCTGTATTCATAGCCATATCCAGGTCTTCCTTCTTAAAGCTTTCATGCACAAATCAAATACCTGGCTAAGATAGGATCATGTTTGCTTTGCGCAATTCAAGTAGAATTATATATGGTTAAAATACAACAACCCCTTCCTACCTGGGCAGAGCCTGGTAACAACTTCCTCCTTCTTTATAGGACATCAAATGCCCAAACATCCATTGAAGAGGTCCTTCACAATCCGGATTCAGCTATTGCTCCTGTCGAAGTTGTTTAAGCCTTTATGCAGTTTCAATAGGATTGATCAGAGCAGTGCCAGTTCGAGTCTGGCGAGTTGTTGAAAAGAAAAAAAGAAAACAAACAAGCGAATGAGGAGGAGACAGCCCTTCTTTCTTCACTATCTGGCTTCTGGCTATCGAGAAGAGAAAATGTAGCTAAGCATCAAGCTAATCAACTTCAATGCAGTGCAGGGGAGAAAGCTCCTCAACAAACAACTTCATAGTAGGTGAATAGTAACCTCGCTTCTTCCCTTGCGGGTCTGATTGAACTGAACTACTCGGGACCACTGCTCGCCTGACAGCTTTGGCAGCTCAACCCGAGACCACCGCTTCTCGTACCTCCCCTATCTAGAAAGCTGCTCCACCAGGCACTCACTGCTCATTGCATTCTTTCTTGTAGACTGGTAAGATGAACGAGAGCCTGTGGCTTTTCAATAAGGCCTAGGACCAATTCCACTCGCAGAGGTCAATGCCTCTCCTCTTTGGTGTAGTTGTAATTTCTTTCTCACACTGGAAGTGCTTGAGCTAAAGGTAATGACCCGGGACACTGCCCTTTCCTTTCTCATATTCATAGTAGCAAATCGGAGCTCGCCAATCAATCTTTGAGCTCTGGAGCCCTATCCATGAACTAGAAACTGATGTAACACAGTCGAATAGGTCACCCAGCTTTCTGAATAGCTTACTTTAGCTGCCCCCCTCTCATGGAAAAGAATTAGCACGACTTACAATCAATTCCCACCCACCTTGCTCGCTTGCTTTTGATCTAACTTCGTGTATCTGCCTCGTTTGTTTCAAAGCTAGCTTAAAGCTCTAGAATTTGGTCTATTCCCTCCAATCCCGGCTGCTCAACCTTGCTTTCACCCTTCTGAAGGGACACAAGGGGACAAAGCACTAGGGGAATGAAAGCCTACGCCTAGAAAGAAAGGTAGGGTAAATCGCCCTTCCATGACTAAAGGATACGGTAATGGTTATACACCTCTTACCACATTCACTACTTCCAAAGAAAGAACTCAACGACTGAACGAACTCCGGCAAAAGGAAATGTTTCTGATACCGAGCAAGGTTATGGGGATGACACCAGAAAGACTGGCTAAAAGCGATTCATCAAATTCGAAGGCAAAAGACGTAAAAGTAAGGTAAGTCAATCATCCACTACTTTCAGCAATTGAATTAAGCCTAGTGTCATCTATCCCATATCTTACTTCCTTTTGTCCAATCCAAACCTCTTTTTTAATTGCATTTGTCCGCATTGAACACTTTAGTTTTATTCAAATCAAAGGTAAGCCTATCAACTTTCAGTGCCATTTATATATATTCTTTTCCTAACTAACGGGTCTCATTCTGTACCTAGGTAAACGATCTATATCACTAAGGTCAGTATGCTGCGTCTTTTATCTCTGGTGTTGGATCACCTACTAACTACTGCGCTGCGACAAGGACTGGAACTGCCTCCGCGTTTGGACCTGGAACCGTACGAAGGGGGTATAGGTCTCGATCACGTGGTTGGGGTGCATTGGGGTATCGATCTGGAGCTACTGCATATGCGACTGGGTCACCCGGGTATAGAAGCTATGTATGGATCACTGGCTAAGGCTGGCTTAGGTGGGCTTGACTTAGACGGCTTAATAGATGGCTTAATCTGCATAATCCACTGAATCCACTTAAGCTTAGTGAACTAAGTCAACTGCCTATAGCCCTGTTCCTTTCCCCGCCCGGGTATGGATCTTTAACCTTTGAAAGACGAAAATTTATGGCATTAAATAAGCTCTGTAAATGTTAAAGTATACTGCTGGATCTTGGTATGGGTCTACTAGTCATAGGTTGATATGCTGTTAGCTCTATCGGAGATAGGTATGGAAGCCACTCTCCGTATATATATGTATATATATATCCAGGCTTCTAGATAAGGAACTTAACCTCACGCCATAAACTGAATCCCTATAATGAGCGCGAGCATAATCAACTGGATCTACTGGGTCTATTGTACAGGGAAAGCCATCACTTGTCTCTAGCTCTTGATATGGAAGGTATGCTACTACCACTTCTGGATCAACAACTGACTCAACCCTATCTACTAGTTCAGTACCAGTCCTTTCTTTATTGTAAAAAAAAGGCTATGCCGGTACTGATGCTACCACTGGTGCTTTGCCTCCTCCACTAGAGGAGGTAGCCCAGATAAGCTACTGAAGCCGCTACTCGTGCTAGTTAATCCATAATGAAAGCACGAGTGCTAAAGAATCTGCCGCTAGCTCTACTAATGATGCTATAGGTTACAGATTGAGTACGATATGCCGCTTTCCCTATCTAGTCTAGTCAGGGCTTTGAAGTTCGAAAAAAAGGGGTTGGTTCCAAACCTGAGCAGAGTCTATTCTAAGAAAGATGGGATCAAGTAAGGACGCAACTACAACTGATTCACAAAAGCCAGGATGATTTCCAGCTCCATTCACTCCAGAGCCTGGGCTTACTTTTCCGGGTATGAATTCCTCTATGTGTATGTGACTTCCTTTCCTTTTAGCGCACCCCGGTGATTTTCTTTCCGAAAAGTCTTTCTTCGTCTCTTCTTCCCTCTCAGTAAGAAGGGCCGGGTCTTTACTTTAGGGCAAGTAGTCCTTTTTGAGGGAAAAGAGTTGGGGGAAGCCGGGTAACTGGATTAGAGAGAAGGCGGGCAAAAGGACTTCTTACTGTCCTATATATTACTGGTATCATATCCCAGCGCCTTCAAGGCTGAATGAACTAGAGCTGATAGAATTCTCAGGTTTCTTTTTTATTCATTTGTATTTGTCACATATATAGGTATAGGTGAATAAAAAAAAGAGAACTATTTTCCAAGCGGTGCTAATAGTGGTAAAGAATAAGGTAAGAAGAGGTTTTAATCAAAAAAAAATACAGGGAAAATGCAACTGTATCGATTTCAATGTCCGTCTATAGGCTAAAATGGACTTCCAGCCTAAAATCAATCCCGAAATTAAATGGCACATTTACATTCATCTTCGGGCTTACGACGCTCGAATCAGCTGTTACTCTCCAAGAATACGCCGTTTTGAGGTTTGAAGGCAGAATGCGCTCTTGGGAATCGAATAGGACAGATAGTTTCTCATCTCGGGCAAATGAAATGATGGGCAATTAAAAAGGAATAGAAGTAGGCAAAGAAGCTCTTAGCAAGAAGGAAAGGCAATGAAATTGAACAAGCTGAGATTACCTTTTGGAGATGGTTCCGAAATACTACACAATTCTTAGTGGTGTGGCTCCAAGAATTGTGTAGTATTTCTTTCCCATTACTTCTTCAGCCGATGGAAGGGCATGACCATCTTCAAGCTTGAACTGCCCATCCTTCAACAGTCTGTCAAAGATCTCATCTGTTTTCGGAATGTCGAATGAGTACTCCTTTCAACCTCGGCCATGCTTTCTTCCTATTTCGAATTCTAACCGTGAAGGACCTATCATAACTACTAATAGCTATTTTTAGCTATTCCCCGGTCTGCCTCCTTCAAAAGACTGGAATGCAATATCAATCGAACTCGGAATCTCAGGCTTCTCTAGGCCTTCTAAATGCTATTGTCTCTATTTCTAGGACTGATGAGACCGATGGGGATTGGAATTGCTTTTTTCAAACTGACAGTTAAGCGCCTAATTTTAGACTTACAGGCCTTGATTCCAATGCATTTTGATTTGGGTAAGAGAAGAAAAGCGGTCAAGTCTTTCTGCGCTCCCAACTAATTGATGTTTTGATTTGGTACAAAAAGGTAATTGATTTCTTTACTTCTTAAGTTCAGGTTATTTATATCTTAACTGAATAAGTATTGGTTATTTATATCTTAACTTCTTAAGTTCAGGTTATTTATATCAATACTGATTAAGTGTTGGTTATTTATATCAATACTGATTAAGTGAAGGACCAATGCCACTTTTTTAGGAGTAATCGGCAGGCACAACAGAAGGAATCAACATAGGGAGTTAGCTTAGCGTTCGAGGACAGCACTCACTGTAGCCACCTTCGAAACCGAATCTTTCACCGACTCTCCAAAACTCCACTAGTAAAGCGTCTTTCACAGACGGGGAGATTCCATTGCTTTCAAAAAGCATATATATGATATGAGAATCAAACAATTTCATTGCCTCATGGACGATCGCTCGCTTCGTCTCCGTGAAGCTCAAGACTAGTAGTGAGACCTGATTGATCGATGCGTAGGAAGATGACCCATGGCATTGGTTTGAGCTTCTGATGCGAATAGGCAAATGAAATCGATAAAAAATTGCTACATACGTTATGTTATGGAGCTCTGATACCCCCAGTGTACTTCTTAACTGGTGGGAATTTTAGTCTAACCGACCAGTGAAGCAGGTATGGGGTACCATAATTCCTTTATATATGCTTATCGGTCGATGACTTAAGCCTCTTTCTTGAAGGGCGTTTCAAGAGTCTCTTTGAAGAAGTACAAACTTTTTTTTTCAACTTCAGTCGTAAAAGCCACAAGGCATGCAAGCGAGGCCTATGTGGAAGAAAGAAGTCTTTTTGGACAAAAGAGAGAAAGCACTCGCGGCACACTGACTATATCGACAAATCAAAGTAGTGGTCATGAATATACACCGGCCCTGCCTGCGCGGTCTTGGCAAATGGGTGCTTGTCAATCAACATCTCTTTTCCCTTATCGGGAAACTTCAGCAAGCCTCCATCAATCTTGTCCTGTATTGCGTGGCGGAAGTGAAGGTGACGCGCAATTCCTAAATCTGATATATTCCTGACGCTTTCTCAGTCTTCAAAGCGTCGAGAGAAGTTCCACGAAGAACCAGCCCCGCCATAAAAGACAATAAGAGAAGGAAGCAAGGAGAATACACTCTTCCTATCGTTTGTGGGGACACGAAGGCTTTAAGAAGCCGCCCCGCTATTCCAGTAATAGGCGAAGTTGTCGCCCTTGATTGAGCAGTAATTAATATTGAATATTTCCGCATAAAAGATTGAAAGTGCTATTCCCTTGTTTCCAGTACTTGATAGTATATCCCGAGCGCAGTTCCTTTAGGCCATCCAGTGAGAAAGACAGTAACATTCCATCTCTTGGAAGTTCCCTGCCATCCATTGATAGAAAGAGTGGAAGATGGCTTAATTACAGTATTGATTTCGGGATCTGTATATTTTGTGGTAACTGCGTTGAGTATTGTCCAACAAATTGTTTATCAATGACTGAAGAATATGAACTTTCGACTTATGATCGAAACGAATTGAATTCTAATTAAATTGCTTTTGGCCTAGATTCGTAATGCTCAAGTCCACACCAACCTATAGACTCCTTACGCAAGACGACTGGGTTGATTTGATCTCTTTATGCCAGCCCATGGTTGTCTAAGTCAAAACCTCCGCTTGCTCTTATCGCGCGCGAACTCTTTATTCTAATTATTCTAACGGATTTTCTGTTACCGCTGGAGCTGTATCCGAGTCAGGGCGTTCATGAGGTTGAGCTCGTGACTGGGCCGTAATAGCGAAGCGAACTCTTGACATAAAGTGAGTCAATTTGCTCCATGTAGGCTTCTTTGCTTCTTTCTTCGCTCCTCTCCAACTCGCTTACTCGCATAAGGGTCTATGCAATTGAGTCCTTTTACTACTCTAAATGAATGCTCTCGTTACTTTTATGGAACTCGTCCTTTTTACTTTCTCTTATTAGCTTAATAACAATTGAATAAAGCTTTCTTACTCTATGTTTATGTTCGCTGTGTAGCTCCAGTACTTTATTTTCCCGGTCTGATCGTTCAAGTTTCAAGCGCCAGAAGTAGGAATGCTACAGCCTATCTACTGCTGCAGAAGCTTTCTTATTGGGTTAAGCTACTGGGTTAGCCGACATAGCGTACAAGGTTCGATGCTTTTTTATTATTAGTTAGAAATCAAAAAGAAGGCTTTCAACGATTGGGTGGTTTACATCGACTGAATAGGATAGGGGAAATGAAATAAATCGTCTTCTTTCATATATGAATTGGAAAACTAAAGCATCAAAGGCCCGGAAATCCAAGTATGATGGAGCAGAAGTTCTCTACCCTATCCGTTATAGTCGACTTATTGAATACCTAACCCTCTTACCATTGCCTAACAAGTTTAGCGTTCCGTTCGGGCGGCTAGTCTAGGGTGAAAAGTCTGTCTAAAAAGTATGTTCATTAGCCCGTGCCCGTATGTCTTTCATAAGCCCCGCCCCGAAAGAGTATGCCCGAGAACTATAACTATATAGAAAGATCTCAATGAAAAGCATCCAACCCTTTGCCCGCTGCAAGTGCTTTCGACCGAATGAGTGAAAGTAAGGAAGCCCGGGTGCTCAACTAAAATAAAAGCAAGTTTCAAGCTAGGTTTTTCGCTGCCTCTTCCCAAAGGCCTGCCTTACCGACACGCCACCAAAAAGAATCAAACAAGAACGCGGCGAGGGAGTATCTTCTTTGAGAAATGGTTAAGTTTCCGAGTCTGTTTCCGTTCTCATCCTCCCGGTCTTGTTGCTTGGCTTGCTTTCATGTCAGTACTTATTCTCTGAACTTTCAGACTGAAGCTTAAGACATGGGATTGCCTGGAAAGAAGGGGCACCTTACGCCTTGGCTCTGGGGAGATCCCCGGAAAGAAACAAAAGAATCTATTGGCAAGCTGGGCGAGCTTAATTTTCTTTCAAACTAGTTTTTTCCTATTCTCTTTTGATTCGTAGAAGCTTTCACTCTAGCCTTTGGGAAAGGTTCAGTTACCCACCTCGGTAGCGCACCCCTAACCCTACGCTTTGGCTACTTTGGCTTGATTTCTTTCACCAGGTCTAGCTAAAGTCGATTAGCCCGAGTTGTGTTAAGATAAGTGGCACTTGAATTTGAAGTAGCCATCGGCCAGGTCTTGGATGCTGAATTCTCGGTCTTACCACTTGTATCGATAGCCCCACTTTCATTGAATGCTGAGGAGATTTATTGAAAAGAAAATCCTGATCCTGATCTTCGAACTTTCTCTCTGCTTTCAGTTCTTCTGGCAAAGCGGTCACAGGAACGGAGTAGCTTTACTTACTTAAAGGGAATTTCTTGCTAATCTGGTGATATCGTAGTAAAGGTAAAGTAGCTTAGCCTTTCTATTTAGGAGCGCAGCCTATTAGAAATAAAAAGATAAGATGAAAAGCGCTACGCGTGGCAAAAGCCTATCCTTTTTTTAGTGATATTCTCTCCCTCCAGCTCGACCTCTTTTTCCCTCGCCTATGACTAGGAAGAAGGGAATGACTCTTTTCGACGAAGGTCTTAGTCTTTGCTTTACTAAAGTTATTGCCCTCGCTCTTGAAAGCGGTATGGCAGCGTCACAGTAGCGGGATGGCGGACACCAACTTACTTTTGAGAAGAGTTCGAAACGACTTGCTTGCATTTAGTAGCCCGACTGGCTTGCTTCTTTATAATTTTCTACTGACTCAATACTTTTCCTTCTATCTAACCCTTTCCTGCCTAACACTGGAAGTTCCCAGGCGTATTTGAATGCGTAGAAAGGGGATTGAATTGACTTAAAGTATCCGGGTACATCACCCATTCGATCATTAGTTGAATAGCTTAAATCGTGGCTGGATCAACGATATTTCGTATTGAGTAAGGAATTGGATTTTGACTAGTTATTAGCTACTAGTAACTAGGATCGTTCACACAGTAAGAGAAAGTAAGCAATTCCTTAACTTCCCGATTATGATCAAAACTTTTGTTGGTCTATTCGCAACCAACCATATTGACTCCTCAATTTTCATTCAGGATACCACTGCTTTGGCTACACAAGGTCAATTTTATCAGCTGTGTGGAATAAACATGTTGTTGTTCACCTGCTGAACAATGGTGGAGGCAAAATGAAAATAGAAATCTACGGTAACCCCTTTTGCAGGAGTTAAGATAAGAGACAAAGAAGCCAAATTGGTTCATTCCAACTTACTTTCTGAGCGTCGATGATATAGGGGAACTCCGTCTGATGGCATTTCCCGCTTCTATATTTCCACAATTCGTTAGCATGACTTATTGATTGACTTCCATACGAATTTCACACAGCACTTCTACCTAAATTCCCGTACAACACAGGCAGTAGAAGGGAAGGCTCTCACATAAGAGCACCTGGTAAGCTGCGATTAACTGTAGAAGTCGATAGAAGGTGTGAATGTTAGCGAATCTTGTTTAAGGAAGTCTTATGGGCGAGAATTCCGTTATGGAATGTAAATTTAGCCAGTGGTTGAACAGCTAGGCTAGCTCCATTGGTCTTCTTTCCCATTTCTAAAGAGTATCTTCCTAATCAGTGGCTTTGACTCTTCAATGACTGCTATTTTCATTATATATTTGGCTTCAAGATCTTGCTCAATAGCTTTTGTGTTGACCGCCAGGACTATTCGTCATTCCTATGACCAAGCCAAAAGTCATCCTTTTTTCGTAAGTCGAAGCTAAGAGAAGAGTAACAGAAAGCAGGGAAGGAAGCGAGAAAACGGAAAGCGCACTAGCGCGCTCCGGCTTTCGAGCCTACGCTTGCTTGCTTCTTTGGGGATTTATTCTACTCTCAAAGATCTCAATCACTAAACTAAATCCATACTAAATATCATAATAGAAGAAAGGTTTCTTTCGTCTACGCCCGGTTCACTTTGAAAAACCACTTCGGGAACGACAGAAAGAGAGAGGTCCAATCCCTATATAAGACAGACTGGCTTTATGAAGAAAAGGAATGAAAAAAACTCATTGTATTAATATCATACTATTGATTCCATTACTTTTGAAGAACTTTCTCTTCTTTGCAACGAAAAAGACCGAGAAAATGCAACTTTGACTTAAGAAATCTAAGTTATGGTTATTTAACTTCGACTCTTACCCTAGGACTGAAACTATCTTTCTAGCAACTAATCTTTGTTGCTTCAGTCCAAGGGGATATGAAAAAGGGTCAGGGAAGTTCAAAGGCTAGAGTAAGCAAGGTTCTTTCTCCCACGGGGAAGGTTCTCTTTTAAGCCAGTAGTAAGTAAGCCTATGAGCCTTGGAGGAGTAGGGAAGGTGATTCAAAGCCCGCCCTGCGCTGACGAATAAGTGTTGTGCCCTGCCTTATAGGATAGAGCTAGAATTAGTTTCTTACTCCGTTCCGTAGCAAGAGCTAGTCATTCCCACGTGCCCAGCCTTATAGGAAGAAGCTACCCCTTTGCAAACCCTGTAGCCCTGTCTTGTATCGTATCCGTAAGCCGCTAATCCAGCGCTCTAACCCGGAGTAGTAGTAGAACCAGTATCAAAGAAGCAAACCAGCCCACGAGCTAATCTGTAAGCTAGTGAGTCCCTCTTTTCTCCCCAGGGATATTATATCGTAAGTAAGGATATAGTAATCCCACGTGCTATCAAGTTTTGAAGTTCAAAGCAAGGTTTTAGAAGTAAGCAAGGTTAGATGAAAAGTCATTCCCTTAATTCCCTGGGGATTTTATTTCATATATATATATAGTAAGTAAGTTTAGATTAAGCCAACCTGCTAGTCCGAGCTAGAGAAAGAAAAAGAAGAAGGTAGGGTTGGCAAAGTAAACTTCCTTATGGATTAGCTGGTGAAAGAGTGGATTAGAGGTTTTAGCGTGGAATGACTTAGAATAGAACGAGCACCTACGACTAAGGGGAATGGAATGCTTCGACCCTCTCGTCCGTGAGTGCATGATGGAATTCAGTAAAAGCATTCTGGGTTAGAGTCAATCGAGCAATGAGCGAAAAAGGACACAGACACAGGAATAAATACGGTATAACCGGCTATGTGCCTTCTTCTAAATTCTAAATGAAATGACCAGTTTACCACTAGTCTTGGTTCGATCCGAAGGGGAAATTCCACTTCGTCAGATGAGATTTTTTACCTTTACTTATGCGAGCAGCTATCAAGCGTTCGTTCTTACCCTCAGTGTACCGACCCGGATGTCGATGAAGACTAGATCTGAGTGATCCATATCTCACTCTATGAGATTTTTAGGTGAGGGGGATGGGAAGTCTACCTTCTTCTGGCTGGACTTATGGAGCGGCGATACACAACTAAAACCCGTTTCGCCAACCTTTGAAGTCCGATGACCCAACCCCTTCTACGCTGTGCTGGGCGGTCCCAAAGACTGACTCCGAATAGCAGGTTTCTCAATGCGAGATGGAACTGAGGTTGGAACCCCATAATCCATTGTTGCGGGTGTGCACTTCACTCAAAAAATCAGTTAATCCAGAAGTGACTTCGCTAGGCTAGCCTTCTTAGTGAAGATTTTTCCCCGAGGGAGCAGTCCAATCGTTATTCCCAAAAGCCGAATGGATACAAAGAACGAAAGTAAGTACCACCACTCCGACTCCAACTAGTCAAGCTAGCGCCTCGAACTAATCACATGCTAACTCCGGACTGATTCAAGGACGCCTACCTACTTTACGACAACAGATGCGGATGAACTAGCTTAGCTGCTCGGAGAAAGGCTTTCCTAAGTCGAAGGCATGGAACTAGCGCTTCGCACCTGACCTTTCCACTAAGCTCTTGGAACCTTTCTATCCCGAGCCGCTCACTTGGTTTGAGTTGTATTCCGATCCTAGAAAGAAAGCCAAGAAAGGCTAGTCCTAGTCATCCTTCTTGATAGATTTCTTCATCAAAGCAAAGAGAGGTTTCAGTCTCAGAAGTGGCATTCAGTTCTCCTCTGCCGATGCTGCTATGCTTCTCTGATCGCTAAGCCCTCAGAACTACATTCCCGGATTGGTTTATGTTATCTCAGTTGATGTTTGAAGCATAGTTCAAGTGAAAAAGATCCCTATCAGGTGAGTGCCGAGCCTTTTGATTAGCCGCATTTATGAATTCGATCAGTCTGGCCCTGCCACCTCTACTTCTACTACGATCAGTTTCGAGCCTGGGAAAATCTCTCTTTTATACGCTAAAAGAAGTTGGAAGATTCCAGTAGTTATTTTATGATATTCTATCTATCATCGGGACAGGAACGGAGTGACCGAGGGGACGGACGAGGGGAAGAAGTTTCTACTATTGCTATGACTGGCAAGCAAACAGGGAAGACTAGAAAAGAGACAACAGCCGCTTTAGCGGGGGAATATGAGATAGCGACTTTACTTATTGACCTTTATGGGCATGGGTGACTGCATCTCATCTTTCATTTCTGATTGAGAACATTATGAACCCGAAGCCCTCACGATATGACAGAAAGATGCCACCAAGCGCGAAAGAGTATCGACCTCAGCCTGCCTAAGGAAATGGAATCGGGGATCAACTTCTCATTCTATCTTGAATCGAGAATCGAGAAAGCCCTCTCTGAAAGTCCTTTTTTTCCGGCTTCAAGCCTTTCCTTCTTACTTCTTAGTCGAGTTCTATTAATATAGACCCTCCCGCTTTGCTCTACCAAATTCCCCTTCTCCGTTCTGTCACAACCAATTGGTTGATCCATAGTAGTAAATTCCCAAGTCTTCTTTTCTGGGAAAGGCAGGTCATCGAAGCTATCAAGGGCGGCTGTGGCGGGTATAGCTGAGAGCCTGGTTCAGCTAGAATAACGTTAGTAGGTAAGATTTGGGTATACAACTATCAATAGATAGGGAAACCCGCCCCGGAAGGTGTATCAAAAAGGACAACATCAGGTGAGCCCAATTCTCTCTCAGCAGGCCGGGTACGAGAGGCTCATGACATTGCTTCTCCTAAGAAAAGGTAATAAGAAAGAAATGTATCTAGCTCTTATATACGGCACCGGTTTTTCTAATCCAACCGCCTTTCCCCTTCCCACAAGAGTGAAACAAAAGAAAAGGCTACCGACTTCTATTTTGACTACGCTATTCTTCGCTCTTTCCTACCTTGACTATTGGGATCTTTCCATTCGAGAAAGAGATGTACGAATAAAAAGGAGCGAAGCTGACTCGACCGGGCGGGAGAGGTTGTTTAAGAATCGAGATAGGCACTGTGAAAGAAAGAGTGAGATAGACGTCTAAGATAAAGTGCTAGCCAGCAAGCATTCCTTTAGCCATGAATCCGATTCGGGGAGCATATAAAGAGTTCCACGCAATGACATTTGAGGAATCCAGGTACAACTACTTGACTTCTATTGGCTCTAAGCCTAGTTCTTCCAAGCAAGAAAGGTAGGCGCTGAAGGTCTTTCCTTTCAATTCAAAGCAGTCGATTGAAGGAAGCGGTAAAGGTGGGAAGGTCTTATCTGATAAAGATCCTGTTAAGACGATTTGTGCCGCTTTCGGGAAAGAAGAGAGACTTCCTTACTTATTGTTAGGGACTTCGTTACCCAGCGGAAAGCAAGGAAATGGCAATGGCGCCTACAGAGCGTACCATCGACGGGGAATAAAGTCATAGAGTCATATTCATGTGCACAACCTTTTTTCAAGAACCTATGAATGTGCAGCTCCTTCTGTCCATCCAGAAACCTATATAAAAGCAGGTTTAGAATCCATGTGTTAAGCCTGAAGTCCCAGTCACGAAGATAGGGTAGGAAAGAAAGTAGTTAATTTCTTCCTCTTTTAATGATATATCTCTCTTTCTGTAACAACTTGTATTCGATGCATCAATGCCATTCCTAACAGTTCTTGCTAACATCGGATTTGCGGCATCAATGCACCTACTCCTCTCTGCATCAATCCGATTTCTCCCTCTATTAGTCCCTACAGGAAACGGAGATTCGATAGCATCCTCTTCTGGGCATGGGCATGACGATCGATTCCTAAGACCCTCTTATGTGCTACGTCCTACTCCTACTGCAGATAGATGCCGACCCGCTTGACTGCTTGACTTTGCCTGCTTTCCTGTCTCAACAATAAGATAAGAAAGGAAATCAGTCCCTAAGCTGCCTAATTCCTTATCCTCCGTATAGTCAAGGGCGTATTCTCTGTATTCTCTCCCTCACAGCTCCTTCTCTGTGCGCACCGGTAATTCCTTCACAGTTCAAACTATGGATCAGGATGCGGAGTTTGAGCTATTGTTCCAGGACGGGTTAGTCCAGAGGATAGGCATGGTATGCTAGCTTTCCTCCCGAAAGAATTTTCATTCCAAAGGTTATTTAGATCTTAACTTTACTTTTATTGGACCCCGGAACAATCAATATAGAAAGCGGTTTTCGCCCTACGCTCAAAGAGCCAAGCATGAAAGAAGTCACTCAATTGAAACAGAGTGCTTGCACCGACCAACAAGTCTCAACTGGCCAAAGCGGGTCCCTCTTCATTCCGAGGTTATCTGGTTACTCTCTCCGATAGCACTTGACGCCAAGGTTTGCTTTGCCCCCTCGGTCTTTCTCTCACCCAGTTAGTTCCAGGAGGGGCTATTTTGTCCATTCAAAGTCTCGATCGAAGCAAGGTCAGGTCAGCATGAACTCGACCAACGGGAGAGGATCCAAAACACTGATTTTTTCCTCATCAACTGACACTAGCTAATGAGAATGATAAAAAGGGAGCTAAAAGGTTGTAACTAAACCAATCGCAAACAGATAGAGGTAGGTTGTAGCATCAGAATCGGACGAAGCAGACGGAGAGCTGAAGCATAGATCTGTGAAATCAATAGGCAAGTGAACCTAAAAGGATTACAAGGTCTTTCCAAGGTCTGAAAGAACTTGCACGTTAGTGAAAGGCTAGCCTTATTACTTTATTCATATTAATACCTGCGATCGCTGTAAATGTCATGTTCTTGGTCGATACCCCTTTCTCAACCCAGGCAACTCTTCTTTAGAGACTTCAAGATAAGGTTGGCAAAATCGACTATACGAGCCAGGTCGGGCTGAAAGAAGTCACTCGCCTGTGGCTGGTGAGGAGGCAGAAGTAGTTAATTGGCAGGGAGCGGAGGAGTGAGACTAAGAAGGTGTTCGAAGTACTCGACCAGCGGGAGAATAAATAGGAGTGATCTGAAAGAACTCGATCGAATGCTAATAAGAAAGGAGTGGAGCGCAGCGGCACGACAACTATGGAAGGCCAATCCCAGCCTGCGTCAATTGAAAAAGACTGGCCTTTCTCAGACTATTTAGCAGAGGGCGGACCTGGTGCTGGAATGTTAGCATCTTGCCTCACTCAGTCAATTGAATTAGGGCTTGTTGGAGAGCATTCGTCTTCCTTTTGCTTGCAACTGTCCTTTCGGATGGAAAGGAGGGATCTATCATTGTGCAAGGCTTGTTGTACCCTCAGCAGCTAATCAAATCGAAGCCGTCAAAAGACTTCGTAGTAGAAGATCGATCGAGGTCGGGAAGAGATATTCCTTTCGCTGAGATTGCGAGTGCAGCTAGTGCTTGTTTTCCCCTCGGCTGCTAATCAAACCTAATCAACAGGGCTAAGCAAACCTTTACTTCATCCAAAGGGCGAAGCGAACCAAGAACGATTGCCAGTGAGTGATAAAGCAAAGGAAATGACGGTTGCTCAGAGAGAACGAAGAGCTATTTTCTTACCAGCCTTAGAACAGATAGGGCGGACCAGTGATCATAAGTATTCATTGGCTTGATCCCACTCCGGTTGGGATAGTTGCTTTGGGCAAAGCACTCCAGTGATACAAGGGAAAGAGAAAGCATGAAGTTGAAGTCGCTCTGATTGAGTGCCCAGTTAAGAATGCTTGCCAGGAAAGATGGGTCACCCGCCAGAAAAGAATGATGAGCATGAAGAAAGAGCTTGTAAAAGGGGCAGCTCCCAGCTCTCCTTACCAGGAAAGTAAACTCCCTCTCCTTTAACCAGTCGTGTTCATCCTGACCTCGGTAGAGCTCATCCTAACCTCTTAGAAGGGCTAAAAGCAGTTTCGGCTTTGGCTGAGTCCACTTTTTGCTTTGTCAGAGTCAGACCTTGTGGCATTGGAGGAGTCAACGACGGGCCGAATCCGCTATACTTTCCCAAACCCGGTTCCATAAGATCCACAGCTCTCCATCCTGCTTGCACTTACGAGAGAGTTGAGGCACCCCGGCCCTTCTCAGACAACTACTTCGTCACATTCCCAGTAGTTCCGAGAGCGAGAGAAGTAAGAAAGACCCACACATCTAAAGTAGACACAACTCCCTAAGTCTCGTTCATTCTTCCTTTAGGCTTTGAGCTGACTGCCCTTGTCTATTAGGGTAGGTAGTGGTGTGTCATTTCTTTCTATTCCAATGTAAGCGAGCTGATAATTGAAGACAAAGGAAAGTCGCTGAAAGCGAAGAGAGGAAGCCAAAGATTAGCGTAGGAGAACAAGATTCCAGCCGTACTAGACGAAAGTCACTTCTATCTGACGACTTTTTAGGAGTAGACAGGCTTGAGGCATAGGCGAAAGGAAAGTCGCTTTGGAGCTCAAAAAGCCGCTACTCCCCATAGACGTTCTCCTCCAGTAACGCTGGGCGGGAACTCTTTTCCCGGTAACTCAAGAGCCAGGCTGACGCTACTTTTTGATACATTCGAAAGCTGGATGGGAAATCGCTCGACTGGGGTCGAAAACATCCGATGACGGCCGCGAACTGACAGCGGGTTCTTTATGAAAGCTTTCATAAACTACTCCTCCCGGCTTCCCAATTGCAACTGTGCTGACGAAGCGAAAGAGAAGCTCTTCGAGTGAAAGCAGTGCCCCGAGGATTAGAGCCAAGAAATATACATCACATCGATAACGCCTAATAAACAAGGCTCCATTCATACTGGCTTAATTAATTATTGCCTCCGTAAGTATGGCATCTCCTCTACTTCAATTCAAAAACGCGCTTCGCCCCTTCACTTCTTAAGTAAAGATATAAATAACCAATACTTGTTCAGTATTGATATAAATAACCAACACTTAAGAAGTAAAGATATAAATAACCTTCACTTAAGAAGTAAAGATATAAATAACCTTTGTTGAGCTCTGTCATACCGCTCTTCTATCTCTTTCATTGGCGCAATCTTCTTTGAATTCAATAAAAAATTTCGATTTACTTTTATGAAAGATATCTCCTCCCTTTGAAAAGCTACATGCAGGTACCATGCGTCACTCTTTTTGGCCATGTGGAAGAGGAAAGCTGAAATTTATGACATCCAGGCCTGAAATTCGACTCTTGTCCCAAATCTTTGAGTTGAATTTCAAGTTTCTAAGGAACTTGCTCGAACTTTCTTTTTGGTAGAAAAGATAACTTTGATTTATGAATCTTCAGTAGTAGTACAAATTTTAGAAGTACAGCTAGATCTAGGGTACACAGTCCCCATGCCATCATACAAGAAGAAGCTGTGTACAAAAAAGGGGTATATATAGATAGTGAGTATGTTGGATTGGTCCCTTCCCTCTATTGTAAGTCTAATACGGTTCTCTATGAATGCTTTTATCGAACCGAAAGCGAGTGGTCCTCGATCAAGCTTGACCTCTGCTATCTATTTCTTATTCATTCAAGGCCGCTTAAAGAGCCGAAAAAGAGCTAATTTACTTTCTTTTCTGAGCAGCTCCTTTGGTTTGGAACTGAAAGAATCAACAAACGATTTTCCGATGTGAGTTCAACCTCGAGGGGAAAGCCATGCCATAAAGGAAGGATCAATTCATTAATGAAAGGCTGGGTTTAGAGCTTCAAATAGCTTCAAGCTGTTTTGAGAACAGAGAAAGAGTTCTTGGTTTTGTAGTTCCACCTTCCCTAGTATACTTTCCAAACAGCACTGTAGAGATTGCCCGAGCACGAGAGAAAGCTCTGTTTTGATAGTCTATGTCACTTATCAGCAAGCCAAGTACTATCCTCTTTCTTGTTGCTATCGTCCCGAAATTCCTTCATTAATGGAGTAGCGGGCTTGGTGTACCGCCTCTCTTAGACTATAGACTATAGGAACTAGAATCTAAGCGGAAAGACGTGAAGCAAATAGAGCTTGTTCTTCCTTATGGCTAGCTGATATAGAGGCTAATCCCTGGATTTGATTATTCATTAGCAACAATCGTTCGTGAAACAAGAACTGCTAGCGATAGCCACATTGGCTCTTTGTTATTAGTCTTTCTTTCCTTGATAAAGAGGGTTTACTATGGGGTGATTGTACCCTGGCACATTAGAGAGAGAGTACCCTGACAACCCGGCAAGCAAGGTGGAGCTCCTATGACCCGAGCGACTAAGATCGAAGACCTTGACCTTGATCCTTGACTTGACGAAAGGATGGGTGAAGAGGAAGTGTACGAGGGGTAGATGGTGATAAAGAAGGAGGTGTCCCCTGGGTGATTGTCAACTGTATATCCATACATAATTTGTTCGATCAGAAACTGCTTCTTGCTCTCCCTTCGGTATAGCTGCTTAAATGGACTCTGACTGACTACGAGCTGAACTCGGAAAAGAAAGCCTTTCCCTAGCCAACAAAGATTGATCGATTCGATGATCGCCCCTATTCGTCGCTTACTTAATAAGGCCCTGCTGCCATCTCGACGAAACACTCTTTGCCCTATCGTATATTCACTTCTTTGAATAACTTCCCGGCTACAAACGTCTATTGTGTGAGTTTGGTTTTGGAAGCTTTCGCACGAGGGGTACCTTTTGAGCCAATGTTCCAGAGTTGTATCTCCTTTCACGTAGTCGTCGTCATCGTACTCCTTTATCACTTTCGAGGGGGGTTCGTTTCTGTACGCACTGCTCGCTTGACTGAAACTAGGGATATACTATCAGGGGGGGTTTGTCAAAGGGGGAACCGAGGGCTCTGCTGAGTGTGTCCCGAAGGCCAATGTCAAAGTGTGCACCGAGGTTTTTCTTATGGAGTGCCTCAGGCCCTTATAAGTGTTATTCGGTGACTATTTTGTCATACGGGTGATTGCCTCATTTGCCGAATCCGAGTCCCAGATAGTGATGATAAAGAAGGGGTGTTCTCATGGATCTTTTTCCCTATTAGGGGAGACACGTTATGCCATTAAAATAAGCTCATTTGAGCCTTGAAAAAGTTTCACCTTTTGAATGCTACTTGGGCCCTATTTCGAACATATTCGAGCGCTTATACTACTTGTACTTGATCGTACTACTGTACATTTGCTTAAGAATGTGAACTATTACTGCTTACCGCTAGCGTCTACCACAATGGATCAATTCAATGCTAAATCTGACCCCAACCAAGTGGTGCTTGTTGCTTTTGTTGTATGGCTCGCGCTTCGCTTTGTTTGAGCGCTCTTCGCTCGTTAGCTTCTATTGCTTCTTTCTGCCTGTGCTTGTTCCCTTCCTTTAAGCTCCCGTCAAGCTGGTCAAGCTCTATTGGGGGCTATAGCTCAGGTGTCCAAGTTATCCAGTGGGCTATAGTCTTTTCCTAGTGCGGAAGGTAGGTGAGTTAGTGTTCGCATGCCAAGGGGCAATGGTTGTTATTGTCTTTGTCAAATCAAAGGAAGGAGGAAGCCGCATCTTCATCTAAAGCCGAAGAAAAAGCATCAATCCGAAGCCGCTTAAGCCGAATGGTCAGATACAGACTGAGATTTCTCATTCACCACAGAAGCAGACAGACGCATTCCGGGGAGTAGGCTACCCGTCGAGCTCTTTCTCTACGATATATGGAGACGTACTACGATATATGCAGCAGACATACGAAGAATGCTTCTTTCTCCTCTTCGGCTTTATGATCGGAATCACGTAGCGGAGATCGGGCTGCTGTAGCTGCCTATCTATCTGCACCGAACTGTGGAAAGACTGATCGCTTTCAGTGTGAAACAGTAAGGGAATGCTCCGAACTCTATATCGTTTTGCTTTGTCCGCCATTACAGGGCCACTCTAAGTGGGATTCGAACCTACTACGACCAGTCACAGTTAACAAGTAATGTGGATCTTAGTCCCTTGTTGCTGCCAAGCTAGTAGCCTTGCTATCTGTACATGTCTTTGACTCCCTACTGTCGATCAACACTGTAGTAACCAAAACCCATGCATGAAGTGATAGGTGAAGCAGATGAAAGGCAAGCAATCGAAGGAACCACTAATCTTTCGCTTTCCTTGTGTGTCTTCTGAATGTTCTGATGAAGGGCGCTGCTTCGAATCCCGTAGCGTCATCTGTCGTCTCCCCGCCTTCACTCTTTCGATGCCGGGTCGTAGGTTGCAAGGTGTCGGTCCTTATCTTAATAAACAACACTAGTGAGAGAGAGAAAGACTTCCTTCTTCTAGGACTTCCGTTGACGTTACGTGAAATTATGAAGATCAGATGTAAGTTTTCTCGCTCTTTATGTGGATATGAACAAGTAGCAAAGTAGGATGATTCCTTCCATTGAGTTGCACAAGTGGTTTCTTTCTAGATCCCTTTCTTTATATTATTGAGTAGGAGGATGCCCTCAAGCGCTCACTACGATCGATCGCCTTTGAATCTAATCTATTCCTACCCACCGAACACCCCTTTTGAGCCGTGGTGGAATAAAAAGTGGTTCAGGTTGAGGTTGTCTCATCCAGGGCGTAGGAACCAGTCGTTGCAGCTGGGGAAGGCTCGCTAAAGCAAGACTGGTCAGTCGTCTTGGCGTAAGACGGTGGTTTTGTTTTGTGCTAGCTATTATAAGTGGCGGGGTGGCGGGAGACTGAGCGAAACCTTTCTTAACACCGTTATGGGCCTCGCAAGGAGTAGAGTACTATACTTAAGGCTCTCTCATAATATAAGGAGTCTTTTAGGCATTCAAAACCTGACGAAGGCTAACGTTCAACTGTCTGTTTTCTTGCTCTGCTCTACTATTAGTGCACTCGACTCGAGGGCCAACCAATCTCTGTCCGGCCCCCGAGCGAGGAAACCTTTTCACGCCGAAGTGAAGCTCGTTGGTTAGCATAGCAAGGCCAATAAGAACGTGTGAGTATGAACCACCCAATTAATTGGAAAATTGCCCCATGAAATTCATAATGCTGATGTTGCTTATGCCTGATTATATTATTTTATTATGCGCCTGCTGTAAAAAAGCATATTAGTCATGCCTGACTGATCTTCTATCCCTCGCTAAGCCGTGTCAACAACTATCTCTGGGCAGCACTTTCACTTGCTCGTTATCACGCGTTCTTTAAATCACCACCGGACAGAGAACAACGTGACTTTTTTTACACCGGCAGCCATAGGATCGCTCTTTGCCCCAGTAGTTCTTTACTCTTAACCGTCTGCCCCAGTTCATTACTCTTTAAAGCAGCCGTTTGTTTGCCCTACTCACTACTGCTCTTATTAATTGCCCAAGTCTTTTTTATCCCAGTGAAGGTTGCAGAGTTACCTTCCTTCGGATTCCTTTAATAATTAACTGAACGAACCAACTGCTTTTGAGTGGAATAAGACTTTTCTTTTTTCGGCCATTTCTCAGCAATAGCTACCTGAATGGAAGCAAGCAACCCTCGGGGAGAAGAAGAAGAGTGGTCGAAGCCTACGAGTCGAAGCTAAGACCAATCGAAGCCAATTTCCCTCAGCTGGAAACTCTCTAGATAGCTTAGACGCGCTTAGCTACTTTCTCCTTCTGCGCCGCTAGCGCTACTACTCCTAGTGATAGGAATAACCTACTCTTTTTCGCGATAAGGCCCATCTCGGACCGGTGACGTATTCTAATGATCTGGATCTCTGGCTTATCTCTGACTTGACGGATTCTATTTCGGCTAGTGGGATTTAAGTGACGATAATCAGGGAAAAGGGTTGATTGGCACAAATTCAATATCATAAGGAAAGAGACACTTTACACGCTTGGGCTTCCGCTTGGGAAAAAGAGGAAACTAGTATTTCAGGGTCAAACCTGGGTGGATACTGAACCCATTCATATCATTGACTTGTCTAGACTAGATCACATTGGAAAACAAGTAATCAAATCACTAAGGATTGAACTAAAACAACTAAAGATTGAGAATGTTATTCTCAATGAGAAATTCTTTATGAAGGAACGTGAGCTAGAAGAGAGATACAAAGAGATGAAGAATACTTCTATAAGTATGCTAACGACAGAGAGAAGTCTTACTGAAGAAAGAACGCTATTTGATAATATGGATGAAGCGGAAAATCACCCAGACGAGAAAACTGAAAATAAGATACCTAACACCTTGAATAGAAGGAGATGTACTACGTTTCAAGATATAATGGATAAGAATGTTACATCCGAAACAGATGATGAAGATGCGGATCAAAAACCTCCTGATTAAAGACCGGAATAATACACATGGGAGCAAGCGATCCAAGAGTCAGTTCCGTGCCTATAGTCATTCCTCTCTTGTCTTTGCCCCTTGCTTCCCTGGTTTGCTGACTGCCTTACCGGACATCAGCTCGCTGGACTGAAAGACCGCTTGGAAGGAGATTGCTTCTTCTTTCCGGGAAAATCACCGCGGATTTCAGCATTCACGGTAGTGTTTTGGCTTTCTTTCCTTCGGAGTGAACAAGCCGTTAGTCCAGAGGTTAGTTCCCAGTTCCTCATTTATAAGTACTCCCTCGCTCCGCGCCTAGTCACTTTCTCGCCTTATAGCTAGGAATGAATAAGAGTTGTGAGTGTGAATGACTCTAAAAGCAGTCAAGAGAAGATGCAAGCAAGAGACCATGCCGGTATGCAAAGGTATCTTAGTATTCCGGGGCTGAATAAGATGCGGTATCAAACTCCTGCTGGTCCCAGAAGCGGTACGACCACCTCCTCTCTGGAAGCCCTATAGCTTAAGGCGGAACTAACATGCTTCTCACTGACCTCAATTGCTTGCTTCATTCAAAAGAGAAAACTAAAACTAAAGAGATAGAGGCTGTAGAGAAGACCTCTTGGATTGGAGGGCAGATTACAGTCTTGTGAGATGTGCCATGACAGAGTCAAAGAAAGAGCCAAAGCAAAGAATGCCTTATAGATGAAGTTCAATGGGCATCGAATGAAAAGCACTGACCGCTACTACTACAACCACAGCTACCTCCTCGCACTACACGGGAAGTAGAGTTTCATCCTTCCTCTTTTTAAATACATTCTAAGGGCATCTTCCTCTTTAAGCATATAAACAGACATAAAAGAAAGGAAAAGAACAGGAGACTATGATTATCGCCTTAGACTGATTCAACTCGATTGCACGTTCATTCGAATAGGAAGTGCGCAGTTGGAGCAAATCGATCTACATAAGGTGCAGGGACTGACCATATTTTACCGAACTGAGGAAATTTACTTGGCAGATATTGATCTCGAAATGAGATAGCCTTGGGTCCCTTTCCACCATATTCATTTTTTTTTTCATTCCATTTCACTCTTTCCCGCTACGGTTTAGAGGATTCCGGCGATACCTAGGTCCCACCATAAATGTAAAGCGCAGTTGGAGCAAATCCATCCCGAACCCCTGAGCTGTAAGGCTCGAGCCCGGCCGAAGCTTACATGTTGAGAGCAGTCATTCTTACTTGGGATACGAAATGATTCCACGAACAAGCATCCGGCCCTTTCTATGTTGAAGCAGCGTGAAGACTGAGTTTTTGTACCTTTTCTTCGAGAGATTTTATTAGGCACATCAAGATTCACTAGATTCAATGGCTGGTTAAAAAGAAAAAAGATTTGATTGGTCTTTCGCAGCTCCAATCTTAGTCCATGATCTGAAGATGAATCCTGAGATGAGACCGGCACTGGCTGGAAAACGAACGGTGAGGGTTCACTCCGAGATGTTCGTTGGTGGAATCGATCAGTTGATATGCATGTCTTAGTCCAAAAACGGATATGTATTCAGGTGGGGAAAGAAGCTTTGAAGGAACTCTTTCTAAAAACAAACTATGTGGTTCGGTCGTTCGCTAATTTCGTGAGGTCGCGAACTCCCTCACCTTATAGCCCTCTTTCAACTAAGAAATTTCTCTGACATAGTAGATTCCGCCCCCACCCTTTGCTTTCTGGAACCTAAGTACCCCTAACGTTTAGAGATTCTTTGCTACTTCTCTAGTTGATAAATAGCTACTGACATATCTTTGGCATAGTTTAGTTAGCCCTACCCAACTCGTTAGAACGCCTATAGATTAGAAAAAAGAGTTGTAAGATGTGCTACTGAGCCTGGAGATATAGATGGAAAGGTCCATAGTTTGACGTAGGGGTGGGGAGAGAAAGGAAAATATTAGAAACCTAGTTCAAAAACACGGCCAGGCTGAAACTGTAGCGAGGAAGAAACTTACATCCCTAACCAGTATTCTGTTGTGTACGTAGTCACAACAAACTGGTATCAGAGCTTTAGGTTCTTTGTTTTTGATCTGTGGGCTATTCAGATTCGCTTTGGGATCCATTAATTGAGCGTTTGTTTATCAGATTAGCTTTTCAGATTTGTTGGGTTGTGTACCTGTCAATTTATTTCGGGTAGTTTACCATGACGACAAAATATGAAATTGAAAAATTCAATGGGAAGAATGACTTCAGTCTTTGGCGTGTGAAGATACGAGCAGTGTTAGTGCAACAAGGGTTGCTTAAGGCACTAAACGGAAAGCAAGCTTTGCCAGAATCAATGTCTGATGAGGACAAAGATGATCTCTTGGAGCGAGCACACAGTGCAATTCAGTTGTCACTGTCTGATGAGGTGCTACGCGAGGTTGCCGAAGAGACATCAGCTGCATCGTTGTGGCTTAGGCTGGAAAGTTTGTATATGACCAAATCCCTCACTAATCGGCTATAAAAGAAGCAGCGCTTATATACTTTCCACATGTCAGAAGGTACACCAATCACAAACCTTCTTGATGAATTTAATAAAATTATTCTGGATTTGCAAAATATTGATGTGAAACTATGTGAAACGAACTTCGTACCTTTCTTCAAAGCAACTAAGTTGAACATAGTTCAACGAATCGACGTACCTCTTCGAGCAACTTCGTACCTTATGGTAGGGAACTATAAGCAAGGGATCCTAGCCGGCCGAAAAGGCGGGTCTCGCACTCAAAGAAAAACACTACTGAAAAGGTAGCAGCTGTTTCACCGACATTGTTGCTGGTTCGGCAGAGGATCTTAGTCACAGTTCAGTTGGAGCGGTATTAGCTGAACTATCGTAGTGTTTCAGTGAAGAGATCAAACCCATCCAAGAAGGCAGCTGCGACCTTAGGATTGATCTCTCTTCCTGCTGCTCCAAAACCTGCTACTGAAAAAAAGGAAACTTGGAAGGGCGGGCAAGCACAAGCAAAGCCATTCTCGTTCACTCATTCCCATGCTAATGTAGGTAGAGAAAGAATGAGACAAAACAACAGATTCATTCTTGAGTGAAACTCCCATATCCCCACCGGATGAAACGAGAGCAGACTTCGCTCAATAAGGTACAACTATTCCATACTTCGAGTAAACAGTCTTCTTATGGGAACGTAGTGTCATAGTTAGTTTCAGAATATCCAGCTACTCGTGCAACAAAGACTACTGCCACTTCTCTCCCGATGACTGACTCTCCTGAAAAAGCTGTGGACACAGCAACAGACTCTTTCTCATCAACTGACTCGGCGGGGGATTCATTCTCTTACTCATTGCCAACCAGTTCTTCCTCTGCCTTGGCATAAACAGAGCTAACTTTCCTTGAGACTACTTCTGGAACATCCCTATCCTTCGATCGATACTGCCGACATTACTCGTTATGAGGCGAGGATTGGCATCAGATGAAGACATAACTTCTTCCGATAACTGAACTTCAAGTCTTAGCTACCCGAAAGAAAATAGAATAAGGGAAGTTTACTTCGAAACCGTACTTTGAGCTACCTACAGGAGGAAACTTCAAGCTTTCTATGGCTCGGTAATCTATCTTTACTGACTTGGCTTCAACAGCCTTAGCCCCAGGTGGTGTAACAGATAATTCAAGTAGACAGCCAAAAACACCGGTTCTATCTCTCAGACTACCTTGAGACTCAACAATGACTCATTTCGGTACTGAAAGAACTTGCTTCCCGTATTGTTTTTGAGTGAGAGACCAGCCGAAAGGCCGTCTAGGCTCCTTGCTATCTCAGTCTCAGTGTTTGAGGAACAAGAGCTCGAACTCGCTCCGCCATTTCCTCAGTCTTTTTCCGCACTTCAATGAAATAGACCCATACAAAGATCGTTGTAGTTTATCTCCTTCTAATAAGTCAAATCCCCTTCCCGTGCGTTAAGCCTTTCGAAACTGAAGAACTGTAAGAGAGACTTCATTTAGGAGCGATCTTTTAATCCAACTAGAAATATCATAAGATAAGAAAGAGAGCTTTAGAAGCAAGAAGCATCTTTTCTTTATGCCCAAAACTCCCATGTCTTTCTGGTTAAACCAACCAGCAATTTCCAACAAGTCTTTCCGCTTTTTTCGAGCAAGAAGCGGAACTACAAGAAAGCTTTTACTCTCGATGCAGCCTATTCTCTCACTAACCCAACTCGTCCGAAACTTGGGAAACCTAGTTGTCCAACTAGACGCTCCTGCTCAGCAGCAGGCCATTATTGATGCAAAAAGTGCTATTGACACTTTGACACTCACTTTATTAAATCGTCATAATTTCCCACTAGCCCCTAATTGGAACATCCACGAATTAACAGCCCAAGTTATTGAGGAGGAGAATGTGAATAACCTTAATATCTTGCTGGATACTGTGAATGATCTTGCTACTTATGGGGTCACGAGTGAATTCTTCATTAGCACCATCCGCCTTTTAGAACATGGTGGGTGGGGCTTGGGGGGTTAGTGCTATAGCTTCGTACCTCTTCGAGCGACTACGTAAACTACGTACCTTAGTATGTGTTCTTAAGCATTTCTTATTCTATGTGCAGGTCCTGGCTATCAAGAAGATCAACATGGTGGATTTGTCATTATCGGAAGAAGATGAGTTATTGGATGTGCTTTGGAATATGTCCCGATTAAAGCACCCCAATATCTCTACGCTTTTGGGCTATTCTGTGGAGTTTGGGCATTATGCTCTTGTATATGAGTATGCAGAAAATGGTTCTCTTGATGATATTTTGTTTTCGACGGCCACAAGGTCTAGGGCTTTGTCATGGAAAGCTCGGATGAAGATTGCTCTTGGGGTTGCCTATGCTCTAGAGTAAGTACAGTTTGCTGACTTAGATTCCCACCAGATCTTCTGTTCTGTTTTGAAATAGACTGCTGGAGGGAGCAAGAAAACGGCATAGCAGCTACTTACAGCAACAATCTTTGGACAAAGAACGACAGGCGTACCGGCACTCACCTATAGCTCCAATCACTTACAACAGAAAGAGAAAAGGGGCTTACCAAGAGACCTGCTCTACCTTCCCTCGGACCCATTTTATGGAAAGGAAATTAGTATGACTAGAAAGAAAGGAAGTCAAATTGAGCTGAGCCTATGCCATACTAAGAAAGCAGGCGCCTGTCAAAGCAAGCAACAAAAGTCATGTTTGAAGGCGTCATAGCGGCCTTAGGAACCAACTTTGATTGTAGTACCAATGAAGCTTTCACTCGTTTAGCTTAGACCATAGTTGAGCCTCCTACTCTCCCTTCCGGAAGTTAAAAGCCGGTGCTTTGGTTAACGGCTTCCGAAGTGACTAATCGTAGCTTAAAGATGTATGCTTTCTCTTATTAGATAGAATATGTATGTGATTGCGGAGATGAAAGAACTCGACTGAATAGAAGAGGGAATGGGGTTCTTTACCGGAAATTGACTATTCTAAGAAAGAGGAAAGTGGTAATTGTTTATTTTAAGGGTATGGCATCCGCATGAATATGCTTCCGCACAGGACTCATAGCCAGAGAAAGAAGATGGGAAAAAAAATCATTCCCGACCGGCGGCGCTCTCGTAAGGCGCGATCCATAAGAAAGAGAGAAGGGGAATCGCGTCTTGCTTTGTTTTGGCTCGATCCCTGGATTCCTTCAAACAGAAAACTGAAATCGTTGCGTACCTACGGGGGGATCCAATCCAAGAACTTAGAACTGAAAGCACGGGAATAAATAAAGACGTAGACGACTTATCCCCAAGGCCCCTACCCACCTTAGATGCTTTGGCACAAGGTTACCAATTAGAAAACATTCAACCTTCCCCAGCTAGCCCGTAAACGCCTGTCTGACCTCTATTAGTAGTACGTGAGCGCTTACCTAGCTTGCACCAATTGACTGAAATCCTTATAAGAAGAGACTTTCTTATACCATAAGAAGCAGGACTTGTGTGCTTGGTTAGGCAGAAAAAACAAAGGAAACTGCCGACTTGACTAGCTTTCAAACCATTCAAACAACTCTGTCAAAAACAAAGGAATTTTCAAGCCTACCCTATTACCCCAGCTCTTGGCACGGCTTAGCCCGTACCGTATTGCAAGTTATTGGCAGGGTCTTTTGCTTGTCCTCACCTTGCCTTCAAATGAATGGCAATTAGTCCAGGTCCGGATCGCCCCTTACTGCTTGCTTCTTCTTACTTTGACTTCTTTTTTTAGACGTTTGGGACCCATAGCCAATGATCACAGCTTCACAAAAGATTGCTACGAATCCCGATCCTGCAACATTAGCAACGTCTAGCATCTCAAGTAGGATCAGTCTCTTGACGATGCGACTAGGCCTCCTGGAGCCCTTTCTATCTGATGCCGGTCCTACCCCGGCTTATTAGGATAGGACCTTCTCTTATCCCGGATGACTTGAGCTTGTCTTGGCTCTCTTCTTTGACAAATGGGACTTTGCTTATATGGCTTGGCACGCTTAGCTTTCGATCGATAAACACGGGAATTTCTTTTGTAAGCGGGCTTCTTGCCACGCAGGAATTTATTAGCACAGATGACTTGCTTGCATACCTTCCCCGAGATATGGAAAGGGGTTCAGATACAGGCTGGCATTCAATTCAAGGAAGCGCTTTCAGCACACACCTACACAATCGTGTACTTGGGAGCCCCGAGACTTCCTTAGAGAGACATACTGCCAAGGAATGAATACACTTTACAAAGGATATACTTAACTAGCAAATTTCATACTTTCCTCGCCGACTTGCACTTTTATCTCCAGTATATAAAGAACTTCCTTGTCATCCAATGGAAAGGCAGACTTTCAAATTATGGCATCTAGTGTTTAATGTTTTTGCTTTCGAGCAAGTTCCATTGGTAAGCTAAGCCCTTGTATTGTATAAGTGTTTGAGTATCAAACCAGCTTTCTCTCATAAGCCAAAGAAGATAAATTCTTTCTCATCTTATAAGATAAGGGGAAAGCGCTCCAGATGTGGATAAGCATATAATAGAAAGATATTATGTTATCATAGAGTGGCATGCAAGCTTTAGCCATTGGAAGATTTCAAAGGTTAATTATATTCAATTATAAGTGATTAGGCGGGGACAACTACAACTATTGGGTATAGAGGAAGATCGCCAGGACAAAGAGCAAAAGGAACTAGCACTCGAACTCGATCGCTTGGAAAAAGGAAGAGCACATGAACCCGCTAACAAAAGCTTGATAACTTGCTCCTTCTTCAACGGCTAAATAGAAAAAAAGAAAAAGAGGGATTCAATTACGAGACTGAAAGGAAATGGACTATTATTTGCTTTTGCTCAGTTACTTGTCTCAGAGCCTTTGGCCCTAGAGCCTGCTTCTAACAAAGTCGCTATATTCTCATATCCCGAGAGAGAAATAATGATATTCGGTCTAGAGGGACGATGACTCTATCTCTATACTCTCTATACTGAGCCTATTACTATCGGCACTGACACTCACTACTTCTTTCTACACTGGGAATTTTTTCATTTTTTGGCCGGATCCAATGGGACTGCTGGACAACTTCAACCATAAAGATAGCTCTCTATCTTTTCTTAAGATGGAATTCCACAGTTACCACTGAAAAGGAGCTAAGAATACCTCACCCTTGAGGCTAATTCGAATTAAATAAGAAGATTCCATACCTTTCCTATTAGGGGGGGGGGATACAGCCCGTCAAGGTCCTTAAAAGAGTTGATCGGGACCTTGCTCTTAGGGAGATTTCTTTTAACTCTTTTCATTTTAACAAAGAGGTGCCTACCACTTTCAAAAGAAAGAAGGTAAGTAAAGGCATTCTTTCCCTTTCCCTGACCTACTAGGACATTAAATTAACAATTTCATTTCCTTGTCCACTCAGCTCTATCGAGCTAAGTCGCCCATTAGTCTAAACTACAAATGTATGAGAAATAGAAATATCTTCTCTCGAGCTTGAAGACAAGATCTTACCAACCTATACCTTGTACATATCGTATGTAGGGGGTCCATGTCCATTATTACTGTAATGACCTTTGTCTTATTGAACAAATGTCTTGATTGTAGGTAGATAGGACCATAAATTTGTACCGTTTAAGCTCGCCATATGATATGTGTCCCCAGTTGCTTAGTCGGATGCTGTAACCGACTATTCCCGTCTGTCCTACCTGGATAAATCGCTTTATGGGCCTGCTAATCTATCTGGAAATATTGGACGGGATGCCGTTTTCTCTCGATTCGAACCTACACTGGCATGGCATACCCATTTTACCTTTCGGGAGCGACTCGACTAAAAGGGGAGGAACTAGTGCACGCTATGAGATGAGGTAGGGAAAGAAATTCGTCTTGTCCGCTTTCCTTTTTCCTTTTCCATCATTTCTTGGTCAAGAACAAGAATACCATTTTCCCAACTATATTTCATTCTTGTCATCTATTCAATTGCGCATTTCTCGAGGTAATTCAACTATTTATATTGAACAAATGGGTGTATATATTTATGGATTTATAAATACAATTCTCATTTCAAAGATTGGAAGACCAGAATGTCGCTTTCAGGAGATGCATAGGTCGTGGATTCCAAAAAGCCTAACAAGCCAGGATAAATGTGCGCTCTCTGCCTCTTATAGAAAGAGAAAAACCTCGCATAAACACTAGCTATGCTATAGCTATCCAAACTAGTGGTAAACAAAGAAAGCAGGTAACATCACTGACGGAGGCACTGACTTCTATGGTTTTTGCATTCAATTCCACTCCTTATTTAAGGAGGGATTCAGTCTAAATAGAAGATAGTCTTAATTTGAATTATGCCTCTTTTTCGCGTCAGCCCTTTTAGTTCAGTCGATCGATCAGGCTATCTATGACTGAAGGTGTTCCTATCAACAAGGGAGCTAGTTGAAAGACTGGTTTGTAATTTGTAAGAAGACGACAATATACAGATTATCCTTCTAATACCCGGGGAATGGAACAAGGTTATTAGCTAGCCTATTTCCATCAGTCCTTTAGAATAAGGCTTCTTTTACGACTATACAGACTCTATAAAGAAGAAAGAAGGTCTTCCACATTTGGTTGAATCCCACTCATAGAGGCCTATGTTTGGATTATAAAAAGTAATTTGAACGATGGCACAAAGACAAAGCCAAGGTAGAGTGAAGGGCATTCCATTTTTATAAGGCAAAGGAATTTATTCTTTCCTCTAGCTATAAAGGAATTCGAAAGTTCTTGGGTTGGAATCCTTTACGTACGCCATTGTGTACAATAACTCATTCGGCAAGCTTTGACGGGGACGGGATTTATTACCATAAGATTCGCACGGTCCATAGTGCTATGAATCACTATTTTCCTTCACTTTTCAAAAAAGAGGTATTACCATTTTTTGATGGACTTTTTACCTGTCAGGCTTGGTCTATGATTTCAAAGTTGACTAATGAGAAAGATTCTGCGTTGTAGCAAACTAAAAAAAACTACAGCAGGAACTGGTATGTTTTCAATCTTTTTATTTTTGGTTTGATGCTTTTTCTGAGGTTTTGGAAAACTGTGCTAGCAATACCTTCCTTATTGGTCATTCTATAAGTCCATGGTTTTTTTGTATTAATTGCATTTTATTTAGTCTTACAGATTTTCTGGTATATTGAATTACCTTGGAATAAAGAATGTGCATCTATCTAAGAGTCCAGTTTTCTGTACATTAGTTCCTTCCTAGTGCTTTATCTTTTTTTTTTATGTTAACCATATCTTTCCATCTTGGGCTTGGGTAGAGGAACTTGTGAAAAATGTTAAAGAACCGAGCTGGTGGCTTCCCTTTATTGTCTGCTGATTTTTAGGGGTTGTGGTTGGTGACGACAACATAAAGACAGGAAGACAAGAATCGAAATTTCTTAGTTTTGCTGCTGGAAAAAACTGTGGCTTTCCACATCTTGTTTTGAATCTTAGTTTAGGTTCTAAAATAGAGATAGTCTTATTAAGACTTTTGATTAGTGAACAGCTTGAAAAAAGTCCTGTTGGTGATTCGGACTGGCTAAAAGCCCATGAAAGTTGGGATTTCTTTTGAGTGGATCGATTCTTTTAGTCGTTTCAGTTCTTTTATCTTCCCATGAACTTCACATTTTCTCGGGATTTTTCGTTGCTTTGAAGAGCCCTCTGGTGTCCCAAATCTTTTTGATTTCATTCGTATTCCGACCTCTTTTCCAGGGATACCCCACTTCCCGGTCTAGCTTCACTAACTGTATTCACTCACAGCTTTCCATATCTCGGAACCAGATCTACTTTATCATCGGCATTCTCTAAATGAATTACGTTATGGTCTTGAACTCTCGATATATCATATGGTTTGAATGATCGAGGTTGTCTTTTCGGAAGAGGTGGTGGGAGTGGGGCAGGGCAAGAAAGTCACAATCATACCCGATATTCAGAGCGCCGGAGATAGAAGCGGCGGCTGCCATAAAATAAAGTTTCAAGTAAATACGAGAATTTCAATCCATTTGCTGTCTCCTTCGCTACCGCTCCGTGGGGTCAACATTACGAAATTAGTCAGGTTCAGTTCTGACTATAGCTGCAACCTATCTCTGGGGAAAAGTGTACTGTCCTCGATCAAAAACGAAATTGAATAAGAGAAGAAGTCTTTCTTAATTTTTGAGAAAGCGGAACAGTCAAAGAATGAACCAAAGCAAGTGACACTTTCTGATTTAGCCCTTCAATCTACAATACAACTTGTGGTCCCCTTAGGACTTGGGATGAGTGTTCTAGGTTCGACCTTCTGGCGCTGCGCCAAGGTCAGAGGATTAAGTTCGGAGAATTACCGGAGTCAAATAGATG